TTTCTTCTTTTTTCTTCTTATACTCTAAGGGTGGAATTTCACCCCTCGAGTACTTTTTTTCTATCTAAAGAGAAGAACGATGAGTGGTAATTCTCTCACTCACGTCGTGTCGGAAATGGCTGAGGATTTGCCTCAAAAACAAAGAATAGTGGGATTGGTCGTCTGTTTGAAGCAAAAGCAAAAGGCGCGTAGCGTTCTTTTGTTCGTAACATTAGTAGTTACTCACTGGGCTAAGATAAAGGCGCGGATTCCACTTCAAAAAAGAAAACACACTATATACGAGAAAAACCAACCAAACAAAAGATCACCAAAACACACTCTAGTAGAGAAAAAAATACACTATTGTAGAGAAATATGAAATGAAAAAGAAGACAAGAAAAAGGCGCGTTGCCTAGCAGAAAACGAGGATATTCTGTGCATTTTCGAGATACCTTCGCCTTGGGATGGCGCTTGAGCTCTGATCGGAGCGCTTGGAGTGGGAGGAGAGAGAGGACGGAAAATTCCACCTTAAGAGCATGATTCTATACTGGGAAATTCGTCCAAGAAGTTTCTGCTTTTGCGGAGGCCCCCTCATGGAGAGCCACTTAATCCACCGTTTTGTGTAGGAGTAGGTCAGACATCTTAGGTAATTCTCTATGCATTGGTTCACTCCTCTCTCCTCTGTCCACGGACTGAATGAGGAAAGGGCTGAAGTGAGCCTATTCGGTGATTAAGTAAGGAAGATAGGGGCCGCATCCTGCTAGTCAAGAAAAAACTCTCCCTGCTACCAGCTCTCCCTATCTAGAAAGTATCGCTTCTTCCCCTTCTTCTCCTTCTTCTTTGATTTGTAGGACAACCTTAACACATATATATATAGATATTGGCATCGTAAATGACTAGCAATGGAAGGGACGCAGGTTAGCAAGAACATCATAGTCGGCTGGCAGCTTCTCCGCCCGCTGTTCTCTTTCTTCATGGGGTCTTTCTCTCATCCCAGGACGAGGTATACTCCCCAGGGCTATCCCCACAGTAACTCTGTCCCGAGGCATCTGAGGTCCGGGCAGGACCTTCTTGGAGCGCTGCAATATGTTGTTTTCCAAGTGGCAAAGTAACAGGTAATCTCTCAACATTAGGGTGGCTGTCTGTGATGTACATCATATTGAAAAATACGCCATACAGTTTCGGGTGGTGCTATGTATCTGCAGTCAAGATAATCTCAAATCTCGTCGATCTCGGTATGTTCATTGTTTTGCTCCTTTTGTTGCTGTACTTGGTGATTATTACTTGCTCTTTCTAACGCGAAATGATAGTTCGCTCACGGCCCTTGCAAATGTATTAAAATAAGTATTTTCCCATGGTTGATGTATGGCATAGAAGACCTAGCAACACAAACAAGCAAAGCGAAAAAAACAAATAGCGCCAGCATTGGCGCATCGTTGGAGTACTTAATAATAGCAAAAAAGCTCGCCCTACTATGATAGGCATACTTGACTTTCGTCACTGGCCTCTGGAAGCCTTTATGATAAGTAACATTTCTATTCATTTGCACATGGATAGCCACCAATAAAAGCTTCTCATTCATACCTAAAAGAGGGCAAGGTTGATCGGTTAGGACATCACTCAGTATGCTGTGACATGAAATAATACAGGTACCACCCCAATTCAGTGAACCGTTACGAGGCAATGCTCGATCGGTACTTTACCATAATTGAGTGTTTGTTCCAAACCCTCAACTGGAAATCTTTGTCCATCAAATCACCGAAAAGGGCTGTCCTGGCGAGATTTTACCATCACGCGGTACGGGTACCAGCTAGCAAAGGGGAGCCAATGGTCTCTTTTCTTCCGGCCTCTACTCTATGAGTGGGATAGTGGTGCTCTAACAGCTAGTGGGGCTATAGAGGGAAATGCACAAAAAGAAAAATACATTATTTAATATATATTTGGCGATAAATAAAAAGAAATAAATAAGTTAGTTTAATAATAGTTCGGCTGATCAGTAAGCCAATATGCATTTATAAGGGGTAAGCCCTAACGGGCCGAATGGGTCTATTTAATTTGTACCAGTAAAGGAGCCGATCTAACCAATCCTTATCAGAAAAATGAAAGGGTTTAATATCATATGAAAACCCTTTCAAGATGTTAGGGGAACTTAAAGGAAGAAAAGCAGTACCAATCCGCTTCAAAGCTTCAGTCCTAGCTAGCCTATCTTCGACGTAAGAACCGATCGATGAAGAAGATAAAACTGAATGAAACAAAGTAAGGTAACGAAAGCAGGTATAACATCTACCTTTAGGTCAGTCTGACAAGAAAGCCAGTCTGGAGTTGGAGTAAGGTCATTCATTAGGCTTAGGCGGGCAAGTAAGCCAGTTCCAATTCCAAGAGATGTTCCTGAACTATAAGGGGGATATCTAGTAAGGATACCCTGTCTTTCTAGTTTATTTGCCTCTAAAAGGTTTCCAGCATATAGCGAGAAGTATGTTATAGATTCCTCTATAACCCGGCTATGCCCTTTTTAGAATCTCTACTATTCAATATAAAAGAGCTTCCCTTGTTTTCAATATAGTGATTTAGGTCCTACTGTTGTACTATCATTAAGATGTTTACGAAGAGTAACTCCAGCGAAGCAGCTCCTTTTGTAAGGATACTCGGCATAAAATAAGAATAAACTCTACAGTAGTGTTTTTTTTTCTTTTTTTTATCATAAATAGGGTGTTTTTTTTCATTTCATTGCGTTAGTTGAGAAGCGGACCGAGCCAATGTGATCCCTGGATGTAGCTCTGCGGAGTTTGGGATCCGGTAATCGCTGTACGCGTAAGATGAAGGCAGAAATGATCCAAAAGATATATGCTCAACACTGGATCGTTTGGTGAATGCCAAATAAGTAAAGAAAAGGATGCATTGCGGGCTAGTTTTGTTAAGGAAGGAATCACCTAAGAAATCAGTGTTTTCAAGGCAAATTCAATACCAGCGTGACAAGAAAAAAGAATAGGTTTGATTATGTTAGAAGGAGCAAAATTAATAGGTGCCGGAGCAGCTACAATTGCTTTAGCGGGGGCTGCCGTGGGAATTGGTAACGTTTTCAGTTCCCTAATTCATTCCGTGGCCCGAAATCCATCATTGGCAAAACAATTATTTGGGTATGCCATTTTGGGCTTCGCTCTCACCGAAGCAATTGCACTGTTTGCACTCATGATGGGCTTTTTAATTCTATTCGTTTTCTAAAAAATCTTTTCTGCAAAAAAAGAATTCTTTGGTGTGTGTAGTTTCTCTGTCTTCCTGGGAAGGCAAATAGAGAGTACGAGGCTCCCCGAGCAAGCGACGGGAGGAAAGAAGAGTGGGTATGCGGGCTTCTTTCACTTGAGTTTTTGTTGGTGACCTGGAAAGACATGGAGGAAAAAATTGACGTAGGAGATGCGGCTTTCCCGTTTAAGGAATAAAAGCCGACTCTCCTTTTAGGTTACACTAGCTTGCTTTACCGCTCGATGAACTGTGCGTAAGACTGCTTGCATCCTTGTGATGTGTTTTTGAGAACCAGGCATGAGCAGGAGATTTTTGAATACGTACGTACCGGAGGAGAACGACTAGTAGCCGTTCCTTTCCGTCGTTCTATTCGAAAGCAATGACTTCACCTGAGTAATTTCGTATGTATATTCTATAAAGCCTTTTCTTATTCACCAGCCGCCTATCCTGGTAATTCGTATTCTGAAGAAGCTTGTCCAGCCAAGAAATCAGAAACTTCCCTAGTGACGGATTTCCCAATCCGAGTACAAATACTAAGTTGAGTATTTCTTTAGGTCTAGATCCTAATATTGCTATCCCAAAGGCAATATCTCAAAGGGGGCTCCGTAGGTCAAGTAGCAAAGGAGAATTCCCTATAAATATCGACAATTACCTAAGAGCCTAAGCAATAATCCGCCATTTTCGTATTGTAGAAGTCTACCGCTCCACTATTAAGTTCCTTGTTGAATGTAGAACTCAAGTCCTTAAGAGAGGTATTAGAATGGAGTATACCACAGTAGGGTAAGCATTTCAAATTGGTAGTAAGAAATCGTGCATCACATCCTCCCCAACTCGCCTTTACCGTATGGCTAGAGAAGAGAAGTGTATAATTCTCCCTATCCCTTTCTATTTGTAATCGGGAAGCTTATAGGTTTCAGCTTGAGACTCAAAGGTTGTTCGCCTTTGGTCGGCTTAGTTACCGCGAGCGACCCCATCGAAGCAGGAGCGAACCCGGGAATAAAAACGCTCACCCTTCAATTTATGCCCGAGCAAAAGTATCCTTACTTGCATGTCCAATGTCCCTAGGGTCTAATTGTAAGTTCAAGCATGTCGCATTAGGGTGCCTATGTCAGGTTGGGTTAAGTACAGCTCAATAGGATAACTTATATGATAGGATTATAGGAATACCCGACTGTCCATTCAGGGCAGAAGTCAGCTGAGTTCAATACGGGAAATTTCGTGTTCTCAGGTCTAAAGTTCCGAAAAATTCTTGCACGAATCTTAGAAACTCCTTCCTGGAGGGAGTTCTTCTCAGTGTTTCGGACGTAAAGCATTCCGCCCCCTATTAAAGTTTCTTATTCGTTTCAGCCCCAACCTTGGCATTCAGTTCCCCGGGAGGGAACCCTCGTTCAAGTTCTTGGGTTTCCAAACGTGCCAGATGCTCTGTTCTAAAGGAGAAGAGAGGTATTCCCGAATTGTTCTATCCTAATCTTCATATAGTTCATAGGCAAAGTATCAATTGCCTAAGAGTTAGGAGTAGAGTATTGTTTGACCTCGAATTCCGTTTCGAAGTCTTCCAAAGATATTAGGTTGCTCGCCCAGGCAGCCCGAGTTAGCAAGTAGTAAGTCAATCGGCAAGATCCAAGAAAGAGGTAGTAATCTAGTTGTCAAAGAGGAAGATATTGAGGTGTTATAAGTGTAAATGTGGGATAATGTGTGCATAGTTTTCTGTTTCAATTAGATAATGGGGAGTTATCAGTTTCAATTCGATATTGGGACCAGAGTGTTCAGTGTCAATTGTCTATTTCGTACTGAGTAAGCAGTGTTAATTCGCGTCATTTACCTAATATGAGAATAAGAAAGAAGTCTTCTGATTCCAAGCTAATGAGAGTATCTAATACCAGTTCTCGGTTCCTTGTAAGGTATCAGTATTCTTGTGTGTCCGATCAGAGTTTTCCGTGTCTAAGGTACTGATATGAGTTCGCTAAAGAGTGCTAAGTCTCTGAGTTTCCTACTGAATCCTAAGTAATAAGTCCATTCTGTAGCTTTAGTCGCTAAAAGTGAGTGCTGTTGATCTAATGTATTTTCGGGTGTTAAAGTAGAAGAACCCAGGAGACCGAAGCGAATAATGCACCGAGAAGGGGCCCAACGATTGGTAAAAGGGAAAATCCCACTCAATCCCCTGAGCCTTCGACGCCACTACTCAAAAAGCTACTAGCTAAGGCAAAGTGGCAACCCCAAAAGCAATGGCACGAGCAGAAAATCCTTCGGCATAAGAATAAGGTCACCTGGCTCTGGACTTGTTTCCGAACTACCCAATGAAAAAACTAAAGCCTTGTTCCTTTCTTTACTTCTTATCCGGGGAATAAGTATTACTTTACTGCTTTCTCTAATGAAATCTTTGCCCACAAAAGCTAGCTCGTAATCAATCTGTCTTTTGGACTTAATCTCTTACGGGCGCGTACTCCCTTTCCTCGCTTCCCTAAACTTCTTATTTCCAGATTGCTATTGCGCAGAAGATTAGGACTAAATGCATATTGCTCTTCTTTTCTTCTTCTGTTAAGTTAGTTAGCTTCTGTTTTACTTTCCCTCTTAGGAAGGACTTTCTTATTGAATTTCTCGTAAGTAGTGGGTGAGTGTTCGTGCAAGACTTCTTCTCTTTCTTTCCGTGATTCTATTCTACTTGTTTTTCTTATTCAGATGTATCGTTGCAATTACTTATATTATAGTAGACTACTCTATGACGTATAGACAAAGATTGAGGTGGCTTCGTTCTGTTAGAGCTCTCTGAAACCGGATCCATAAAGCTTTTCGTTCGTAACATTAGTAGTTACTCACTGGGGTAAGGCATTTCTATTGACCCAGCTGTGATCACACATCGATTAGCGATCGCTGAAGGAAGTTATTATTAAGTCACACTCTTCGTTACACTTCTGATGACTTTGGACGTGGCCAGTTGGGAATCTCTTCGTCCCTGTGTGTTGGCTTAGCTCGGTTCGGAAAAATCCGGCAAAATGGAGAATGCTTGCTCACGGAGTAGTTCCTCCGCTCTTGCAATTTTGATCTCAGAAGGTTGTCTCGATAGAAAAGTCCTCGTCTTCTCCACGGATCTCATTTGATCTTTTCTTCGGGAAATCCTTGGGTTCAATGCTATTCATGACCGCTCTCCATAGGGAGGGTAGAGGTCAATTAATATGAGTCAATGTGTACTGTATGGAGTGGGAAGGTTCTCCTAATCATAGTGTGTGAAGTATACAAAAGTCTAGTGAGAAAGAGTATAGGAAAGTGTATGTGTCATAGTTGTTTTGTGTTAGTAGCATTTTTTCTACTCAAGAGTAATGTGAGTGCAAGGGTCTAAAAGGGTGAATGTAGTGATCATTGTTCGAGTAATACTAGAGTGTGTTTGGAAAGGTCTCAAGCTGTGGAAATGTCTAAGGCAAGGTATGGTGTAATCATGCAGTAATCACTAAGGGTGGTTCAAATCAAGGGTGCTTTGCTTCCTATGGATAGGTCAGGTATAAGAAGGACAAGTGAGTAGGCATTTCAACGAGTTGTTGACAAGACATTCACAGAGTGGCGAGGCATAACGTGGTCGGAATAGCTAGTAGTTGTAGAAGCGCGGCTTCTATGGTCTATTGGTTCTATGGTCTATTGGTAAGAAAACCCGTCCCGCTCGGCTCCAGCTCCTCTTTCTTTGGACTGACATCAAAGAACTCCTATGAAAGCATTCGGAACTTATGGATAGATGAAGGAATAAGCTCATTGTAAGAACTAACTTCTCAAAAAAGTAAAGTGAGGCATTGGCGGTTAGTGAAAGGTGAAGGCGAAAGACCAACGACCGGCATGCTACAGAATCTATAAATCCCACTGAACATCTGACCGATATTGGATTGCCTGACTCTTATGCCAACATATAGACCGCACCTAACTGCATATGGTTAAAAGCATTGAACCAAGAGAACCTGTATGCCTCAATTCCAAAACAAATGCAGCATTTATTTGAGTCAAGTCAAAGGAGAAGGAATATCTTCTCCTTGAATTTCTTGGAAAAGCATACTCTTTTACGGCTGAAAACTGGAGGACTTACCAGGTTCATAGAGAATTATATGGAGTGGGGCGGCTATTTGTAAATCGAAGCAGTCTTCGCCTTCTTTGCGGGTGTGTGTCTGTGTGTTTTGAATGACATAGTTATTAAACCAATATGCTCTTATGCCTTGACTCCAAGATGCATCCTTTCCCCACTCACAAATGATTCAAGTGCCTATACTCTTTGTTGGTAGTAATTAAGTTAATACCTATAATAAATGGGAAATTTTGCAGCCTAAGGAGCTACTGAAATAAGCGAGTCTTTATTCAACAATGAAATACTTTTGTGATTCTTCATTTCTTTGTCAGACTTAGTGGTGTGGTAGAATGAGATTAGTCAAAGAAAAAATCAATGGCGAACTTTGATAGATTTATTAAGTAAGCGAGGAAATGAGAGGAAAGTCAGTAGTCAAGTTGGAATTTCAAAAGATAGGAAGTGATACAATAGGCGAGCAAACGTTAATAAACAATGAAAAAAAGGTAGAGTAGATGGAATTCGCGTTAGGGAGACTAGAGTCAAGGGCTTGTGATGTAGGAAAGTCAAGATTGGAGTGATGGGAAAGACTATCTGTTTCCAGTAGAATGCTAGGGCACAAAAGCAAGAAGAAGACCTCGCTACACGAATTGAAAGGAAAACTCGTACCTTACCTTGAAAATCCATTCATATTACACCTAGCCTTTTATCACACTACTATAGACGACGAACCTAGCCTTTCTAAGGAAACATCACTCCCAGCAGCAGTCTAGGATGCAAAGATTTGGCATATAGCTATATTGAAATGTTTGAAACTTAGAACCTAAACTTCTCTGTAGCTCCTTTCTTTCTCGAACAATTACTAGTTTTTGTCCTGAGGAGTTGCTTGCTTTTATTGTTTTATAGGCAGGTATGGTAATTTGTATACACGGGTAACCAATTCCACTAAAAGCCAGCCCCTAACAGATCCAAGGGAACTACTGGTTATGCAAAGTATTCAACTGGTCTATTCTCTTTGAAAGGGCATCCATAATCCATTTGAGAGATTCGGAGAAAAGAGAACGACTCTTTTTTAGTCCTTTCTATGCTCTCGCCTATGCACCTCCTGCAACTCGAAACCAGGGCACTCCCGCTGGCAGAGAATTAATACAGGCTTTGAAAAGCATTGGATTTTAGCGAGACAGACAGAATTGGAAATTTTACTAGAGCGACTCGTATCAAAAATTCAAGGACTGGGGACATCCTGCTAGTAGAAATGGTAAAAAAGAACTACAAGCCAAGCTATCCAACTGGTATTCCTTCCTTCAAAGCTTGGGTTAAATGGGTGCTCGGTACACCAGTTGCGAATACTATAGGTAGACTCGTTCCGAAGGTAGGACATAATAGTCTAGGGTTTGTTTGAATAGCTCTTCTTTCTTGGCTTTCAATCTGTTGTTAGAGAGTTCTTTTACAAACCAATCAAATAAACCTTCCCCTTTCTCATAGAGGTAGCCCTTTCTAGGCATCACAGTGTAGCCAACCTTCTTAGCATACTTTCACTCTTCACTATAGTCAACTCCCATAAATTGACCTGTTGGTAATAGAATTACTCCATTATCGTCTCGATAGGGCAACACTGGTTTCTTTATCTATGGGGGGCATATAACAAAAGCTTCAATAAAACCAAACAAATCTGAATAGATGTTCTTCTCTGTCAGTCACCTTCCTATTGCCGGCTTACCGATAGGCATAGGAAAAGCCTTCATTGCATATGGGTACAATGAATTAATATCGTAATAGAGCAAATCCTCACCTCTTGGTTTATACACATCGGCATGCCCTCCTCCGTAACCACGACGAATGAATATATATTCATTTGACTAAGGTATCCAGGTGTCTTCTCCGGATCATAAAACTCCTTTCGAACGATAGTAAGAGCTCAGGATGGTAGTGGTGTTAAACAGACTTGCCTAATTTTCGAATATTCTAGAGTCAGAACGAATAAGACAAAATGAAGTAGATCCAGGCAGATCCTTTTTTCCGCTACCTACTCACGGGGAGAAGCAATTAAGATAGAGGCATCAGGATATTCTAAGTATGATTTCGATAGGAATGCTCGTGTTCAGCAAATGAGTTGATGAGGGAATGATACACATCAGATCAAGAATGGAAAGTCGTTTTTTTCTCATAACCATAGGAAGAATGAAGTTGATGAATCGAAAAAGAAATTTTATTGAAAAGAAATGAACACAGCCCTCGCACGGGCGCTAGATTCAGTCCTCCTGAAAACTAGTTTAATGCTCGTTCGTTACTAAACCAATTTGGAATAGTCTTTCTTTCCCTGACTCTGACTGTCTTGTATTGAATTCGTCACCTGAGCCTAGAACCAATAGAAAGGTTTTCGGCTATCCCGCAACTATATATTATATTCTATTAGGAATCATACTTATATGATGCTCTCGCTTACGACTCTTCCAAACTATTAACTGAAACCCCTCCTTTATCAAAAGTCCAGTACTACTAGCTAGTTGTCGTGCTCGGATAGTTGTCGTAGCAAAAGCCATTGGAATATCTATTTAATATATTGGAGTAATCCGTTTTGTTATTGATTTACCACTAGGTAAGTTTCCCTTGTTTTTTCAACTAATAGCTCACTGGGCAGTTACATGCTTTTGCGCTTGCGAACACAGCTCTTTTTTCTACCTATCACTAGTTCTTGCTCACACCAGAATTTTCTCAATTTATGCCAACTTACTATCTATTAATGTGTCACTCCTGTATTTGTACTCGGTCTCGGATTCTACGGGAGTGTCCCAGGCTTTGGCTTTCACCATCGTAACGCAGCTTCGTAGGATGACCTTCGATTGATTTATGAGTCAAATAACTGCCCCCTGCATTCAAGACGGAAGGAACTTACTTTACCCTTTTACCCGGACTTGCACCACTTAGGCAGGCGGATAGATAAGCCTTAAGAAAAAGAAAAAGTAGGGCAGATGCTGACAATGCTTCAAAATACCAATTCTTCCTAAATTGCCTAAATGGTATGGTCGATTGCTGACTAGTAAGCAATTCAAGAGGGTACACCTTTTTTTCTTGCTACTACTAGTTGTTGAACTGCGTGAAAAGCGTAGATCAGTAGGGAGATACACCACCTCCCCTCTCTGTATTATGAGCGTAGTAGCTTGCTTTAGCTGGGCTAGGTAATGGTCATTCCATAAGATGTGTGTGTGGTTTTTCTATTGGTATCAATTATGGCTAGATCCCTTGGCTCTGGTGACTTGGTTGACTGCTTAATCGAGTTTGTCAGATCTGCACCGCTAGTAGTGATTGATTATGACTATGGAATTGGTTCGTTTTACCCGAACCGAGAGTTCCTCTTTGAAGATAATTTGGTACAGGTACCTCTAAAGAGAAGTATGCTTTTCTTTCCTAGCTCCATAAGAAGAAAGAGCTCCGCTCCAACGAACGGCTATTTGACTTGCAGCTCCTGAAATGTGTAAATCCCTGTCTTGCTCTTGCGTTCAGTGAGCCTCATCCTAATACTACTCCTTGCCTGACAAGCTTCGAATCCTGTCCCCGCGCAGCTCAAGCAGCAAAGAACAACTCAAGACCGCATACTCCTCTATCAAACAACCTATCAAGCTAACGCATCAGTCAGTGTTAAGTCAGAGATCAGTGCGGATAAAGCCAAGCACACATATCACTAGCTGACTGAACACACGTATCAATTGCATGAAAAACAGACATATCCTTCGCTTGCTGAACACAAAGTAATCAACAACCAAAAGCATCATGAATGCGCATGTCGAAGCAGCCTACTCCCTAGAGAAGCTGATTGATAAAGCAACACAATGCAATGCTCTACCAAGCAACAAAGCTTGTTTTTTCCTTCCCCCCCCATATACGAAAAACATCAACAAACCCAACTGCTTTTCCTTTTCTTTTGAAATGCTTCCCGAATGAAGTTGTCAAAGTACGAAAGTCTAAGGATTCAAAGCTTCCACGAACCAAAACCTAGTGCCCGCATTAAGGACTTTTTCGCCGTGTGCCGTGCCAAAGGATTGGATTCTCCAAAGGCATACATACTATGAGAGAAATAGATACCGTTAGGATTCTGGATCTCCATTTTTTTACTAATCAAAACTACTCCTATATACGTTCATACCGCACTTGACCTACACCCACTCCATCAGAATAAGGTTTTTGAGCCCCACCCAATGCTAGCATGTCCAGCTTCAGTTGCTGGTTGGGTAGGTCAAAGCACTAAAGTCAAAGGGAGGGAATCTCGTTTGAAATAATCCCAAATACGTGGAGCCTCTCTTTTCACTAAAAATACTTCCTTTGACAGTGAACTTGCCGTAGGTATGGCTCTCCTTTACCTTGGAAAGCAAGCACCCCCGAAAAAGAAAGCACAGTGACTAATGAGAAATTGAACTCTCATCTGCTTTTGAACACCACCTACAGGTCTTCGACTTAGAATGATGGTGTACTTTTTCTCGTGGATCCCATCATCAAACAATTGTTTTAATACATGTGCTTGTTGCCACCTTTGAAAGTCTAGATCGATGAACTCATTTATGTCTTTAATCGACCTGTTCGTTTGATACTCATGGTACCACTTTTCACGGATTCCGTCGACAATCTAGCATAACTGCAGACTTGCTTAGCATCCTTCCTAGTACAGGTTGGGTTGAATCTGCTTTGAGTGGTCCGTACGTTCATTTCATGAAGGTACATCTATTTTACCGCTATAATGCGAGATTTTCTATATTATTGAAAAGTACATTATTGAACCTATAATGTCGATGATATATGAATTGAGCTGTTTAGTACATAACTGAGAAATGGATTGGGCATCTACCGACACGATTATCTCTATATCTCCATATTCTTTGTTATGTGTTGGTAAGAAATTAACACAGACAGCATGTAGTGAGAGCTATAGACGTTTTGCAATTTACTTTACGTAGCGGTAAATAAATGTGATCGATAGATGTTGTATAAAGGCCCAATTTTCTTCCTTTTCAAACTTACGAGTAAGTGGAATGCATCATGTAAATTTATTTACCGCCAAGTCAGAAGATTCTGATGAGATCGCACTGCTTTATGTCAACTGGTAAGGCCTGTTGATGGGAAGATACTGCGGATTGGATAGAGCAGAGGGCCCTCGTAATCCTATAGCTACGCCCTTCCTTTCCTTTCAAATGCTTCCTCAGTCAATCAGCAGCTTATTCGATTCCTATTATTATTAAATATCTTATATAGATAGTGGGAACAATGAAGCTTATTCTTCATCTGTAGGTAGGTTGCAATCCGTATGATTTCTTTTCTCGGTCTACTGCTTGCGCTTATCCAACGCACTCACATCCAACTACTGAAATTGGGACGGGACCAATCATTTTGGTTGCCTATCCGACCCAGTGAGTAACTACTAATGTTACGAACCAAAGAGAGGCCCTAAGGCTGCTGGGAACTTCTTCCTCCATTATTTCAGCACTGGACCGCTCCAGTTAGGCTTTTTCTTTCTATTCCTCAATCAACTTCTCCGTTCTATTCTTTCATATACCATTTGTATGTATGTATAGCCACTAAGTTATCAGAACTGAAAGTAGTATTTAAGCTTGACTTGACGTCTCGAGAGTATGAATAGCAGTGGCAAGCTTTCAAGTACGAAGTTCAGAATGAAAGTCAAAGTCAGCTGCCGGTTCCGTAGACTGAAAGATAGATAGAAGGTTTTCACTCAGAAATCTGGAGTGTAAGCCGATTAGGCGGTTAACTGGTATGGTATTAATAAGCCAAGTCGTTTATCTGTTTTGACCAAGCGGAATAAAAGATTGAAACCCAGCTTACAGTTTGCTAGGCAGCTACAAGATAGAATGGAAGTTAGCTGTAAGGTTTTCAAGTCAGCAAGAAGATTCTAAGCAAGGCATAAGATTTGCCGTAAGCTAGTATTAAGTTTCATTTGTTAAGATAGAAGAATCGAAGCTTTGTTACTCGCTTTGTCGTTTCATACGTATTATTAAGCGAACCCACCATTGAAAGCCACTTAGCAGGGTAGGTTGCAAGCCTAGAATACAAGTTCGAAATCAGATTGAAAGGCTTTCTCTTTGCTTTATCGTTTCTATGGTTTGAGAAAGGAAGATAGAAGTAAGAGCTGCTGTTTTATCTCTTGTTTTAGCAAGTCACTTAGAAGGTTACAAGTCATAAGGCAGATTCCAAGTAGTAAGTGATGTGGTGAATTCTTCTTGCCTACTACCAGTTTGAAGAGCAGCTGCCAGAATGCAAGATAGAAAGCAGAATGCGGAGTCGGCAAATCAGCTTGTAGGTTACGGAGTTAAGGCTGCATTTCTCTCTGTCGTTTCCGTAGTATTAGGAGCTCAAGGAAGATTGCAACCCAACAACGCTCGTATCGATTGGCTTTTTCATTGTAGTTATCAGTAGTCCTTTCTATAGCATTAATAAGCGGAAGGAACATCACAAGATTGCGAGTAGAGATTAAGCTTGTAGTTGAAGTAGTCTTAATAGCAGCCCCTTTTCCGTTATAAGGTTGCAAAGCCTATCTGTTGTATCAGCGGTATTAGAATGGAAGTACAAAAGAAGAATTTAAGCTGTAAGCTCGCCTGCCTTTCCCCTTGCATAAAGCCTCCCCCGATCAAGTAGTCAAATAAGTAGTCTAGCAATCAAGTAGTCAGTTCTAAGTCCAATTCATAAAAAAGCCAAGTTTGATATATGAAAGTTGGCTACGCCTTTCCTATCTTTCTCTTTCGCCTTCTAGTCTTATGGAACTTGAGACGGCTTCGTGCAATAGCTTCCTTTGATGGAGGAAGCAAAGTCGAGAGCTTCAAGCCTTGGGAATCGTACAGTCTTTGCCTCTAGGCATTCATTGAGAGGAAAGAGATTAGATGATAGAGCTGGGTCCTACTTATGCATATCCTTACTTTGGTTGATACTCTTTGCTTTACCGGGCGGGATAAACATATTAAATGTCCTACTTAAGGATTGGTGTATATAGGTACGTCGACGTAGTAGTTTTATTAAAAGAATAGGGCAGCTGAGCAAGTAAGAGGATTCTCCTACCTTCTAATAAATGTCTTCCGGGTGGTGTAGGTTCCCGATAAAACATATATCTACAAGCTCAGCACAACGTGCTAGCCGAATAATATCATATATGGGTGGATTTTGACAAGTAAGATAGTAGGGAAGGTGAAATGCCATAAGCCTAAGGCGAATCAGCAAGTCAATCCGAGAAGTAAAGTAGGAGAGAAAGGCCGCAGGACTGGGCAGTCGCTAGGAGGGAAGGCAGTTGGCCAATATGACCATATAAGAGCTGCACATACCCAGGTAGTGGCAGGCTCCTCTCATTGTTTGAGCGCATTCATTCCCGATCTGAAAACATAGGAGAAAAAGGTGGTACTCCTATTGAACTAGTGCCGCCCGTACCCATGGATTACCGATATATCGATAATTGCGAGGTAAGCTCTCTTAAGCCAGCTCTTATCTTTGATGCTTGAAACAGAGTCACTTTCCCACCACTCGAAAAAGTAAAGGATTCGGCCTCTTTAGCTTCCGCAGATTCTAACGTTTGTTTCACTTCAACCTCTTCCGTCGGGGTCCTCCTCGAAGTCGCGGATAGCTTAACACGACTCTGTCTTGTCGAAGCAATCTGATTTCTTTTCGAAATACCATGGTTAGGTGATATGATTGCATGTCGGAGACCAAAACGCCCCAGATTCAAGAACAAATACCGATACAGCCCTTCCCTTGACTTTGACTTGATAGCCATCGACCTAATACACCTAAATTAGTAGCAATCTAACTTAGACCGCAATGTGATCTTCACGCTACTTCCTTCCTCGCCCTACTATGTGCATATTCTTCTTCACTACTAATCTTTAATGCTTCGATAGCATTAGGCATGATCTTCTTATCCTTTCAATTCTTTTCTTCATCTATGATATTGATTGAGCTATGGATGGACTGCATAACTTCCCTCTTCTTTGATTTTTTGAATACCTTTTTCTACTCAAATTGACAAGTGTAGAACTTGTACTCTGTGCTATCATTAGTACCATTTCTTGCTCCGAGACCCCTTTCTGATTTCAATTAACCTTATTATGGCGTTTTTGAATTGTTCTTCTTTTGGAATACTTTTCACGATTGGACACGTCGAGAGCTCTATTTTCCCCTTTGAACTCGCCACATTATATTATGAATCACTAGAGTGGGTTAACCCTTTGGGCCCTTGGTTATTTTCATCTTCATTCTTTCGAGAGTACTTGCGCATTAAGTAGAAAGGGAAGGTCACCCACCCCTAAATATGCATTCAAAACGTAAAGGCCCTGAAGTGAGCGATGCTTTGAAAGTCGGCATTGGCCCGTGACAGAAGCAGCAGAACGAGAAAAGTCCCAACCACATGTGCCATGAGAAAGCGGATGGCAATTCGAATGAAAATCACCAGTGGTGGTATCAGGTTCACAAGCGAGTATTATTAGCCAGTAGCTAGGCTAGCGAAATGCTATTTCTTTTTTAGGTATCATCCTCTCTATTTCTTGTTTTCACATATGGACAGGATATTCGAAATAGAAAGATAAACAACAAGAGCATTTGGAGGTCCAGTGCGAGATGGATGATTGGTGCCGTTGCGGAAGTGAATCAATCTCTCGGTTCTTTCCTTTCGGCTCGTGTCTTCACTGAATCTAGAAAGTCACACGGGAATCAAGTCACAGAGGAATATTTTGTTCAACTGAACACGGTACAGGGGGCTGTATGAGCGGACTTTCCTTCAAAACCTATTCTGCCAAAGATTCGCAGCGCATTTTTTCCCAAGCCCTTCTATCTTCTTTCTATACGTTGAGGGCTGGATAGAACTTTGAATAAAAGCTGTCTACTCATATACTAATGGCGAGGTAGGAGATGCATAGATTCGTCTCTTTGCTCTCCTACTTCTTAGGTTGAAATAAGAAGTGTCCCTCTCATAGATCGACTTATTTATGCCGGTTCTCTTCTGTCGAGAAATTGAAAGAGAACGAAGGATAGACTAACTAAGAATCTCAAAATCCAACTGAACATCCTGAACACAAATCTCTACTAAAAATCAGCATAAGCATAAGTTCGAGCGATTGCATAGTCACACGCCATCACTCACTTTCCTGCATAATTGAAGCTCATAGTCAGCCTCAACGCTCCGCGCCTACAGGAATACAAACCAGTGGGAAATTACTAGATAATGGAAATGATTCGACTCAAAATAAGGCTGAAATAGAGGTCTCTTAATAAAAAACGACTCTCCCACCTAGTGAGTAACTACTAATGTTACGAACAAAAGGAATAGTAGAATACCAAATTGATAGGAAACGTTGAAGCATAGGCGCGCAGCGACAAAGAAAAGAAGTCATGTTTGATATGAAAGGTTCAGTTGACTCCTGATACAGTAAAGATCCATGATTGATAAGCATTTTTCCAAGCATTCTTATGTTGTAAACAGACCAGCATATAAATTGGAAGCGAACAGTGAAAGGTTGTGCAATGCATCCTGGTTGACTAAAGAGTATTCTTTTTCTTTTCTGAAATAGATAAAGAAAAGATTCTTATCTTCTTTTTTAGAATAGAAACACTCCCCTCCAAGGCTTTTTGCAGCATCCTTAAAACTTCCAAGTATTTTATTAGAATTTACAAGCTTGAATTTCGAGTTTTCCTCTATGAGTTATTTTTTGACAACAGAAGAATGCTAAAATAAGGATGATAATGCCTAAGAAGATAAGGGTTAAAAAGATTCTCTTTTTCTGTACATATTCTCTAAATGGACTCGCCAAAGTCAATAATATAAGTCTCTTGACTCTCTAGATGGAGAAGTTGAGTTATGCTAAGTTGAGGAATAGATGAATGGAGAGCCGTGGGAAGACAGTGCTTTCTCCCTGGCGAAGATGGGAGTGATCGAAGCTCAAAAGCGCCGGAGTTAGGGGTCCCCTATTGTCAAAGCTGTCTTATCAATGAATTAATTCTCAGAGTTGCCTTATCCTTTTGATTCCTCTCTCGGTGCATACTGAACCTGTGACCTATTTCTTTATAATGGATTCGCTGCTATAGGGAAGTTCAGTAAGAAAGCTAAGTTAGGAAGCAGTAGTCTGAGAGGGTCAAGTTCACCTTATTTCCACTGGAACCAGGAAAAGGCTAGTAAGCTGGTATTTAGGAATTGCTTTGGATCAGGAGGCACAGGCTAAATGGAAATATCGAAGATCATGATTGGTGGAAATCGAATCGTTGAGTCTGTCTCTTTGGGCATTCCTGAGTTGTGCTTCTTCTCCCAAGGCTGGCTCAGTTCAATGCTTTATAGAAGATATTGAGGAAATGTCAGAGGAAATTCTCTCAAGAAAAACGCATTCCTCAGATTTTTTGAGAAAGGAAGGAAATCCCAAAACCAAAGGAAGTGTGGTAAATCTGTCTTTTTCACTGGTATTTAAACGGGGGGAAGAAATCCCAACTCAAAAGAGTAGGACAAAGAAATGCTCGCCTGCCGATTCTTCTCACTGAAATCGGAAATGAAAACACTTCAATAGGAAATTCCGGGTATTTTAGTGGAAATTCAATCAAGAGAGGAATTCTGTAGAGATAGTAATATGAATTCTTTTAGTCGGAATTCAATCAATACTGTCTTATCGAGTATTTTATTTTTTCTTTTCCTTCGGTATGAATGACCTCAACGAGCAAAGACTAAGCTACCCCACCATCATGCTGTGCACCTCTTTATAGATAGTCAGTCCTGTCTCTTCTTTCTCTCTCTCTTACCCCCCCTAAAAGGATCTAGCAAATTGACGAGTCAAAAGAGGGCATGGCATCCTCCTCGCTGACAGGTGGGCCCACTTCCGATCTTGCCAGGGATGCAGCTCATCTTTAGGGTGGAAAGCTTGCGAGCCAAGATAGCATTTATTTGAGCCACACTCTCTTTTCAAATTAGACCCCCTCTTAGGGAAAGCCTCAGTCAGATAGATAGATGGTCAAGATTTTCGTGAATATAAAACGTTTCCGCAATAATTAGAGAAAGCAATAAGCAATTAAAGGGCATTTCTTTCCTGTGGGTTCATGTTTTAAGAAAAAGATACGCTCTTTCCGCTCGCTCCCTCCCGGGTAACAGCATTTGCTTCATTACTGGGCCTTCTTCCACTCATTTTTGGAGGTTGTTTCTCCAAGGTTTCCTGGACCTTCTTAACTATAGCAGACTCACACTCTCCATGCACATAAGTATAGAGTCCGAATATGATGGAAACGTACGTAGTTGTCTAACCCTACCAAATGAGCCGGAAATTCTCTCATCACTCCCTTGAGTTTCATTAACATGCTCCTATCAGTCTGTCTGGTACGAGTGGAGTTTCTTCTTCTTCTTCAGATGAAATTACAAAGTACCCACTCAATAAAGGCTATTCTCGGAATGAGTAAGGAAATGTGGATTCTCCTGCAAGCCCGTAAATTCCCAGGTATTCATGAAATCTTTCTTTTCTATTTTGAAATGCTGCTAGGGAATAGAGTTGGAAATGAAAACACTAGTAAGGAGGTAATTCTCTGTCAGTCGTCTGGGAAATCCCATACTTCAACCAATATGACAATATGTACGAGTTGGGCAAGTACATCTAAGAGAAAATGAAAACGCTGCTCGGGCTCATCATTCCTCACTCGAGTCTTTCAATTCTAGTAATGAACTGGACCAATCAGATCCAATGAACTACTATATATAGGACAAGCCCTACACTACTACTATTAGGTAGGAATGTCCTACCCTACATACTACTATTAGAACATGCCGGGTAGGTGGTTTCTCCCAATGTGAAAGTAAATGACCTCATAGAAGCAGCCGCCAGGCCAGCAGGAAATTCACTAAGTCTGGAAAGAAATGAGAATTCGTAAGTAGAGGCACACACGTTAGACAATATGCTAAAGTGTTGCAATTCTAGCAATGATATCCCCTGGGCTATTCAAAGGTATTTTAGCGGAATGAACTCATCAACGCCAGGTGTCGGGGAATGCACTAAGTCTGGGAAGTCCCTCAATATGTTAAACTAGAGTTCCCTAGAAAGAGTCACCCACTGGTAATTCTAGAAATTCAATTCGTTAAATGCAAGCTGTAAGCCAAACTCTTAGCTAATCCCAAAGCTAGGAAATGCCAAAGCTGTAGAGGTAGGTAACCTGGTAAATCCCGCGCTGAAATAGGGCAATTTATTACAAAGCAAGGAAATGAGCTATCTTCCTAATTGAACTAATCAATGGAAAAAATATTCCAATTCGTCGATTGGAGCTGTAGGTGACTCATTTTCAGATTCGGCGAAGAAGATTGAGACTATTGTCAAAACTGTAAGTAATACCGAATACTCAACGTTAAACGGGGCCATAGGATTTCAATTTGAAACAATCAGAGAAATACTCAAATTACATCCAGTTTTCTACCGGATTTCCACTTTGAAAGCTCCGGGAAGGTACATTCGCCTGGATTTGCACCAGAGAGTTCTAAGTGGCACACATCTGACCGAAGGTTCTGACATGGATTCTCTTTTCCTTTTTAAGTTGAAAGCGGACCGACGTAGCCCTTTGTGTGGATTGTTTGCGCAACAGAGGCCGATGAAAGCATCATAACATAGCTCGTTCCATTTTGTCCAAGGCTGAAGAACTTAAAGTATTGGTCAAAAAGTTGGCAGAATTTTTCCTCAAGATTAGTGAGTGCCACGGTAAATCAACCGGCAGACGAGCCGAGTTGGAGCCTTTTTAGGACTACGTAGATGTTGAGGAAGTCAAAAGGGACAGCTCTTATTGGACAAAGGTATCCTTTCCTCTTTCAGTCATTCCTACTTCGTCCCTTCCTTATACCTTAATATACTTCTTTTTCATTCTCTTTCAACGTTCTTTTTCTTTCTATTACCCTACTAAAGTTGCAGTTATCTATCTCTGCATGCCACTACTCATTGTGTGGAATTTGACTGACAGTGGATTTTTTCAATCCGGACCACGACGGTGACAAGCATTGAGAAGGAATGCCCTCATAAATGGAACTGTGCCTCAGTGATGAACTCAAAAAGCTGTTCTCTTTTCATAGGAAGAAGAACCATAGGTGTCATAAGCAAGATCGATCAGGTTTCTGGGGCAGCAAAAAGTCTGGCTGCAGTCCAGGCACTACTTCCGGGCCAGGGCCCACGAAGCACAGCAGATATGCAGTGGGTTGCTTTGATCGGCTAGGCGCTTTCTATTGCGGAAGCTAATGCCGGGTCCGTTGGATCTGAAAACTCACTTGAAACCTAAAAAAGTGCGGAGACCGAGAGTCTCAAGTAAATATTGACTAGGGGGGGGCCCCACAAAGCAGGCTCGGAAGGGTTGCCTTGGTTGACACGCTGGCAAAGCAGATCAGGAATCGGATGAAAGTCAGGCTACCAAACCTTCTTAACGGGTCAATTGTCTATGATATAATCAGAACTCTTTTCAATTATTGGGAGTGGACATTGTGTAAAAGTTCTTTTGCTTTTGAATACTGGCAGTCTTAAGGGTCAGACTCAAATGGTGCAAGACGAGTTGTTCCGTCAGGGCAGAGGTTACACAGTGCAGAAGGGACCATAGCTATTGCTCTCGAGCTTTGCCGTGAATTTTAGGAGAAGTTTCTCGCTCATATTGCGTCTGGTGAGGTCAGTCATCTCATTCGTTACGCTTATCTCTTAGTCCAAACTCTACATGCGCATTGCTTAGATGTGCAAGGGAGGCGCGAAGCCCGTTCTTTTCACCTGTGTTTTAGTAATTCACTTAGGAGTTTTCTATTCTAAGTGTGATCATCTCTTCCTTTCCTGCCTTCCTCAGGAGTATATGCTGCGAATAGCTAGGTACTTACTCTCTTCAGAGAGAGTGCGGAGTGTCTGCTAAAAGAAAGAAAGAAAAGATTCGCTTCTTGGTCCAAGACAGCGTATTAGTAGCTGATCCCGATTCCAGTGATCGAATCTCTAACATTCGCCAGGTTCCTTCCTAAAGATGATCGCTAACTTGCTAGCTACCGAGCCCTCAGCCACTGCACTGTTTTGTTAGAGCATTGCGTGTGGATATACCCCTAGGTAGCGAACCATATCTAGTCCAATGCAGTAAAGCATGTAGACTGCTGGAGATTTCGTTCGAGTAGTTAGTGGTGATGAGGTAGTACTGCAACATGCGGGTGTGGAAGGAAATTAGAGGACAGGTCGGGGGCATACCAGCCGGTTTCGGGCAGTATCGACCCTGGCCTGGAATTGGTGAACTTAAGGCCTATACCAGAAAGAAAACCAGGCACATGGCTCGAAGAGATGAAAGATTTGGGCAGTGAAGTATGATTGAAGAGTTTCACTTGGAAGCAAGATCTTAGACATTGATGTCACTGCCGGATGAAGATAGATGCTCGCAAGGTTTGAGCAAGAAACAACTAGAAGTCAATTGAGAGTATCTAGTTCGAGTTTGTGTGTGTTTGATCAGAAAGTAGGTTATGCTTAACACATGCAAGTCGAAGTTGTCCAGCACATCTGATCAATGCGACTATATCCGTAGTAAGGTTCGGCATTGGTGGTTGTACACGGTGTTGTTCTGAGTTCTGGGCTTGATCCCTGTGTCAGAATGAGTTAAGTGACCTCTACCAAGACCGAACAGCAAATTCTGGGTTTCGTTTCAAAGATAGCTGTTTATTTTCCCTAGGTAGGTTTCGTTTCAAAGATAGCTGTTTATTTTCCATTTGTGTAAGTGCGGGTTCAATTCTACGGCACATTTCTAGTGGTATTATTATCTGTTCGAAAGAATGGATCTCTTTGTCCTTCAGGGCTATGAAGACTGGTTCCTGTCTAAGAGAAACAAAATGAAATGATTGCACAGTCCCTACCTCCTAATAAGTAAGAGAATGCGCATCATAGCTCAACTGGTCATTGAGTTTAGAGTTATTCTTCTTCTATAGAAATAGGTCAAAAGGCAAGTTGTGAGTTAAAGGGGAGTACGGTCAGAAAGTAGTAAACCCCGTGTTTTTGTCCTACTTGTAAATTTCCCTCGTAGCACCCACCACCAAATGATACAAAAGTAGTCCGCACCTATATGCAAAAGTAATACTTGGTTTTTTTCCCTCGTACGCGGTCACGCTTGGATGAAAAAAGGAGTCCGCCCCTATGTGCAAAAGTACTACTTTCCAGGGTTTAGAGCAATTTGGAACTAACCAGGCCCGAGTTACGACTGAAAAAGGCAATAGTTACCAAGCCAAGTAGATAGAGCATTCGCCAATGCTTTGACATAGACCAGAGGGCAAAGTACCAAGAAATAACCGCCATATTAGACTGTCTGCGGACTTTGTGACACTATCTGCTCTGGCTGTTGTACGAGGATAAAAGCTAGAAAGCAGCTTTTTCCAAGGAGGAAGCACTAAGTGAGCAAGGTGACAAGACTTATTGGCAGTTGTATCCTAGCCGAGGTCAATGTATTTTGGAGCGAAATGAGCTAGCCCTTCCTTCCTTGTCCTATACAACGCAGAAACTTCTCTTCTTTCTACTACTTCCTTTTCTCTACAAAAAGCACAACCTCTTGAAACGAATTCCGCTTCGTTGGCTATGTATGCAAGCTCTTCCAATTTGCCATTGGCATAAGTGAACGAATTGGGGTTATAAATAATATATTTCGCCGCCGATGCTTATTTGCAAGGACTTCAATTTAGGTGGTTGGTACTAACAAGAAAAAAAGGAGTACTCCCGACTCATGGTCGAGTTACAGGACGTCTTACTTATCTTAAGCAATGCTTGGCTTATCAAGCACTTAAATGAGCACCATATTCTTCCTGAAGACCCAGTCGAGGTGCAAGCTTAGACAAGGCGCCGGCAAACAAGTCCCGGAGCTGATAGAAAAAGGGGCTGGATTTCAAAGCTAGCTCTTGGGCGAGTAGCTTACGAGTATATCAATCGCTTCATCACTGGCTAGGGCTTTCGCTTTTTGCTGCGCTCTTACCCGGAAAGCAACTTTCTTTTTTCTTCTTCTTGCCAGCTTAATAGAACCTTTCTCTGAGCTCGACTTTCGATTTTGCTGGCGGATCGATCGTCCGTATCACGTTTGAATCAGATTGAGGAGGTAGGGCACAGAGAAGAGCAGTCAAAGCAAAGAAAAGGTCAAGCGGCGACTTACTACCCCTCGTACAAATCCAAAAACCATGGATGTGGTGTCCTCCGGGCAGGTACCCTTCATGCATATCTTCTTGCTAAGGCGTGCTTGTAGAGAAGGAGTCTGGTCAGGAAATAAAACGAAAATCGCTTCCTTCCTTGGACGTAGCAATGAATCAATCGTGCATGGTTCATTGCCTGAAGATCTAAGATGCCGGTTTTGAATTTGAAGTTTCTCAGAGGAAGTATGGGATCGGTAGTAGGTGAAAAAATAACCCGTCTAATTGAATATGCTACCGATAAATGCTTACCTCTCATCATTTCCTGTACTTCAAACAGCAAAGGAATAGAACCGGATTGATGGTAGTAAAGTCAGTCCATCTGCACTATAAAGACAGAAAGATTCCCTCTATTCTTCGTATCACCGCTTTCTATAAGCTTCAGTGAAGCAAAGCACTGCAAGACAGGTGGATATTTCTACTAGTTGAGGGCCTACTCCAAAATACCCTAACTCAGGCGCATCCTGAATCTCCTTTGCCAGCCTTCTAACCTGTAGTATTGTCTCTTTCAACCTGTAGTATTGTTATGGTACATAAATAAGGTGCATGATAGATAGAACTCTATCGACTGATATTTGTTGGCTGCTTAAGGATATTGCGTGCTCTACGAGTATAAAGAAATTGAAACTAGTAAAGTTATCCATGTGCAGAAATTGAATGACTACTTTGACCTGGCCCCAATTTGACGAATCCCAGTACGTTGCTTTCCCGTAGAAATACACCAAGGTAGGTCCCTGAGACTTATTATATTGACACAGCAGTAGTGCTGGTTCTAAAGGTTCATGTAACTCAACCTCTTGGTGACGTCCTCTTTTCCACTGGCCAAGAAGAGACCATAGAGAAAATACTCTAAATAGCGTGTAAGAAGCCTAGGCCCCAGAATTGAGAAGTTTCTCCTTGCCTTAAAAATACAAATTTGCTAACTGAGTGAGCTACTAGTTCAATTAATTGAACCTATTTTCTAAGGGGCTTTACAGTACTATATGCAAGAAACAGAGCTAGTGGGACAGAAAAAACAAAGCCAGAAAAAGCTCATTCTTGGCCAAGCGGCATTCAACGACTAGTTGGGAAAGCTTGTACAGTTGCCCGATTGCGAATGCGCTATAGGTGACTGAAACAAGCTGTAGAATGACTAGTTTGACCAGAAAAGCAATCAAATACGCAAAAGACCTTGCTTTTTACAATTAGCCTTCGATAGGCAAATTCGCCGACAAAGGACAAATCAACGACATGGTCAGTGGAAAACGGAGGGAGCAGTTGGATTGCTGACAGCTCTTGGCTACTTAAGCCCAGTCAGGCTCCAATAGGGGTCCTTGTCCACAAAAGGAAGAACATAACGGCTCATGAAGGTCTGGTTCCAAACGGGTCTTTCCCAAAAACATTGATCATCGTTGCGGGCCTACCTCCCAAGTGCTGATGAATTGGGACCTGGTTGTAGGAATGGCAATCCTGAATTTGGCTTTACGACGCCAGTGACCGGGGCATGTTCCCTTCCTTATATACGTAACAAACCCTTATTCCTGTACTAGCCAAGCAAACAAACCAAGCCCCTGCCAGTGAGGTATAAAGCAAGAAATTCGATTTCTGTTTGTATCGCTTGTGGAAAGAGAGAAGACAGTTTGGCAGAAAGAACATGTTTTCCGGTGCTTGTAGACGAAATGCGATTTACAGAGGTATTATCCTCGATTTATTCCCCTGCACACTTAGGCTTGTGCATCCCGGTTGAATGAAGAGTAGAAACGTGAGGTCCAGCTCACGACACAGATATCTACTTATCTTTCAACGCTTGCTCTGGAATGACTAGTGGGACTGTACGAGTAGTATGTCTCAAGCAAGAATGAAAGCTTTGTTACTAGTCTTGTTCATACAAGTCGATGAATCGAAAACATAGGTCAACCAACAAGCAAGAGTACTATATGCAAGAAAGAGGGCTAGTGGAGCAACTATTGCTAGTATTATGTAGAAAGCAAGAGACCAATATGCCACTCTCTTCCTATAACTTATCTTTCCTTATTCTCACTATGATGGGTATTTGACTTTCTTAGTGGTTCCTAAAGTCTAGAGTCCACTCTCCATTGTCATCCAGGATATGAACTCCGCTCTCACAGACCTTAACATTCATAGATTTGGAGAAGTTTCTATAGCCCGAAAGTGTTTGAAAGTAGAGCAAATAAGGCTTAAAGCTTTCCAGTCCTGTTCTATTCTCAGTTCCAAGGAAGGGTTAATGCAAAATGGACTACTCTTTCAAATGACTTTATCTCATCATGGTTACTAGAAAAGATTTTCCAAACAATGTGGCAGGACAGGAATTTCATCAAAGAAAGTGTTTCAAACATGACCAGCATATCAATAACTCACCTGAGATGCCTGAAATATGTTGCTTTCTTAAGAAAGAGTTTGGCTTTTTTCCCGGGGCTGATGGAGAATCTCGACGATCTGATCGAGGTTTTTGAACCATCGGAAATCCTTGATTTTTCTCTTAATTTCCCGCGCTAGTAGAATTACTACTTGTTACAGCAGCCGAAACAAAGCCAGTTGTGTTGTCCAGTGCTATTGGAAGGAGTAGTGCTACAAGCAAAGACAGCAAACAAAGCTACTTCTTAGTAGCTTGCATCCGGAGCAGAAAACCCCGTTCCAGAAACCCCTGCTCCTGCTTGATATAGCTCAGTAAGCTCAGTTGGACCAGTGCTTGTTCGACTCCCAGCAGCTTTAGACTTCTCTTCGGCTCCGGGTAATGGAACGAATAGGCCAGTTTCTAATGCCCAACCAAAGACCTAGCTTCTTAGGAAGAAAAATACCCTTCCCCAAGCTCAGAAACAGAATGCCCTGTTGCCCGGTCTTGTACAGTTGGGACAGAAGCAAGAGGTTTGACAGCATACGAAAAAGCTAGTAAAATTCAGAGCTCAGCAGAGAAAGTCTTGGCAAGTGGAAGGCTTGTAACGCATAGCTCAGTCCCATATTACCTAGCTTGCTTACCTATACTTATTTGGCTGTCTTACTTGCTTCTAGAAAAAAAGCATCCTTCACCCAGCTTTCGATATGAGTGAGCCATTACCTAAAAACGAAATGAAAACAGTGTTCTGTAGAGCAATTTGTCAACTCCCAATTGCCAAGAACGGAGAATTGGCTTGAAAGCCCCACATTCCAACTTAAGACACTAATCATAAATGCTCACTAATTTCTTGAATATGGCTTATCACATTGATAATGATCAAATGCTTTTTGGATTGGATCATATCTTTTGATTAGTGTTTCTAGAGAAAATCTCTTGATTTCCATAAGAATAAAGTTGTAACACTTTGGTCTTCGTTAATGCTGTGGGAGAATCGTACTTTTGTTGCTGTCATACTTCAACCGAACAGATAATAAAGCTTTTTCTTTGTGTACACGCCCTCTTTCCTACTAAAAACCGTTAGCGCTTAAAAGCAAAAGCCAAAGATTGCTTTTTTTTATAAAGCCTGAATTAAAACGTGGTCTGAGACACCTAGCTTGCTGGCCTGTTTACAGGTGATTCCGGCCTTTACTTTTAAGGGCGGGTTCTCGCCTTTCTGGTTGGCCGGCCTACCAGTCTTACTTGAGCTTTAGAGAAAAGCTTACCCCTAAAAAATAGACTTTTCAAAAGTATAAAGTCGCAATATAATTCATCTTTTATAGGAGAAATACGATCAACCTTGCTATCCCTTGAACTGCCAAAGCATAACTATTTGATCAAATCCGATTCTTTCACATAAATTTCACATCACTACCCACCAGCCGAGCACTACTCTCTGTCAGCCAAGTTTTTTATATGGATTTGGAGTTGAGTTGAGTCTACGAATAATCCAAGAAGTAGTTTACTCTTATTAAGCCTCCTAAACCCATACATAGCCTTGCATACATACCCTTCCTTAATGAATGGTTATTCAAAATGAGTCCATTTCCTCTTTTCTTCATTTCTTTTAGCTAGTGATAAGCTAATCTCTTTCGTTTTCTCCGCATTCATAATACCTGCATTCGGCCTCTCCGAAGGAACGTAATAACTCACTTATAGAGGAATACTAGAACGTATGAATCCTATTCTATTCAGAACGTACTCAATGAGCTAAACACTCTAAACGAATCAGACTACTACAACTACGAAAAAGAGCCCTACTTCTACCTCGTTCAAAAGAGTTTGAATTATCTTATCTCTGGCTTTACGTGCTTTTTCTCTCCCGCTTTCTCGTAGCAGTCATCGGCAACGCTCCGCCCAACATGGTAATAAATAATCGCCAAGCTCACACTCTGAGATAAAGAGGGCCCGTCGCCAATCAGAGATTTTTGATCGGCTTAAAAAGCAAATCTAAGTTGACATTTTGACTTTCCCAAGTTATAGACGGTTAGTAGATTTTGGTAGCTTTACTATAACATTTATATATATACAATGATATGCATCGTCTATCTTTAAAGACTTCCTTGGTCTACTATTTATTGCATGTATTGCCGCCCCTTTGTTGCTAGCTAATAAGATTTATTGTCTAATATTTGCATAGCGAGGACAAGGCAAAATCGAATACTCTCACCGGGAATTTGACGCAACAAGGACTATGACGAAATGGGGGTTTTTATACTATGAATTCCTCAGATGTTCCCTTGGAAATGACTACTATTTACCTTAAAAAGAATTTTTCCAGCGTAATAAATTCAAAGTAAAAAAGAGAGTTTCAGTAAGGAGAAGATTGCGCAGACTCCCTATTAGATAGAGAAAGAAAAGCAGCCTCGAACGGAGACGAGAGTAGTGGAGCATCAATCCTTTCATCAAACACTCCATATTTTGGACTTTTACTAACATATATTCCCATACTATTGCACATAAGTGGTATAAATTATATCCTATGTTGTAATTTTCCCTTCTTTTTGACCTTGGCTAGCGAAGCCTTATCAAATAGTCATCTTGCTGAACATCAGTAGCAGAATTAGTCGCCACTTACTTATTATTATTATACGAAACAACAAAGAAAAGATGCCTCTAGAAAAAAACTTGTCTATGCTACGCACGAGTTTCTCTTTGCTTCTATTTATCCCACTTCGCATGCAACGCGCACAATCAGACTTCCTCCTCCCTCAAAGCAGCTACTGTTATAGAAGCTTGGCGGACGTAGGCAGATTTCGCAGATAATACTGCCTTAATCCTATTGGGTGGATCCCTCCACTTGGATTGGGGTATGATCGCTGTAACTTATTACTAAGGTCGACTACAATGCGCCGGAAGAACCTTACGGCTATTTTTCTTCCCCTTGGAAAGAGTTACATTTGGTTTGCATACCTAAAGTACGCCATGATGTGAGAATCCAGGATCTTTAGGAAATCTCGCATAGTCATCTCGTAGCCTCCCCTTTTTAGTTGGTCCTCTATCCTCGGCCAAGTGAGCTTTTCTTTCCACTGCTTCATGGGTACGGCAGCTCTGATTTGGCCTGCGCTATCTAAGGAGAGAACCAGGCCGAGCACTCGCAGGTTTCCTTGGCTCTTACTGGGTTTCCCAAAAGCAACCCGGTAGATTGCGACCCAAGAGAAGCGTATTTGCAAGGCGTCGAAGCAACTCAACTAGAAACCCGAAGACCCCCGAAGGCAAGAGGCGAACAACAGAGATATGAAAGCGGTACCACGCCAACAACCGAAGAAGAGCCCGGAAGAAGCGAACAATAACCATTTTCCCAACGATAGAGTTGTTTCACTTTTTCATAGAGGGCGAAAAGCTGGAAGAAAAAGCATTAGATTTCATGGCGTAGGAAAGTGAACCGATTATTTCGTATAAAAGAAAAGATCTGCCTACGAATGCTTACTTGTAGGTGTTCTTGATTGAATTTCTCAAGGCTGAAAAGCAAAGGTAAAATGAGGCAAGATTCCCACATATGTGAAATAACCTCGAGCCTGTAAAGTAGACGAAGCATAACATTTCTTTAATTGACACCTGGTATAAAAGGATTCTGTGAAAAGCGGGGAGTACTTAAATTCGAGAGTCGGTTTCACTAGAAAACACTGCATATTCCATTTTCATATTTAGGACAGACGCGAGCTAGTATTTGAAAATAGTCAGCTTACTACTGTATGCTCGTATTAGGTAGGCTAGTGGGTTTACTGCCAATTGATTGACTGACTTTGCTTTTTTCAGGTGTATAAATCAAATAGATTGCCAAATAAGATGCGAAATTCCTCTTAATAACTTCTCCTTTCTATAACTTGAAAGCGGAATGTTCTAAGTCAAAAGATGCGGTCGGTGAATTTATTAGTGTCAAATTACTTTTCCCGGAGTAGAAGCCTCCACAACCCCTCATGGTCTCTTTCTTTCCCAAACTCAATACATCCAAAAACTACTCCAAAAAACCAATATGCATGAAGGCGTTCGCCCGTATCTACCCCTGCTACACCTGGCCAAGAACTCCCAAACTTGATGAACTGGAATGACTACTTGTTCGTAAACATTCATCGCGCTGCTTCTTCAACCGTGCTCCGCTGGCATATAGGAAAAAACGGAATAGTGCATTAAGCGGGGAAAGCGACTTCTATTCCAACAAACGTTAATAACGAAGAATCCAAATAGAAAGCCACTAAAACGACCGACCTGCCACAATTGAAAACTCTGATCGACTTGTGTGAAATATATAGCTCCGTCGCATGCCAGAAATACCAAACTGAAAGTCTACCAACGAACGGTTCACTTCCTATTCTAGCCGTTCAACGATCCTACCGACAGGCCTTCCTGAATCATCACTACGGGATGGGGTGGGGGTTGAATGAGAGAGTTCTTGAGCAATTCTTCTACAATTTTCCTATGGTCCCTGGGGTCATACGTGAAATACGCGGTGTTAACTTCAATAAAGACATAGACCAATGGACGTCAAAGAGCTTGAAAAACAGCATTTGTGATTGCGAATGGTAAGAAAACTCATGTACTTGAATGAATGTGCATAAACGCATAGTTAGTGTCGAAAAGTTCTCCTATCGAGCCGGAGGAGGAAGAGTTTCTCTATACTCTGTCTGGTACCTACCTTCCTTGTTCTTAAAGAGTTCGACATAACCGCCTGAAGTCCATTGATGGACAAGCCATCGCCCAGCATTTGGCACACCACTCTTTGCCTGCTTATTCGCCTTGAAAAACTTCTTTTCCCGCCTATCGAAGACAAATCCGTAGAGGCTTTCTACGCCGGTGATGAGCAAAGGGCGGGCAGCGCGGCTTGGATAAAAGACCTAGGTGGACGGAACTGCTGAAGAATACGTATATCTTCTATATGGCGGGAGGGCTACCTTTCTTCTTCTCTATTCCTTGATGCTTAAAGAAAGAAGCTGCCGGCTTAGGGGCTTGTGAATTACTTTCTTCTTCGGGTATCCTGCTCTTATACCGAATCTAGGTATATTAGATAAGTCCACTACCCGGCATAGGGTATTAAGAGTTATTTGAACAGCTAGAACAGTTGGCAAAGTATAAGGAAACGTAGTATAGGTGATATAGGGGCATATGAGATAGGGAATAGAGCTCCCTTCACAGGCGATATGACTTTCTTTTCAACGTAGTAGCATCCAGCTCAGAGGCGGTAGTACTTCTGTTTTTGTGTCTTTGTCAAGTAGGTAACTTGGGTAGGGCTTTAGTGAAATCAAGTCAGGTAGTTAAGTAAAAGTCAGTGAGAAAATGTCTATTATCATATATATCTATAAGTTGAGGTAGTTTACTTAGAATACTCTAGGACTTTGACTACTGCGAAAGAAATTCCAAAGTGTTTGAAGAAAGTCAATATAGGTCTATTACTTTGAGTACTATTACTTTAATATTAAGTTCCCATTCTGGAAATCAAGAAATAGGTTTTGTAAAGCATCAAGTAAGTGAGTCAATGCCTGTTGTCTTCTCTTTAGTCTTTTATACGTCAGAGAAGTCCTTGGTGGTCCGTCCGATTGAATCTCCTTCTTCCTGCTCCATAGACCTATACATGCTGCAGAGGGGTTAACCTATACTTTGGTGAGAAAGTTTCTAAGGCACACTACTCTATATGGTAAAAAGCACTAAAAAGGGTGATAGTGACTTGACTTCTTTAAGTGAGCTAGTTGATGTATAAACTTTTGCCCGTCCATTTGACGAAGGTCCGGTGTGAGCGTTGATCCTTTGAACTGTAAGAGTCAAAGCAGAGACTGAAGCTTACTGGCGCCTAATTGCATGCTTCGCTTCAAGTGCACTAGGGCTTTGACCTCCCAAAAAGTGTTTTCAGCTAAAGCCGGTAACCGATGCCTAAGAGACCTTGAATTCTCACTTGGCTTATCTAGTGCAAGGTGCTTGGCACCGATTGATGAGAGAGAGCAAAGCACTTGCCTTTCTATGGTTCTATAGAAGAGAGTAGAGATAATGTAATAAAAATAAGTGGGGGATAAGTTTCTATATAAGTTTTATTTCTTTTTTTCTCTAAAGCTTTCCAGAAGTAGCAATAGACATAGGATTGGTAGATAACTCCCAGAGTCTTTGATTGAAATCCCAACTCCAACTGAGAAAAATAAGGCACTCTGTTAAGGTGATTGGCTCGAAAGGTAGGATGATGGTAAAATGCACCACCCATGTTGAAGCTTCTCAATGTAGATGTTATCTATGCCGTACCCTTTTGTCAGCTTCAATCGATTTCCTATTAAAGGGGGGGTACCCTAGGTATTATTGAAAAAGAAGCAAGCGGAACTTTTATAGGTAGGGCTATGACCATTACAGCAAAAAGTAAGGGCGTGAGCCCCAACCTGGGCCATTTCGAGCAATTACTCAACCTGAAACGGGACCTGTAATGGTAGGCGAGAAACGCTACCTGTAGTTTCACTCTTATCGACATTGGACAACGACAGAGGGGCGACTACTGTAGCGTACATTTACGCGCGGGAATGGGTATCTACCGACCTCACTGAAATGATGCATGCACCGAAATTTCAGTGCGGTCTGGGCAGGAAGGCGGGCATTAAGAATCCAGCCTCCTCCAACTGAGCAGTGTTCCCATCAATAAAGGAGAGCATTTCACTGTTGACCCGGAATGCAGTAGCTTGCATACCAGACAATAGAAACCAGAACTCCGAGCAACATTTGACCGTATGGAATTGGACATAGAAGTGATCATAGTTCTTGGAGGTCAACAAACGGCACCGGAGAACTAGTGTGGTTTTAGCTGGGCTAAGATAACCACCAACTAGCTCAGACAGACTAGGAGGAATGTCCTCATTTCGTTTGTTTATGTCCACGTGCCGGTTTACACACCATCGGAAAATTAGTTGCTAAAGGAGCAAACTCTAAGTCAAATAGGGGCTCAACATATGACACTGATTTGGTCAAGAATTCTCCTTGAACCTTTGTAGGCTCACCCTTTTTCAAACCAGTTACTATTCCAATAGCATTCCTTTCAATAAGGAATTCCATCAATGCAGTAACTCTAACATAAACTCCCCAGATTCTTTTCTTTTCACACTGATCTTGTTGTTTATTATTACTCTTCTGAGTAGGTTCTTCACTATTAGTGGCCGATGCATCTTTGAAAGCGTTAGCATGAAACTCTTTGAGATAAATGCCACGGCAATGTCATGAGAAAATAATATATGTTTAGCAATCTGTTCCAAGAAAGTAGACGTTTTTGCCAAGCATGATTCTTGCAACTCACCGAAAAACTGCGATAGAACTTTCAGTGCTATTATTTCAAAGTCATATCTTTCCATTCCATTAAAAAGGAAAAGCTCATATTGATACAGCCACAGTGAGAATATATTCCAACGCTGAGACTTCACCTTCTCTTATTAAGAGCTTCATGATATGAGGATATTTCCTATAAACTGATGCCGGATCATCTTCGAAGTCATCAATTGTTAGCGGCCAACCGGATGTGCAACTACTTGAAAAACAGCAATAAAAGAAGCTAATAAAGTACTTTTTCCAGTAGCAAATAAATACGTACTGCCCTTTGCTGGTATGCGCTCTATAAAGTGGAGAAGAAAGCAGTACCAGAATAAAAGCAAGTTTTTGACTAAGGATATATATAGTAGTATAGGGATAGGTCAAGGAGAAAGAATGCGAGTGGAATAGGTTGCATTGGCAGAGAGAGCACGTGCATTGAAAGCTGGGAAATCAAACCTATACCCGACGAGTAACTACTAATGTGTAGAGTGAAAAACGCTTGAACTCGGTCTAATACCTTCCTCTTATAGCGTGCCCTTTGAGTTGATCGACTAATCTTATTCTCCTTCTTCCTTAAAGCTTGCCCTAAGAGTGTCACCCTTGTAAGGGAGGCTTTCATACCATAAGATGGGACGAGCCAGTACGCGAGTGGAGAAAAAACGGATCAACTTGTGAGAAGAGACTGTTGGTTAGCCAGCAGTGGGCCTTTGAGCGAGTAGATCATTCTTCCAAACTCAGGGGAGGGGCTCGAGTACGAGAGCCAGTGAGTTGCTAACCGGAAGAGAAGGTTTTCGAGTAATCCCTTTTGGTATTTTCTTTGGTTGCTAGCGAGTGATGGAGCCTATTCCTTGGAATGGAAGCAGAGCGAAAGGAGCCTTCTGAAGCGAGCCTGTGTGGTCGACAGACACCACTTGATGTGTGCGTCACGAATGGTTGCAGGCCGCCAGGAATGACATGCTATTTTGATTACGACAACAACAGTAAAGAAGTATGTACCACACCACCTACAATGGTTAATGAACTGAACACAATGTTAGACATACCGTCATGTCCGGAGTCACATATTTCCAGTCGCAGTTATCCTTGCGTTTCCCACAGAGAAGAAAGTAAAATAGGGCATTCACAACCTACATGGAACATAATAAAAAGAACTTGTCCCATATATATAAAGTATGTGATAACTTTCCAGTTTGTAGGTGTTACTCTATGGACTTGAGTTTAGGCATTGTATGAAACTATCGAAACTCGATTCAGCATAACTTGGCAAAAAGGAATTTCTTACGCTGTGTCAAATGATTTATAAGTTTGATATTTCTGGAGAGTCCTACATTTAGTCCAGGCGTTTCGGCTTGGTATTGCATCGCGGCTTACACCTTCAAACTTCTCGGCTTACGAGCCTTTTCGTTCGTAACATTAGTAGTTACTCACTGGGTCAAGGTTCTGGGGCAGCGGTCCAAGCAGCACTTGGAACATTCATTCATACTTTTAGCTAGCCGAGGAAAGGACTTGAACCTATCTAGCGTCGTAAGTAGTGTTCTTGCTTCATCAAGTTGATAAAGATCAAATGAACCCTGCTGAACATGAACCCAGGTTAGTTAGGTAATTTGAATCAAGATGGTTGGTTTTCTATACTCTATCTAGTAGAAAGCTCTAGTGGATTGTGATAGGTTTCCGGTAAGCAAACTAGTGAATGGAGGAGGTTGCACAAACGTTATGCTATAAAGGATGGACAAAGCAATCGAACTAAACCAAAGATGAAAGACCGAGTTCACAGATCAACCTTTCCTTCTTCGACCTTCTTATATGCTTCATTCTTTGCCTTTCACCCACAAGGACTTCAGGGTCTTCCATAAGGGACTCAAGAGTCTTGTTTTACTTATCCTTTCTTTGGTAGCTAGGACTGGTAGCATGGTTAGTTAACAGTAGCATCTTAGCTAGTTAGTCTTTTTTAATCATTAGTCTTTTGCCTTTACACCACTTATCTTCGCTAGCAATAAAAGGGATGAGAATATATAGGAAGGATATATAGAATAATCTAGCATCAAGTGAAGCTGGATCAGGTCAAAGCCTAAGGAGATAGACCAGCAGCCAGTAATGGGGCTATTCCTGCGAGGTCGTACACGTTGATGAAAGAACTTGAGCTTTTCATATGCCCCAGATGACAAAAGCAAAGGAAAGTGCTTGCTAATTATTAGCATACCTTTTCTTCCAATACTCATTGGATTTTATACTGCTCATAGGCACTTAAACACAACTGTTCTAATAAGCAAGCAATTGAACGTAACTATTTGATTGACCCTACATTGAATTCTGTCTTTTCCTATTAGAAAGTTGTACTCTATGATATAATGATATAGAAAGTTATCCCATATGATATAGAAAGAGGATAGGCATCATCATTATTTTGATCTTCTTTTATTCTAAACAAAAAAACCATTCTTCTATATTCCTATATTGGTTAGATTCAAACTAGACATGTACTTGTCTTGCAACAGTTGACTATTAAGGACTGCAAAAGTGAAAGAAAAGAATGACACTTGGCTAACTCAACTACTATATGAGGATAAAGTCAATACTCTATGAGGAGAAAGTAAACAATACTATATGAGAAATTCAATACTCTAATATGAGAAGGGCTAAACTCCACTTCTTCTCTTACGACGGAAAGTGCCAACCAAAGAGAAGAGTCTCATTATGTCATGGAAGAGAACAGTCTCTCTCTTTATGTCAGTCAGCTCATATTTTCATATATGCTTCTCCTTTCTTTCGTAATAGCTTCATTTCAGGCTTCACACTCCTCTTTTCATTCACACGGATCTTTTTTCTAAAGGAGAGGGTTTTCTAAAGGAGAGAGATGTAATAGTGTTAAACACCCCTAGAATTTCCTTCGATCTTTCAGTCTATAGCGCTTCTAGCCAGTCTTACTTCAGACTAGATCTGACGCCAATAGTAGTTAGTTAACAGCAAAGCACCTTTAGTAGTTAGTTAAAAGCAAAACACCTTTAGTAGTTAGTACATTTGTAGCGTGTGCCTTTCCTATGAGTGTTCCTTTCTTTCCTTTTCCTATGAGTGTTCCTTTCCTAATTCCTTTCCAGAATAAATAGAAAGAAACTGATTTTCTATAAGAAGAAGAAGTCAAGTGATTTCATATTGACCCGGATTCGATCTATGTGTACCGCCCAGACAAAGAAGATTACCTGAGTCAAGTTGCATTTACAGTCCAGAAGTCAAAAAACAGGGTATCTCCTCCCAAGCTTGCTTTATAGTTATCTCTTCCCAAGCTTGCTTTATAGTTATCTTATATGAGTGGCATATCTAAGCAGTGACGCAGATAGCTAGTAGAGCCGCTAATGGACCTATTTATTGTTCATAAGCCTACTGCCTTGTTAGCTTCCCCCTCTTTGTATTTCTCTTAGTCCTTTCATAAAAATCAGTCCATTTATTCAGTATTAAGCTTTTCTGTCTGTAGATTCACTCTTTCTTTCTACGAAGGATGGTCAAAACACTTTTTTGATAGTGCAAAGCTAACGCTCCTTCTTTACTCAAGCTTAAAAAGAAGCCAGACCTAGTTGATTTACCTCGCCTATTAAGCAGAAAGCCGCAGAATGCCTATTTCTTACTTCTTTATCACCTTCCTTGGCTACTTCTTCTTTCCCTTACTTGTCAGCATACTGAAACACTCTCTCTTTTGCTTTGATTAACTGATCTCTGAGCTGTTGTATTGCTCTATACCTCTCCCCTCAAAAACCCTCGTGTCGTATGGATTTCTCCCCACTAAATAGGTGTCAGTACTTTGGAGGTCTGACTCCATTGAATCATATGAAGAGATTTTGGATCTAAATGTCTGCCCAGCCACAACAATCTTCTTTCAGCTGTAATAATCATGTTAGCAATTCCTTGACCAATAATGCCGCAGACAAAGCCAACCGAACCCCCAACGAGAAGATCGGCGGGGAGTGTGCCTCTACACAACGCTGGGCCAGATGAGTGGACACCGAAATATACATAGTAGGCAAAAGCGCTCACATGCCAGGGCATTACAGCAGAATAAGAACCTAACAACTGGATCAGAGCCTAGTGAACTCCTAAAATGGAGACTACGGCATCTCCTTCTGAGGAGCTACTGCCTTCAATTCATCCCCACACTTTGCATAGGCCCGCAAGAGCATTTTATACATGTGGGTTACTCTCCAACATTTGTCGATATAAACTGTCCACCTATTGTATCCTTCCTGCATTAATCAATGCAATGGCAAGTGCATAATATGTCCTCAATGTAGGTTTGATGCGAACACCTTGACACTTCTTCATGCAGCTCAAAAGCTCTAGTGGAATCGCCGCAGCATCCTGAGATTTGCATATTATATGTGACCACATCAGGGATGAGCCCTGGATCTCTTAGCCCACTGAAGATTTCCTCAGCTGAAGATATGTGTCCTTGCCCACAAATTCTATAAGCGAATTGAAAGATAGGACAGTTGGATGTATTCCTCTTCTCCTCAAATGAGTTCCTTATCACTGCATCAGATGCCCCGCATGAGATTGTCCTTACCAATATCTTTACGCGCACCCAGCTTTGGTTACCCACACCACCAATGCAACTAATTTCTGATCCCAACTTAATTCCTTTGATTTTTCCGCGTTATATCATTCGAGTAATCTTATCCCCACCTTCGTCAGAACGCTTCGAAGTCGTGTTCCAACGGACGGACCCACATTCGGATATTGCAAAGTACACAGCAATGCTTGGGCTGTCTACCAAAAAAAGGATTATGAGTAGGATATTCACTCCATGCTCTTCTCGTTGGGAGTTTTTTATGCTGGTTACCGCCTTGCCACTATAGATCTCGTTCCTGAGATGAAATGAACTGTTCTCAGTGTAGACTATGACACTGTCACATAATGCCCAAGGGATGAAACCGGCTTTGACATAACTCAGCAGTTCCTTTGTGTACTTGCAGACGCTGGTGATTTCTCTTTGTGCGGAGATGCGGTCTCTACAACAGTTCCATGTTCTGACATCGGAACATCAGCAGTTGTTGCTAGTTTGGAAGGAGTCACTCTGACCTCTAGTGTGTTGTTCAATAGAGATAAAGGCTGGGAATCCCTTTCTGGACTCTGTTCTGAAGCAGTGACTTGTGAGGAGACCCTGACCCCCAAAGGAGCATGGAAACATGAGAAGCAAAGAAAGAATGAACATATGGGCGTTCAGCAGCGGAGACCAAAATGACAAGTATATCAATTACTATGCGCTATTCACTGAAAGATCGAGGAGCAGTTCTTATGCACCAGAAGAAGACAGAAAAGACAGACAGATATAAACGCTTCATACTTCTCTTTATAGTCGTAATACTTATCAGCTGCGCCCCGGAACATACACTACACACCTTCTCTTTGCATGATGCTTACTTTCTTCATCATGGAATAGGAGCTATAATTGCGATGAAAATGCAGAATAAACAAAATGAATGACCAGTTGCGCTATTCTATACATCCTACTCTCATTCTTAGGGTATAGCAATTCAAAACGATGATCTATATGGTAGGGAATCAGACACCACTAGACCAAGGACAATTGAGATAGATAACACACGAGTAACCGAACTGTTTTAAGAGATGACGCGAGGTGTCTTCTCCTGTTTTCATACCCACAATTTGATTTGAAAACTCGTGGAAACAGCCTATATTCTATCTTATTCTCATCCTACTATGCTTCTCCTTGCTTGCTCTGCTTACGCTAATTAGAAAACGCCAACAAGCTGAATCCACCATTCGAGAAGCTATGGGATCGGTCGACTCCCTTAACAAGTAGACTATGAAGTCACTCTCCTTTTTATGGTTGTTTATGCTATGTGTTTGTGCCCAGTCATACCCTAAGTAGATTCGAGACTAAAACTATCCTTCGTTGGATATGATAATGAGGGTGGGAGTGTTGTGCTTCCAAAGGTAGGTAGAGTCTACTGTACTGGGGGTAACTCATCTATCAGTAAAAGGTATGAAGTGTTTTCGCGTAAGAAGTATCTCTTATACATTAGTGGTGGGTCCTACTCGCCAATATCTTCCCATTCCCTTATAAAAGGGAACAAGAGTTTGGGGATATATATGGAACTAAATTATGCTTTTATCTCCTCTTGTGTGCTGGAGCGAGTCACATACACTTACCCAGGACTTGCAACCTTACTTAGTTAGACGAGTGATTCGCTGGTATGTATACTTTGTCCTAGCCGATCGTCTTTCTTTCCCCTATATATGTAAAGCACACAGGTCTCGTATACTTAACTCATAGATAGCCCTTTTATCACTAAAGAAGTGGATTATCTATCTGGTTATAAACAAGCAAGCACCGGTGCTATACTTTGAATCACTAACTGACTGCTTGCTAGCTGGTCAGAAAGGTAGAAGCCCGCACCATGCTATGAGCCATCTCATGGAAAAGGCTAATGAAGAGATTAATAGATATAACTTATAAAGCAAGAGCTTACATTTTATTTAATAGCTCCTTCCTGACTTAGTGAATAAGTGATAGCTTGGGCTAGTGATACAATAGCTGCTGTGTGGCTGGCTTCTGTCTGTGGTAAGGGACTATCAAGATAAAGCAAGGCTGAGAGTTCCTACAAGTGAGGAAGAGAAAGATCACTAATCAATGCTGAAGAGATGAATGCCATTAATTAGGCTTTAGTAGCACTATGAGGTCGATCCCAACTATCTATGAAAGAGTTTGCGAAGAAGTGAAAGCACCTCGAAGACAAAGTATTCACTATACCATACTTGAATCATACCTTTGCATTCAATTCATTTTTCTCGTCCTGTCGTCCTATGGTTATTGAGATCAAGAATTTCTCTTTTGGAGTACATGTCATATTCATAATTTGTGTATCTTGTAAACCCAGTGGAGCTAATGGATTGATTTCTTTTTCTTTCTTATGGTAATTCATCTTGTGATCTAATAGGTGTCATGTTTCTCGACAAGGCGCGTAGCGGGTAAGCAACGAGCCCATCTGTAGTTCATCAAAGAAAAGCCAAAGAAGGCAAAAAGCAACTGAACTCAAGAAACCGCCTCGTCGGAATATGAGTTCGTGATCAATGGCCGGAATGGTAGTGAAACCATTCCTTAAATCAATTCCCGTCCTTTGAAGTACGAAACCAATACTTGAGGCTACTCAGGTAATTGAAATAGATGAAAAGAGGAAGAATTGGCTTTTGAATGAGGATTTGCTTCCAACTATTCACCTATACTTGGATAACTACACTATATACGATATAGTTAAGAGAAAATGTCGAGAGTTCCATACTCTAACGCTGTTGGGAGCTTCACGAGGCTGATTGAACTGACATTTGTTATGCAGTGAGTTTGGTCAGCTGATTGAAAGCACAAGATATATTGGAATAGGAACGCGGTAAAAAGAATTCTTAGATATCTGAAGGGTATAGCACACTACATGCCCGATTGGGGAGGTGATGCAGATGAACGAACGCAAGTCGACATTAGGATACGCTGAGTCGCGGTGCTATTTCTTGGCGTAGCAAGAAGAAGTCTTGTATAGCGCTTTCCACTATGGGAGTCGAGTATCTAGCATGTTCAGTAGCTCTTCAAGAGGGCGTTTTTTGAAGTCGATTCCTAGAGCACTTGAAGGCTTTCACAATTCCAATGAGTTCTTTGACAATTTTGTTTTCTAATATGGCTGCTTTAGCATACTCAAACCAAGTGTCTGTAAAAACCAAACACACTCTCTCCTCACGTATCACCCTCGGTTTCTGCCACCTACTTTTTCAATTCTACTTTTTCGTACTTTTATTTTATTCTGCCTACTCCCTTTAGGCCCGTGTAAAGCTACCGCTTTGCGCCAGTGAGTAACTACGCCATGTGTAGAACAAAGAAGGCCCAGCTACTACTATCTATATTCCATTATCTATATTCCATGCCCAGCCGATGATCGAGCTCAACCAGTTCTTGCCTCGGTGGAACCTAGCTGATCAAGTACTTCCTTGTGACTTATCCTGCTGAAAGGACTGCGTACCCTGCCTTTCCAGTAAATGACACTTTTGACATTACACTTCTTACTGCTTTTGTCAAATATGTTCATGCTAGTCCTGTTCATGGATCTACACCTCGCTCGAGACAACTTATCCAGTTTCTCTTCTAGTCTTAGCCGAAGCTTCCTACTTCTTAGCCGAAACTCTCATATACCTATTCGCTCGCTTACTGGTATTGGCTTTGGCAAGTACGTATTGAGACTTGCTTCTTCCCTATTTTTGATTTCAATTTATTCATTTCTATACTTCTTTGTAAACTAATCAAATACATTCTATTACACATCCCTATCTCACCCTTGCCGAGTAAACTAAACCTGCGCTTGGCGTTCTAGGAAATACCTATCCAACTTATGGCTATTACGAGGCGCGTAGCGAGAACAAGCAAGATAGAATAGCACCAACGCGGCCTTTCTTTTCAATATGCCTCTGCCCTTGCTCTCGTAAGTCAAGTTCGTGATGAAACAGTTGAGTGCTCGCCAGGTTACGTTTCATAGGTAAAGGTGAGGTGCGGAGCGTGAAAAACGCATACTCATCAATTTCGCTCGGCAACCCGATAGAGCAAAAGTATGAAATAGTGTATTTGAGTCATACTTGTCCCTTAGCGGACTCACTGTCGTGACATCTAACGAGTGATAAGAAAAGGAGTCTGCCTGTAGCATCAATACATGCCTACTAAACGAACAAAGAAGCGGTGCTGTCTCCTTAGCGGCCTTAGCATAATTGTACTCACATTACCTTTCCTTTCTTCAATCTAAGTTGCACTGCCTCTCACTCTCTTAATGTAATACCACCCTTTTTCTCACATAGACTCCTGAGGCAGGGATTATCACACGGGCGGGTCAAACTCCTAAGTTTATTACTTATTCAAGCTAAGCAAAGCGCTTATTCAAGGTTCAAAGGGCTTAAAACTCACTGCTGCATCATCGTTGGACTGATAAGAAGAGTCTGCCAATAAGCTTAGTAGGGGCAAAAGTCAGACTCCTTTCTTTCGCTCGGTAGGCATGTGTAGAAGAAGAAAGAAGCTTTCCCTTTTGATTTTGCGAAGAATTGAGATACAAAAAAGAAGACAAATACGAATAAGCGAATAAGCTTTGACTTTCTATTTTTTTTCCAGTACAACCATCAGTGAACTACGTGAAATACTAACGCTTTGAAGTTCAATAAGACAAATGAGCTTTTCCGTTCAATACGTGAAATACGCTTTGATTGGTATTTTGCTTTTTGCACTGACTTTTCCTAGTTTGCAAATGCTATTGGTTCATAATACAAATAAGCAATGAAGGTCACTACTAACAATACGTGTAGAATAAGCACTATCTTTCCTTGCCTTTCCTTTGCTTTTGCGAGACTGTAATGGACCCCAATCAGTGATGTTGGCAGACCTAAACCAGGTTTCGCCCCGGACCTAACTCCCGCCTCCTTTCCAAAGGAATTGTGTTGACTGGTCGAGAACGAAGGCAAATTCAGTCATAGTTTTTCTGTAGAAAGAAGGACCACCCAGTGACAAGCAGGAATCTAGTGGCTGATGCACCAAGCTCCATGATTTGAAACTCTAGAATAGAGAACTGCTGTGAGCCTGTTTTGTAGCGACCTCGGAAAACAAACCAGACATACGAGGCTCCTTCATTCAGTTGGTTAGGATCAAAAAGCCATACCATTCATCCCGCACCTCCTCGTCCGTCCGTTGACTTTCTTTTGTAGTACGGATTCCTTCCACATTCTCCTTCAATAGCAAAAGCGTTGGCCTTTTCGTTGCCTGTGCTAAGGTAAGCTCTCAAGTGTGCCAGTCCTTCTCCATATAAGTCAAGAGGGTCCAAATCAAATAGGCTAGCCAATAAGGTAGTAAGAACGGCCTCTCGATACTATCCATATCTCTTTTTTCCAGTTGTTCCTATTGTTTTGATTTCCTTGGCGTCTTGTATTTTCTATTTTGCTCTTTCTTGGATATTTGCAGTCAGCTATAGAAGAGGCATTTTTGCGGTTGACGATGTTTTATAGAGTTGAATTTGTGTACTAGATAATGCGGTGTATCATACTCTATTTTCTTATTATGGTTGCCCGTTTTCTTTGTATGTAGGGTAGCCCATTGTGCTTTCGTCCAGGTGCTGCTTTGATCTTCTTGGTATATTTCATTAATGCATCCTCACCTGAATGCGAATTTCTTCATTTTCATGTTTTTTCTAGGTAATTTCGAGACTTTCCTTGCCGACGATACATATTTGATTGCCTAGGTTCTGCCCTTTTACAAGGCTTAGCACCTGTTTGTTTGAGGGTTAGAACTCCTTATTCCACATAGGTATACCATTAGTACCATTTCCTTAGCACTTACTCACACACCTCGTATTTCTCAAATAATGAAAGGGCTTAGTGATCTTCTTTTTCTCTTTGATTTGCCTGGGAAAGATAGAGATTGGGGGTAGTAAGGTTACGGACTATCCTATACTTTCTTTAGGTTGTAGTAAATGGCCAAACTCCTTACCCCTTCGGCCACAGACGGGAACTCAGACGGGGCAACCCGGTAATATGGCACAATCGGTTAAGACACATGAGTCGTAGGGGCATAAAAATGCTAGCAAACAAAGGCTTGTTGCCAAAGGTGAAGACGGTAGAGATGATCTTTCGTTTCGGATGATGTACTTGGTAGGACCGTAGCCCAAGCCACCAGGCGATGATTTGATTTTGTAATGCATGGCATTCTGAAACAAAAAAGAAAAGATAAACGGCAATATTCAACATAAAAGAATAAATGCTAAAATAGATGGGATTAGACATATACAAATCTCAAGACAAGCAATATTCTTACGAATTTATTGAATCGGCTTATACTAACAATAGAGAAAACTAAGGTTTGTGGGGGTCTGCTCTAGTCAGGGGTCTACACGTCGAGAGGTCTCACCACAAGCAATCTTTGTACCTGGATCCCACAACCAACCGTGGAAACATAAGTGCCAAGTCACTCAGTGTGGTATTTAGTTCCAGTCTAGAGATTTGCTTCCTAGCTACTCAGACTAATAATGAGTAGGGTACTTCGAAGTAAAGATTTGCGTGAAAATCTATCACAACCAGGTCTAAATTCCTAGATTCTTTTCCTTTTTCTAGGCTTTCTTATTTAGAAGTTCTAGAGCTGTTTGAACGTTATAAAAAACCTCAGGGTACCACTGAGTTGAAACGTAACGAGGTTATTTCTACTCAAATTTCTTTCAATATGAATAAGTTTTAAGGTGTACTAGTGGTGGTACTGAACAACGAGACGAGGTATTGAACCAGTTGTAGACAAAGAAGCCTTCTTAAAGTAATAGGGCATAGTTGGTCCATTTCCTTCCCGTTTGCAGAAATGAATATTATATCACATTCGGGGCTTAGCTGAGGTAGTGAAAAAAGGAGAACTTTCTTTAGAGAGGTCTTGTTTAGGAAACATATAGCTGGAGTAGCCAAATACGTTGCTTGAACTCGTCGTATGCTGGTCGGGAAAAGCCTACCTTAACCAACTCTTGGCATGAGCCCCGCGTCTCACCAGCAATTCATTTGGAAGATGAACTCTGCCTTAACCTCTATCGGAAAAACTGCTTCATCGGATCTATTTTCTCGTATTATGATGTGGTTGTAACGTCCTTAGGACCGCTTAACTTCAGTGTCGAATGCAAGCTTGTTGATACGAGGACATCGCGAATAGCGAAGTAACTTGGGAGCTGACTACCAGCAAATGAAATCCTTTTCCGTATTCCCGAGCTTGTTTCAGAAAGACCGAACTAATTCTTCATGTCGAAGCAGACTAGCAGATAGTGGGGCGATTGATTTTCCCCCATTTCTCCATTTAGTTTGTTCTGCTAAAGAAGAGGATGAGAGAGAGTTTCGAGTTCTTCGAACCTTGCCAGCGTGAGATCGGATTCTAGCACAACCATGGGATCTGTGCTCAACAGCGGCTAATGGGATTGGATCCTCCGATGTTGGATGTTGGTGGAGTAGGAGCAGATCAATTGTCTTCTTTCTTATGAAATTGGTCCGCGTTCCTTCGAGCATGACGGCTGCTGGCCACTCACACAAGGATTTTAAGTACTTGACCCAGTGAGTAACTACTAATGTTGCGAACGAAAAAGGGTTCTCAACTTCGTCCAGAGAGTCAATATTCTATTAGCGTGGGTTCTACCAACGAGAAAAAGAATGGAATGCTCCGGCTGGCCGGCCGGAAGAAGACACACTCAAAAAAACACACTCTTTACGATAAACAAGAAAAAAAAGAAAAGAAAAAGAAAGCAACTGGCTCATCGTACTTTATGAGATCGAAAAGAAAAAAGAAAGGAGGTTAATAGCAGCACTCAATCAAATTCCATTGCTAGCGCCCACAACCTCAGCTAGGGTAGGCGAAGGAGCTATGCGAGGAAGGGATGAAGACTGGAGATCAGCCAAGTTAATGCTGTGGGCATAGGAAGACAAGTTTCCAGCTGAAGACTCAAATCACGAAGAACCAAGCAATTTGGGATTTGACGCGATAGGAAGCCAATTCACAAGAGAAGGAAAAAAGCATATTTCTAGGAAGGAGCCTTACCTTAGGTAGATCCCACTGCGTCAAGCCCGCTTTCCGCACCAAGGAAGACAGAAAGAGAGTTAGCCCTACCAGCCATGGCCAGGACCATAGAAACAAAAGATGGAGACATACCAAGGAAAGTGGAGCAATTTACATATAGAAAGAAGAAGGTGCGTATGAATTGAATCAGAAGCATTGACTGTGAAAGAATGCGCTCACTCACTTGGGAGAATCTACTCCTCCACCTTCGTGCAAAGCCTAACGTACATATACTATTTCCACTACCTTGATCATTCCCAAGCGGAAGTCTTTTTGAAAGGCCAAAGTATGTACGTACTAAAGAAGTCAAAGTCAAGAAGATTAAATACCATCCATTAAGTAAAAGCTCGCTTCTCCATTCAAACTTGAGAGGACTAGTTATGAGCATGTGTGTTTTCTGGGGTAGCTGTAGCTGGGATGGGGGGTTAGGACCGGTTAGAGGGAATCGGGAGTGTGGTGAGCATTAGACACGGAAATAGCTTCGATTAGTATTAGTGACATATACACCAATGATTAGTATTAGCCACTTGGTGAAGAATGATGAGTATTAGTGACTGATATGCCAGCGATTAGTTAGTTGAGGGAAAGAAAGACGACTTGGAAAACTTAGGGGTATGGGAAGGCAGAGGACGACTAAGGACATAGAGACGAATGAGTAGTAGACTGATTGATTCCACTTACTTGAATAATCGAGATACCAACTGAGGGATTCTGCACTCTATAAAACCTAAAAAGCGGATTTGGGGATCTGGGTAGACAATGCACACTTAGTTTGGACTTAGATTAACTCAAGAGACAATAGAAAATGTTGGGAATGCTCTCCTCTGATGGAAACTATTGGTATCATGCTTCAAAAAATCGGTTAAGTATACTAAAAAACAGGCTTGAGACATAAAGATGACGAGTTGACATATAAACACAAGTCCAGGATTTCAAGGGCTAACCACATCGGATAGGCGAAAGCCTTTGGACAAAGAGAATCTGCGGCAAAGACGGAGCTGATTCCGCCTTTGGTTTGGGTTTTGAGGGAGGTTAGGCTGAATTTAGGGTAATCCTATGGAGATCTTCAACCTAGGTGTAACAACGCTTTAGGAGCCAAAATATGGGCGGGCTTATTTCTTGGGTTCAGGAATAGAACGCTTCTTAATGGTACCGATTCGTTGGAATGATGAAGTAGTACCCTTTACTGGGTCGAATGGTAATGCTCGCCTTTACGAAACAGGAGGTAACTTGATCTTTGGAAAGACAGAAGCTATAGGGCAGAAGTGGAATACAAAGTGCTCGAAATAAGTACTAATCTTTCACTGCGCTTAGAGTGATCCGATCTTCCTATACTTAGTCGGGTGATAGTAGTAAATGCATTATAGCTTTGACTTTCGAGATGAGGGCCTTTTGGATTATGACGGATAGTTCACTGATGGACAATTTCTTAGCCTAGATTGAAGTTGAGAAACGGCAACGGAATTGGATATTAATGAAAACGCTATACACTTAGAACCTTTTGAATCTTTACTAACTTGATCTCTTTAGAGGAGATAGACTTTCTCTCTTAAATAACCTGGTGAAATGAATCCGTGTGTTTTCCAGAACAGTAAGGGAATGAGATAGAAATCTCCCTTGTCAACAAGATTATTCGAACGTCTTCAACAACAAAGAAACAAGTCATGAAACAATTCTAAGGCCTAACTAGCTGGCTTAGCTGATAGCAATGGAACTTTATAACACTACGAATGGAATTTCTTGATCCTTATTCCCAGTCATGTTCGGATTACAAGTTGAACTTGTATTGCGAGGTGAAATGCCGGTAGTGTGTTATCTCGGGAAAAGAGGATTACACGATGTTGTTCATGAAGGGAGTCAACATACTGAGGACACTATCAGTTGGTTATTCAGTCAATGGAGTTGAGTTATATGGGGTATACTTCTGTCAGAGCGGTGGTTAGAGACGCTAAGAAGTTTTTGAATAATCATATAGAAGTTCCAGAGTGTGATGTTATTTTTGTTGGAACCCCCGGTAGGAAACTGGCCAAATGTCTACCCACACCTGAACGCAGGTAGAAGGCACTAGTGGGGCTGGCTTGCAAGCTCGGAGCCATAGAGAATCTTATTAGGGCCTTCATTCAGGGCGACTCGTGGACTAGCGAGCTGGTCAGTAAATTTGAGGAGACTGGGGTGGAAGGAATTTTGGATGGTGTCCGATGTTGCGCTGACTCCAAGATGTAGGAGTGTTTTTATGGACTCCAATCTACAAAAGATTGATAAAGTGAAGAACGCCACCAATCTTACCTGCTCATTGGGGGAGTTGGTGTGCGACTGGGCCGCCGGACTAGAAATGACCAATCTACTATTCCACATCAGTGACGAGTTGGGTTTGGCTAACTTTGAACTAAACAGGAACGTAAGACAGTTACCAGGCTGCTCTGTGGGTGAGAGTCTGCTGCGCGAAGCTGGGTTCTATGACCATGGATATAGGAAGAAGTTCTATTCTTAGATGAAGAAAAGAGTTAAGAATGAAGTTCTCTTCATGGGTAAAGGAGACATCAAAGATTTTCTCAAATTAGTGTATGAAAATATGCTGGATGTCAGCAAAGGTGGAAAAGAGATGAAAGAAAAGAGAGAGAAGCTGGCCAGCGTTAAGAGTTTGTCCTTCACTAACTATTATGGATCCATATGGAGTTAGAATGCTACATACGCATGCTATAAATAGGGGACTATTCAAAGTAGTACCTGGGGGAGTACTGCTAGGAAGAAGTCTGCTACTTATGAGCTGAGATTGTGACTGGATGGTTACGGGCTGAGTGAGAAGTTTCTTGTATTATGTGGATACAACGCTATCCAGAAATCCGGGCTAGAGAATATCTCGTTTATGTAAATGATCAAAATGGAGGGGGCAAGCCTATGAGCCTATGCCTTCTTCTGTGAATCTTTTACTGTTAAGAAAGCAAGGTACTTTAATTGCATATTGCCACATAGATTTTCAACCGCATCCTTCAGCTCCAAAAGCTAAGAACACAACGTCCTAATCCTCTGTTGAATTTATTCAAACAAACATGGTAAGCCCAAATTAGATCTAGCCAACGCTTCCAAAACCAAAGAAAATCTCCCGGAGATAGAGGATAGATAGAGAGAGGGAGCACTTTCTCAGTGTGGGATTGGTAGGCGGCGGATACACAGGACTGGGGCGGGATCCACTCGTGCGCCACGTACTCGTCGTCTTCTTTTCTACCCTCCATTACCTGAAGCATATGAACTCTCTCCTTCTTCACTTAACTCTTCAGAACCTTCGACGGTTCTATCTCTATCTCTTAGAAGAGGAGAAGGGGATCCTATTTCAACATAAACAAGCAGATGTAAAGATTCAAAGGCACCGCCTAGCTCATCGACATCTCTCTTCCATTGGATTCGATCTCTTTTGCATGGATATTGAACTCCAAGGCAGGAAAACTACATACCACCTAACAACGACTTTCTATATCAACTGCTATGCCCAAATCAAAAATAGCCATAGCTGACACTCCCTCTCCCTTTGAGACTTGTCCAACTTCCTCAACAGAACGGGCAGTCCCGGTTCACACAAAAACCCCATCTTCAAGCTTCCATGAATGCATTTATCATACTATTGACTGAGATCTTAATGCAGACTTATTTGAGCCTAGCGGGAAGGAATTCCTTGCCGTCTTGAGTCTTGCTGGAGTAGTCAAAGCAGTTAGGGAAGTCATTTCTTCTCCTGTCTCTTCTACTTCATTGTTTAGGTTGACTTTGACAGGTGTATCGCTGGAACTTTCTGCTTATACCACTATTCTCTCATTGCAAATCTATTGAAGTTGGCTATTTGCTTGATGAACAGTCCGCTCTGTCACTTCCCTCTCCCTCTTTACACCCACAGACGAAGATGGTCATCTGAAGAATGTGTTCTGGGCTGCTGCACCTGCTATATCCAATTGAATGTAAACGTGGTCACACCTCACCCTTCTTCCTCTCCATCGGTCTTAACCTTTCTTTATACCACTAACTTAGCGGTTTTCTTTTGCATTAACATCCTTACGCTTGTTATACTCCAATTCCTTGCTTGTATGTTCACCTTCTTTCTGTCTTTCCTCCTCTTTGTTATTGCTTTGCTAGCTTGAATGACTTGCTGCTTTAGAGTAGAGCAAGCTTGAGTTCATCACACGTCGAGCACATACCCAAGTCAAGTTGAGCCCAAGTCAAGTAAAGTCTCGGATTATCCTCTCCTGGACCACCGATAGCCATTCTTTGGAGTGACCTTCCCAGTCTATGGTAAACCTATTTAGGGTACTATATCTAAGGCACCTTACCTATTTGATTTGGTTGAATTAAGGTTACTAATCGAGTTGACGATTGGTCATTTGCGAGGGTAACTAAGAATGCTTCTGACTAAGTGAGATATCTTTCCTCTCTATCTACTTATCTTGCTAGCTTTCCAGATACCTCATTCGTATTGGTTGTTTATGCTTTCCTTGTTTGACTTCTGTTCCTTGCGTCACTTTCGCATGCTTTGATCCAGCCTTCTTAGTCATACGTAGAGCTAAAGGGAATTTCATTACCACACCATGGCGGCCTGACGCACTTAATCCTTCGTTCGTTGAAAAATCTATATATAGGTTACGCTATTCTTTTATGTCATTCTACCTTGTAGAGTAAGGTATTCAAGTTCAGGGCATGCTCTTTTCGTGTAGAGGACGGTGCGCTAAGGAGATGGAACCGTATGCTTTTCATACTTTTGTAGAACTGACAGCGGAGACGAAAAGCGAAGTTCAGTCAAGCAAGAAAGAAGCTCTTTTTGCTTTAATTGCTTGAGAAGCGTTCTAAGCCACGTTCGTGGAAGACTAACCAACAGGGAGTAGCACTTGGAGTGATATGAGAGAATCAAGGTTAACTATGAAAAAGCTCTATATATGAGGCGGAGAAGAAGTCAACTCAAGCCGCGCGCGGGGTAGGTTAAGGTAAAGAAACAGACCAGTAGGAGTTATCGGATTTCACGCCCCAAGTCAGACGACTTCCTTTCCTATTAGTACTAATCCCTTCCGCTTTCCTCCTATGTTCTTCTAAGTTCTTGGTCGGCGTACTGCAAAGTAAGTTAGCTAGTAGTTGAAGAAGTGGGTTTTATTCTGTACTATGTCATTCTGCGTTCTCTCGGAACGAAGTTCACTGATAGATTGATGCGTAAACTAGCAGGTAGCTTCCTTCCCGAATGAATACGACTCCTACTCGAAGAAAAAGACTAAAGGGTCATCGCTCGTCAGCTTAGAAAAGGACTTGAACTGGGTTTTTTGATGTGAGATTTGAGGAGTGAATGTATGATTTTATCAATTTCATCTTTCAGGTGGACGGGTCTTCGATTTTCAGGTTTCGAGTATGGGGGTCATGGTATTTGATGGTCTTGGCTCCTTATTGGAGGTAGTGTGGTTGGTTCTGAGAAGACATCTGAAAAGGTGTTCAGTACCTTAGTGATTTCAGGATGCACAGCGGCCCCTTTGTGTTTGCTAGAGTCACTGAATTTTACTTGCAGCATCATGAGTGCCCCTCCTTGCGGTTAAGGTTTTCAAGATTTCAAACAAGGCCAGTAGATCCTGTGCCCAGAAAAAAATAATACTTACTAGTTCGAAATGATCCCTTACCAACTAGATACATGCTACAGATACCAAGGATTAGCATACAGGCGGGGTGCCAGCTCTTGGGCCAAGCGAAAAAAGAACATAAAATTCATCTCTTTGTGGATCACTTTTCCTAGTCGCATAACCAAAGCAAAGAAGAGCCCTTGTCTCCACTCACATGCAAGAAAGTGGCTCTCGCGCACACACACATTCAATTCTTTGATTTGAATTTTCAGATTGGAAAGTCAGGGGCGGTCTTCCTAAAGCCCTTCGCCGCTGTTTTCAACCCAGTGAGTAACGTATAATGTTACGAACGAAAAGTAGTAGAACGTTTGCCTCTTTGGGAAAGAAAAGGCAGAAAGAGGACTAGCAGTTAGTTAAGTTCTTCCAGTTGTCAAGTTTGATGGACCCGAGCTTGCTACGAGACTAGTTTAATGAATAGGTCAGAAATGCAATCAAACGTCCGAGGTAGCTGGACAGCCATTAAAGAGGACTAGAACGAGCTGAGCAGGTTGAGCTGTAAGGCATAGCGTTGTAGGTTCCACACCGGTGAATGAAAGGAATAGAATAGTAGGAAGAGTTTCGCAGTATGCAGCACCCGAGCTAGTTGAGTGGAATTAATAGAATGCTGGACCTGGGTAAGGTAGAAGAATGCCTAGTTCCAGGAAAGCGAAAGCTAAAGCTCGACTAAACAGGAGAGGAAAGCTCCCAACAAAGAAAAGACTCGTACTATGAATGATGCTGGGGACGCTTCGGGACAGCCAACCCCAGCTATTTCTTATAGGCGAGCAATCCCGGGAAGTGCTAGTCAAGAAAGAGGTACTTCTCTCTTTGGACATGCTCCAGTACTAGGTCTTACAGCAGCCTTCCCAGTAGAACTTTTTTCTGCACCCAGTGAGTAACTACTCTTTTCACTCAGTGAGTAACTACTAATGTGTAGAACGAAAAGCCCTACCCAAATACCAAGGGAGGTTTATTAGTCTCCTCCTCCTTACGAAATAGCGGAAGTAGCAAACGCAGCTATAAGCTTACAAGTCTGATAGAAGTTTTGAAGTTAGCTTTTCGTTTACATAGTATTAGCCATACCAAGTCATATCAGTTAGTTGGTAATTCTCTCTCTCGTTTAGCAGATTGGCAAGTAAGAAAGAAGCTTCTCGTTAATAAGTAGCTTGCTCGTACCTCTTGTATTGCTTTGGAGTTTCCATATCGGCTTGCTATCGTTTACCTAGTCGTTTATGGGGCTTTACCAAGTAAGATTTCAATTTGCTTTCATGCCTTGAAGTTTGATTTGCCAAGCTTGCTTTTTCGTATTAGGAGTTTGAGTAGGGCAGCTAAGTACAAATTGAGAGTCCAAGGCTATAAGATTGCATTGTTGTCCCGACTTTCGTATCTCTAGTTTCATAAAGCAGTAGCCGTTTCGTACGTTTAATTCTTAATTCCAGTTTCTAAGATCGCAAGCCGGCTATCAGAGTTCCAATAAGCCATGTAGTTTCAAGAGTATTACCTCGGGCTAGAACAATAAAAGCTAGCTATCGGATTGAATAGTAGTTCTCAGTTTTAGCAGTTGAAATCAGATTAGTTACTTGCTTTGTCGAGTAGTATTAGGCTTACGAATTTCGTTTTGATGTATAATATCCGGTTGCAAGCTAGGAATGCAAAGCCATGATTGAAGTCGAGTTTCTTCTTGTCGTTTACCATGTATCAATAGTAGCGAGTTAGCTAGCAGATTGTAGTGCAGGAATAGGAAGAAAAGCCAGAGTTAAGACTGGCACTTGAATTGGAGTTGTCGCTTCGCTCGTTTCGTGGTATTAATCTATGGGTTTTGCTTTCTCTTTATCAGGTATAAGATTAGGCTGGCTCGCCTATGAAGTTTTACCAGTGATTTAGAGCAAAGCTGGAGGGAAAATTTACAGTCAGCTAGAGGGCTTCAAACTACAAATAAGAAGTTAAGCTCGCTCTATCGTTTCAATGGTTTTAATAGGAGTTATCAGTTCTATTTGTTGATATAAGAATTTCAAAACATAAAGGGGTGTTCGCTTCGAGAGTTTCATTATGGTTAGTCGTTTCATGTCTTTTAGCAAGAGCAAGCCAAGAAGCAGAATGCAAGATAGAAATCAGATTGACAGTGCAGTTGGAGCCTCGAGGGTGCATTTGAATTCTCGGTATCACTTAGAAGTTTTAGGTGCTGAGAGAAGATTGACAGATAGGAAGTAGGTTTCATATCTCTTGTATGGAGTTGTAGTTTCCATACTTTTATTCAGTATTGGAATTATCTCTTCCGCTTCTACAGATTGCAAGGCAGTGAATTGACTTCTCGATTTGCCTCTATCAGTCCTGCTTGTCGTATCCAAGTCAGCAAATAAGAATAGTAGTTGCAGTAGTGCAAGTCCATTATCAGATTCCAAACCATAAATAAGAATAGCAGCAAGAAGAATTCAAGCCGTATCCATAGTTGCTTGCCTTCTCGGTTCCGGCTCCTCCTTCTAGCTTTTATCTTCTCTTCTAGCTCTTAGTTTCCCTAGTATTAATAGTGGATATCAGAACTCAAGTCACTTATGCGATTGCAAGCACGAATTAAGAGTGGAAAGTCGATATATAGTTTCGCCAACTATAAGATTGAATAGTAGCTCTCAGTTTTCTTATCGTGTCTATAGAGGAAAAAGTGAATTACAGATTGTAAGTAAGGAATAAGAGTAGTAGTTTCTCTCATATTAGCAGGTCGGATATAAGCTTTAATACTTGCTATCATTCTTGTATTCGTGTCCCTCGTATTACGAAGTAAGCTATCAGATTGAAACGCATAAATAAATAAGAATAAAAGGAGTCTCTGTCGTTTACATACTATTACCAAGGAAGAAAGAAGATAGACGTTTCGGGAGTTTAATTAGTGCTCCCATTCTTCCGCTTGCTTAGTGGTTTACGTGGAGTGAGTAAGAGGCAAGGTAAGAATTGCAGCGAAAAGTACGAGTTAGCTATCGGTTCGCAAGGAAGTAAGTGCAATTATCAGATTCAAAAACACAAATCAAAATTTCGGTTAGCTATCAGCTTCTAGCTTTGCTTTCTCGTGTCCATAGTTTTAGTAGTTGTATCTAGCGTTTAAGTAAGTCACTTATAAGAAAGAAAGTTAGCTTGTCGTTTCACTTGCTTGAGTTCTCGTTTCAGTACTATTAGCAACATAGAATTGAGATTTCAAGTCAGCTATACCAGCTAGAAGGTTAAAGGAAAGAAGAATCAAACCCACAAATCAGAATTGCAAGACAAGTCTTCGTATCCAACAACATAATAAGAAAGTCGAGATCGATATGTCCTCTAGTTTTAGCTCAATCTTCGTATTGTCTCTGGCGTATCAGCTTTCAAAGCCGATCCATCGTTGAACTACTTTTCCCCAGTAAGTTACAGATTGCAAAGCCGAAGTTAAGCTTGTAATTAAGTAGTTGTTGGCGCTGCGCTCGATAGTGGAATTCCCCCTGTTGCTTATCAGACTGTAAGCTAAGATTACGAATACGAAGTGAAAGGACAGAAAGCAGATTACGAAGCGGAGCTGTAGTTTATAGAGTTTTATACAGGCTTATCAGTTTGCTTCCTAGTTAGTTCCCTCTTCCGCTTCTAAGGGTTCTTCCTTGATATCTGAAAAGAACTATGAGCTTCTCTGATGTATAGCAGTTATGTAGTTTGTAAATAGAAAAAGCAAGGGATGGTTTGTTAACTAAATAGCGCGCATATCCACAAGTTATTTACTTTTATTCCAGGTATTATGCTTTTATAGTTAATGAAGCTTTGTCACACCTAGTTTTTATGTCATTTCTTAACTTAACTGCTTCCTCGCTTCATGCTGCAATTTATTGACTTAACAGATTCGGAAAAGCAGGTTACTCTACGCATCCCGTAGTTTGAGAATCTTAAGGAGTTACTCTTTCCGTTGCCGGAGTACCAGTCGCAAATTCATAACCTTTAGGGCTGGCTTATGACTTTTTCCTTTCATCGGTTATGAAAAGTGAGCGTGCTTCAGATCCGCTAGCTGGATTTACTACTTTTGTCTTAGAATCGACTTACCCAAGGTAAAGAACTAATAAATATGATGGCGGCGCAGACGGTCATACTTGAAACAGGGTCTTGTAAGACTTGATTCATTTGACTCTTCTATCTCGTAAGTCACATCGCTTTCAACTGTCTTTTGAGCAGCCTACCCACTTTCTTCACTTGATTCTGCTAAAGACAGGTCATATTTAATTACTTGAAAAGATGGCTATCACTGAGCAGTGAGCTGAGTTGCGTTTAATCGCGTTAAAGGAAAACAGATAAGCCGGGACAAATATACCAATCCAATTAATGAATTCTACTCTTTCTTTATTCAGAACAATATCTCAAAAGGTCATTACTTCATTAACTGATGCAGCTGTACCCGAAGAAGAGGGTTATTCAAGATTAGTAACATACTCAATAAGATGTGCGCTTCCCTCCTGCTTTCTTAATCATCATCTTTATCACTTATCTTTCGACTGGCTGACGCCCTCTTGAACTCTTATGCTAGTAACCAGTGACTCGTACTTTATTAGCCTTCACTGATGAAAGGAATCGTTATTGTTCTGGTAGGAAGAATTTCAGCTTATTACTCGTCTGCAGCATACGTTTTATCTGTTGTTTCTAATTATAACACAGTCGATTGAACATTTTCCTTATGAGTAGTAACAGCATCAGCAGCTTGTGCTTTAGAATTTCGAAAAGAATACGTGAAAAATCTAGTCTTTCACGTGTCAACATCGGTTTATGCTTCCGCTTGTTTAGGTCTTGAAGTTACCACCTTATCAGCTGTTAGTTTCTCTTATTCCTTATGCCCGCTCATCCATAGGTTATGTTTCATACTTTAGAGTTGCCAGAAAAGATTCGAATTATGCTTTTAGTTATGTATCTGTGCCAGGTTCATCCTACTTTTTCACCTGTTTGTGACTCTAGGGCTTCCAGCTTATCATATTCTTTGAAATCGTCAATAGCTTTTGTTGTTTACTTTACATAATAATTTCTAGTTAATCGACCATTAGTAGTTGACCTTGAAGCAGCAGATTCCCCAGTTTCAACAATTCTTTCTTGAGATAGCTAAGAGTAAAGAGTTTCTTTTGACAATTAAGAGTTTAAACGAACATAGCAATTTACTGTTACATTACCTGACTTCTCCCTTGGCATTGATTGCTTAATTAAGTTGACAATTTGGTAAGTAATTGGATTGGGGGAGGCAATAAGTATGTAAAATAGAGGCGCGAAAGTCAAGAATATTCTAAAGAATATTCGGTATTTTCTTGAACTTCTTTATCACCTTTACCCTTTTATCTATACATGAACGAAGTGTCTCGTGCAGCATCCGCGTTATCGAATAGTGCTTTAGCTTTAGTTACTGGGTCATCCTGAAACTCTGTTTACGAATCGGAACATACCTTAGTAGCGGGCTACTTATTCAGTTACTTCCAATTATGAAATTTTTGATAACTATTGAAGCTCAATACAACGAAAATCCACCTATAAGATAAGAGGCTCATAGAGTTTATTAATCTAACAAATAGCCAAAAAAGAGTAGTTCTTCGCCCTTCAATTCATTCCTACTCCATTCTAGGCAGTTCCAGGTCAGTCTAATGGGAGTCGGTCGGGCTATCCTTGAAAGAGATCTCACTTTCTTTTCCGCCTTCCATCCATATGGTTTATTACCTTAGGCAATCAATCCGCTTTCAAGCTTTTTCAAATACCTCTTTTTCCTTCCGGTAGGAGTGCTTTTTCAGTAGGGATAGTTGTTATGCTTTTTTCGAGTGAATTCATTCACGTCCTGATCATTTGAAATTGGAAAATTGGTTGTGTTGTTTCAAAGATAATGAATGTTCGGGAGTGTTGCTCCAGACTGACGAGGGTATGAAATTGACGTTTACTTTCCAAGCAATTAAACCAATCCATTTACTGAACATAGTACTTAACATCTCTGGGATGTGAAAAAGAGTTCTGTATGGGTCTTATTTAGTATTGGAAAGAGGCAAGCAATCAAACGTATGCTTTCAATCAAGCAAAGTAACCTCGCATTGGAAGCGATCAGAATCTTTGTTTTTTATGTATGTGCCGGGATACGTGTAAGAAGATTGTTATCGGCAGAAAAGATAGGTGACAGGGACGCTTCACTCGCCTGCTTCAACCCTGTTTTCTCAGGTATCCCCATCCATACTTTCAAGTAGAGTCACTGAAGGAGTTCATTAAGCACCGAGCCTAGTGGAAGAGTTGCATAAATAAATGAAATTGGGCGAATTGGGCATGATGGCGCAACTTGACTTGGTTGATGGGAGAGAGAAAAGAGACAATTGTGCTTTTGTTAGAAAATGTGCCCGGAAGTGAGAAATTGGTGAGTTTGGGTGCCTGCCTGCTCTTACTGCTTGCTAGAACCCGCTTTCCTAAGCTAATAGGTAAGTCTTTATTTCAAAGGAATCGTATCAATATTTCTGCCTGCCTGCCTACTATTCTTGCTCACAGTAACAGAATGTGTTAAATGAATTTTCAATGGGTTCTTAGCTCCTTTAGCTAATTGAATTAATTCTTGCATTTGAGCGGTTCCCAACTCCAATCCATCCACTCGACCCACTATAGAACGTGTCCAAGCAGCTGCTTCTTCTTTCGTTCAGAATGAATGATGATGGACACCTACAGCCTGTTCAATAACCCATCGACAGCTTATTCTTTTTTTCCACTAGGAGATTCGTTTCCATATGGAAATGCAATCCTGCTTTTAGCCAAATCACGCTCATGGAAGTTAATGATTGCCAGTACTATAAATACGACCTCGTCAGTAAATAAAAGCAGGAAATCCAATATAATACCCAACATAAGCACTAGCCTACGCTTTCGTAGCGAACTCTTGTTAGTCTCGCGGACTTACTTCTTTACTACACTTTCTGTTTTACTGCTTGCTAAACGAACCACTGCTTACGATCAAAAGCCCGTGGAAACTGGTAAAACCCATTACACGGAAAGGCACTACGAATTGCTAATCTAGAATTTCAATATAAGGCTTCGAAGCCAGAGAAGAAGGTTTGGAGAGTAGCGTAATAGTATCCTCTTCGTTTACGCTAGTCGATCGAATTAATACGAAAAGAACTGACTTTACCTCAAGGGCTACCTCATTTACTTCTTTTTCCTATTCAATATGCTTTGGACCTACTTTCGGGACTACTGCTTTATTTATAAGTAAATGCGTATCTTGCCTACCTCTAGGGGCATTCCTCTCTTTCTTCTTGTCTACCTAATTCCCTAGCCCTACTTGGTATGACCTATTTCTCACTAGCCTGGACAGCTGACCCAACAGATTATTTTGCTGTTCCCGCCTACCCAACATTACCAGTTCATTCCAAAACCTATGACTGTTAATCGCCTATTCCATTCTAAGGCTTCGCCCTCTTTTCCAGTCAGTGAATTCACCACTTAGTAAAGTCTATCCAACTTACCCGGGTGACCTATTATATACATCACAATCTTTTCCTGAGATTTCCCTAATTCTTGCCCTGCCAACTACAGCAGTTCTAGCTCTATCTTGACAAGCCTAGAGTGCACAAACCTATGGTTATTACTGGACTATTTCACAAGGCTACCCAGCTGCCCCATCCTTTGCAAACGCTTATCCAACCTGAGCTCTGGGTATTAAGGCCGCAGGCCGCTAAGCTTTCTTTGGGTTATCAATAAGTTTTCCCATATCTGTCTTTAGTTGCTGAATAAGTTTCATCAGTTTCAGCCTGTGTGTCGGCGCTTTTGAAAATACTAGCTGACTAGCCTAGCTTTCTAAATCTTTTCATTCCCACCCAGATGCCTATTTTAGAGCTTACCTAGTGAAAGAAACCTTGACAGTTTCATACGCCCTTGATATTTTATGCCCGTGCCCATACACTTTAGTGAATTCACCTTTGAAAGCCGACTTTACTCAATCGCACGCGCCTGCTTCTTCGGCCTATCCTGCTGCTTTGGAAACTACTCTTGCTAAATCGGGGAATGGACACTTCGTGCCTGTGATTGAAGAAGTCAAATCTTTCAAACCGTACCTAGCATCTTTCGCATATACATAAACTCATGCTTGCTTCTTTCTATACTTTTTAGCCTGTCTCTTCTCAGGAACCAGTGAGTGAAGGCCGCGGCAGGTCCCGGTCCTTGACTTCTAGCCTTTGCAAGCACTTATCCAACGTTATCTGGTAATGCTTATCTTGGTGAATCAGTTTACGCTGATAAGTGTGTAGTTACTTGTACCTTGATATTAGTAATATTTAGTACTTTAGTTTCTCGGTTATCAGCGTCCGAACTAGCCTATCCTGCTACTACAACTAATCCAGTGAATTCCGAGAATTTTTAGTTACCAGTTCCAGGTTCTGAGTACCTCTTCGGGGCCTTTCTTGAATCTTTATAAGCTTATTCCTATTCGATCACTTACCTGGGCTATCCGGATTCCTCCCCCTACCTTGCCTATTCAACTACACCCGATAATGCACTCTTCTTTCTTACCAGAGATTCAATATGCTTAACAAAGCTGGATAGAATTCTAGTACTCCTTTCACTAAAGCTTGTTAAATTAATATGATCTTCAGAATACCTGGTTGTAATATCTTCTGGATTAACTGGAGTGTTGGGTGTACACTGAAGCAAACCTATTGCATAAGGAACATGTGAGCCCTCCTCATTGTGTATAGTTTCCATATCAGCCACAAAGAAAGGAAGGGGAGGGCATTCTTGGCTCTGGTAGTAATGTGGCCGGCCAAAACGGTGAGGCATGAATAAGTTGAATTTGTGGAATCGATTGGAGATGCGGTTTTGGGAGCCAACTTTTTTCTGTAAAGATCAATTAACCCTCCCTTTGAACCTTGTTTTCTCCGTATCAAAGGGTTCTTTCAAGAAATGCGCCCTATTCTCATTCTTGTGTTGTGATTGCGATAGACTTCACATAGTTTGTGGGCACACGGGCTTTGTGTAGAAAGTGTCAAGGGTTCACTGTACTTGACAAAACATTGTTCAAAGAATAGTAGATGTTCTGCGGATGAGCTTATTGAATAAGTCATTTCTTTTTTTATTTACCAACTAAGGAACTGCTATACATCAGAGAAGCAATAGTCTTTTCATCATCTTCTTTTGTTCTATGGGTTAACTCTATCATGGACACAGCCGTTGGCTACTGAACCACCTACTGATAAGCTCATGAAAGGGGGTTTGGGCGCCCCTTGTAATATCTCGTATTTTCATACTTGATGCAATGATTCGAGGGAGACGAATGAAAGAATATGTAAACCATTTCGTAGAAGGCATCCCGATTTTCTCATTTGGTGCAGGTATATACAATATATATTGTTTTTTTCATTCTAGGATGTGGTTATTTATCATATAAAGGTGATTGATTTTACACTGGAAGCATTAATCACTAAAATCATGTGTAGAAATTTCCTCAATCCGGCAAGTCTCGAAATCTCTATCGATTTCTAGAACCAACCTTCACCATATCTTACTGCTATGTTTTGCTTATCGAGCCAATTTCAATAGAGCTCGTAAGTCAATAGTGTAGTGACTTATTGAAACTAATATTCTAATGGTTCTAGTGCTTATTCATAGGCCAATATCACATTTCTCTTATGGTATCGGCTATAGCTTCAACTCATATTCTAAACTCCAAATCGGCACCAAGCAAGAACTCCATTAGAGAGTAGGGTAGCTGTAGGAACTAGTGGCATGGAGTTGAGAGAGCAATAAATAGGTGTAATAACGTGTAGGCCTTCTTTTACTTTTCTCGTTAATTCCTGATATGAGAACATGAAAATAGAATGGAGCATAAGCAGACAACTATACTCTATTTATTGAATTGACAGCGTGAAAGTCGTCTAGTAAGGTTCCAGCTATAGTAGCTGGGCCTGTAGTTAATGGATATTAGAGTAAGTAACTAGTCTTCTTGTTTTCAACACTCGATTGTAGTGTAAATAGTGAGTTTCTAGTGTAGTAGTGGAATGGAGATTCTCGTATAGAGTAGGTAGAGTAGTGGGTTTTCTATAGGAATCTTATATTTCCAGTGGTAGAGTAGTTGCATTTCCAGAGGATATTTGTGATTTATAGAACATTCTGAAAGGCGCGTAGCGGTGGAGTAGGTGTATTTGCTGGATAACGTGGAGTAGTGTATTTCTAGAATGTGGTTCGTGTCGGGGTTGGCACGTTAATTGCTTTCGGGCATTGCTTAACTCTGTATAAAGGGACTTGCTTCCTTACTAGTCAATAGGGTGGGTAGTTCTTGTCTTTCTTCTTAGTCGGCTTTTTGTGAACATGGGATGTGCTATTTCGCTTGCTCCAAACCCAGCTTGAAGATATGTAGTAAAAGGTGAATAATGATCTTCGGCCCCCGTGAAAAGGTCAACTTTTGACACTAGCCACTTGGCTTTTCGTTCGTAACATGGCTACGTTACTCAATAAACCTTTTTTGCAATTCAAAGTAGTAAAGTCAAGCTAATAGGTGGTCATAGGCCTTAAAGCCAGGCAAGTGTAAATAGGCTTTTGAATAGGCTGGGATTGTTCTCACTGGATCAGAGAAAAGCATGGGCTTTCGTAGAAGCTCATAGGCAAAGTCATAGGCTTGACTCGTATGTTCGACAAAAGTAGCTTTCTAGATAGGTTAAAGAGTAAGCAAGGTGCAAGTGACACAGCAGACGAGAAGTTTAATAGGGTTTACCAAATTAGTACGTACTAAACCTAGTCTTCATTCCTTTTTTTTCTAGTTCGCTTCAGATGGCGGCCCAGATGGATATGCATGAGAAATGCGGCTAGAAAGCAATATGCTAGATATGGTCACATCTGAACATACTGAACCTACTGATGAATCGGGAGAAAGGTCTATACTGAAATCGAAAACAGCTAATGCAAGAAAAATACTGGTCAAAAACGTCATTATCACAAGCGGATGCAGATCCAGCCACAGGCCACATCGGAAGGAATTTTGGAAGATTAACAATCCGCAGTAGAATGTTACCAATATTGATCTTAAAACAGAAATGTTGAATTAGAAACGTAAGGACTCGAGTTACTCTGAGCTATCCTGACGGGCAAGCCAGCTGTGAAATATGCGACGTGGAGGGCAACAAGAAGGTGTTGGGGAAGAAGAAAATCCCGCAAAATCCGTGCCTTAATAATCTCAGAACTGATCTTCTCCATCATCAAATTTCACTCTCGAAGAAACCTGGCTCCTAGTTTTCAAATAGGCATAAAAGATACAACAACCCTACTAAACCTAATGCAGACACCAACCCCAAAATCAATAACTTGTGTTACTCTTGTAAGGAGCCATGGGCCCCAGGGCATCAGTGTAGAGAGAAGAAATTGAAACTAATGAATACCCAGAGATACCCTTGGGAAGAAGAGGAGGATGTTGAGGAGAACGAGGAGGAAGTGGTGGAGGTAAGTGAAAGAGTAGAGCAATTCCAACTGGAGGGTACGGCTGGGGATGAACCCCATATTTCACTGAATGCATTATCGGGTTCTCCTGGAAATCTTACTTTGAAAAATATGGGTCAAATCAAAGGGAAACCAATCACTATCCTGCTGGATACAGGAAGCAACACTAGCTGAATCAATGCATCCTTAGCCAAGCAGCTAAAGTGAAATGTTAACAAAAGAATGCCTTGAATCATAACAGTGGCTAATGGTCAGAAAATTTGCAGTGAGGGTCAATGTACAGGAGTGAAATTAGAGGTTCAAAGTCATACCTTCCTGTGTTAATTGAGGGTCATTGAGCTAGGGGCATACGATGTGGTGTTGGGCATGGATAGGTCGAGAAAGATAGGTCAGTCAATATTAGTCATTGGGTGTGCAAAAGACAATGAAAAAAGAACATGACAAGAGCCCTCGCGCCCACTCTCTTTTCTACATTCCCCACTAGCTAACTATTTTGTACTAGCGGGAATGGCCTCGGTGTAACGACCCACGCCTACTAAGGGTAAGGAGTGCCCCCTGACGCATATACTTAAGTTTCCTATGGTAGAAACTTAAGCTTCCTATGGTAGATGCCCCAGGCGAGTCATCTTCCTCAAAGGAAAGGAGTGACCCTCTTTTCTTCCCTTCTACTTAATATTTTGAATCCAACTATCTCCCTTATAACGGAGTTGCAGTTCTTCTTGCCAACTAGGCACCAATTCAGTAACAGCAGCAAATTCCTCTATTATCTCAACTGAATTCCCATTTTGCCCCTGTACGAATTCCGACTGAGCCAAAAAAGGCCAACTCGAAAACGAATTCCACAACTTCGTTCCTCATGCCAACGTGTGGACCACTCCCCCTGTCGCCGTGCCGGCCGAGTGAGTTGGTAGCGAAACTCGTCTGGCAAGTCTTACGCGGAGGAAGCAAGACAGTTATCGTTCACCGATTCACTAGGACAAGCGGTCCCTATTTCTACTTATTCCCCATAACTGAAGAAGACTCCTGCCTTCGTTCGCGGACACTAAAAATGCGCTGTAAAAGCAAAGAAAAGTGGGAAGAGAAGAAGAATCGTGTAACAAGAGAACCAACGAGTCAAGAAAATTTTTCTAATAAAACATCTGGTTAAGGCATAGGTGCTGGTGCTTATAAACTGATATAGAATTTTGGAGAAAGAAGTGGATTTTTTCATAGTCGAAGAAGTTGTCACCGACTTCGAATGCTACAACCTAATCTCCTATTCAATGAGGAATACCTCGAAAAATAAAGAAAGATGAGTTTCAATCGCCACTCTACGAATCTCATTTTTTTCATAGAGAATTTTTCTTTATTGTTTGGTCTATTGCAGCTTTTTACTTACTGGCTTTCTTTCATTGGGTGGGGTCTTCTTTCCAGCTCCGTAAGTTGCTTGTAGGCATCTGGAGTGGAAAAGTGCGGAAGCAGCGATCAGAAAAAAGAGAAGATGTAGTGCGCAACGCCAACGCAAATTGACAATGGTCCACCTGGCACAAGAGTTACTCGCCCGAACTGACCGTCGTGGTCTTCGTCCGTAGGATTTCGAGATTTAGAAATCTGATTGCACGTCTCCTCAGAACCATTCTTTATTTATGCTCCGCCTCTCTCTTTTTCGGTTGGCATCTAAACAAGATCTGCGGGTGGAGCTAGCCTATTGCTGAGGGAATTCTAGTGATTGTGGCAGCTTGCTTGCTTGTCAACTATGGACTTTCTACCGCATTGCGCTTAAGGCAGTCTTCACTGACTAGGTAGGGCTGTTTCCATCTCCATACTTGTTGAAATGGGTTGACTTTCCACTTCATAAGTGACACTGAGGCTGGACTAGACAGCTGTCTTTAAAAGCAAGCAGTAGTTTGACAAAACAATAAGGAGAGAAGGCAAGCCCCAGCCAGCGTCTTTGGTGCTTAGTTACTGAAAAGAAATGGTCAAAGATTTGAGGAACAGCATAACCACAGAAAAGATGTAGCAGTTCAATATGGACGAGGAGGAAGGAAGTACGGGGGGATCATTGAAGTACGAATTTCGATTGGAAGAACTCAAGCGGATAGCCTTTCCGCTTTCAGTCCCGACATTCACTTTTGAATTCAAGCCCATATGCGAGACCTGCCCTAGGATAAGCGTTGATCGGCTTTTATGCAGACTAAGGTGCGGAGGAACAATTGCAAAGGATTTCAACTTACTTCGAATATAGCACAGTGGTAACCCTTCTTTAGTGAAACAATGGAATAAGGGCTATGCTTCGTTGATAGAGAGATTCTCTTGGAAATACCCTGCGTGCCAAGTAGTTCCTTTCTGCTCATAGTAGCCTTTACTACTCATAAAGGCCAATAACCCTTCAACTAGAGTTTCGGATTCTACTCTTTCAGTGAGTGACTCAAGATCTGCAAGGACTGAACAACGCCTCAGAAAAAGGAAGAAAGGACGTAGTCGATCACTGCGTATAGGAAGAGGCAACGATAGATGAAGCGGTCAGGTTGAAAGGGAGCCAAGAGGAGAAAGAAAGAGTATGGCGAAGCAACAAAAGAATGAATCCAATCAGCTTACCTTTGTTTTTTTTAGGCACCTAGCCCGCTTATACTAAAATCCAGAAAAACGGAACATCTTTAAGAGAAAGACAGAATAGAAATAAATAGATTTCCGCCCAGTGAGTAACTACTAATGTTACGAACGAAAAGGCCCAAACGAGAGCAGCCCTACTTTGAAATAAGAAGCATGCTACTCCACTTTTGGTTCAACAATGTGGGTACAGCAGTTTATGTTTCATAATTGATTCTTTGACTTTTTAGTCATAACATCAGCAATTCTTTGATTCCCTTGCTTTCCGAATTGACTATTTTTGGTGGGACTTGAAACGTGCATTTTGCTCTTTCTCTCCTTGTACTGAGTGGAAAGCTTGGCAAGTTGAGACGAAGATAGGGCTAGGGCTACGAAGAGGGACTTGTCTTGCTTACGAAAGATAACTAGTGCATGCAAGTCCAATGCAGCCGAGCTGGTATTTATTCTTTACATTGGATATCACCACTCCTCATAAGGTTGTAGACTGCTTGTAATGCCCGGGTTCTTGCCCTACCGAGTCAAAGTTTCTGGTATTAAGGAGGGGTATGGTTGGACTTAGTCCGTCCGAATCCAGTTTGTTGCCACTCACCTTAGAACCAAGCTTATTCCTTCTCTTAGCCAAAGTTAGCCAAGTTCAGTGAGAGTAGTTCTGTTAGGCCTTCCTTACCTTAGCAAGTCTTGGAAAGATATACGAAGCCTGACCCTCGATGCTTAGAATCTTCCTGGGACCGATCTTCTCTTCTATACTTGCCACTCCCTTCCTGTGCCGGACCGATCTTCTATACTTGCCACTGTTCATTCATTTTCGATAGAGCGGCTTATAGCTCTGCAATAGGTAGGTTCGCCGCTAAGATTCCAAAGGTAGGTTTTACTCTCCTAGGGCTGAAAACCTGCATACAGGCTCTAAAAATACACTAGTTTGGGCGCGGTTCATCCAGCTCTAAACAGTTCCTGTAGCTAGCTTGAATCGAGTCCTGTAGAAAAGTAGGCTCGGCAAAAGAAAGTACTAGTATCGGAAACTTACTGTACTGTTACTTCTACGGGAATCTCGTCCCCAAGCCATATGTCTTCACCGGGATAGCCAACCAATTGCTTCTTTTGCTCCTTGTCTTTTGCTGAATGAAGCCGCTACGCCCTTAGTCTCTCGTGTCAATGGAGAGTAGAGAGAGTTGCTTATCGAGTATCGGCGTATTCAAGAAGCAATACCCGAGACCCGGTAAGCGGATTTCCTTACCAGAAGAGAAGACATATTCTACTTGCCCCACTACTGCTACTAAGTAAGAAAAGCCCATTCGTTGATAAATGCTAGTAGCTGCTTCCATTGCCCTACATAGATGATAGTGTTTTCCTTAGTTCGCTTGCCCTAGACGACAAAGATTGACCCTGATTCAATGTCAAGTGTTAAACATAAAAGCTGAGATCTTTTGCTTTGGAAAGGAAAGCTTGTTCAGTAAGGAGTGGTTAACCCCGGGGCCTACGCCCCTTAAGAGTCTCGTATTTGAATGGTACTTTCGAATGTAGTCAGACCGAATAGTTTCAATAACAGGTTCATTAAGTGGATTTTTCCTCCACGGCGATAAGGAGCTAAAAGATCTACTACTTTAATACCTGTTTCAAAGATTGAGAATTTTGACAACTAGATAAGTGAAAGGTAACGGGCATGTGTAAGGTGCGATGTGCGCTAGTGAGTAACTACCTAATGTTACAAGATAAGGGGGTAATTTCATAGCCAAGGGTGCGATAACATAAGAATCAAGTGAATAAGTCAAGTCGAGAACCCGTATTCAGGCACGAACGAGTTACTATGTTACGGGCGTACTACACTAGATAATCTTCTTCAAATAAGGCTAGGCAGACTAAGGGTACGATTGAAACTGCACTATTTGAATCTGCTGTGTGCTAGAGAATCTGCAGAATATGCTTATTCAATGGAATGATACACGTGGGTAGGCATATGTGTATGTAAATATTTCATGAAAAGAAAGTAATCAATCAGCTTTAGGCGACCGACTCTTGCTAAGCAGAAGAGCTCAAGGCCCGCCAAGGCAGGAGATCAAAAATCCAAGCAGGCAGAAAGGAAGAGGGGCCTCTATAGATTTTGGTGGTTAATTAGAGAACTAGTTTCATACGTACTGTTGCTTGATACATACTACGAATGCCATGTCTGTATCCGAACGAACTTCTTTATAATAAGCATAGAAAGGATCCACTACACATTCCTTTCCAGCAACAAGGTAGCAGCCAGCTGAGCTAGATACAGCTTGTAGCACTCGATTGGAACACCTATTTAATTCTCTGCGTTCAAACCAACTAGCTTGTAGCACTGTCCCAGCATACGTAGCTGGCTGTCCACATTCTACTATTCGTGTTCCATTCACTAGTCCAAGCATACGTGTAGTACTTTCACTTCTTCGAACCTTACTGTACTAGCTTTCCTTACTGTCCAACTAGGTATTCTATTCGTCCCGTCGGGAGAATAAGTAGCAAGGGCGGGTGCATATAACTGTCCAACTGAGCTATTCCTTCTCTTGCTGGCTATCCTTTGCCTACTTCAAACTGACCTGCCCCTCCATTGCCTTCCAATCCCAATATTATCCTTCATAGGTTTCTTTTTATCCCTAACGAGGAAAAGCAGTTTATTAAAAGACTCTGGATACGAAGTAGGCTTACTCGCAAGAGTCAGGTTATGAAATACGCTTAGTCGCATATGGGGTAGATCAATTCCATTTTGCTTCCCTCTCAATGCAGCAGTGGAAACAGAGACTCACGTGGCCGAAGGTTGATGGCTTCCTTTGCTCAAATCCGGATTCTGAGACTCACACGAACGACGCCTCTTCTTATTCATGCTATCATAGACCAGATGCCTATCTTATCTTATTCATGCTCCGGATGCCTATCTTATCCAGAATCAGAGTTTCTTGGATAGTTGTATAGTCGAACTATGGCGATCACAGGATGAGGATATCCAACAACCGGAGCACCCGGATCAAAGATTCCATAGAGTTTGGCAAGATACCTTTCTTTCACTAGCTGACACGTGTTAAGAGTCCAAAAAAAGTCTTTCTTTTCACCTCCTTTCTTTTTTCTTTTCGATCTCATAAAGTACGATGAGCCAGTTGCTTTCTTTTTCTTTTCTTTTTTTTCTTGTTTATCGTAAAGAGTGTGTTTTTTTGAGTGTGTCTTCTTCCGGCCGGCCAGCCGGAGCATTCCATTCTTTTTCTCGTTGGTAGAACCCACGCTAATAGAATATTGACTCTCTGGACGAGATAACCCGATAGTGAAAAACCAAGACATTCTCTCTAGCAAGAAAACTACTGAGCGTACTTTAGGTTTTCTAAAGCTCAATCCGTTGCTTGTTGGGGGAGACGGAGTACTCTTTATTTACGATAAAAAAGAGAAATGACAATAAGAAACCAACGATTCTCTATTCTCAAACAACCTATAGCCTCCACCCTGAACCAGCATTTGATAGATTATCCAACCCCGAGCAATCTGAGTTATTGGTGGAGCTTCGGCTCGTTAGCAGGTCTTTGTTTAGTCATTCAGATAGCGAGTGGTGTGTTTTTAGCTATGCATTACACACCCCATGTTGATCTAGCTTTCAACAGCGTCGAACACATTATGAGAGATGTTGAAGGGGGCTGGTTGCTACGTTATATGCATGCTAACGGGGCAAGTATGTTTTTCATTGTGGTTTACCTTCATATTTTTCGTGGTCTATATTATGCGAGTTATAGCAGTCCTAGGGAATTTGTTTGGTGTATAGGAGTTGTAATATTCCTCTTAATGATTGTGACAGCTTTTATAGGATACGTACTCCCTTGGGGTCAGATGAGCTTTTGGGGAGCTACAGTAATTACAAGCTTAGCTAGTGCCATACCTGTAGTAGGAGATAGCATAGTGACTTGGCTTTGGGGTGGTTTCTCCGTGGACAATGCCACCTTAAATCGTTTTTTTAGTCTTCATTATTTACTCCCCTTTATTTTAGCAGGCGCCAGTCTTCTTCATCTAGCCGCATTGCATCAATATGGATCAAATAATCCATTGGGTGTACATTCAGAGATGGATAAAATATCTTTTTACCCGTATTTTTATGTCAAGGATCTTGTAGGTTGGGTAGCTTTTGCTATCTTTTTTTCCATTTTCATTTTTTATGCTCCTAATGTTTTGGGGCACCCCGACAATTATATACCTGCTAATCCGATGTCCACCCCGCCTCATATTGTGCCCGAATGGTATTTCCTACCGATCTATGCAATTCTTCGCAGTATACCTGACAAAGCGGGAGGTGTAGCCGCAATAGCACTAGTTTTTATATCTCTCTTGGCTTTACCTTTTTTTCAAAATATGTATGTGCGTAGTTCAAGTTTTCGACCCATTTACCAAGGAATATTTTGGTTGCTTTTGGCAGATTGCTTACTACTAGGTTGGATCGGATGTCAACCTGTAGAGGCACCTTTTGTGACTATTGGACAAATTTCTTCTGTAGTTTTCTTCTTGTTCTTTGCCCTAACGCCAATTCTGGGCCGAGTTGGAAGAGTAATTCCAAATTTTTACACAGATGAAAGAGACTGATCACACCTGATCAGTGAAAAATGAAATCAAAAAGAATTGACGAGTGAGTCTTACACCCAGAATTGACAAGCGGCTTTCACGAATGATCGAGACAGAGTAAGGCGGCACGAGGCATCCCTTTTCTCTTAAGCAATTCCCGTGGTACAAGGAAAGGATGAAAGTGATATCGGTAATATGAAAGTAGAAGGCCAGTCTGAAATAAGCATGTCACCGAGTCTAGATGGTGTTACCAATTCCTTACTTGAATGAAAGGCAGACTTAGGTAAATGAGGAAAGGCGGAGTTAGGTAAAAGAGAGAAACCATATCCTTTGATCTTCTCTGTTCCTCCATCTGGTCAAGCTTCCTTTTTCCCAGATCTTTAGTCTTTTTGCAGTCCCTTCCTTATCTCACTTGGCTCTACTCTCGCACTTTGGTTTAATACTTTACCAAAAGAACCAACCGGGATTTCGAAAGAAAGCTGGGTCAGCGAGCAGCGTCACTAAACAAAGGAAGGGAGCAATCCCCATTAGTTAACTTTTGTGGAGTAGAATGTAGCTTTCTCATGCAGATGGAAAAGAAAAGGATGCATTGCGGGCTAGTTTTGTTAAGGAAGGAATCACCTAAGAAATCAGTGTTTTCAAGGCAAATTCAATACGAGACGTCCAAGGCGCTAGAAAAAAGAAAAAAGTCAAAATGCTAACTCCATACCAAACAGGAGTGTGCCAGCCCGGGATTCTTCTGAAGAAAGAAGGTTCGAAGTTGCGACCCCTCACAGTAGTGCTACCCATAGAAAAGATCATGAAAGAGGCGATAAGAATGGTACCCGAATTCATTTACGATCCCGAGTTTCCAGACACATCGCACTTCCGCTCGCGTCGAGGTTGCCACTCGGCCCTCAGACGGATCAAAGAAGAGTGGGGAACCTCTCGCTGGTTTTTGGAATTCGACATCAGGAAGTGTTTTCACACCATCGACCAAGACCGATTAATCTCCATCTTGAAGGAAGAGATCGACGATTCCAAGTTCTTTTACTCCACTCAGAAACTGTTTTCTTCCGGGCTAATCGTAAGAGGTGGGAAGGGCCCTGACTCCGTCCCACACAGTGTACTACTCTCGGCCCTACTAGGCAATATCTATCTACACAAGCTCGATCAGGAGATAGGGAGGATCCGACAGAAGCACGAAATTCCTCTTGTTCAGAGAATAAGATCGGTTCTCTTAAGGACAGGTCGTCGTATTGATGACCAAGAAAAGTCTGGAGAAGAAGCAAGCTTCAATGCTCCACAAGACAACCGAGCCATCATTGTGGGGAGGGGAAAGAGCATCCAACGCAAACCAACCTTTCATTCCCTTGTTTCGTCGTGGCACACCCCCCCCGCAAGCCTCCTCCGGCGAAGGGGAGACCATAAAATTCCATCCTTTTTCCCCTCTTCAGCGTCCCTTGCCGCCTTCCTGAACAAGCCCTCGAGCCTCCTTTGCACCGCCTTCCTCATAGAAGCCGCTGGGTTGACCCCGAAGGCCGAATTCTCTGGTAGAAAAGGTGGCTTCACTCAGAATTTGGCCATGAGAGACCTTCTTCAGTATTGCAAAAGAAGGGGCCTGCTTATAGAGCTGGGCGGGAAGGCGATACTAGTTATCAGGTCATCTGAGAGAGGCCAGGTCCTCCAGCCGGCCCCCTTTCAAAGCCATTCCTTCTTAATAAGGATTTTTGACGCGCGATATGCTGACGACTTACTACTAGGAATCGTGGGTGCCGTATTTATTCTCATAGAAATACAAAAACGTATAACCCACTTCCTACAATCCGGCCTGAAGGGCTCCGCAGGATCAACAACCATAGCTGCACGGAGTAAGGTAGAATTCCTCGGTACGGTAATTCGGGAAGTCCCCCCGAGGACGACTCCCAGAAAATTCTTGCGAGAGCTGGAGAAGCGTCTACGGGTAAAGCACCGTATCCATATAACTGCTTGCCACCTACGCTCCGCCATCCATTCCAAGTTTAGGGACCTAGGAAATAGTATCCCGATCAAAGAGCTGACGAAGGGGATGAGCGGAAGAGGTCGTTTACTGGATGCGGTTCAACTGGCGGATACTCTTGGAAAAGAAGGACTCAGAAGTACCCAAGTGAGCGTATTCTGGGGAACCGTAAAGCACATCCGGCAAGGAGCAAGGGCGATCTCGTTGTTGCATAGTTCAGGTCGAAGCAAGGTGCCACCGGACAACAGGGAGTATCCGCGTATGAATGTTTTTCTAAAAGAATTGGGGACCCCCGCGGGCCGGAAGGCGGCGGGGAAAGGCAAGGGAAACTGGGCGGGATCTTTCAGCAGCGAATTCCCCATACAGATAGAGGCACCTATAAAAAAGATACTCCGAAGGCTTCGAGATCGAGGTATCATTAGCCGAAGAAGACCCAGGCCAATCCACGTGGCCTCTTTGACCAACGTCAGCGACGGAGACATAGTAAATCGGTCCGCGGGCATCGCGATAAGTCCTTTGTCCTACTACAGGTGCTGCGACAACCTTTACCAAGTCCGAACGATTGTCGACTACCAGATCCGCTGGGCCGCTATAAAAACCCTCGCCCACAAGCACAAATCTTCCGCGCGTCATATAATCCCAAAGTACCCCAAAGACTTAAATATAGTTAATAAAAAAGGGTGTAAGACCCTTGCGGAGTTCCCAAACAGCATAGAGCTTGGGAAGCTCGGACCCGGTCAAGATTAAAACAACGACTTGGAAAAAAAACTCTCTCGGCGGTAGGCAAACAAAAACTAGGCAAAGGAATTCTCAGAGTTCATTGAGTTAAGGGAGGACCATTCGTGGGGGGTTCGTGGAAGAGTGAGTTGGCTTTTTTTGATTCCCGTACGCAATGTGGAAAAAAAGCTAGAGCTAGATAATTTGGTAAAAGATCCAGCCGAGAAGACCAGGAAAAGAGAAGGCTAAAGAATGTCACCATTCAGATTTCAAACGTGTCGTCGACTTCTTAAAACGTGTCGTCGACTTCTTAAAACGTGTCGTCTACTTCCAGGAAATGTTTGGAAAACCATGTTAGTCGTCTTAGCTATACTATTTGTCATATTGCTTTATATTTTGGTCGGTCTAGTTCTCTGGCACTTCTGCCCGGACCCCGAGCTCCTCCTGGACGTCACGTCGGGACTCATCACTTTTATTCACCAGCTGGTATACCAACTGGGAGAATTATGGAATGGGTCTCCGCAGGGTAGAGTGCCACTGCCTTTAGGCGGCCTGGCCCAAGAGACAGCCCCGCCCACGGGCGGGGGCCGTGGCAATAGTAACGCGCCGCTGCTGATGATGCTTCAGCCCGGCGGCGCGGACGGGGCGAACCAACTACCAGATCTCAACGCCCCAGCCCCCGAGGTGGTCGCCTTAGAGGAGCATAGGGAAACGACCATCAACGAAATAAAGAAGCGGTTTGCCTACCTTTGGGGTGCAGACCTCCCGGCGGTGAAAGACCAGATTTTCCCGCTTTGGCATGTGATGGGAGGGGGCGGGTTCGTAAAAGGGCCAGCCCAAACCTTTCTTGCCGCGAGGTACGACGGCTTGAGTGCAGAAGAACTCGACCGCCGCCGTAAAGACGTAGAAAACCGGAAAGGCGGGAGCGCCGAATATCTGGAGTTCTGTAGGTTTCTGCGCGACCTACCTGAGGCAGAGAAAGAAAAGATTAGGCAGTCTCAGTATCGTCAGTAATAAACTCTTTTTGTTTCGGGTGAAAGGTGGGTGCATTCTAGAATCTGAGGCAGAGGGGGTACGGTTCACAATTTGCCAGGTGCGAAGTTCTGTGTTCTGGGGTTCTTTCTCGAGAGTTTTGGTGTAGTCTATCTTAGGCTTCCAAGGCCAACAGGTAGTACGAGGCTCCCCGAGCGAGCGACGGGAGGAAAGGAGAGTGGGCATGCGGGCTTCTTTCACTTGAGTTTTTTAGAGCGTAACGTGGCGTAGTGTATCTCTCATGGCGTAGTGTATCGTCTGTTATAGAATTCGCTGCTATTTTTTCTAGTAAGTCAGGATCTTCCGATGAGGGTACAATAGAGAACTGTACGATAGGCTTACTTTTGGAGATTACTTCTTATACGTAACTAAGTAAAGTCGAGTTAAACATATTCTATAAATGGATTGGCTCGCTCTGCTCTAGATTTCGTTATGCCAGCCGGAATTACTGCTTTTCCATTCGAGAAATCTGTTGGATAGGCAGAGACTGATTGTTCATTTTGAGGGTCAGTATAGTTGCTCGCATACTTTGTGTCACCAGACAGCTTTGTAGAAAGAAACCCATCTGTACTGAGCTGTGAACTTGTTTTCCGCCTCTTTTATTCGCGCAATTAACTCATTTTGCCGACCCTATAACTCCATTTGTTTCATTTCTCTTAAAAGCCATGCATTATTGGGAACCTGGGGTGCCATGTGGATCTGGCTCTTTCGACGGAGGGGTTTTCCTATACATATCTGTATTTTTCTGCTTGGAACACTTCTCTTTCTTATTCTTTATCGCACTTCCAAAGAAACCTACTTTTATCGGAACTCGCTGCTCGTGACATCCTTGTTCTATACGTACGGGGAAGAATTGCCCTGTCCTATAGAAAGTGAGTAGGTTTCTGCTTTTTTGTCACAGGGCGGATCGAAACCTCTTCTTATTGATTTTCAGCCTCTTTTGTACTTCTTTCAAAAGAGAAAACGTGTAGGCTCGGAGCGGATTAAAGCCACTCACTTTCCAAAGTCAACTGATTTATGTTCAAAAAAGTAGGATTTACCTATCTATGTTCTAGGTCATTCTCTTTTCCTAGGCAAAGCCTTCTCTGTCGGTGCAACATCTTACTCTGATTAGTGAGTGGTTTCATCCTTATGTGTATTAAGTTTATACCCTCAATAAAGAAGTGCGAGAAAACAGAGAAAGTATAAAACAATTTTTCCGGAGCATCCGCTGCCGTGTTTTCAGAACCCATATGGTTCTAAGTAGAAGGCTAGTATGAAAAAAAAATACGGTCTTTTCAACAAGAACTCGTATTTCAGAGAACAAACATCAGTCTTTGCTTAGTAGTTAGTTACGAAATAAGTGCGAGCTAGAGTCGCCAGTGGCCTTTTCCTTTTCTCTTTCTTATTCGTACTTTTCATATACATATGTTTGAAAACACTTATTATTAGAAATCTACTGGATTAACCATCCGGTTATAATGGAAAAGAGAAAAGCAGCTGCAAGAAATATCATATACTTCTATAGTGTCGTTACGACGAGTCGCTACTTGATGGTAGCTCCTGCCGGGTTTCGTCCGAGAAGAATCTACCTTTCTTTCCACGCTCCTCTTCTGTTGCGCATATCCTTGCTGTTAGATACCTTCTGCTAAGTACCTTGACAGGCGTTTGAACAACTTCATATTTGAGGTATGGAGGAAGCCTATTCAATTGCTGACCTTGTAAACACACAAGGATTAGAAATTGCCACTGAGGCACGGGCCCAGATCTAAAGTGAACATATGTTGTCTCTTGCCAGATTTATGGCCAGCTTACTCGTACTAAACCGGTACGGTACATATCTGCTATACCGGTCTTTCTAAACCTACTGTACTTGACCATGCTTTACTCGGGTATTCGTAATATACCGAGATGCTTCTTTTTTTTTACCTATCACAAATACCCATCCTGTGCTATTCAACGTCCATGCCTGCCTTGTTTACTGATCTACCCAACTCGTTCAAATGCTTAGTAGTATACAACTTGGCTGGCTATTCAAAAATACCCTTATCTTGAATGCATGCATAGTATAGGTAAAAAAGTAGTTGGGAAGGGGCGTTGTAGTATCAGTTGGAGATGGTAGCAACAACAGTGCAAGAAAACTTGGCTATTGCCAGAAGAGAGAATGCAGATCGATTTACTCAACTAGGTGCTCAGCTTGAGTGATAAGTTTATTCGAGCGAGGGGAGAACCCTTTGAAAGAAAACTGGACCTGGGAATGTAGCGTAGTAGGAGATGAGCCCGCCCCTAACTATATGAGGATATTACGCGCGGAAAAAGGATACTCCACTCTAGGTAATATTCTTTCTTTCCTTAAAGGTTTCGGGCCTCCGCATAAACAGGACCGTAGCATGCATAAACAGGAAATGATAAAGCAATCTATCTGGTCAACAGTACATCCAGCTATTCACGGTGCTCAATGCGCCGCAGTAAGACAAGCCTCTTTCTTATTAAATGAAGTAGTAAAATGTGCCAGTGTTCATATCAAATATGAGTCCAATATGCGTCCCACCACTTAACTTAAGAAAGAGTAGCTAGCAAGGCAAAATCAACAACTCAAGAAAGAAAGTAGTTGTGGTATTTTCGTGTTTAGAATACGCACAGGTGAAAATTTCCTTTCCTATGATCCAATTCCAAAGTGCCAGGTCCGTCCTATCTATTCTTTCTCTTCTCTTCCTATTCTTTCTCTTCTCTTCGGGAAAGCGAAAGAAGGAAAGCAATTTCATAAGTGAAGGCGTCCGCAGTGTTCTGCTTTTTATGGTTAGGCTCTGAAAAGAGGTAGATGGGTCTGTCTTGCTAGATGAACTTAATCTTGCTCCTCCATCCGTCTTACTTGCCGTCGTCTTATAGAGTTAATGCTCATTGTTACTTCAATGCATTCTTTGGGGCGGAGAAGTTAGTTCTGCTTTTTAGCATTATCTGTAGCATTGTGCTTTTGTTTTGTAAATAGTGAGGCTATGAACTCAATCGTGGCCGGAGGTGGTATAAAGATAAATGTCAAAGAAGGGTTAGCTAAAAGACCTTGTCTCAGGGGCCGGCCTACCGTCCTTTCTTTCCCTATAATGTCTCTCAGTTTCTCCTGTCTTCTATACTTCTTGCTAAAACCACATTTGAACAACGGTCTCTTCCAATTCCCAGTTCACTTTGTCTTCGGGCTTTCATTCCTCAACTTCTTCATCAAGAAGTATGAGAAAGAGCCGTACCAGTTAGACAATAAATAGCGAAAGGCGTATGAGTCTAAAGTCAATCTGTTGGTCATACCTTAGCTCTTCTTCTTCTTACTCGCAGATCAAATGCTATGCATTGTAGTAAGCGCCACACGTTGTCTGAACTCATTGAGGCGAGAGTAGGGTTAAAGCAGAAGAGAACTGCACTTCATTACTTAACTAAAGCCTGTGGTGGGCTCAAAGACTATCTAATAGGTAGGTAGAGAACATCTGGAAGATGATACTAGCTTTTTCACTCTCCTTGGCAAAGAACTAGAGCTCAACTGACTACTTTATTTAATAACTACATAGCAGGAAAGCAAAGCCAACTAAAGAATGAAACTAGATTTAACCATTCCTTGCTCTATTCCTACTAAAACCGGCGTGCTTTCTCCTTTTTTATCCTTTATAGAGTAGGAACGTTTTCTTTCTTTTAATGCCCGCCCTATCTATTTCTCGTAGATAAAGAGCGCGGCGATCGGCAGTGGGGTGAAGGACTCAGAAAGAGCTAGTGAGTAGTGGGTAAGACGAGGTGTAGCGCAGTCTGGTCAGCGCATCTGTTTTGAAACTGCCAGTGACGCCGCCCTCGAGGGAAGAGGCGGCATATCCAGCATCATCCGCCGACTCCTTACCGAAGTCTGTTTGTTCTTGGCTGCTACTTTCTTTATTTCAGAAACTCATATATAGTTGCGTTTTGAATTGGTTTGGTTCAACTCGTAAATAGTGTCTGTCTGGTAGTGTCTTTTTCGAAACTCTTTATCCACACGCCAGACATCCCCTCCTTAGCAGCCACCTTTCCTGTAAGGATTTCCTCCTCCTATATATACTATTTGTGATTTGCCGATAAGGGGCTCTTTTCTACCTAGTCATCAGACCAACAACTCTCAGCCTTTCTTTGATTGAGGAAGCCCCTACATCATGAGCGATTCTGAAGAAGGGAGAGGTCGAGGGCAAAGGAATACGATATACGTATATGACCCCGACACGGACGAAGAACTCAGTGGGAGTGAAGATTCACTGGCCATTGAAAAAATTCCCATTGGCCATTTCAAAGAACTTACTCCAAGAGAAGTAAACCAAGTGAAAGAATTGAAAACCTTCTACGTACCGCCCAAGGTAGAAAAGATCCAGAAGAGAACGGTGATCCATAAGGGGGGGGATCTTATTTTACAAGGCCACAGATGAAGATCCATCATGCAAGAATCCAGATTCCGATGAATGGAAGAAGTGGTTAAAAGAGGAGGAAGATGAATATGAGAGGGTTGAAGTCATGGGGTACTACAACAAGAAACTAACGTCTCTCTTCCAAAAGACTCATTGCCTGGACCCAATCTCCAAGCAAAAGGTTAGAGCTTTCCAAGATCTTTGGAATGGGAAATCTCGGTGGGTGAAAGGCATGGACGGAAAGTTGAAACGTACGAAAGGATTGGGATTTCAGGTGCCCCCGGGAGAGGTTTTGATGACCCAGACTGCGGAATGTCATACCGTAGAGATGAAAGTTGAAAGAGAAGACAGTGAAGAATCAACAAATGGACAAGGCCAACAGAGGCATGAAGAGAATCATGCGATAGAGGAAAAGCAATCCGAAAATGGGCTAGAGTTTGAAGAAGGTGAAATATTGCCAGAAGAGATGCGCTTAGACGAGTTATCTTTGGTAGAAGAGTTAAAGAGGCGATTCCTAAGGGCTATTAACTTCCAACAAAAAACAGGACGTGAACTGGCCAGTCAAAGCCACTAACTCTTTGAAATAAAAAGCGGAAAGGCAAGACAGGTGATAACCACCCATTCATTTTCTTCTCAAGCAAGAGCCAGTCAAGACGGTCAAAGCTCTTGCTGTAGTGTAATGGTATTAAGACGCCCGAGGGGGGCGGGCTCCTGAACCCCCTTTCTTGACAAGTAATTCGCTTCTTTCGTCGCTCCGCTCCTTCAGTTTATTGACTGGAGATCGGTCGCTCCCGGCAGTCGCTCCCTTGCTGCTTTCCCCCCTCGCTCCGGTCCTTACGGCTCGTCGCTCCTCCCCCCAAAGGGGGCAGCTGAACTAAGTTGGTAGTTTTTCAAAGAGATTGAATTGATTTGATGAAATGAATTCAATCCCCCGGTTGCAAGTTAGAAAAGGAAAAGATGTTGTTACAGGTATGGAACCGTCACCCTTGGATTAGCGGAAAGCACACATATGTGAGTAGAACTCGTTGGTTGTGATGCGACTTATATCCACCCCTGACCGCGGTTGATACCAACAAGATGGAACTATTTTCTCAACCGAGCATGGATGGCGCCGCCCCTGTGGTCACAGTATCGAATAAATAAACGGCAAGCTTCGTTCGATACGGCATCTCGACGCGTAATCTACGATTTTTCTGGATTGGTTTTTCATGGATTTTCTTTTTGTTTGGAGAACGGAATTCCAGGTATATGTAGGTAAATGCTGTTTTTGTTTAGCCTGGGGTTGTGATATAATATCCGGCTAGCGAAGCGTCTGTTGTTAAGGAGCGAGCGAGGTCTCCACCTCCCCAATTGATACAAGAGGAGAGAGACCGAGCTTTCGGGTATTGATTATTGAGTTGAGATCCTGCTTTTCAGACCACATCAATCCTTTTCGCAGCACGAGATTCTGCATGCACGGCACCCTTCTTCTGGTATTATCTAAGAATATATTAGAAAAACACTTCGTGCCTGGGTCATGTTTGATTCACAACAACTTGCTTAGCCATTCCCTTGTTCTCTGTACTGTAAGGTGTGCTTGACACGTTCATCTTTTCACGTGACCTGAATGGTCCATAGAAGATAATCACATCAGCCAAGTGCTCATCGTTGAAAGAAACATATCGAATCAAATCTTTTTAATAACCAGCAGAACCAAAGCTGGATAATGAGTTTATTGAGTATTGATAGTTATCATGGGTATAGACTCAGTCAGGGAGAAAATTCGATTGCAGTCAGTCAAAATAGTAGCAACGTTGGTTTGAGTAGTTGCTAGTCTCATCTCAGTCCGAGGAGGGGTCAAGTCATAAGGGAATCCTTCTATAGAATATGTTGCTACCTACCTTGTTGGATAGCTTGGAATGGAGCCACCAACAAAGCAAGCAATGAGAGGAGGCTAGGATTTTGGACCAGTGGTGTCAATGGAAGGAATGCATCTTAACTCGACTAGAATATAAGGAGACCTCTTCTGATTCACTTCCTCACTCGGAGATGGAGATATTAAAGCAGACAGAGAGTTTTCAGTCTATTGGGCCGGGTGATATAGACTCTCCAACGTCTTCCCAGAGAAGGAAAGAATAAGAAAAGCAGTAATCTTCGTGCTCGCATTGCCCGTTGGCATATTCGGGTGCCTAGTCCTCCGGCTTCCTAAAGAGGAGCCCGCTACGCGCCTTGTGTCGTGAGCTGGCCTACCAAGCATCCTTGCTTCATTTCATAGTCTCATAGAAAGAGAAGAATTGAAACAGAACTCATCGCTTGCGCCCTTATTCACGCATTTCCCTTAGGAAGAACCCGCTTGATAGCATCGAAAAAGAGGATGAAAATCTACACAATGGATAGCCGGGTTTTAGATGTATTTCTCGTTAGAGGATAGAGTTGCGGAAAAAAGAGCTGCATATCTTTCATCTATAGTTGTTCTCTCTTCCCAAAAGATATATTAAGTTGCTTCCAACGTGGGACAAGATAACTATGGACTTTTCCGGTGCTATGAAGGAGGCTATTTTGGGAAATCTGTATGGAGAATTTACTCAGGATGTTCGGAAATTTCAGGTGTTGTGTTATAGCCCACGTGCAATTTGCCTTACCAAGGATGAGATGTTTCCCGAGGAGCGCACTAAACACATTGATTAGAAATCGTCGGAAGGAGGAAGAGATAGATTTAGGCCCCAGTGAGTAACTACTAATGTGTAGAGTTCAAAGGCGAGTGATCCACTCTGGAGAATTCCCTTGATAGGTTTGGGTCGTAGAGTAGAGAATGAGATACCACCGGTCGAAGAGAGGCAAAAACCAACCAACCCTATTGATTTTTTTTTATATGCGCGCGCTTAGCCCTAAGCGTTTTTCCTTGGAGGGAACGCTTTCTTTCACAGTCTAAGGGGGTGGCCTGTAATTGCTTTTTTTAGCATGCCCAATTCTACTCGCATTCTTTTCTCTAGCATTGCACATCGTAAGTCTGTCTAGCCCTCATAGCTCTCATTCATTCCTCTAGCCATTTCATTGAACCTGAGTTTTGATTATCACTCTGACCTGTTGTGAATTCTCGCATAAAGAAAGGTGGGGATATTCCTGTTCCGCTAATTACTCTTTTGTGGGTCCTAGCGCATTTCTTTCCTTAAGCTGCGAATTCCTACACTCACTTTGAAGAGCAGAGATGAATCGAAGCACTCTGACCAGCCAGGATGCAAAAAGAAAACCTAGCTATGCACCACAAGCAAGTTGAAGTAGAAAACTCCGTATTTTAGGACTACTTACTTGTCAATTTCCCTACCGCAAGATAGTTCTTCTTTGAAAATGTATACTTTCCCCAACTCACTATACTCACTCTATTTAGTCTAGCATAAAATAATAGAAAAGTTAATATATAATAGAATAACAGTTCATTGACTTCCTCTAGACTCACTCCGGAGAGATTATAACGAATTCCGGGCTTGTGTAATTGATAGATTTCAAGCTAGCTCTTCCACCATCATACCCGGCTTGCTGATTTACCTGCTTGAGTGGAGTAAGTGACTCTCCTGGCTGCTTTTCCATATTAACTGAAGGAAGGAGGGACCCTAATACAAGCAAGAGATTTTGGGACTTGAGTATTTATTCCGAAAATACGTACAAGGGGCGCAGCGAAGATAATATTTCTAGTTTGTAAATTCTCAATAGTTGGGCCCTAAAGTCTATCATTGAAACCACACAACCGCAAATTTGCTAATTCTCCCATCCACACCTTCATGAATTAACTCGCTAAATAGCATAAAAACTACGGCTTTCCTGGCGGCCTGCGGCCTCCTCCGAGATCCGCTATTATTAGAATCTAAGTGCTACTTATCACCCGTGTAGTTGGTTGTCAAAAATGAGTAAGCTGATAAGTATGGCACATAGAGTCTAATTAATATAATCAAAGTGACACAGAAAGCCCTAGTGGAAAAGCAGTTGAGTTGGCTGAACAAGGTCTTTTCCGTCTTTGTCTAGACAGAAGCGGTAGGAGCTCAAGTCATTTCAATTACCTGGAGTTTTCATGCATATTCTTTCCTGTTTGTGACCTCACTAGCGCTATGCCCAGGTGCATCCCAGCTGCCTGTTTGGATCCATGACCCCTATAGGCTTTCCTACCATATTTGCGAATTTCATATTATCTGGCAATAGGGAGGGGGAGGAAAAACAAAACAAAAACAACATTACGTAACTATACATACAATTACTATAAAAAACCAGGTTGTTCTACAAAGCGGCAAGGCGCGCAGCGAGGATATTGTGCAGTAAAGTTGTACATGAGCAAAGCCTATGATCGCATTGAATGGGAGTTCTTACGAAAAACCATGAAGACCTGGGGGTTTGATGACAAGTGGATCAATTTGATTATGACTTGTGTGAAAACTCCAACCTTTTCGGTGGTTGTAAATGGTGTTCGGACAGACCGTTTTGTTCCATCCCGCGATCTAAAGGGTTCTTACATCTTCCCATTCCATATAACTCGCATTGTCGGTGTCGGCACTCCATTATTAATCGAATAGTCGATGGCGGGAGGCCCACATCAATTAGCGTTTATTCTATGAATTTCCATCTTAGTTTGTTGTAGGCTTTCTCCAGGTCAATTTTGATCGCCATGAACCCGTGAAGTGGAGAACTTCTTGCGCTGTGAAAATGTTATTGATCAATTGCCTGCCCGGAATGAAGCTTGTTTGCTCTTCTTGCACGATGTGTAGCAGTCTGGGTTTCAACCTTTGTACGATAAGCTTGGATATTTTTTTTTATGAAACATTGAACAATCCGATTGGCCGGAATTGGGTCCTGCGGCCTTGGTGGATCAATTTGCGGAATGAGGCAAAGTAGTGTTTCATTAGCATCCTGTATGCGCACTTCTCCTGAGAAAATACCCTTCACCCAATTAGAAATCGAGTCTTTGATCGTGTCCCATTGAGATTGGTAGAAGATGCCGTGCATACCGTCTGGACCGGGAGCCTTGTGCGCCCCGAAACACAATGGTCTTCACCTCCAAGTCAACACCTCTTAATAATCTTTCGTCTGCCATCAGAGGAAAAGATCCATTATGGAATATTTCTTTGTTGTTATGCGAGTCCCTGACTTGTTTGTTTACCAGAAAAATAACCCTGTCTAATGTTATCTTTTCCAGTGCTCACTGTATAGCTACTGTACGTGTAACCTCTGTTGTGCTCCGTGGGTATGGTGTTGCATTTCCAGCTATTTGATTCGTAGGATCGGACTTCAGTGTTCCCGGGCATCTCTTGCTTATAAAACATGCGTGTGCCTCTCCATTCACTGTTTGTGCTATGCTGTTGCTTATTTCTTCAGAGCTGCAATTCCCTTCTCTGGAGCCTTCATCCCATTTACCTGAGATGCCATTCAGACCATCAAGTTGCTCCTCTTTGAACTTGCGTTATAGTTCGTCTAGATTACTGGAGTGGTGTCGGGCCAGCGCCTTTTGTATTCCTTCAATTGACTTACCTCTTCCTTATAGGATGGTAATGAATCCTGAACTTCACTCTGCTTTTATAGGCTCGTGTACACTGGACTCGCTACTTGATTAAAGCTTTCTCCTAACTCGTGGGTATATACCTACTAGATTCACATTAAGTAAGAAACTGCATTTCAGTCTAGAGGAATCGCAAGGGCCAAGATCATAGATGAGGGGGGTGTAAGGATCCGATCAAAAAGAGTAAAATCGCATATTCTATAAGTAGTAAAATCGCATATTCTATAAGTAAATAAATAAGTAAGTAAACTATAAGTGGACCTCTTCCTGCGGTCGTACTTCCTGTTGGCCTTGGAAGCCTAAGGAAATACTACACCACAACTATCTATAAAAAACGAACAAAACCAAAAGGGGTACCCCCCGGCCTATCCACGCTTTGTCTTTTTCCACTTTCTTCTTGTATTCCTGGCAGAGCACAACATATCCTTATGATCCAGTTCATATGAACGGTGTGGTGTGCTATTCAGTGCTATGCATGGTGCATTGGTAACCGGAAAAAGCACTGACAAACAATCTGCTAATGAGGCCGGAGTCAGACAAAAGTCAAATCGTAGCTGCTCATACTTATTTTTGAGTAAAGCTTCGTTAGGAAAAAAATACGCTGTTTCTTCCTTTTTGCACAAACATACGATGGTCGTACGAGGTAAATTGAAAAGTAGGACAAAAACACGGGCTTTCCTACTTGACTGATCATCCACACAAACAATTAGATAGCATCCCGCATTCATATCCGCTATAACTCGAGTCATTTCGACCAACCAAATGAGCCTTCAAAGGCAGGGTCGGAACTGTGATACCGATTAGATAGTTGCATTCTTCTCCTCTCTCTATTTTGGCTTGGGCACTGTTAGGCTCATCTCTCCGCGTTCGAGCGGTTTAACTCCTCCCAGGCGAATCAAACAACTCTTCTAGAGGAACGAAGAACCACTGATAGCATTTGCAGCTGATTCTTTCCGATCAATATACAAGGGGTTGGGCTTAGCGTTTGGAGACCACTCGGCTTTTAAAAGGAGCCTGCTTCTCGAATAGCACGAGCGAATTTTGTCTATTCACCGCCGATGGAGGGCGGATGCACCCCGCGTGTCTTCATCGTCTTAGGGCCCAAACACGGGACCCCGCTCCAAAAGGGTGGACGTAACGATCGGTTATTCGCGTTCTTGAGCTTTCTATTTTCAACCATGGCTACCTAACCAGGCTCTGCAAATAAAATGCCCAAAGGCACTTGGCCAACAACCCAGGGGCAGGATACTAGTACCCTACGACTGGTCTTGAACCGACGGACTGATACCCTTAATGGGTACGAACCGAAGGAATGGGAGAGATCTGAAGATAGGAGCTTGAAAAACCTGACTCTATACGGCTATGATGCTCAGGGATTGACACACTGGCAGATTGCCACAAATGGGTTTTACTGCCATTTCCACACATTTTACTTGATACTAGCATTTACTAACATTTAGAACATGATTCGCTTAATGAAGAATACGCCTTTCAGTACAAGGCGCACTCTTCCTATATATACTTCCCCTTGTAGATTCCCTCAAATTGAATACCTTTCTATTCTTGCCCGTTATGTTTTTATTCGTCACCTTTCTTATTATCCTATACATTATGGTTGGGTAGAACTCAATTCTAGCATTGAAAGATGTTTGTGTCTATATTAGACATAGATACTGAGGTTTATTAGAGGTGTGTTTAACCTTCAAGACCGCTGTCAATGGAGGTGACATTACCTTCATAATCGGTTGTATAGCTACGGCTCTCTTCATGCATGCTCTAAGTAAAATATCCGCATTCACTAAATTGAATATCCTTTATACCATTCATGTAGATGCATGGGGAGGAAAAGCAACTTTGACATTGGGCAAAGCAATGACTTTGACTGATAAGGATGGAATGCGACATCCCCGATTTTGACGAGATTTGAATATAACTATCTCTTCACTTGCTCATAATGGACATGATTCCTCTAAGGCTTTTTTAGACTCAATTTTACTTAAGATAAACTATGTCGATGGGAAAAGAAGTGAGGATGTGATATCTGACAGACACACAAGTAACGTGGTAGAGTATGCAAAACATTTCACTATACTTGAGGACGCTTATGGATGATGTTTATAAGTATAGTAAAGAATGTAAGGATCAGGAAGATATGAATAAGGATACAAGATCAGGTATTATATAAAAGCTTCGGAATTACAGAGACAGTGAAAGAAGACCTTTCTACGTTGCTTATATGGAAACATTGCTCAATGAAAACAACGAGCATGTTCCGTACGCTATAGGTCCTAGAAAGTGTGTTCCTAACGCTCCTGTCTGCACTGATGATATATCAACCTGGTTCTCTGCCGACCACATACAACTTTCTTCACAAGATGATAGAGGTACTAGGATTCCCTCAAGCTTTTTCAATAACCTTTCAAGTCTGGTTAGAAGAAATAGGAAATGCTCGGTAGTGTACTTTCAGAACTTTGCCCATTTCCGGGTATTCCGCGCATTAGACATCTAGTCAGAAATCATAACTCTAAACTAAAACCTTTAATGAGGAATGGTGAACTTTATGAACTTAAAGTCTACTATTCTAATAGACATTGTAGCATTTTCAGAGATTCATTAAAGCTTCTTCCTCGAAGCTTAGAGTCTTTAGCTAATGATTTATGTCCAGAGCTAGGGACTAAAGGGAGTGTTGATCATTCAACTGTTGGACTTATTAATCTCAAAGAGCGGAAAGAGGAATTATTGAATTACTTGGGTCAATATATCAGACTAATAGCTGGTGTTATGCGTAAAGCTCTGGAAATTCTTCGGAATTCGGGGTTGACATAGTAAAAAAGATCACAATCTCCTCACTAGCTTTGACTATATTTAGAAAGGCTTTCTACAATGATAAAACCCATCCAATTCATATTCCCTCAAATAATGTAGATTCCTTTATTCGTCGTGGATACTATGGAGGTCATGCGGACGTTTATATTCCCAAAGGAGGTTATCTCCTTTATTATGATGTTAACTCACTGTACCCCTTTTTTTATGAAAAACTCTCCTATGCCAATAGGCAAACCTAAGTGCGTTGGGGATTTACGGTATTACGATTTCGAGAATTTATTTGGCTTTGTAGAAGCATACATAGTATGCCCTGAGGGGAGAAAAAGACCCCTACCTACTACCTTATCGCTGTACTGAGCGTGGTGTTCTCCTCTTTCAACAGGTACTTTCTTTGGAGTGTACCTCACTGAAGAGCTCAAACTAGCCCAGTCAATTGGTTACAGAATCGAACCACTTCGTGGGTACCCATATGATAAATGTGATGGTTTATTTAATGACTTTGTTGAAACGTTGTTCAATGCTCGACTACTTGCTAAGCAACAGGGTCATGATGGAATGTCTTTTGTCTACAAGATTCTCATGAATTCACTTTATGGTAGGTTTGGTATTAATCCAAGAAGCACGGTAACTTAGATCCGCAACAAACAGAGACACGATTCATTGCTTAGAAAATAGGGGTTTATATCTGGCGATCTTTTTACCTATAACAAATACCTCTGTTCTTACTGGTCAGATCAGTCCTCAGAACTGGATTCCGACTGGATCCCTAGGTTGGCGGCTGTACAAATAGCTTCCGCAGTAACTGCATATGCTAGAATGTACATGTATCCATTCATTTCGAGGGTGAATTTTCACTACACCGATACATACTCGGTGGTGTTACAACACCCACTGTCCCCAGATGATATAAGCAGTGCGAGCCTAGGTAAGTTCAAAGCGAGTGTCGGGCAGGATTTTCAATAGACTGACTATTCATTACTACGCTGTCTTGCTCATCCTCACAGGAGAAAGAGCTACTTTGCTAGCTTACACAAGAAATGAAAAAACTCAAAAGTAAGGTATACTCTCTTTTCCGGACCCCCCAGCTACAAAGAATGATGAGCAAGCCCCAAGTTCAAATCCGTGGTGTGCTTCAAAACGTTATTTGTCACGACCCGAACCTCTTTAAGAAAGAACCAGTTTGATAGGACCAATCTTATTAGGACTTTCTTCAACCTTCGGCCTCTCACTCCCAATTTCTCTTTCTATATTCCAAGATGCAGTCTGAATCATTATTAAGAAAGGTGGCTACATTCTTTGAAAGGCCCGGGAGTAATCAGAAGAGGTTGAGGTTCAAAAGAGGTCTCCTTATCGAAAACATGCTAGGCAAAGGCAAAGCCGAATCCGACTGATTAATTTACTGATATGGATAGAAGCGCTCTTCATAATAGCTCTTGAAATCGAAGAAAGAACTGATGCTCTATATAGGATAGGATCAGAAGCTTACTTTAGATAGGGTCATCTGCCTGGGTCAGAAGCTGCATCAATAAGCACAGGTGGGGTGGACCCGTGTAGAATTGCTCTCAATGGCTAGTGAGAAAGAGAGATAGTTATATTGGCAACCAACTCAGGAGGAGGTCTTTTCCGTCCAGCCGGAGCGGGGGTTGAGATCCGGTCGATACAAATAGGTGTGTCTGCCCTCTCCCACCAGTAGTAGTGCTGGTAGTGTGGATCCAGCAATGGCATGAAGAACATCCTTTTTCAACCAACCCCTTGACTTTACACATACGAACACCTTATTCGTGTATATCAGGTGGTGCCGTATTTGTAGCATCATCTAATATGTGTAGTGGAATCGGGTTTAGGAGTCGCCTACCCTGACCTTCCTTAACATTCCGATCCCTTTATCAGGCTATTCAGGTCAGATTTCGAATCAGCACATAATAAGTTTTGAGAGAAGGACTCATTTGAGTATATCTTTTCTGGTAGCAGTACTGCCCGCCGGCGATAGCAGCGCACCTGACCTATCCAATATAGGTTGTCCTTATCCATATTGAGTATAGCACCCTCCCTATAATGTAGTCCGTCCACCCGAGAATGCTGAAGCCCAAGTGGCTAATTGGATTAAACCCTTCCTTCCGCCACGGGTTTGAGGGATGCCGAAAGGATGGCCGAGCGTACGATGGATGTAATTGCGTATTGGTTGTCTCTCGGCCTGGACTATATTCCAGGGGTGGAAGATCAGAGCGTATCAGATGCTATAAATGGAGGTTTATAAGGGTCTTTTTATTGCAAGATAGGTCTCAGGAAAGGGGATCCTTTCTCACCTTATCTCGTTGTTTGTGATTGTCATGGAAGTGTTTTCACAAATGCTTAATAAGGCAGCTGTTGAAGGGCTCCTTCCATACCACCCAAAATGTGAGATGTAATAAGGGCTGGCATAAATGAAGATATTAAAACTCAAAAGGTGGCTGCTTAAGGATTCAAACTTGGTTCCTTGCCAGTCAAATATATTGGAGTGCCCCTTGGTCAGTGAGAAGGAGTGTAAGCCTCTAATTGAGAGAATTCTGAAAAGAATAGAGAGCTGGACAGTAAAGCATATATCTTTTGCTGGAAGATTACTGCTTCTCAATTAAGGACTCTTTAGCATCCAAAACTCTTGGTGTAATGTCTTTATCCTGCCCAAGAAAGTCACTAGACTTCTGAAGCATAAATGTAATGCTTTCTTATGGAAAGGCAAAGATACAAAAGCTACAGGAGCGAGTACTTAAATACCAGCCTTTCTTATACTTTAGTGCAGGGAGCTTCGCTTCGAAGACCGGTCAGAGTTGAGGCAAATCCTGTGATCACCCACCCCGGCAACAGGCACAAAAGACAAACACCCCCTTCACTCTTGCGCAAAAGCCGTTAGCGTAGGAAATGAAAAAATAGCGTCTAGCTGATCTCACTTTGTTCATTTTCTCAGGGGTACATATAAAATAAGGTGTTTTAGGGTCATATTTTTTTCGGTGAGGAAGAAGAGCACATATCTTGATCTTGGAATGTATGGTATGGCAAGCGTGATCTCCACTTAGGGTAGCTCTCATTGCATTAAGTGTTACGCGAATGAGTCTTTTTGAGAAATGTTCGGTTTTTTACCCAGAAAATAGAGAAGTATAGGGTCGGCAATCGAATGTTGCCGAAAGCTCGGAAGAAAAAATTAACAACACCTATATCTATATTAATATTGAATTCGAAAGCCGCTGCGTTGAAGGAACTAGAAAACTAAAGAGCTCTCATCCACGTGTGGGAAGCATGCAATAACTACGAATACCAAGCCAGAGGAGATAGAAAAGCCAGGCATAGAAGAAGCTCCTATGCAGCTTCAAGAGAGCTTGACACTCTTAGCAAGCAGATGTGAACTATTCAAGGGGCATCTGGGATGAGCTCATTCCTCACAATAGAGAAAGTGTCTCCTGGATCAGTCATCTGGTAAGAGAGCGCTATAAAAGCAATCATCTCATTGTTCTGACTCTTTTGAGTGTTCAGCATAAAGTCTAAATGCATGGAGGATGACTAATATATGATTGAAGCTGATCTCAGTCTTTCACTATGACACCTTAGATAATCATTCATATCTCTTCATTATTCTTATCTCTAGAATTGATTCTTAATATAGGTATTTTTCCTATAAGCTACCTATCTATGTGGAAATATAATAAAGCAAGTTCCAACGGAGAAAGTTCAAATTCAAACCACCGCAAATCCATCTACTTAGCATCTACTTAGGAAGAAATGTTTGACAATCCAAGCCTTGCTCAGCATTTTGAACTAATTCATTCCTAAAGTCTTGCCACTTATCACCCGGACCCGTTTCATATGGGGGAGCTTCATCTTTGGTGTAGGAATCAATCAGTGAGTCAACATGTGTATCCCATAACCTTTTGTCTTTTGCAGAGAGGTTTTGAGGCTCTAAGCTATTCATGTATGATTGGAATTTGGAAATAGAAAAAGATATATAGTTATTTATAATACTCTATTTCAATAAATAGAAAGATGGATACCATGATCTTCTAGAAAATACATCTCAGAATAGACCTTTCCTAGAGCGAAATTCCCTCTGATATAGATCACTAAAAGCAAATAGGTTATCTTCAACGTTTCTATTGATTAGATGAATAGGGTGAAAAATCTCCACAAATGTGAGGCAATAATAAGGTGGTACACCCCCAGCTTGAGCTGCAGGATTAATAAAGCAGTCGTGGACACTATAAAGGCAAGTCATGTTTTTGTCAAAAAATATCAACCACATGAGCTGCAATAGCAGCATCTTTCTGGTGTATGAAGAACGCAAAGGTTGCTCTTCTTGCTTTAGTTCTATATCTTGTTTCAGTTGGTACAGCTAGTGTGATTTGATGTCTTTTCTTAAGAAAGAACACGATTCGATATGTAAGTAGTAAAGTTATCCGTCTTAACAGAATCTTTCACAGTGGTGAAATAATTTGAATGAAAACGCACAGGTCTGTTGAAATAAAATGAAAACCCTCCCACCTCGTTGACCAATGTCATGAGGTTGTGGATTGCAGGAAACCGGATTTCCCAGTATTTGTATAACGCAGCAGCTACCTTGGCTGTATCAGCTCTAGAAAGCACGTATTCTAGTTCTTGTTCGATATCAGAAATTGAGCTAAATAGAGTCTTGCCATAGACCACTGGCATATAGATTTTTTTTCCTGAGTTTACGGGTGCTAGTATCCTATTTTCCTTACTTTGTATTGCTTACCTGAGGTACCCCATAGGGACTAGATTATGAATGGCAAGCTTGAGTTTTTTCCTGGTCTATCTCATTGGTTAGCCAGTCCCACAGACAGACAGAAACAAACTGAGAGAAAAGTAGATTCGGGCGAGCAAACCGATGAGAAGATGAATAAGTTACGAACTCCACGACGCTATTCTTTTCTTTCTTAGGGCCAAATTGGAAAGAAAAGTGGTTTTGCCTTGCTCTCAAGTGGAAGCACTCATAGCTTCAAAAACCCGGCTTTAGTGGAAGGAATTTTATGCACTATTACAAAAACGACCTTGTGAGAGTTGCAAATCAATGTCAGCAAAATGGTGACTTAAAAAAGGTGCCAAGGTCTCAAATTGACCATTCAAGGAGTAACGTTTGTGGGTGATCTGAGATTGTTAGATGTTCAGGGCGCAGCATTGAATTCTTGGTCTTGATTGGTTATCACAATTGGGATTAATGAAAATAGATTGGTTAGAGAGGTGGCTAGCATTCGAGAGAGATGGACAAGAGATACAGATGCAAGTGAGGGATGAGATGGCTTAATTGAAGGTATGTGAGGCTGTGGTGTTTTCCAAGATTGATTTGAGGAGCGGGTATCACCAGATCAGAATTAGGCCGGGGGATGAGTGGAAGACAGCCTTCAAGACCAAGGAAGGGCTGTATGAGTGGTTAGTGATGCCCTTCGGGCTGACAAATGCTCCAAGTACGTTCATGCGAGTGATGAATAAGGTACTTTAACCTTTCATTGGTCAGTTTGTTGTGGTTTATTTTGATGATATCCTTATTTCTCGTAAGTCCGAAGAGGAGCATCTAGGGCATTTGCGGAAAGTACTAACAGCAAAGCAGGAGAATAAGCTGTATGCGAACCAGAAAAAGTGAAGAAAGATGGTCAGAAAGTTACTTTTCCTTGGTTTTGTTGTTGGAAAAGGCGGAAGGCATGAAGGTTGATGAGGAGAAGTGAACCATCAAAAGGATGAACAGTGAAACACGGCCATGAAAGAACAGCTGGAGCTTGTGACCAAGCAATTGGAGGAGAGAATGTCTCGATTTGAATCTAAATGTGAAAGAATGATCAAGAATACAGCTGGCAAGGTACCAGTAGGGTAGCTACAGATCAATTCCAGCACAGGAAGCAATCCTAGCCAAAAAGGTATACGACATACCCCTCCTTTCACTGCTCCTTTTGTAAATGGTACAAGAAAACAAAGAGTGGTGCCTTAGTCTGAGGAGGAAGAAGAGATCAATCCTAATAACAGGAAGAAGGTGAACCCTTATGTCTGGTACAAGTCACAACCCCAACCACCAAGAATGGAATTTCCTAGGTTTTCTGGTACAGAACCTGATGAATGGTTAATGAAGTGCGAGTACTATTTCCAACTTTGACCCCTTGCCTGAGGAAATACGGGTCCACATGGCAGTATTGCAATTCAGTAGGAAGGCATCAGAATGGTATAGAAATTCAAACCGGGATGATGGAAATCTTTTGATTTTTTAGAGGTTACTTCCACTCACTGCCTGACTTTACAAATTACCCGTTTTTCTCAGATCCTAGTCTGGTCCTAGTCTGGCGCATTCATCATCAATCAAGATGACAAGTACGAAATCGATTTTCACTCAAACCCAGTATTTTCCTTTCTTCCAGAGGTGCTACTATTTGTTTGTTTTTTGGGGATACTTTCTTTAGATAGAAGGCGGCGATATTCCTGCTTTTATAGCAAAGTATGAGTGTTTGCTTATTTGATGCCCTACTTATTGATGGTATACTGCAATTTGGGTGGTTGGTACTCAATACGCCACTATTTATCTTGACGCAGCCCTACCTATATTTGATAGCAAAGTATGCTCCTATCCAAACCAATAGGTAAGAAGAGAAAGATAACCAAGTCTGAGACAAGTTCTATCAAAGATGGAAGGGAGGGAGTAGTGAGAAAAAAGTCTGATGCATACTAGATGGCCAAAGCCTTTCCAATCACATAGTGCGCAGAAAAATGGTTGTCTTCCTTCCAAAGCAAAGAGCTTTTTTCATGGGAAGCCTGAGCTTTCTTCCACCCCAACAAAGGCAGGGGGGGCCCCCCAGGAACCCCGACCCGCGTGAAGGAAGTACTCCGCCACTTTTCTATAAAGAAAGGAGATAATAAAGAAATTCTGGCTATCAGATGTGGCCTTTTGGGGGATCTTTGCTTTTTCATTAGTTGCATCATTGAGAATAGGGCACTTATCTATTTCAATATTTACATAATAGGTAGGTAATAGAAACTTCACTCATAATAGGTAGGTAATCGAGACTCTCCTTTATACAGGGCCGACCACCTAGCTAGCTAGACGAGTGGATTCAGTCATGGAGTTGGGAATTCAAGGAAGGGTCAGTCCTTTTTGCGTGGCCCGAGATAAATAAGTCTGTGGCCTGCCTTTCTTCATATTGAGACGTACGATAATGTTGAACTGGGCATAGATTATAGTTTGAAAACGGGCATAGACTCTGGGTTGAAAACGAATCTTCCGGCAATATGCTACTATACCTGTGGAAGCCCATATGGAACTACTATGTGGCAGCACCCACCTAACCTAAACAAGTAAGTACTTTCGGGAGCATACTCTCCTTTGTGCAAAGGTTTTGATTTTTATTCAATGAGCAGGAGCAGGTTATTCAATGAGTAGGAGCAGGAGGGGCTACCCTTCTATATGGATTCCACCATAGACCAAAGGCGCGAAGCGGGTAAAATAGATCATCTACCAAGAGTTTATTTAGAATAAGATCGACACCCCCATGAGTTAATAGTTGGCAGATTTAACACAAAGAAATAAGACTACTCCGAATTTCTCACCCGCAGATTTCAGACCAATAATACTACTAAGTAAGTTCTCTTTATGAAGATATGTATGACCGGAATAGGAGTGAGTAAGCAAGCGAATCAAATAAATAAGTGATTGAGCTTGAGAACGACGAGTCATCTGCTATGACCGAAACAGGAGTCACCAGGGGAATCCACTATTTAGCTTGAGAACTACGCTCCGCGCCTCATAAAAAGAGACCCAACTGCGCAATGAACGAAGGGAAGGCCAAGCAAAAGAAAGCAGTATGGGTAAAGCAAGACGAGACACTGACAAATCTTCCTATCGAGGAGGAGCAGGTTAGTTATTACGTGGAAGTGCGTGCTAGTGGAAGATACAAAGTGTGCTTTAGTTGCTGCCACCAAGTAGTAAGCAAACAGACTCTTCTAGATTTATTATGGAAGAGCGCGGCTATGGTTAGACATTAAAAGGTGTATGGTCCTGGCTTAGTGTTCATTCACTTCAAAACTCTCCTCTTGGCGGGGTCTGTAAGGAAGATTCTTATACTGACTTTTTAGGGTGAAACACACTCGACTAACGCAATAAATAAGCAGTCAAAACAATGCACCCGGTCGATCAAAGGTCTACTTGTCACCCATACATAATATACTAGATTTAGGCGGGATTGAGGAGATGTACAGCCGTGTACCTGGGTAGGAAGGAAACCTCATAAAGGCAGATCTTATATATAATAGAATAGAAGAAATACCAAAGCCAGCAAATGCAAGACGTATAGAAGCTGCATGGTCTTTTCATGGCTTACCTAGATTCGATACAGCTGGTGTTTTATGTGAATGAGCTTAGTATTTTGATCATCGCACAAATCCGATCTATAAAGTCACTTAGCATATTAGAACTCCTCACTTCTATGTCATTCACCATTTTACTGGTAGGATTCTGTACAGTAGGTAGTGACAGGAGTATAGGGAGTGATCTTTTCACCGACCCATCACCAACAGCGTACGGAATATGAATAACACCCTCATTGGTTTGCCATGGGAGTGTCTCTATATCACCCACAAGAAAAGGTTTCCTCTTTTTATCACGATGCCTAATAGCTTTAATATAATTGGTGTAGACACCTTGACTCACCTTCGGTCTAGGTGCGTGCTTTCACCTCGTGAATATAACCACCATCCAGATCCTTTTGTCGAGCTTGAAGGACTTATTCCAGCTCCCTCTCTCTATCTTCAACGCTGGCTGGAGAATACTGAAATCTGTTAGCAGTAGCTTTCCCCATATAGGCACGGATACCTACTTCAATGACTTCATGCCCATGGTATTTAGCAAGAATTCGGCTTATTTGAACTCTTCGAGCCTCATAAACCCATTCCTTAGCTTCGGTAAACCGCCATCTTCAGTCAAAGGTATTCCAGAACCTATGGTAATCTGAAAAAAGGAATCCAAACGCTCTATTCGAGGCTCTTTTTCCTCACTCATAGAGGGTCGCATTCGAAGATTAATTGGAAACTTACTTACACCTTTCCAGGGTATACTTAAACATTTAATAGATACATTAAAGCATGTAAATTGAAGATCCACCTCATTTATAAGCGGGTATGGAGTTTTTGACTTCTGAACAGTTTTGATACATCCAGGAAAAGGTTGTGCATGCTTTGTATAATGTATTCTTTAATATAACTCATGCCAACACCCACTAAAAGTACTAAACATTAAGTTCTTCTTATTTAGAGTTCGATTATGAAAGTTTTTCTTTTTCATTGCCTTATTCTTTATATTCTTAATGATGCCCACAATAATAAGGCGGAAGAATCTTCCCTTTGGAAAGTTTTTTCAAGATCGATCTTCCAGCATTTTTCATGCCTGACCATCAGACTACCTTCCGGATTATTATGTGTTACTTTATTTCTATAGAACTCGTAACTAGTACGAATTAAATGGCATTTTTTCATCCATGATGCTATAAGCTCTTTATTTATGCCCTCGGTTGGAATGTTATCGATTAAGAATTTGTGGAGTTTATCCAGCAATTCTTGAATCTGATCCTTTGGCATATCAGGATTGACCGGTGGAATTCCATTATTCTAGAGAAAAGTATAGATGAGGTGTAGTGGTGGACCAAGTTGTATAAATGCATCGCAATAAATGTTAGGAATATTTTGGAAATAACGAGGAGTGGTTATGAAGTTATCATGGACAGTATAGATAGGGGCACCAATCAACTTAATTAAAAAGTTCCACAACACTCGTAGCTATACAAGAATCTGCGTGATGCACAAAGTTGGCAAAGGGGCAGTCTCCGTCTTTCGGTGATCTCTTTGATCAATAGGAACTCGAAAGGAGACTTTTTTCTCCTTCTTGTTATGACGCTCATACACTCGTATTTCATTTCTTTTAGACTTATGATAGTCCTGAATCGTTCGAAAGTATTATATTTCATATACAACAGCACGATTGCTGGCTGATGCTATCCAACCAATAGAGCTTATCAATGTCATAAGACAGTCCATTCCCCGCTATTTTTTATTCCAAAACTGGACACATGTTTCACTGAATTGAACACAATCAGCATCTTTGAAATTAGGAGAGAACGTCACTCGAACATCCTAGAGTATATAATATTGGGTTTTCCTATAGGGCATAAAAATCTTCTTGACTAAATGGTTCGAACTAATTCTCTCAGCTAGATGAGGAGAAAGTTCTGCTTTCATACATTCATCCAGTTCGAGCTTTCTATTTTCATAGATATCATGTATCTTAGGATTTGAAGTACTTCTTAGAAGATTCGTTCGAGTAGCTAGTTCAGAATCGAGTAATAGGTAGGACTTTATTTGATAAGCGCTGGCTGATGCATCCTGAGTAATAGGAGCCCTATTCAACTAATTGCTTTCTTTCTAGACATGAAAGAAATTGGAAAGGATGTTTTGCCTTCCTTAGCGGCAGTAGATAGTATACCACCTTGAAAGAGTTCATCTCTATTCTCGTGGTACCAAGCAAGTGCATCGTTATATGTAGAAAAAGCCTTCATATGAAAGGCAAGAGATCTTATAACTTTATTGCTTGTATAAGGATCGGGCTCTTTTTGACTAGAATATGAAAAGAAAATCAAGCTCCTTGCTAAATCTCTTTCGTAAAAGTGTACAATACCACTATGATAGATCCGACCTCTGAAGTATAGAAAGACTGGAAGATAGAACTTATACCTAAGCCGATGCTATATCTACAAAAAACTGCTCATAATGAATCTGAACGATTATTTTTTTTTTGAAGATAAGGCCCGTGGGCTAATTTCTTAATAATAAAAGATCCATACAAGGTAGCAACACACATAGAAACATACTGTAGCGAACTAGGCCCATCAGAGGGTTTTGTAATACGATCAAATAGAAAATAAAAAGGAAAAGAAAATTCAAAAAAGATGAGGGCTTATGTGAAAATAGCCAAGCTAAATAAAAGACCCCAGCCCCATCGCAGAGAGAGAAACCCTAGATCTGGTTTCATTTCTTCAGCGGCGCCATAGCTCATCGAGCTCATCGCCTGTCATCTTCCTTTACCAATCACGCACCCATCCCTTTTTCTTCTAGTTTCTTCGTCTCCTCCACCAGATAAGGCTTTTCCTCCATTTTCCTTTAATAGTACCCATATTTCTCTTCTCAAACTACTTGTCTGGTAGGTTAACAGCCCCATCCCTCTGAAACAGTTCCTCTTCCCATTTTGGAGGGATTTTATTGTTTATAAACAAACTGAGATCATTGTTATCCTTTGTTGCCTTGTGATATAGTCTGACTTTTTTTGCTAACAAATCTGCTGATTTTGTATATGTGCGAGGGGCATACTTGATGTTGATCTGTTTTGGGAGAAGTTGGAGAATTTCCTGGATTTTGACTAGAGTCTCAAGGCTTTTCCAACTAGGTATGAGATTGTAATCTTTATTAGGGATAATCTGTGTAAGTACCTTACAATCTGTCAGAATGTGGAAATAGTTGTGACTGTGGATCTATTTTTCTTTCAGGTATTCAAGTGTCATAAGGATGGCCAGTGATTCTGCATGAAAAGGGCAATGTGCATCAGCAGTCTTGGTTTCAGTCCATATTAGAAGATCATGTTGACTATAGCAAATAGCTGCCAATCCAGCCATTGAGCCCTTAATCCAGGAGGCATCCACCAAAATGACCCAGGAAGAATAAGGTCAAACTCGTTTATTAGGTATATTCTGTGTATTACCTTGTGATAGGTTGAGTTTTTTAGCATGGTAGTTATATGCTTCCTGTAAGAGACTCTTAATGTTGATTTCTTTGGCCCTAAAAATGGTTTTGTTTCTAGCCTTCCAGATACACCAAAGGATATTACATGCATAGGCAAAATCTCAGGTTTGAAGGTTGTCGTCCATAAAGAATTTCAGCACATCTGGGAACTGGGTAGGTAACAAGTCAGTTTTTATTGATAATGGGCTTTGGAACCATACAGTTCTTGAAAAAGGACATTGAAGTAAAATGTGAGTAGTGGTGTCATCATATTGTCCACAGAAAGTGCATTGGTTGAGACTGGTTGGGAAGAATTTTTGGAGTCTATGACCAGTTAAAAGCCCATTATTGTATGCTCTCCAAATGAATACCTTAATTCAGGGGATAAGGTTTTTGCATTTCCAGATTTTTCCCCAATTTCAATTTTGACCAGAATAAATATTTTGCATTTTTTGTAAGGCTTTATACCCCTCTCTGGTTGTGTAAGAACCAGATTTTGAGACAGTCCATATCAATCTATCCTCTACTAATGGATTTCCTTTTTGTTTTGCAGCATACCTTGTAATAGACCTGCATTGGCTGGTGTTGAATAAACGTTGCAGTTCTTGATTGTTCCATCTTCCTGTTTGGATATCATACAAGGAAGAAATTGTCAGTTGCTGTGTTTTAATGGTACGTGTCTTTTTATTCCAATTTTGGAACCAAGGTTGGTTTTGAGCTGGAATGGTATCCCCTTATTGTATTTCCCATTGGATATTGTGAATGAAAAAAGGTTGAATATGTTGAATATCCTTCCACAGTTGACTGCATCCACGAGTCATAGATGTCCCCCACCATCCCGTATCTAAACAATATTGACTCTTGACCTGGTCCACCCATTTGATTGGTTTATTAGATGCTAGGTTCCAAACAGTTTTGAACATCAAAGCTTTATTGAACAGTGTGAGATTCTTAATGCCTAGTCCACCTTCATGTAATGGTTTAGTTGCAATAGACCAAGCAATGGGATTTATGAATCGGTTTTGTGACTTACCCCCAAAAAACTGTCTCAGGACTTTATTAATTGATCTTATCATTCCTTTGTTGAAGATAGTAATAGAGAAGAGGTGTACAGGCAAGGAGCAAAGGGTGGACTTGATTAAGGTTAACCGTCCAGCATGAGACAGAAGAGAGATCTTCCAGCCCCCAAGTTTATGGTGTCATTTTTTTAATAGATTTTTGGATGTATGTATATTGTATGCCGGGGGCTGGGCAAGAGAGATTCCAAGGTATGAGTCTGATTCTTCCCCTCTTTTTGCATTGAACTTGGATAATATTCTGGTTTGTACCAGTGCGGAGCATTGGTTACTAAACCAGACTTTTGATTTTGGTGAGTTAACACTAAGTCCTGAGACCTTTGAAAACAACGCAAAGGTTTCTTCCCAGTTTTGAACATCGCTGTCATTAGCGGTACTAAAAATTCGAACATCATCTGCGTAAATAACGTGAGTGATGGGAGGTGAACAAGGGGTGAGAGAGATACCAGAGATAAGGTTTTGTTGTTCTTTCCACAAAACAAGCCTTGAGAATCCTTCCATAGCTAGTACAAACAAGAGTGGCGAGAGAGGGCAACCCTGTCTAAGTCCCCGAGTCGGTCTTATAAAGCTTCCTTTATTTCCTTCTCCATTTCTTTCAATAGAGACAGTACTGTTAGTAAGACAGTGAGAAATCAGATCCCATAAGTTTTTAGGAAAACCAAGGAACTTTAACATTTTGTCTAGGTAGGTCCAACGAACAGTATCATAGGCTTTAGTTATATCAGCTTTTAACAGAAAGTCTTCATCATGGTATCTCAAAGATTGGAAGGAATGCATGACCCCCCTTACCAGGTGAATGCTATCTGTTATATTACGACCTTTGATGAATGCTGTTTGATTATCTGAAATGATATCAGACATGTATGGTCGTAATCTAGAAGCGATAAGTTTCATGAGTAGGCGATATACAACATTTCCAATACTAATAGGTCTATAGTCTGAGGTGGTTTTTTCCTCCTCAATTTTTGGAATTCGAATCATTCTACATTGGAGCCACTTGCTTGGTGGGTCTTTTGATTGAAAACATTGTATAATTTCATCAGAGAATTCATCTCCTATTATAGGCCATAGTTGAAGTAAGAATTTAGTTGTGAAACCATCAGGCCCCGGTGCACTATGAGTTGACATCGAGGATAAGGTATAATAGATCTCTTCTTTTGTTGGTGTAGACATTAAGTAGGTTTGTGTTTCTAAAGACAATTTTGAACCTGGTACTGAATCCAACTTTTGGAAAAACTGCTCTATTACAGGATCTTGGAAATGCACATTGTGTTTTTCATAATATAGGTCCTTAGAAAAATGTAGAAATTCACCTTGAATTTGAGAGTCCTTGGAGAGGGTTTGGCCCTTGTCTGTAACTAGCTCGCTGATGTTGTTACGCCTTCTACGCACTGTTGCCATAGTGTGAAAGAAACGGGTGTTTCTATCTCCTTCCTCTGCCCATCTTATCCTAGACCTTTGACGCCATCATTGTGTAGTGTCTCTGCATGCCATCTATCTTGAAAGAGTTTTCTTTCAAGTACAGGGTCTTGGTCTAGAGGGTGTAGTGATTGGAGTTTGAGTATTTCTTTGTCAATGTTTTTGAGTCACTGCGATGGAGAAGGTTTCTGTCGGGCCCAGGCATTTAGGTTTGTAGTCCGGTTTTGAAGTTTCTCATCAAAGTTGTAGTTTTTTGATTGTTGCCACGAATGTTCACACAAAGGATTGAATTCCTGGTCAAAGAACCAGGAGTGTTCTATTCTGAAGGTCTTCCTAATGGGTTTGAAGCCATTTGTTTTAAGGAAAATTGGACTATGGTCACTATGAATTCTAGGTAAGTTTTTGACCATAGTACAAGGGAAACGGCTCAACCATGTAGGTGTGACTAGAAACCGATCTAATCTCTCAAAGATTGGATTTGAAGTGTGCTGCCTTCCAACCCAGGTATAGGCTGGTCCTGAGAACTCTAGGTCCATCAAGCCTGAGGTCTCAATGAACTTTCTGAAACAGTTGTCATCTGACTTGAGATTTGATTTACCACCATGTTTATCCTGACAAGAACTAATGGCATTGAAACCCCCTAAGATACAGGTCGGAGTGTTAAGAAGTAGGATTTGTTGTATATAACTCCTTAATTTCTTATTTCTCCTCCTTGTTGGGTCGCCAGAAATTCCTATCAAGTACCAAGGCGGTGATACAGGGTGAATGACTTTTGCCCATATGAGGTTTTGTGTAACCCCCAAAATCTTGAAATTAATTTCATTAGACCAGAACAACGCAATCCCCCCTGAAAACCCGTTGGCCGAGGAAAAGGCGTTATTCTTGAGGGGGATATGAGTCAAGAATTGCGTCATTCGGTCTGTTGAGGCCTTTGTTTCAGAAAGAAAAATAATGTCCGCCTGGGTTGAGTGGAGGAGATCTGAAAAGAACTGATGTTTCCGCGGTCCTCCAATACCGCGGCAGTTCCATCCAATTCGATTCATATAGGTGGAGGAGGCGACATAGGGTCCGCCTCCTTAACCCGTTTGGGTCCTGGTGGTCCTGAGATCTCCTCATTAGAAGTGGAAGGTTCAGTAGAAAGACTTGCACTATATGGCCCTCTCTTGTTTGTTTGAGATGCTCTTAGTGGCGACCTGATAGTAAGGTTTCCTGGTCTAGGTCTTGTAACTCTTGTGTATTTCGCTCTTGTTGGAGGTTCCTGCAGAATACCTTTTCCTTTAGAATTTTGGGAATGGATGTTGAATTCAATTGGTTGGTGAGGTATAGTGGGAGAGAGGAGAGGCATAGTTAGTGTTGTCCCAACGGTGTGTCTTTCAGTCAAGTCTTGTCTGTTTTTTTGTTCATTGTCGGACTGTTCAGCTGCATCCCGTAGGAGTTGTGTGCGGTCTGGGCATTCAAAGTGATCATGACCCAAAAAACCACAGCTCTTACAAATTTTGTCAATCCTTTCATAGATAACTCGCACAATAACCTCTCCTAAATCAGGGTGCTGAACTGGGATCTCTTCAAATAAGGCTTTATCTATAGGAACCCTTAGCTTTTGTCTATAATAGCTAACTCCTCCATTAATGGTTGTCTTGGCATCTGATAGAGGGGTTCCCACCGCTGCAGAGAGAGTTTGGACTCCTGAATCTGTTAGGAAATCATGGGGTATGTTGTGAAACTGAACCCAGACTTCCAGAAAACCCCCTTGGCGAGATTGAGCGTCACGCTCATTCTGGAAACGCCTAGTTCTAATAGGGTCACCCCTATGATTTAATATTCCTCTATCCAGTGCCCTAAGTAGATCCTCATGAGAAGTGAATTGGACCAGAAACATGTTTCTAACAGTGGTTTCGGAGATGAGCGTGGATTGATCTGCTCTCCATGCCTCAATCATGGATTGTTGAAGTCTGGTTCTGTCCACCTGACGGTTTGTGACCACCCTTAGCAAGGCTTGTAGGGTCCAATCCTTCACCTTTGTATCTTCCTTGGATAGACGAATAGGAGTTTGGCGTCTATTTCCTGAAGAGGAGAGGGCGGAGAATTGTGAGATTAGATCATGAGTTTCAGGCATTGTACTTGGTGATGGAGGAGGACCTAATATAGAGAACTTAAGGTTTGTAGTAACTTTTTGAGAAGTGAGAATAGGTATAACTAGGTTTTCGTCTGTTTTTTTGTATTTTTGGAGATGTACTGTACTGTAGAGAAGTAAAGGGAGTTTACGATTTTGGAAAGTTTTGAAGGGAGTGAGAGTCGGTTTAGTCTGCCTTGGGGCCGAAGGATCTTGAACGGGTGCCACTTTTGATTGAGAAGGTGTGAGATTTTTCTGTTTTTCCAAAATATAATGAAAATTATACAAACCTGTCAATCGATGCGATTCTGAAGGGTGCGAATCTGAACAGATGTCTATTAGCGACTCAATACTAAATTCCTTGTCTAGACCTGGTCTAGCACTAGTTGGTTGCACCGGCCTTGGCCTCTGAGTATTTTGGACATGTCCATCCACCGGTTGGTTGCTTGATGACGCCCCGGTCCTCGCCGGAGGTCGGAGACTTGTACCAGCACCTAAGCGAATTTCGAAATTCCGCTGATGAGCCGCTAGTAGAGATTGTTTGGGTGTTCTGTTCTCATGGTCTGGGGCCGCATCATCAGGAGGCAGAACCCATCCATTAGGACACCAGTCTTCAATTGTGACCTTACATAAGGTCCATTTTTCCTCATAATCGACTAGGATTTCATCAGGTATCGCTAGAGGATCTCGGCAGTTTCTCCATAGACGCAGTACCGATCTATCTCTACTGTTACCTCCGGGGTAGACAATAGAGAGAACTTTACCAAAACCAGTAACTGATTTTCTAATGCAATGATCTTCCCACACTCGTAGAGGGTAATTGTGGATATTGATTCGGACCAAATACGTTGTGTAAGGGAAAGGGAGCACTGGATCTCGGTACAGGGATAAGGATAAACCACTATCCGCGGCATCATCCATGAAATCTCTAATAAGTCTAAAGGCACTAACAGTAGATGGAAGTTGTACCAGTACCTGCGAGGGAGACCAACGGAAACACTGAATTTCCGTTTGTGGACTATTAGAGATTTCTTGTATGAAATTTGGAATTTGTTCGACTGACCATGCCATGTGTGGGCTAGTCGTAGAAAAAAGTATGGTTTGGTTTAGGTCTGCTTGAACTGAATTTGTCAAGTCATACTCATCAAAGGAACCACGGGTGCGATGGATCTGGTTGAGAAGGAACGGATATGGGGGAATAGGGCCTTGTTCCATTTTTTCGGGAGATTTTGAGAGAAAAGTTAGGCAAGATTGGACACAGTGAGAAAGATAAGTAAAAAAAAACTAAGAAAAAAGGAGAAGATCCAGTAGAGACGGTATGAGAGAAGAGAAAGAAGTGAAGGGAAAGAATGAAGGGGAAGAGTTAATGTGAGAGGCGACGGGAATTGGTAAAAGGAGGGTAGAATCTAAGAAATTAACAGTTTAGTAAGAGTTTGGTAGGAGGTTTTTGAGAGAACAGACGGAAGAGTTAGAATTCGCCATGATTATCGCCCAAAATCGCCTGAAAAGTCGCCTTTAACCAAGCGCTCCTTTTAACCCACCAATCTGTTTCGTTGTCGAATTGGATTACATTGAGGTTAACATCATTTAATTCCCTTTTGTTAGAAAAATAAAGCCTTCTGTTTTGGTTGATAAAACAACCTAGCACAAGGCCAGTCGGATCAGACAATAACAGAAGCGCCATTACACCAGTACCATGTATCTATCTCTTCATAGACAAAGGGATCAAACAAACCAAACAAAACCCAACAAGAAAAAAAAGTAGCACAAAATTGAAAAGAAGAAAAAGGAAATTGGAGGGAGACAATTCAACCTAGATGAGCTTGACGCGACAGAGAAAGCGAACGGTGAAGAGAGAGGCAACAACACGGATCAGATCTCGATTTGTACGGATAGAGAGAGAGAGGCGACTCTCGACTGGAGAGGAGGAAGGAGGAGAGGCTAGGTCGTACGAGGCAGATTCGTCTTGGTATCCATGAGGGTTTCTAATTTCTCAGTGAATGGATCCAATTTGAGTCTATTAATTGGTGCTAAATAACAATATTTGATGATTTCTTATTGATCTGTGAAAGCCTCTGAACGATTCTAATTCAATATTTCTAACATATAACTCTTTATTTCATCTGCTTGATTCTGTAATGTGTTCATTACTTCACAAAGTTTCCTGTACTTTTCATTTAGTTGAATTTTGAAAAGGGCATAGTCTTTACTACTTAGCAGACTATAACGATTTATATAATCCGACTTAGCAGTTAAATAACCGCCTGTTAGATCATCAATACTACGTGCTAGTAATCCCTCACCTCGAGTGAGTACTTCTCCAAGGTTCTGGCATACAGACAATTGGTAGATTAAAGTTTATTGGAAGCATACCTATGTCAAAGGTACAGACTGCATATAGTGTCTTTTCTAGAAAATAATATTTCTCTTTTTTCACTACCTTTGGTTTACTTTTTAGTACTCCGTGTTCAACTTCAACATCTACAGTACTATCTTCGCTTTGAAGGCGAATCATATTTCGCTCTAAAAGGAATTCTACCAAACGAGTACCCCTTGGATAACTACGAACCTACTCCTCATAAGTTTTTACACTTCTAAGTATCTTCTTGACGCCTGAAGAGATGGATGTTTAAGCTTCATAAGATACTGCGCTATGAGAACCTACTTTGTTTTTCATTAGATTTCTTGCATATCGCAAGACTCAAGAATCCAATTGTGAAATTGATGTTGCAACGCCCAGGTGGTCTGACTAAATAAATAACCTAGCGTGGATGGGTTCCCGCCCGCGCTAAGACTTTGCACTTGGCTAGTTCGTTCGCGTGGATAACTCACCTCTCAACGAGATTCCATGATGATCGAAGAGTGCGTGAGGATCAAAATTCAATATCATCCCATGCCCCTTATGTTTATCAAGGCGATTCCTTAGACACAGAGGTGGGACTCAGGCGTCATGCAGAGCTCCAATTTGGCCCGGATGGAGCAAGAGCTTTCAGAGCTTTCCAACGAATAAGCCTTAGCAAACGCACCTTTTCACTGGATTGACCTTCCTCCCTTTTAGGATATCCATTACCAGCATATCCATAGAGAATGAGGTATTTCAGATATTTAGGTGCCTGTATGATTTCCAAATATGAATCTCTTCTATTCGAATCACCAGTACTCCACCACCACTCCAAGCCTTATAAGGGTTTATCTTTGAGTTTGGCTCCAACTGCCGAAGACTTAGAGTCTACCTTGCATTCATTCTCCCTACGCTTTGACTTCCAGGTAAATCACTCTTACTTCCCACCTTCTAAAGCCCCCCTGTACTATTTCACATGGTAGGTTTTTCGGTGATCCTGCTTTTTTCATCAATGCTAGCGGTCTAGGTAAATAAGAGGTAGGACAAAAAGACGCTCTTTCCCATGGAACTCATGCGAGTACCCATTTACTAGGCAGAGAAGGGGCTTGGCCTATTGTACTATGAAGCCTACCCACCTTGATGGAAAGCTTTCTCAGCCAGCAGCACTTTTCCAATTCATTGTTTGCATCACCTTACTATAAGCAGCATAGTTGAATGAAGCAATCGACATCGCTATGTGGCTCTAGCTTCGATCCAGCTGTTCTCACGGAAGTGAAAGCCCAGCAGAAAAACTCTTATTAAGATCAATGAAACCCTACGAATTCAAATTGCCCAATTTAGGAACCTACACTATTAGTCCCATAATAAGTATCATTCTCTATATCTATTACAAGTAGTCTTTCCTTATTCTTATACCTAGGGAAGGGGATTAGTTCACTATTCCGATGCTAGGGTAATTCAGCTTGCTTACTTGACTCGGTAAGAAAGTAAGTAAACATCTTCCCGACTACTCATTGTCCAAAACTGGGAATCTTTTCAGCCCAAACAATTGACCTTTTGAGTCTTTTTTTTTCATCAAGTTCGCATAAACAAGAAGGATAGCCCGGTGACAGGTTCTATTAATAGGACCAAGCAAGAGTTCTTATTCCAGCTTAGAGAGGCCAAGTAAGCGCAGGCAGGAGTAAACCATAACCATAAGAATGGGCCTATAATCCAACGAGAAGGAAGGCGGAATCAAAAATCCAGTATGAAATACCAGAGAAGGTTGTTCGGTAAGGAGCATAAAAGCACCCTGTCACTCGGCGAATACTTTGTGTTCTTTGTGCACAAATACCTTAGCATCGGCACTAAATCCAGCAATGAACTTCATCTGGACAATACTCAAGGTGAGTGACCTAACGCATCGGTCTAATTCCTCTTTATTGTTTCTTTCTTTCGAATCCACTAGACCGAAATCTTTCTACTTCTATGTGTTGCATCTTTCGTTGTGAACACTCAAAAAATCCTAGGTGGAGATTTTAGATTCTAAACTCGTTGAATCTGGGCGAAGCGACAGATTTTTTGTTCCGAGGCGCGCAGCGATGGAATTACCAGTCTGTTACCAACCATAAGGATGCCCACTAGTACGACAAATACGAGGACGTGAGCTAGAATGCGAGAGAGATAATAAGGCTATTCTATTTTGAGAGAAGGTTGGATCATCAGACACTGCTGCTGCGGAGCTTTTTATGCAGGGCTTGACTGATCTTATGAATACGTACATATTGGTTGGTGGTGATGGTATTGCTCCGCAGTCTGTACCAAACACTGCTAATTCCCACGTAGCCAGAAATGCATCTACACGTAAAAGCAACCACCCCAATTTAGTGTCCAGCCAGCGTGGCAGTTGTGACCACTTTCCTCTCCATGCACCGTGCAGCAGTGCACCCGCATTCTCGTGATGCAATGCGCGGTAATGATAACTTGAAAGAAAAGGCACATCTCCATAGAGACGAAAGATGAGCTTAAGTTATTTTCAAGACCTCGATTGTGAGAATTCAAGCAGGATATTAAAGCTAGGATCAGAACCATCACCATTTTGGTGTTGAATTCTAGTGGCAGAGAAGAATGAACTTCAGGCTTCATTGAGTGAGAAAAACTCAGTAAAGTCGTTGAAACATGCTACCATTTGTCCAATTTGCCAAGTCAACAGATTGCCTTCAAAGTTTGCATCTATCAATCAAAAAGAGCCTCCCTCTTCAAATTCCTCCATTGAACCTTCGTGAGGAAGTGCCCCAAAAATGATTTCTTCAGTATGGTGAAAAGTCCCCTAGGCAAGCCATGGATCAGCGGATGTCGTAGAAATCCCCTCACAAAATCCCCAAGACTCCTTTCTTCTGTTTTTGTGCATTTATCAGAGATTCAAGATATCTTAAGACTTTTTGGTAAACAAGAACCAAGCAGCGTCAATAAATGCAAGCTTTTTGGATGGTTCTTTCTATCTCCTGACCAGAAAAAGCAGATCTTATTGGAGCAGGTATAAACAGCTTTCTCAAATCCCAGCTTCTGAATGTAAGATTTTTTCTTCCCACTTTTCTGGCCTCTGTCAACTCTTTTCCATTGCCTTTGTGAACATGTGCTTTGGTCTTCTCTCGGCTTGAAGGTGGGCAGCATTCGTTTGAGTAGGTAAAAGTAGTAGTGGGAGTACGAGTAGTTTATTATTAAGGGGGCATTATTCTTTTCCATAGTCAGATTGGCCCCGGGCATTTGTTAAAGACTTCGAGTCCGGAGTGGGAAAGCAAGCAGGAGAAGTCCAAGAAAAAGGAAAATAACTAGTAGAGTAGGATAACACACAAGTAGAATCAGCTACCAGTCCTACACTCCCAGGTCCTCTTGATGAAAAATCCTTCTACCGAAGCATAAAGTAAGGTTAAACCACTATATCTATCTAACTAATTCAGAAAATTTTGCAACTCCTTAAAGCGTTGCGTTAGCAGTTGAACTTAAGCGTCATTCTTGTCCACCTACTACTCCTACAGCATCTTCTTTTCGTACAGCTATGGAACAAAGCCACAAAGAAAGCCCTTTCGTTTAGAAGCCGGAGGAAGGCGAGGATCACGTCAAGTCATCATGCCCCTTATACCCTGGGCGACTCACGTGCTACAATGGACGGGACAAAGGTCGCGACACGCGCGCGATCCCGCCCGCAAGGGTGAGCTAACTCCCAAAACCCGTCCTCAGTACGGATTGCAGACTGCAACTCGTCTGCATGAAGTTGGAATCGCTAGTAATCGCCGGTCAGCCATACGGCGGTGAATTCGTTCTCGGGCAATAGATCATCCTTTTTGATTTGAAAATGTGTGAGGAATCCCTGAGTTCTTATCTAAATATGTCGATCCGTTTCAATCGGTCCTCATTATCCAGCCTCTCTACTGCGTAACTCCTCCTGGTTGTTGTCTCTATCTAAGTCGAGTTACTCGTCCCTCTAGAAATCCGCTCATTACCGTTTATTTCAATCCCTCCTAAGCCATACTAGGCTATAGTCCGCTAATACTAATCGTTCGTTCTCTCAGTTTCAAATGTCGAGTCTCTTTTTTCAAGTAAGAAGTTCATGGTTTTTTCATCTAGTCTAAATCTGCATTAGTCTAAAAAGCGGCGTTCATTATAGCATAAGTGTATCACTATTTTCTATTTCTATCTAACTATATTGGGATTTCTATGAGAAAAAAGCAAGATATTGAGTTTGTGCAGTCAAGCTAAAGATAGTATTTGGTATCAGTATCAAGTTCCTAATCGTATTGTGTAATGTGTTAAGGTATCAAATGTTTTTTAGTGTATGGCCAAGTGAATCAAAGGGGTTGTCTAATCAATCCTAAGTAGGCTAGTAGATGACTAGTTGACTCTCTCTCAAACATAGCCTAGCCCATAATAAGGCAGAGTGCAGTGGCTTTCCGGAGACCTGCCCTGAAAGTCAGAAAGCTGAGTTACTGCTTCGAAAGTTCGGTTCGAAAAGTACTGACACTAGAGTAAAGCTCTCTCCCTATTTCAACCCTTTTTGCTTCGCACAAGTGGATTTCCTATTTGAGACTCTCAACTGAGCTACAAGTTCAAAAGTGAAAAAAACAACCTATCAATTCAAGTTAGATTGATTTCAGCATCAACCCTTTTTGCATCGCTCATGTGATTTTCATTCCCTTTTTCTTTTAGCTCAAGTTATTTTCCTTTTAGCGTAGTAAGGGCGCGGGAGCATTCTCCACGAGCATCCTCTCATCGGACTTCCCAGTTGAAAGTTACTCAATCGGGCAATTCAAGTAGCGATGGTTGACCAGTAGACCCAAGCAAGTTATGCCTTTGCCCTAGGTCGGTTTGAACACGTTGTTCTCTTGAAAGCTTCTTAGGAAGCTGAGTCTTTACCTTTTCGTTTCTCAATAGGAAGTGTGGTGCCCGCTGTTCAAGCACATAATAGAATCGAATCCACCCGATGTGGAAGAACGTGTTTAGTTACGCTAATCCTTGTGGATTACTTCACTCTGATGAATCATTCTTATAAAGTCCCCTCCATATGATCCGTACTGTATTTTTCAAGTAAGGCACATTCCACTTAATGAATAACCTTGGCCCCAGGCTTTCCTTTCAAAAGAAGTTATTGAGGGGAAGATAGACTGCCTACCCTTTTGAACTAGAAATAATAAGTGAGACTTGAAATGCCCAGCAGGAGCAAGGGCGTTAGCTTCTATGCTTATTCGGATTTGATTCCGTATGATAAACCCCTTACTTACGTTTAGCCCCACCCAGTAAACTACTTCGGATTTCGAAACTCATTCCCGGTTGCTCAAAAAGGCTTTCCGTTCTTGGCAGTCAGTCAGGGTTGGTATTGATGCTACCGAGCTGTACCAACTCATATTGACCGGGACTCCCAACCAAAACAAGTTTTTTTCTTTATTTCTCCAGATCCATTTCTTTTTGTTTTGGGCGAACGACGGGAATTGAACCCGCGCATGGTGGATTCACAATCCACTGCCTTGATCCACTTGGCTACATCCGCCCCTATCCCCGCGCACAGCTTTCAGTCTCTATCTACGATCAGATCCTTTCTGAACCCACGCGAACTTACTTTATGTCTGATAAAACGTTCCCCTTCGCTTCGGCGTAAAGTGCAAGAATCTATTTCGCAAATGTGCGCGCAAAGACCTCGATGCTTATTGATAGGGCCCCAGCTTGGGAAGGAAGGTAGGTCTCTTGGTCTATATCCAAGCAAGAAGGTGTGGAGGGTTCTCGATAGGCCGGCGGACCATCCATTGGTTAAGTTGGGGCAGTTTGGGCCACATAGGTCAGGTAATGGTGGAGGAGAAGAAGAGGTCTTGTCTCTATACTACGTCATTTTTTTTGACATATGAATTTGGTTCGTAAGTAGCCCGCTTCAAGCGATAGTAGAAAGGGCGGGCTTATTCTTATCTTTTATAGAAAAAGGAAGTCATTCTCGTTTTCTAATCGAATCAAAAGTGAGTTAGTGATTGAAATCAGAGCAAATCAATCTAGAAAATCGTTGTGACAAAAAGCGGGATTGACCAATAGGAATCACTTAGCTTTTCCCTTCTTTGAACTAGAACTTTACTTCCCTTATTTGCTGTTCTAACTCAATTACTTTTCCCGGGATCACTTCTTCTCAGACTGCTTTGAACTGGGAACGATCTAGTCTTTTTCATTTGAATTACACTTCTCTTTTTCTAGAAACTGTGTTTGCACTGCTTGCCCCTCCCTTGGTGTATCGGTATTTCACAAAAGCACTATCTGAGAACTGTCCAACGGAGACTGCAACAAAGGAATTCCACTTCTTCCTTTCATCACTTATAACTGACTTGAGGTTTTTTTTTATGTGAATTTGTTAAAAAACAAAGAATTCTTCATTTATCATATTCATTTATCATATTAGATAGATATTAAATATTAATGAAATAACTCGTGGCTATTTATTATCCTACTGGCTACTAACTAGTAAGAAGAAGAAAGACGCTCTCGCTTTACTCAGATAATGAAAACTCATATCGTTCCATGCTATTAACAATTGTTTGTTCCAGCTCAGTTAGCTTCCTCTTATGTCTAAGAATAGTTTCTTTGGCGGATATCTTATCAGATTGAACTAGTCTACTCATTAATGTAGGGAATCGACGATATGCTATTAATGGATCACTAAACGATTCCACAGAGATAGATTCTATTTGCCACTAACCATGAATGCACTACAAGTCTTGTCAAAAACAGGGGGTTTACTAAACAATAATGCCATGAATTTCTCATTGGCTTACCTCGAAAACAACGCGGCAAAGATTCTTTGATGGTGGTGGTGAGTAGAGGAAGGTATACCGCGTAGACTCTCATCCAATGGAACAAAGACAAAGTGGCACAGGAACTAACGATTTGATTGGCATTTTCTCAGATGATAGTGGGTAGGTATGCGGAATCTCCATTCAAAAGCTTCTTGTTTCATACCCTACGCCTCAACCAATTAAGACCCACAAAGAAAAGAAAATCAAAGACATGCTACGAGCGCTCGCTGCCAATAAGAAAATCTGTTTTGAGTTAGTAGAAAGCCGTGCTGGAGATTGACCAATCCGTAGGCAACTGACTGATGCGAACAGCTCTCAACGAGGTAAATGAAAGTTGAAAAGGTAGTGGATAAAATGAACTACTCAACCCAGTAAGCATGAATGACCTTTGTCCCGGTCAATGCTAATCTGATCTAGCCTTTGCTGAGAAACCTACTTTACCAAGCTCTAATTCCCGGGGCCTAGTCACTTACCTAGCTTATAAAACTGGAGCTGCTTTTCCTTTGATTTTGACTTATACTTACCTGGCTATACTTGACTAGCTAGCTTACTCGTCCATACGAACTGTGCTATGGCTGTGGAAAGTGCCCTGCTTCATTCACAGGCTTCCCGCTTGAAGTAGCGCTTGAACGGAACTGGACTGCCCTAGCTTACTGAAAGGAAATCTCGACTATCCATTCAGAATAGTTAATGAAAATAGAAAAGTTAATGAATATCATATTCAGATATAGTTTAGTAAATGAAGTTCCAAAATCTATAGTGTTGTTTTTTTTTAAGGAAATGCCGGAAGTTAACAAGCGACGGACTAGGTACGTAGAGCTTGGGCCATATGACGTAAGGGGGGACAATTGAGCCAAGTAAGCCTTCTTTGAGGCAGAATCCGCCCCTGACTTAAATATATGGCAAATGGATTACCGCTGCGCGCCTTACGAGTGGTGTACCAAGTTTGTATACATGTATAGAAAATCTTCTTTGAATCACTGTATCTTTTAGCGGTTTTAGTCCGGTCAAGACTTATGAGGATGATGAGCCCTGCTGCGCCCTTCAAAGCGCCGCAGTTTAGTATACGCTTAGGTAAAGTTATCATTTATTCCTCGCCAATGCTAATATATAGAACAATTAGAGGAAAGGCCAAGGCGGGGGTTTTGAAGGGGGAATATCGCGAAAAACTCAATATGGCACGAAAAGGAAATCGTTTATCGGGCAGATGCTCATTTGTGGAGATTAAGAACACTAGGCTTAGACTTCAACTAAGCTTTTACTTTGATATTGGAAGTCAGCCCGCCCCTTTTAAGCTATCATCGTTTTTAGCCATTTCCTGGGGGGGTAGCTCTAATTGATAAGACAAATCGACTTTCACCCAGGAAAACATATCTCTTTTTCCAAAGAAATAAGACATCGTAATGAAAACTCTCTATATAAATAGATAGCCAAGTGATTAATATGAGGCCCTATACAACCTTGATCTGTATGTTAGAAAAACAACCTTGTTCTTGATTTTGCCTGAAGTATCCTCAAAACGAGCACATGCCCTTGGGAAGCACTGCTATGAAAAGTAAAGACCCGCACTTGCTTGCAAGGTATTTTCGAAATAAAGATAACGTTTGGGCCAGACCGGCTGCCTTCCTTGAGAAGCTGGTTGATAAGTAAGTTGAAAGGCCAAATAAGTAGCCCCAGTGGAAAGAATAGGATGGGTATAAAAGACCAAACGTAGAATACAAGGCTCGATCATCACAACGAAACGTTGAAAGAAAAAAGACTTATTACGCCCGCAATCAAAAGCGCTAGAAAAGGAGGAGTCAACATTCAGAACACTTCTTCGGTCTTTTGCGCGCGCATAAACCACTTAAAGACGACTATCTACATCCCAAAGGGTAACTTTCACTCATCAGCAGCGGTAACCTTCTTCATTCGAAAAGGGTTTAGGTTCACTTCAACTCTATCTATATTGTTGACAGGGCAGAGTGCGTCCATTCTATTCTTTTTAGTAAAACCCGGGGATCCGCCTTTCAGTCGAAGAGCAACCAATGAGTTCGGACTTTGTCCCTTGATTCGGACTAGAATTTGGGGGATCGTCCTCGAACAAAGAGCTCAACAGCTTTTGATTTCATACCGACTTTGGATCAAAGCACTTCTTTAGCGGAGCACTCTAAGAAGTACGGACACTGGGATCGACCATCCACTATTCTTGATGGCCCCTGTTCCAATTATGAGAATGAAGACGACGTACTGGGAAGAAGGATTTCCCTATCCCGTAGCTAAATAAGCCTCCTTTCTTAGCTGCTCGTCATCCCCGCAATCCGCCAAAGCCTGACTGACCAAAACATTGTCCATCCAAAAAATCAAGCTGTGGTTGATGCCGAAGCAGTCCTTTTGAAAAATCACAAAGCAGTAGGGCTAGCATGGTTTCGAAAGAAAGGAAAAGGGCGCCAGCCACATTGGTGATCCCCAAAGGAATTAGACAATACTTTCTAACAGAAAAACATACTAATTCAATTAGAAAAAATAGTAGATATATCAGATTGTGTTTTACTTAATGAAATATATATTCAATATTTGCATCAGATTGGATCTCATTCGAAATTTCGTAGTATACCAATGAGCGGAACTCTGACTATTTCATCGTTGTTTCATAACCAAGGACTTTATTTTACTATGGATTCTGAGTTCTTGACAATTTGTGTTATGATCCAAAGAGAAAAAAGAATGGGAGAATCATTCCATGATAAAATAGAGGTCCAGTACCCATATGTTCCGCGTGCATAAAGTACGCCAACAATACAATCGAAATATATACATACAAGGGACGAGTCATGAATTTGGAATATATCCGTGGGGTAGCTGATGAGAGAAGTTTTTTTGTTGAGAAAGATGAAAGAAATTTGAAAGGAAGGATGGAAGCAATGATCGGGCTAACGCCCTTACTTTATTAGGTTTATGAAAACTCGCTATTCACTCAGTCAGTTTTTGGTCAATAATAGGATGATGTAGGAGAGATGGCCGAGTGGTTGAAGGCGTAGCATTGGAACTGCTATGTAGGCGCGAAGCGTTTACCGAGGGTTCGAATCCCTCTCTTTCCGTTTCTTTGAATTCGAACATTGGTCACAATGTAGAAAATAAAATAACAATTGATAGTCTTTTCAAGTCAAGTTTTTTTTTCTTATGTAATATTTGCCTCATAAAACTAGGAGGTCACCTAAACTTTTTGGTATTTTCTAGCTGAATCAACAGAGATGGTGGGGCCTTGAGTAGTTCGTAAGGCAAGACGAAGAACTTTTCAAGAAAACTTTCTATTTTAATGAGAGCCCATTATCCCCTCCCCGGGTTAATGTTGGGGTAGGGTAGGGCTGCTACTATAGAAAAAGGTGGCTTTCTCTAATAAATCGTTTGATTCGCCTTCCATCAAAATGGAATCTTTCTTTGGTTTTTAGAAGCACTTCAAACAAACTGAACTTACTTGCTCAAACTCTTCCTAGCATCATTTTCGAAAACAAAGGAGAGATAAAATCGAGACTCACAAAAGGTACTTTCAGTAAGTGCGGGAGAGAAAGACTACCTTTAGGGTTTTATAGGGTCCGTATATACCGAATGGAACCTCTTCAAAAGCAAAGGAAGGAGCCCATCCGACCGATAGTGGAGAGAGACCTAAAGCAAATCACTGAAAGAATGTATTCTCTTGCTAAGTTTTGACACAAAAGGAAAGAATCTCAGGAAAGGCATCTTTTTCGTGAGGGGCGAATAGAGCGCCTGACAGTCTCAGTCAGAGTGCATGGATGTAGGTGCGGGGGCAGAGCAACTCCGCCTTGGTTAGGACTCACCGCTTGAAAGCGAGTTTCACCCGGATGGATGGATTTGGTCTAGCCAGGGTCACGTAGAAAAGAAAGAAAAAGCGCCGTAAAAAAGCCTGTGAGCTGTCCACTTGTCTGCTTATAAGCGTGTTACTGCCAGCGCTAGTGAGAAATGCAATGCTTACTCAATCTACTCAATGACTGGAAGAAAGAAAACTATATCATTATTTAATATGGCACCTTCTATTTAATATGAATATGAACTACGACAAGGTAGAAAACATCATGAGAAATTTGGAAGGAAGCAATCTCGGTAAGATTTGATGTGAAAACCTTACTCGTAAGCTAATCAAACTGGTATACATGCCTCTTTTCTATGGAAACCCGGGGCATACCTCTGCTACTGATATACATAGGAGTTTGGAGAACTTAATAACATAAACGGAAGGGGAGTATATTGCAGATGCATTTTACGATTTCTGGGCCCATCTATCTGAAATTTCATGAAATTTGGAAAGGGGTTGCATCCTACTTGAATAAGCCTGTTCAGTATCGAAATGATTGGTGGTTCACAATCCCAGACTATCTGTCTAAGGAATCTATTCCAGTTATCGTATTTGATAGAAAACATAAAAAGCGCAAAAGATTAACTCTCTCAGTACCATCAAAAAATAGAGATAGGGCTAAGTCTTTGAGAGCACCCTTTGCTTGCCAAATTCATTCATCAAATCGATGCTTCTATAGCAATGTTTGTGATCCTGGAATGCTTTGATTGAACTATTCCCTGGATTTTTATGGAGTGACGTTCGATGCTCACCTCGTGGTTAAGGAGATGGCCATAGGGGTTGGTGAAGGAAAGGGGCTACTGCTGGAACTAAGATGAGTTAAGTAGTGCTTTATTTAATAAATAGGCAAGTAACGGATAGAAATACAGGCGTGGTATAATAAGCATCAGTTTGATTATATCTCTTTGTATGCATAGGTGAGCAAGGACTAGTAACTAGGGATCGATCGGTCAACATGTCAAGGTGTGCTATAGTAGGGACCGGTTAAGTAAGAGTGGTGTATGCAAGGGTAATAGTAAACCAAAGTGGAGTCAAAGAATAAAGAAGGGTAATACGCTGTATGTAAAAGTAAGTAAAGCGTTTTACCCTCCCGGCGGAATCTTTCCCTTGTCTGCTGGATTTCCCTACCTAAATATTTTCCTTCTGGGTACCTGATATGTATTCTCGTAGAAGAAGAAAAAAGAAAGTATTGGTATAGCTGAGTACTTGTCTGGATTTGAAATAGCAACGTAAGCATCCGCCTTTTCCAATGGACTTACTAAGGGTAAAGATCTGCCCCTATGATGGATTTGCTTTCCATACCTATGATTGATTGCCTTTCCATATAAAAAGAAGATGAACTCACGAATCGATCCACCTCTCCTCTTGCTCATATTAAACCAGATGGAAGAAGATCGCAGACCGATTTCACCAACTTCCAAGATGGTGTAACTTAGTACTTGACTTGAATTTCGTTAGTAATTTTCTTAACGAATTTGGGTTTTTTTGTTTGATTTCTCTATTCTATGGCTTTCATTGACTTCTGGATGTTCTGGCCACATGTTCATGAAACCCTAGGTTTGTAGTGATGGCTCGAAAGAGGAAATTTCCCACCCGCACCACGTAGGATAGACTCGGATATTTTTCGTGACGAAAGTAGTCCAAAACCCAACAAGCAACGGCTGCCTGCGCGAAAGCCGTTGCGCGTTAGCACGCTTATCCGTTTTCTTGCAACGAGTAACTACTAATGTTACGAGTGAAAGGGGATACCTTGGATTTTCATAGAGATTAATGGACTGAGGCTAGGAAGGACGGTAAGCCACGAAAGTAGGAGACCGACTAGTCTAGGTACGGTGTTATACAACGAGAGTTTATACCATTTACAATAGGACAATACCTTGCACATGATGAAAAATTCTAGTACTATGAATGCAAATTCACACAGTCCATATTTTGTTATTGCATTAGCCCGCACGGATTTCACTAAACTTCTTGAGTAAGTACTTTTTCCTATATTTACTACAAGGTGAAAGATTTTTCTTGCTGCGCACCTTTTCGTTCTTTTCTTACTTATCTCATTTCTGCCTTTCTGCCACTCCCAGAGTAACATCGACCAAGACCTAGTCTACACCTTTTCATGTGGTTGTAGACAGCGAGAAAGATTCCACGAGTATTATATTATTATGGAATTGAATTCCACTGCCTCTTTTCGCAAAAGATAGAATAGCATTCTTCTCCACTGCTTTTCCATTGTGCTTAATGTTTCATTGCATGGGCGGACATTCTCTTTCTTCAATCCTTCCGAACTCAAAGAAAAACTCACTAAGACCATAATAGAAATCTTTTGTAAGTTCCCGTTGCAATATATTTGAGACTTGACTACTACTATATATGCAATTCTCTTCGTACTAGTGATGGAGTACTAGAATATAAGAGAAGCTTGAAGCTGCTGAGAATGAGAGAAAGAGAACCCTTCCTAGATGCAGCTTAGATTGAACAAGCACGTAGAAAGGGGGATATAGGGGCCGCAATAGGGCGTAAGTCCGCTAAGTCCAGCTCTCTGTAGCTGATGATCGAATAATCTTTTGCCGTACGCATTTAAGCAATTTGATGAGGCTACTGTCCAAACCTGTATCTCAGTACTCTTAATATGCATTAGAGAAATAACTTGATTTAAGCGTTCAATACAACGCCTTACTCAGCAGCTGGGACTGTAATTGCTTCCGCCGCATCTGGCCACAACATTAGAAAGAAGTAGGGCGGCGAGTGTATAAAAACCGGCTTATCTCTCTTAATACTTCGTCCACTTTCTCCTAGAATCCTTTTTGAGAGTTTGCAAGCAGAAATAGGCAAGCAGGTGTGCTAGCTGTAACAAATACTTACGGCTTAGGTAGGTGGATTTCTTTAGTCAGTCTATAACTCGGGCTTTTCTTTATGGGACTCCCACACAAGTAAGTAGCTAGCTGGTATTGGACACCTCAGCCAAAAACGGTCTCCTTTCAAAAGTCGATTCATACATGCTCTCGCTCAGCACTTCTTTTCATCGTTTTCGTCTAGGCGGATCGATCAGGCTGAAGCTATTGTCGCATCTCAAGCTTATCTTTATTTTGCACCTACCCTCTACTGCCATCACTTTCTTCCTTTTACAGACCTGTTAAGCATACCTCTAAAGTGGTGATTGATGGTTTCAAACTTTCCAGTAGTCTGATACAAGAGTTCTTTCTTTCCTCCTTTTTTCTTCTTCATTTTTCTCGTAAATATTGTTTTTTCTTTTTTGAAGTGGAATCCGCGCGATGTGTCTCATTTTTGATTGAGAAAGCTCAGGCCCAATGTGCTCTACAGTAGCGCTCCGGAATGGGGCCGTAGAGCCGGTAACCGGAAGAGCCTAAGATCAAAATGGAATCGCATTTCGCTTCGCTGAATATAGATAGTAGCAAAAGGCACTTTCTCTATATGCTCAACACTGGATCGTTTGGTTATTTCATGCCAAATAAGTAAAGAAAAGAATGCATTGCGGGCTAGTTTTGTTAAGGAAGGAATCAACTAAGAAATCAGTGTTTGTCGGCGAAGGAAAAGCGTGAAAATATAATAAAAGAAAGGTTTGGTTATGTCGGAATTCGCACCTATTTTGATCTATTTAGGGTTCAGTCTGCTAGTTTCTTTGATCTTAGTTGGTCTTCCTTTTCTATTTTCTTCCAATAGTTCGACCTATCCAGAAAAATTGTCGGCTTACGAATGTGGTTTCGATCCCTTCGGTGATGCCAGAAGTCGTTTCGATATACGATTTTATCTGGTTTCTATTTTATTTATTATCTTCGATCTGGAAGTCACCTTTTTTTTTCCTTGGGCAATATCTCTCAACAAGATTGATCTCTTTGGATTTTGGTCCATGATGGCCTTTTTATTGATTTTAACGATAGGATTTCTCTATGAATGGAAAAGGGGTGCTTTGGATTGGGAGTAAGAACTAGCTAGTGATAGGGCAAAGGGGGGAGAGCCATAGGAAAGAGGGATGCCTACTTCCAATCAATTGATTCGGCATGGTAGAGAAGAAAAACGGCGTACGGACCGTACTCGAGCTTTGGGGAAATGCCCCCAGAAGCAAGGAGTATGCCTGCGTGTTTCGACGAGAAAACCGAAAAAACCAAATTCAGCTCTACGTAAGATAGCCAAAGTACGGTTGAGCAATCGACATGATATATTTGCTTACATTCCAGGCGAAGGTCATAATTTGCAGGAGCATTCTATAGTCTTAGTCAGAGGAGGTAGAGTGAAAGATTTGCCAGGTGTGAAATCCCATTGTATTCGGGGAGTAAGGGATTTGCTGGGAATTCCGGATCGAAGAAGGGGCAGATCTAAATATGGGGCAGAAAGACCCAAATCGAAATGAATGGAAGATGCCTCCGGTAACTGCTGAGAGTGAGTTTCTCAAAAAAAAGAAGACGCTAATGGAAAAGGCAAAGGGTACTTTGATTCGGGAGGGAGCAATCCCCATTAGTGATAGGGCAAAGGGGGGAAAGGTCATAGGAAAGAGAGATGCCAATGAGAACAATACAAGATGTTTTGGAGAATTTTGCAGAAGTGACTGGAAACCGGGACCATACTCACTGGTCGAGGGCTGTCACGATAGAAGCGAGTAACAAGCGCTGGAGACTTCCCTTCGCAGTACTAAAAACCATGGATTTGGTCACCGTTGTGAATCATAAAAAGAGTGGGGCCATCGGTGACCCCTTCATGTTTACTACTGAAGCAGAGAAGCAATCAATTGCGCGATACTTTGCCCGCCACGGAGCAGGTAACTCTATTTTGAACGAACTTTTTTCTCCAGAAGTTACCCGCAATCTGCTCGATCTAAATGAGGCAGCAGCTCCCGAACCGGACCTCGGAGATGGCGGGGATTAAGGAGGGGGAAACTGGGCGAGAAAGGAAGATACGGGTAAGGACCATATAAGAAAGAATACGAAAGAGAAGAAAGAGTGGATTATATAAAAGAAAGCGCAGCTATACTAGGCTCCACCCATAGGAGCCGACCGATTGTCGCTATAGTGGGTTTGCTATCTTTTTCGAGTGCAGTGAGTCAAGTTGCTAGTGTTCCTTACCGAGGCTGGCAGCTATGATGAACTAAGTTCTGTAGTAGAACGATGTGTAGATAGATGGATCGAGGTCAGGGAAGCTATGTAAGTCATGGATGGACCTTGGAACTAGCCGACGGTGATTTCAATCTTCGTGACTGAGGTCAGCTTTGATGTCTTCGTTGGACATGGCCGCACCCCATGAAACCCGGATTAGAAGTTGTAAGCTCGCACTTCATCAACCAATCTGCCGGGTCAGAACCGTCAAATATTGGGAAATCCTTTTTTGGTAATTGGACATGTTGTGCTTGACAACGAGGATGCATGTTAGCTGGTTCTCTATATCTCCTAAACCCATCTCCCATATACACTGGGTCAGGAAATACGAATTCCGGATCTGCGTTTCCCCTCCGATACACTGGATCACCATTGTTACCGGTACGTGAGGTCCTAATATACTAGGACTTAACTGACTAGAGGATGGGGGGGGCTCTCTCATAGGATCTTTCCCCTTTTGGTTACGCAACAACCTCTCAAACATCACCTCTAATCGATCCATGCGCTCATCAACACTTTTAGTAACCAGATTGACTTGTTCATGTACTGTACCAGCGATGTGCTCTTGGAGTTGTGCCACATCCCGAGCACTCCCCTCTACACCTTCTTTTGCTACTCTATCAAGCTCAGATTGGAGTTGTGCCATCTGAGATCTCATCTCTTCCATGGCAGACTCAGAACCCCCACGAGTGCCTACCAGTTTTTATAAGTAGTTTCAACTCTTTCTGCGGCGTGCCAGACCAACCGATCAGCACCTCACGAATCAGATGGCTAACAGTGAAATTGGTACAAGCCCCTGCGGATAATCGGTGCTCTGATACCAGATTGTTCAACTGTTGGTTTAGGGCTACTTTTATGTGTGAGCAAGAACTAGTGATAGGGCAAAGGGGGGTTGGGGATTCCTCGAAAATCATGCTATTGGACAAGCTATTGGACTATTTTATCCGCATATTGCAAACAAACCCAGAAAAATATACGCTCGTCGCAAACCTTCTAAAGGTCAAAGAAATCCAATGGCAACTCAAACAAAAAGAATACAAGTTCAGTCCTATGTTTCGCACGTACATTCCTAAGTAAAAGAAGTTGGCCAATTCCGTCCAATCACACAACCTGCTCATGAGGATCGACTAGTACTGGATGCCTTAGCGAAACTTCTCAGTGCTGGATTAGATCCCAAAGAAGGGACGATGCCATATCAACCGTCTAAGACCAAGGCATTTCACTTAAAGCCCAGAGGCGGGCTACCTTGGGGAATTCCTATCTCGGTAGGAGCTTTCCATTCCTAAAGTTTATGCTTTGGAATTCTATACAGAAACTCGTACACGTTCGAGGACCTCGCCCCCCATTCCAGCAGTAGCTGATGTAGAATCTGAAAGGTGCGATTCCCGTTCATGAGATAATATCGACCAAACCAGAAACTCTTATATAGTGTGATTTTCGACTTACATTGGTTTTGCCTGTGGCAGTCTGCCTTCCCAATTTTCTTTATACCAATCCGGTTCTAAGTTGGCAGACTATGTGTTCATTCTATATCTACGTAATTCTAACTATGTATAAGCATTGATTCCTGGTAAAGGTAAATCCTTCACTAAAGTGGTCGGTATAGGTAGAGGGTAGGAATAAGTCAAGCCGCTAGACCGCACGCCTATCTTCCGCGGAATTCTCTCATATGGATTGCCGGAGGGAGGCAGAAAATCATATATAAAGAAAATAACCGATATATAGTAGCGAATGAACGATATGTAAGGAGTGAGTTATGAAGCTTTTGAGGGTGTTTCTTCAGCTCTCTTTGTTCTTCCTCCAACTGTTTTTGCTGGTTGATTAGAGGTGTTTTCTTTTCATTCTCTTCGATTTCTTCAGGTGTGTTATCTTCCTTCTCAGAGCTCTGTAGATCATCTACAGGTGTGATCTTTTCTTTCAAAGAGGTTGATTTCAGAAGATCTTCAGTTTGATCTTCTTAAGAATTAATGGGGAATTTCATAGAATCGTCTATCCCAGGTATGGAATCAATATGTAAAGGTTGAGTATCAACCCAAAGTCCTTTGCGATTTTGCACTCTAGTTCTTTTGTTTGAGTCAGGAAAAGCAAGTGTCAATTCTGATTCTTGCTTCTGTAAAGTTCAAGTTTGAACGCGCACCCGGACTAGTGACCACTACCTTTTGAGTGATAGAAGGATCTTGAAGAAACCATTCTTTGGAAACAAAGCTCGTTCCTCGCTCCTTTGTGTACCAAGAATCATGTTGTTGGTCAACATTCAACAAATAACTTTTTTTAGCGTTGAAGATGGCTTCCTTAACCTTACACTCCAATTTGAACTTACCCAACTCATCTTTTGATATCAATTCCTCGGGTAGTGGAGTACCCAGAACCACGGAGTAAGTATTTGTATAGTAACAATCATCCTAAATGGATGCATATGAATATGAGCCCCAGCTGTAATGGCAGCAGCAATTTGTACAGCGGCATTCCGAGGCACAGCGTATTTCTCATAATTTAGAGTCTCCGAGATATAGCTACAAATGTATAAGACATAACTCAAAGGCTCGCTTCCTTTTTTGAATAAGTAAGAACTCAAAGGCTCTGCATAAAGAAATCCTTCATTCTGGAAAATACGTATGTATGACTCATAATTGCGGATCTCAGTCAAAGTGCTCCTTGGCTTTATGCCCAACCTTCCATAAAGAGAGTTCAGAAGTTTATTATACACATAAGCGTTACCAGTGTTTCCATCTTTCTTAGCTTTCAATCTCTCCTCATAGAGTTCAGTAACAAAGGACTCAAATAGTCCCTCCCTGTCCTTTCTCATATAGATAACCTTTTATTGGCCTTACTGTGTATCCGACTGATTTGGCATATTTCAACTCTTCTTCAAAAGAAACTCCCAGAAATTGCCCTCAATAATTAGTGGATTTATAGAGTTTTCGAAAGCAAGTTTACTATTCAGGTATAAGGAGACCTGCTTACCTTTACCAGGTCCACGCCCGACGTATTCCACCGAGGAGACTTACAGGGTTGTGCTCCCTTGTAATAGGAATAGCTTGGATTAAAGGAACAGTGGGAAAGAGTAAGTACACTTTGAACTAGCGTATCCCTCTTTACATGCTAGACAAGGCAGGCGAGAGAGGGAAGAAAGCCAGCCCTATTCTACTGAGTAGGAAAATACACATAGGCGGATGCAGTTATTGCTTAGTCAAATACTAACTAAAGAGCGTGTACTTTTCTTGTCAAAAAAGGTATCAGATAAATAGTCATTAGCACCTGCTCTTTAGCCTGCCCCTACTAAAGCTAGAAGAGAACCACGAATAGTGGAGTGTGTGTACTTGCAGGCAGGTGGGGGTTCCGGAGGTTACAAGGACTACTATCTATCTTTGGGGTAATAGGCAATAGAAAGAGGAAGGGGACGGTTACGAGTACGAAATGCTGTTTACATACAAGTAATATCGCGCGATAAGGCAGTTACACTTTTTCGCCTGGCATCCCAGTTCCAATACGAGTGAGGTAGACAACCTTATGTTATGCGTGACAATAGGAAGGATCTGACCTACGCCAACCGCTCAGACCAACTCGTGGTCATTAAGAAAGCGAAGGTGTAATAATGTAAACAAGTTATGGCTTAGAGTAAGCAAGAAGGTAATTGGCAAGTCAGAAGCAGATGCTAACTCAACCGAATGAATAAGGAGAGGTGGCTTGCAGTTCGGAAGGCTTTCAGTTTCTATAAAAAGAGCTCTAGCAGGTAAGGAATTTCTGAACGAGCCTAAGTATTGAGGGTAAGGAACTGTGCCGGAGCCAGATTCCATAGATATTGTGTAGAGCCAATTCCGAAATGGACAGGACTTTATGGTACTTACTACTATTGTGGGTCTCCTACTTTCAAGCCGACTCAAACACTGAAAATCCCAGCTTTGACCATCCTGGTGCAGAAAGTGGGCCAAGATCTGAGCTCAACTTCCCTAAACTCATAAAGAGTTTCCTTTTCACATCTGCCCACATTTCGTATTCCTTTACCTTGTCCTGACCGACCTCATCAGGTCGATGATCTTATCTCTTCTTTTGTGCCAGTAATATTGCAAGTAGAAATAGCAAGGAGAAAACAGACCAAAATAAATAGAGGAGAGAAAAAGAAACGCTTTCGCTCTATCAATGTACTTAGACAACTCTCAATTTATTCTTTTTTGTTTCAGGAAGCTATGCCGGCGGAGAGAAGGACCTTGTCGAGATTGGCTGTGAACCAACAACCAGGCCTGAGAGGACCCTGGCTTGTATAACGTGATTGTTTACTAATTGTAGTAGAGTAGTCGTTCCTTAGGTACTGAGGTCTCGGGGTATGGAGGAAAGATCCACTAGAGTAGGAATACAAATAGGAAAGGCATCCTTTATGAAATATGAAAGTCCCTTTGTAAGCTATAGCCTTTTCGACGAGGAACTATGGGAGCTGGTTAGATGCCAACAAGCACGGGACTCCTACTACGGGAATACGGTAAGATTCATTCTGATCAACAATCGACGACACAAAAGCCTTCCATTTCGCCTCTCAGAAAGGCCATCTGGACGTGGTCCGTGTGCTCCACTCATCCGGTGCATCGGTCAAAGCGGCAAACAGGAAAGGCATGACCTCGCTCCTGAAAACTTGAAAAATGAAGTCATTTCGACGAATATCTCTGACTGGTGACCCAACTCCACCAGGTGGGCAGTAGCGTACTTCTTTCTTTTTCAGAAATAGAATGTTGATTACTCGATGTTCGCTATGACAGGAATACCGATGCCCGTTAGCTATAATCAACAGGAAGATCCAGCCATCCGTTCAATAACGAAAACCACTCTAGGCTATCTTGGCCTATTCGATTCTAGCGCGGGTTTCGCCACGAAAAACCCAATCCTTGCAATATTTTTCTACACATATCTTACTTGATAAGTGGGACCCACCAATCCCGTCTCTCACGTCTTTCTTGTATAAACATACGGATCTACATACACTTTGAGTTACTTGCCAAGCCATCACAAACGGATCGTACTTTCGCAAAGAAGATGTTTGCTGAACCTCTACTCACCCGTGTTTTTTGTGAGCCCGTACTCCGTTTTCTATGTAAAACCAATGAAAATTGAACAGTACTAAGTGATTCTTTAATCCATTGTACCTACATTCTCTTATTTCTTCAATGATCCCTTGCCAAAACAGTGGTACCAGGTTGACAGCTAGTACCAACTGGGACTGACCCTAGTTGACAGAGTTGAGTTGTATCACTAGTGGCTGAACATCATACAATTCTGTCTTTGTTGCTTTGCTTTTTTGACTATTCTAACTTCTTCCCGTCCCGAACTTCACATCAAAATCCCATGAGCGAATCATATCGCATCCGACTAAGTTCAGTGACTTCCCCATAGATAGGGTAAGGCCGGAGGCGGTAAGCGGATAAGTCAAGAGAAGCATCGGGAAGCTGCTTATTTGAGGGAATCTCAAAAGTATAGAAAGACCGAAAGAGGTTTTTGAGCTAGCTAGGCATAGGTCAACAAGTAGTTGGAAACCTGGGTTTATGAACCGTATCAAGTAGAGGCTTTTGCACCGGAGTAGTGAGTTTAATAGACCTTTGTGAGTCTAGTCCAAAACAGAGAGGCTTTCACCGGCTAGATAAAGTAGTCGCTTGGCAAGTCAAGTAAGCTAGGCATATGCGTTACGTTGTCAAGTAGGTATAGGTTTTGAGAAATATGCATGCATGGGTAGTCGCACCGATTTTTTTCATCACTTTATCTCTCCACCCTTTTACTTAACCTACAAAAAGTCCCCCTTTGTATCTTACGACCCCAATGTTGGAGACAGCGAGTCGGTTTCTATAACTCCTTCACTATTTCCTCGTAACCAGCCAGCATCTCCCTTATAGCGAAGAGTCTGGTCCGGTACCCCGTATTTGGGGTATTTGAGTAGTCAATACATGAGCATGCCCCGATTCCTTTTCCGGACGTGCACTCCTGGAAAGAGCATCTGAAGCCTCTGATATTATTCACAAGCCTTTCTTTTATTTTATTGGAATTTCCCATCTTTTTCAGCTCTGCTCCCAAAAGAGAAAGGAGACTGATCTTGACGTCGGCGTTGGTTTTTCCAACGAAAGCCAGATTTTGAGAACGGAACGTAAACATGAACGGTAGACTGAACACCACACAATCACTCACTCCACTAGATCTACAATGCCATTCTCGAGTGGAGCCATAACCAATCTTAAGGTCCATGTAAATGATCGAGACCCCGAGTCACACCTTCTTCTAAGCTACGCAGTTTCCCCTTCATTTAAGGAGTTTCTGAACCAGCCAGCTGACCATCGACGAAGGCCAATGAGATTACTATACGCGTTTTCTGAGGAGCAACCTTTCTTTGCCGTTGGTTTCCAACTCTCCTTCCCTTTAATTTCCTGCCTCTCTTTCGTATACGAGCAGTGAGTAGCTGTCTCGCTCGCTCCGCCATCAACAGGAAATCCATTCCGAATCAGTAAAGTCAACTTATTCTGGAATTCCAGTTGTTAGCCCGCCCGTAATACTGCTCAGCTTGAGAGACTTACGCAATGCAATCGATGTCTGCCGGTATGGTTTTAGTTTCAGGTAAACCTCATCCCCGATTTGATTACTTTCTGCGGCTTATGCCCCAGTGAGTAACTACGGCATGTTACGAACGAAAAGCCCCTGCTCTTTAAGTTCAGTTCCGGTTAGCCCTACTTACTTATGGATTGGATTAGTCGCCAATAAGAGGAATCTATTTACTAGGAAAAAGTAGCGCTGAGAGTTCGGTGGAAGGGGAAACCATTCCCGTATGGAGCCAGCCTCCCTTAAAGGAATGTCTATATGGGGTCACCACTCTTTTCAGTATCAGACTGAGTGGGAAGCAGCGGAAGACGAAGCCAATCGATAAGGAAAGGTGTAGTGAAAGTCCTACAGGCTCGTTCAGATGGCTAAATTCGTATTGAAGTAAGAAGGGAGAGATGCCAATAATAATACCAAAAGCATGGGGGCCGGCGCATCGCTTTCATACCCAACAATCCTAGCCGAGTAGTGAAACAGGTACCCTACTACTTGAACTCGTACTTGAACTGGATGCTTACCACGCCTATCCAAGCGAACTAGGCGAAGTGAGACCATTAGCTCTATCATTTCCAGACGTCGTTCCTTCGCTCACATCAAGTTCCCTTCCGAGCTGCCTTCGTGACAAAAAATACCCCCTCCCTGGGATCTGCTCTAGCCTCACTCCTCACTTTTCCACTATTCAGGACTCTATGGGAAAGAGAACAATTAAAGTCATGGTCTGTGATCGTAAAAGGAATAATAGAAATCCGATATCTCTGACAGTACCTACATCTACTAGGGATCGCATGAAGACGCGTAGGGCCTGCTTCGCAAACTACATCCACCTGCCAGGACGCTTCAGTAGCTGCCTATGTCATTCACACCTCTTCTTCTATGGTGAGAGGAATGCCTCTCTACACAGTTCATGAAAACTCTCTAATGCATTTCATGCTGCTAAGCTTGCTACTATCTATGCTGCAGGAGTTATTACCTGACAAAATCCTCTCTATCAGGTCAATACCTGGATAACATCTTCGCTTATTCCCAAATGCTGCATTATATTACAGGTGAAGTGAAACTGCCTACACTCTTTAGTAGTGTGTCGGTGGCTAGCATATTGAGGAACGGCTTTCAAACCAACGAGGTGATTATTGATCAGGATGTCATGGAGGCTGCATTGATTTCACTGGAACCTAAGGCACTCAATGCCTCACAAAGGAAGACGTGGGCTAAGCATCGAGATGAACTCGTCAATGCTTACTCCGACTATACTTATTGTTTGAGTCAGGGTGGTGGGTGCGGTGGTTATTATTTCCTAATCCAGGAGTTCATTAGATTAATGGCTCTTTTCCGTGGTAGTTTAGCGGTCCACCCATAGATAGGGTTTCGTTTTAAGACTTGTTTTCTGGTGCCTCGTTGACTGAGTGATGGATTTCCTAGCTCTTCTGAATCAGAAAGATAATAGCTTTGCGGGAGGGATACATCCCAAAAGTTCTAATTCATGGTGCAACACTAGACGGAATGCGGAGGTGTAGTACCCAAAGTGTTTTGCATCTGGATGAAGGTGAGGGAGCTTTCTTTTCCTTTGAAATGGTTGATGCACTCACCTCAGTATCTGAGGATCCCTGCTGCCTTCGGACATCCGCCTCCCACATATTGAATATATAATGAATAAAGCCAAATTGTGGGCTATGATCTTGCTCCATTCATAGCCTCTGTAACATTCATTGGATCCACACATTCCTTGGCTCGCAACAACCCTTTTGGTTCGTAACGGTATCAGTTACTCACTGGCGCTGGTTTGTTTTTCTCATCATGGATTTCATTTGAAGTTCCTCCTATACATCTGAGAAGCAAACGTGGATGCTTTTCATATTAGTTCAGCTATCCATTTCTATCTTTCATGCTTTCTCCTCCAAATCCAATATAGATACCATCACCATGCAGGGCTCTGTTTCGTTCCGCTCTATCGGAAAAAATAAAGGAAAAGCGGCCGCTAAGGTTATTGAATTACGTTATATGGGCCAAGTCTTTCTCACCAGCTCGCCTAGTTTGACCGGTTAATATTTAGAATCAATTTCAATAAATAAGTCAACACTCAAAATCGAGGCATTGAGGGGCTGCTCAACGCTGCTTATCCTGGGTTAGATAGGTGTAAACGAATAGGCTATTTCTCTACTCTAGTATCAGCACTTGCTGGCTATCCAAAGCGTGCTTATTGCTTCAATCTGGCCCGCAAACTTGGATAAATGTGGCAGGTGAAGGAATTCTATTAGGGCAAGGCTTTTGACAAAGGGCAGAGGGAAGAGAATTCATAAACTACTACTTAAAGGACAGAGCCTTCGTAGAGCTAGCCTCAAATCCCATAGCTTGTTTTGGTCTTACTTTTTGAGTTCAAGATGAAAATCTATTAAATAATAGAATAGGATCTATATCAAAGACTATTTCAAATAGAATGCAAAGCTTTCAAATTGATTCCGTCAGGTGTGCCACAAGCTGAACTTCAAACCTGAAAAAAGAAATGAGTCTATTGCTCTTCGATATCGCAAAAGAGCCCTACTATAATAGATAAGAGAAGGTGACTCACTGCTCAGCTATCCTTTCGTTCTTTTTTCCGTCCCTATCTTTGTCATTCGCCTATTACAGCTTGCTTCGCACCGTTTCTCACCGCTGCGCGCCTACATGAAATTCAAGACTGATTCCTGGGAAAAGGAACACTTTTGCTAGATGGTATTTTACTGCGTAATCTCTTGACGTCTAGTCACTAATCTGATTAATCCTCCCCTCTACCTTTTTTCAACATTTGGTTCAGACAATCTGCTACTAGGTTGAACATAATGGGGGACAAGGGATCTCCTTGCTTTAATCCTCTTTTAACAGTAAAGTAGTTAGTCAAGGTACCATTGATATTCACACAGACCTTACCTACTACTAGTACAGCTTTAACCCGATGAGAGAGCTATTAAGCGTGTTAGAATTTGTAGTGAATTCGTAGTTCCTATCGATGTTATTTCTGGAGATTTGCTTCTTTTTCAAAAGAGGCGAGGAAGAAAATACATAGCAAGTTAGCAGCCACGTACTCAAGGACTCCAGTGGAAAGCTCTAGTTCTATACTTTTCAGAAAAGTGTTTTCGCGAGGAAGACTCGATTGGATTGAATGGAAATATTTACATATATAACGAAATGCTGAGCCCGATGAAACATATGGTTTGTGTCAGCAGCATATCTCATGGATGCAATTGGTACCCTATAAATCAAGTAGTACTCGAGTAAGTCTAGCATATGCTGGAATTGAGAATAAATAAGAACACGGTGCCCTTGCTCTTTCTGCTTCACCCTCATCTTATCCATCCGCTCCATGTTACCAGAAGCATCACAAAGCCGTATTAATCCTTCATCTCGAGTGGCTTATCTATTTACCTTTTCAAGAAACCTTTTCCTTCGTTGCGCGCCTATCTCAATACCTACTACTGAACTAGAAAGAAGCAATGCCAATGCAATTCCCCCTGCTAAGACCAGAGAAAGTCATAAGTAATGAGAATCTTACTATTCTTTCATTCTAAGTGCCAGCAATGACGACACGGCTATATTCTGATAATCAACTAATTCTAAACTGAAACTCTTCGAGCCTCTGGCGTGACTACTCTTTCCTTCTTATTTGCTTAGTACTCACCCTAGTCCTCCCAAGCCAATACCAATCTGGCAGCTTTCAAACTCACTAAAGTCAGATGATAGTTTAGCCTGTCAATGCCTATTTTCACTTTCCCTAGTAGAGAGAACGCCTAGTTCCCTCCCCGTTCTCCGTTTCTTCTTCTAGTTTCGTGACGTACCTATTTGACTTTTCCTAACAACTACTATTTCTTTACTTATACGTCGCTGAAACAACTAGCTAGGGGGTTGGAAGCATTTTGTTAGGTCCATAGGATGACGCTTTCTTCCCAAGCGTCGAAGAAGTAAAGTGTGAGTTCCGAGAAACTGCCAACACCTAGGCACGCGTATTCTTCTTCTATTAGATCAGCGGGACTCTATCCAGATCCAGCAACCAAGTAGTTAGAATGTCTTCCCTCGTAACTGAAATGCGCCGGGGTCCATACTCCGCATCTTGAAGGCCCTTCTTCCGGAATCTACTATTTTTTCTTGAGACTCGATATGATAGTGTCTAATCAACATAACGTTTCCTAGGCATCAACACAAATATTATTGACTGAGCAATTTCTTCATTGCAGGAGCCAACAAACACCAGCCCAAGAGATATAGCAGCAAACACTAGCACTAAACGGATTTGCTTGCATGGAAGGAATTTGATCTTCTAGAGTAAAATCCTATCATGAATGCAACTATAGATAATTGACTTGATTCACCTTTCCTTTCAATACCTGCATGGAGCGGGAATGGGGATAAGCTCCCGAACCAAATCTTATCTTTGCCTTGTCTCAGCACCAGTGTAAGCAATGGGTTCTAATTCATATAGAAGTATGATCTGATTAAACTCCATGTAAATAAACTTTCTAGAAAGAGAAAAGGTGATCAAGGTGTCAAAGCAGCACACAGTGGGCGCAACAGAACCTCTTAAGGCTTCGCCGTGGCAGATTTTGTCGAAATTACAAGGCAAGAAGGGTCAAATAAATCCTTATTCATGAGGTAGTTTGTTGTGCCCCGCCCGCCCCTAGCGATACATAAAATGGGGAAAGAAAGGAGAGAGAGGAAAGCGAGCTATTCCCCTTCCTCGCTCTTACGAGCAAGCTATTTAATTCCTTGCTTGAAACGATGAGGTTTACGGCAGCAAAGTGACAAAGAGCACCGAACGTCCTTCACGAGGGGGGATATTGGAATTCCTCTAAACCTTGGTAAGTGGGTTATGTGTTTTTTCGTAGCACGCTGGTTAGGAGCTTTGAGACTTGTGATAACGCTTACCGACCGCGGGTTTGTTTTAAGATCTTAAGGCAAGTTAGCGGCACTTTTTCATAACTAAAGAGGGAATGGGCGATTCCAAGACCAAAAGCACTGTACACAAAATAACAGATGTAAAGAAGAACAAAAGGCCTTGGATGCGTAATGGATCTTGAAGAACTATTTCCGCATCTCCCTGACCAAAACCCCCTACGTTAGGATTGCTTGTTAATGGTTGATCAAGCTTGATGGATTCACCCTCTGAAACAAGAAGTTCTGGCCCCTGGGGACGGATTGACGTCCTTCTGATGCATCAACTATGGGTATTTCATATCCACCTTTCTCTTTACGTACTATTTTGCTTACTATACCTGCCGATGTAGCATTAGAGACTGTATTGTTACTCTTGCTACCGTCAGGATCAATCTGGCCCCTTCCTCTGTTCCCACCTACATATATGGGATATTTGAAGAAGTGAATGTCTTTCTTCGTAGAAGGGTCCGGGGAAAGAATGGGAAATCAAATTTCACTATATTTCTGACCAGGAACAGGACCTATCACAAGAATATTTTTGCTATTGGGACGAGAACTCTGAAAAGAACAATTTCCTATCTTTTCTTGCAACTCCGGAGAAATACGATCAGCTGGAACTAGCTCAAAGCCCTCGGGTAAAATAAGAACAGCACCCACATTCAAACCCCCTTTTTTACCATTAGCAAGAACTTGTTTCAATTGCATATCATAAGGAATTCGAACAATGGCTTCAAATACAGTATCAGGAAGCACAGCTTGCGGAACTTCAATCTCCACTTATTAGCTAAGTGACAAATGGCACATACAATGCGTCCAGTTGTTTCTTTCGGCACAGCCATCGATTAATCCGATTAGCTCCATGCGTAAGACAAGTAGGGCAGCGCACAAAAGTGAGTAATTCTTGGTAGAGGCCGATTGATTGATTTATTCTATTGCACCAGCTTTCTAACTACGGCATGAGAGCGCAGGCATGTTAGTAGGTAAAAGCTACACTCCTGTCCTTTCAGGGAGGGAGCGCACCAATGAGTCTTTTCTATTGCACCATCGTAGGAGTTCAAGCGATCTATATCCGTCCGTTACGTCAACTCTGTTGGAGCGGGGTTTAGTACCCAAAGACGAAGAAGACGGACGGGGCACTTCAGAAGTGATGAAGCGGGCACCTTTTAGAGTAGCCTAGCGTTAATCCCTCGATAGACCTACACGCTAGCGAGAGTGTGTGCTGTTAAGAGTGCATGCATGTGTGCCAACAATGTAGCGTGCTCTTTCAGTTTGTGCTGGACTTGACTGTACTTGACTAAAGCTGACTGTACTTTAGTGTTTTATTATCATTTGGTCTTAAGTGGTGTATCTTTATCTCTTAAGGGTTTTCATTTGTGTGCGTAGTTCCGCTAAGTATTGCTATACTTCATATAAGTGTGCAAAGTGTTAAGATTTTCTCTTTTTGTCTTTTCCTTGTCGAAACAACTATTAGTAAAGAAGAGAGAATATTCTAAGTTTCGAAACGAATCGATCTCACACAGATAACACTCAGAACTCTTTCTATCCTCAACAGAAGCAGACTTAGCATTTGCTTACTTAACTTACTAAAAGTAATTTGCTATGACCGAAAAGAAAGAGGAAAGCGTTATCGCCATACTAGAGAAGCAGAATTTCGCTTCCTTGATTGGGCATGATGATAGCTCGCAACGATGATGTGACTTCTCTCTTTCTTCTTATAGATGGGGCAAGATACACAAGTACAGGGTTTTTCACTAGTGCATTTATTTTGGAGTAAGTACCTGGTCGGCTTTGAACCTAATAATTCCAAAATGGGGAGCATGTTCATCTTTGTATGACAGACCTTTCTTTCGGATATTCACTCACGGGTGCCCAAAAGAAAGAGAAAAGTCCCAATGTCCCTTCAAATCGATGTTGTCTAAGGAAGAGAACGAACCCAGGTGTGAGTTATGTGAGTTTTTTCGGGCAAGTTTGGAAAGTGTTTGTCCAGTGGATGAGAGTGCTGACTGGTATTATTTATATATATATAGAAATCTTCGTAGTTGGGCAGCTAGAGCAATCTTGCATGCATGATTATTTCTTCTTGGAATTCAATATATCTAAGAGCTAAGGCGCCCTACGCAGCCTAGAAGGATGTACACGATCTAGAAAAGGAGGCATAAGCAGACCAGCCTCAACGTTTCGGGACATATGCTATGAGATTGTTGAGGAAGAATAAATCATACAGGTGCTGTCCAAAGACGGTGTGATCTTTGACCACTCTGCAGCAATGTCTTCTCACTCTCCAAGACATGGTTTTTTAGCAGGTTGACGAGGTGAGTCATTAGGGTACTGGGTAGTGCTTGAGGGTAGGACAGTCTCAGCCCTTTCTCCTCTCTATCCAAACCTTTGGCTGGCGCTTTTCGGAACTTGTTGACTAGCCCCCTTAAGTTTGATCCCTCCCCGCTCATCTTTACTACTTCACAAGCTTTCCGAAAACTGGGGTAGGGTTCTCTGACCGGTGACCAGGTTATTGCTCTAAAGAAGAGATTGAAATAATAGGGAGGCAATAGAGACTTTCCTTTACACAGGGCCGACCTCAGTAGGCCTAGCTGGACGAGTGGATTCAGTCATGGAGTTGAGGCGCGCAGCGGTTAGTTGAGGTAACTGACACCTACTTTCCCTACTCCCAAGCAAAGAAAGCTCATCCTCTTACCCAGTCCCACCCAATCAAAGATATACTTTACCTAGTCCCACTCACTGTAAATGACCTAGTCGTCTCCCTAGTTAGTTCCAGGCTTCTTTCATTAAAGAGAAAGTCACTGACATCTTATAAATAAAGTCATGCTATGTGGCCTATGAAAACTGAATAAAGGAATACAGAAACTAATATCTATTATACCAGAAGGAAGAAGTCATCATTTCAGACATGAACTCATATCTCTGGCTCAAAGAATTCATATTATGTGAAACTTTCTTTCGCTTCACATACTAAATAGTCGTCCAATCCTCCCACTCTCCTTAAGCTCGTGAAAGAACTCACTTTTCTCTTCTTTCCCATTTATGATGACTTGCCGCAGATCTCAGATAAGTATCTCCAATACACCTATTGACCCAGTCAAACCTAATCAAGAAGGGCCTAATCAAGAAAGAAGGTATGTCCCCACCACGATTCCTGCGCTCCTTGTGACAGCCACACTCATTACAACTATACAAATAAGACAGACATGGTAGATTTCTTACTCACTCACATCCTCTCTAGACAAGATCAGGAACAGAATAAAGACATACCTCCTGCCCTTATGAATTCTAAACCAAAGAGCAATGTCAATCTTAAATCCATTCAATAAAGTATAGCCTTTCTTTCCTCTCCACGCCCTCTACAAGATTTGTCGAGCCAGAACACGGGCTACAGGAAGGAGCCAGAAAGCTACCTTTTAAACCAAGCATAAGCAAGTTAGCGTACCTCATTCCCTCCTTTCATTCTTTATCAGTTCCAGCCATAGCCGAAGAAGAGCCCCAGTCCTTTTGATGGATACATGCCCGCTCATCTTTATTACTGAACAAGCGGGTTCTATTACATAATCTATAACCATATTGATAAGTACATAATATCAACTTGATGACATATTTACATAATAGGGCACTTATCTATTTCAATATTTACATAATAGGTAGGTAATAGAAACTTCACTCATAATAGGTAGGTAATCGAGACTCTCCTTTATACAGGGCCGACCACCTAGCTAGCTAGACGAGTGGATTCAGTCATGGAGTTGAGGCGCGCAGCGGAAGGGGCAGCTCTTTTGCGTGGCCCGTTCAAAGTCTATACGCGGCCTGGCTTTCTTCATATTGGGACGTACCAGAATGTTTCACTATATTGATTGATTGGGCAGAGGACTCTAGTAAAAAAAACTCTTCCTCGAATCTTGGCAATATGGAAATACTATACCTGTGGCAGCACCCACCTAAAAAAGACCTTTCGGGAGCATACTTTGCTTTGCGCGAACAAAGGGTCGAAGAGATGTGAAAATACTACTCTCATTTGCTTTCCTTTCTTTCTCTTTTGAAAAAGCAGACCCACTTCATCTACTTGCTATCAGTTGCATAGACTACTATAAGGCGCGGAGCGTGGTGATCACACCGCTACGCGCCTCTGTTTCTTACTTAAAAAACAGGGGCGTAGCGAAAGGGCTTATTCTTTCTAATACGATACTAATTCCAGCAATTCTCCTTTCTTACATAATAATAGGGACATGCCTTACTTAATCGAAAGAGTTTCTGGACATCACTCTACTAGCATGTAGCGCACTTGGCCTTGTGGTTCAGATCATGTACTTTGGTTTGAAGTTTGGGGTAAAGCAATTACTTCCAACCCTTCGTTTGATAGAACAAGTGCTTTGCTGCGCACCTGTGGTATAGTTTATTTGTCAGTCCAACTACCCCTTATCTTTCTTCTGTGCGAGACCGGATGCCACCCAACAAGGAAGGAAGTCGAGTTTCCGGCTCTATAGAATGTAAATGAAGTGACAAGGAATGCACTCATATTTATTTCTCGAAATGGAAGGCAAGTTGTGCTCCCACTTAAGGAAGGGATTTACTTTCTCGAGCTGGGCAGCAGGAACTCTTTCCTATTCCTAGTTATTGAAAGCTATTATATATACTGTTATAAGTTCGATTTCCTCGTTTGTCCAGTTACTAGTGGAGCTGTACTATATGCATCAAGTGCTGCATAGTTGTCCATTACTTAATATATATGTGAAACTTGAATAGTGAATAAGCTAGTGTTGTGTGTGTGTGACGAGAATTGGTTCAGTCAGAAGATGTTTCCGTTCAACTAGCTCACATAAGTTAGTATATCTGGTGCAATAAAAGGCAAATTGAGAGGAACACCATGTGCCAAATTACAATATTTGCTACCAGAATTACGTTATTTACAAAAGTACCTTATATTATATATATGTTCATCCATAAGGTCGAGAAAATATCATGTAGGGGGATATCTATCGCTCAGTTGGTTAGAGCACTGGCTCAGTCGCGCCATAAGTCACTATTGGTTCGTTACGAACACTAACTTCACTCACTGGTATCTCACCCCGCCCGACACAGATAGCTTCTATAGTTTTGAGTTCATTGTAGCTGATCTACTGCTCTTAAACAACCTAATTAGGTGGTAAATTTTCACTAGAAAGCCACTTTCCTCTCTTTCTTTTTACTAAGCAAGCGTCACAAAGTGTAGTTAGTAAGGAAAAGTAGTTCAACTGATAGATGTATGTAGGGCCCCGGTAAAGGTAAAATAAAAAAAGGCATAGCATACATAGCTTTCATGGCTTTGAAAAGTAAGTGCTCGCTGCTCCCAACGCTGGTCTCGAGGCAACGCTTACTCCGAAAGGCAGGTAGGTAGCTTTTAAAGAGAAGTTTAATTCAAGTGAGGGCGCAGCAACTTCTAAGCAAGAAAAACAAAAGAATGCACAAATCGAACTATATATGAGTTTCTTAATTGATTAAAATCTATCAAAATTCTCGACGCGGTACGGTATAAGGGTTTCCAAATTGCTGTCTACTTTGCGGGTTCACTCTACGCACTTCTTCGACTTTCTATTTGATATCGAGAGGTCCTGCGGTATAACACGGACTGGTAACGGCTTTGACAACAACCTTCTTTTGGGAGTAGTACGGTAACCTATGCTTTTCAGCAAAGCTCATAGAAAAGCCTAAATCTCACATGAAGAAATCCAATGAGGAACTTTACCTGGAACCAGAGGCGGATCTTTCACAATAGAATAATTCCATCCCTCGACGGCTTCATTTATTCCACGTGTCCCATGCTTTAAGAGCTTAACTACATGAGTCGACGGATTTCCGGGCTACCTTTCAAAAAAGCAAGAACGCTAGAGCTGAGCTGTAAAGAATAATTAGAACGGAAGGCAAAGTAGTGAAACTCATTGTGTAGAGCCCAAGATATAGCCTGAGCCTGACCAACAACCGGGCTTTGGGCCACTGCAGTGGTGCGCCCGTCTAATGTGCCAAACTGATCACCAAATAGTAAGTACTATTATATTAGATTTTTGGTAACTCTTGATTATCATAAAAAAGTGCTGGTGTTAAGCAATCCAAGCACAAGCTGCTGGTAAATGAAAACGGAACTCCTATTTCTCAGAACAATAGTCAGAGAGAACTGCCTGACCCAGCTTTAATTACTTTACTCCCCTTTACCGAATCAAGTGACAGAACTGAGCCTACCAAGTTCACTTAAGCACCTAGCCCTAGCTATCTTCTCTGTCCTTTCATTCACAGTCCTTGACTCGATTGGGAAAGGTTATTCTTTCATATTCATAGAAGGTCCTTTTAAGAACGTTGAGGTTTAGGCTTTTTCCCATGCAGATTGGGCAGGATCGATAGGGGAGAGAGAGACAGTTGGCTATTAAGGTTCTAGTTTGTGGAGGGAAATGGAATAATGAGAGCATTTCCGCTCCACTCTAGTCTGTAAAAAGCTTTGTATAGGTCAGCTTTTAGAATCAAACCTCGTGATTTTTTGTTGCGCATTGAGTGAAAGACCTGGATAATGGTATCCACAATTGTGCGACCGGTTTGAAGGTACGAGTTGTTGGGTGTTAGGTAGTCTCATAACTTGTAACGTATAGGCATGGGAAAATCGAGGATTGAAAATGCGACTAGGCGTGCGTATTTCATAGTACAAAGCATGAGCTAGGGCTAGTTCATCTACTGAGAAGTAGAGATAGAAGTAAGGACTAGGTGTTTGAGCAGCACTGGTTCGAGGATCATCTAGACCGGCCTATCTTTTATTCTACTCAAGAAGTCCTTGAAAACTTCATCGATCGTCGGTTCGGTACTATTGGCACCACAACGTCCTTACCAAGTACTAAAAGACCAGTTGGCAATGAACAAAGCAAGGCGCGTGCGAACTTGTGGAGGTAAAGAAAGCTACTAGGGTAAAGCTCAAAGCATTCTTATTAGAAAACTGTGGTCTCCACGCTGACTTAGTCATTTTCCAAATCTAAAGAGAGATACGCCCCTGCTTGAGTCCTAACGTTAAGCCATGCAACCTCCAAAAATCCCCATCTCAGAACAATGAGTTTGAAAGGCTTGATTGGGAATAGAGCCGCTTATGCATTGCTAGACTGCGGGAGCACACACGGCTTTGTGGATCCTTCTGTATTGCAGGGCTGGGATCCCCTTGACTTTTTGATAAAGGGAGCTCAGACAGGCCTTGCGCCAGATGATGACCAAGCTACTCACATAGGAGAGTGATCCGCCCCAGATGAATAAGAAGAAGCAGGAGCTTCCTTACGCTATGCCTTTACAAAAGCACCAAGAGTAGCTACTCCGACAAGAGCAGAAAAGGCACCAACATCGGTGATTAGTAGGGATTCTACCAGTTCAGGCATCATTCTAATCATCAGATAGGGAAGCCTGGAAAAAAGGCAGTTGAGAAAGCGCTCTTGTTAGCAAAGTAATGTAGAGTCCACTTGCTTTATTTGAACAAGAAAGATACCCGAAACTAGCAATTCTATTTCTCTTCTCGATAGGCACTATCAATAAGAAGAAAGAAGTGGAATCACCACAACTAAACCGGTGAGCAAAAGAAAGGGATTTCTCATATTTCAGTTAGTAGGGAAGGGTCCGAAGGAGAAAGTAAACCAGTTTCAAGAGATCCTAGGCAGAAAGCAATTGTTGGATAGTTTAATAATCCCTATAGGGTAGTTTGAGCTTTAGGGTACCTACATAGGTAGGCAATTATAGGGCTCATAGGAGGTAGGACAGAGAATAGAATTTCGCCGGCGAGATGAGTCTGGGAAATTAGGGCTAGAGGGTGAGCTTTAGCACGGTTTACTGAGACTCTGTTCTGTGATAATTAGACGAATAAAATCTCAAAAGATTGGTTCCTGGACAAGGTCCTATCCTAGGCTTAGAGCTGAGCTAGACCCGTAACTTACTTCGGAATGATTTAGAGAGCTGGCATGATTAGAGCTACCTAAAGGCACCCTTGGTTCTAGCAGGTTTCTAGGCCGACTATCACACTGTAGGCTAGGATTTACATTTCCCCTCTAGGTTGACTCTTCGCTAGGCGAGCGAAGTGAGGTGAGGGTCCGAAGGAGCTTACAATAGTTGATTGTTAGTCGATCATATTCCACTTCTTCGTCTTCTGCTGGAACTCTTTTCTATTCTATGCTATTAGAAATTGTTACCCGTCACAACTTGCATGATTAGGACAGTGTAAAGGCGAAGCATCCTACTCCTGCTACCCTCCTCGTTGACTTAAGATAGGACTACGTTAAACCTCAGGCAAGGATAAAGGGCTAGGGTCCGTAAGGAGCTTTCTATTCCGACCGGTAAGACTTTCTATAGTTGACATGCAGGGTCCTCTAGTCTTCGTGTCAGTACCCATATATGCTCTAGTCCCAGTACCCCTTGCAGACAGTTCTATTCCATCGAGTTCCAGGTACCCTCAACTTCGTCGACCCTCACTTCGCGCGCCTGTGGTCGCCTCACCTCATTTTCTGGCCCTCTCTCTGCCGAGCCTCTTGGAGTGCATGCTGTGCTAGGGGTTTGATTCCCCAGAAGCCGTAGGGTATTCCCCGTGGGTGGGAAAAGAGAAGGAAGTCAGTATGACCTTTAGCTCGTTGGAAGGAATCCGTAGCGGCATTTACAGTAAAGTAGGATGCTTCGATTCTCTTTCAGTCGACTAAGCAGAGCGTTTACGGGGTTCTAATTAGAATGATTGTCTAGACAAGCCTATTCGATATTAATGCTGACCCGCGGGCACTTTCTTTGAGTTGAGCTAGTTGCTGGAAGTGTGAGAGCTCAGTACCTATAGTTGATTCAGGCCCAATGGGATCAAAGCCTTGTATAAGTAAAAGTTTGTCATTTTTCGACATGACCATAAGAAGTTCCATCTATATCTATAATAGGATAAAACAAGCGCTTCGGGCACAGTCTGAGAACTCCTTCTCCGCCTCTCTCTATATGGTTGCTCCGTTGCCGCTGTTAATGCCATATCAGTAACCTTAGCTATTGAATCGGCTGGAAACGGAATAACACCAGTTAGGTGGCTAGCTAGAAGCATTCCAGGCTAGGTATTGTTGAGCGGATTCTTTTCATGTGCAGCAGCTAGAGAGAATGGCCTAAAAGCAGTACGGATTCGGACATGGGAGCATTAGGCGAGCGAAGTGAGGCGACCATAGGGAGGGCTGACACGTTGACTGCCTTCGATACTAGAAAAATAACCCAAGCGGTCTAACCCCCGGGGCGGACCCCAACCGAAAGGCGCTAGACGGACTAACGGCAAGCGAGATAAAGAAAGCAGCTGGCCCTATGTGTTAAACCTTGCCGCGGGAGATATCCAATGAGAATAAAGAAAGTTTTTGGGCAAGACAAGAAAGAAACTCGCCCTTGGACACCAAGGGATAAGAGCTGATTGCTGGCGATGACTTGGTGAAGGGAATCTATGAGAGAAGGTTCTCGAACAGGGTTCCGACCGAATAGAGCACGGAGCCAACGAGTTCAGTCGAACAAGGCGACCATAGTACGGTCTAAGGGCAGGATCAAGCTTGAAAGGAATGGACGGGCGTAGGCAACATAGTGAACGCTGCAACTAGATATGAGATCGATAAAAGACAGATGTCGAGAGAAACTGTTAGACTTCTGCGTTGCGAAGAGAGATCGAAGACGAAGATTTTCTGACGCAGTGCGGGCACTGGATGGAAAAGACAGATAAAGGAACAACCCACCGGAAAGGCATACCTCAAGGAGCACCAATCTCCCCCGGCAAAGATCTATCTGCACGAAGCCGACCTATGGATAGAAAGAAAGATGCAGGAAAGGCGAGCGAAGTGAGGCGACCACAGGGAGGAGTGTGAGATAGGCAGTAGATGCAGGCAAAGGCCTAGCTCTCATCAGACTTGATTCACTACATGCTAGCGTGGCTTAAAACAAGAAAGACCCGGATGCAGGTATTCACATTAGTGAGTAATTCTTTCCTTCTTAATATGGCGATCTACTTTCCATCCTCGCCGTTTTCTTACGATCACGAGGAACTTCAAGTTACACTCTATGTCTCTGTTTCTTCTTTTGTGGGTTTATCCGTGTCGATCCTACGTTCCGGAAATCAATCCATACTAAGGAAGAATGCCAAACGATAGAGTATGGAATTCTCACTGGACGTGAAACGCCAAACCATGGATTTGAGTGCTATCTTATCTCGCCTATCCTAGAGTGATTAGTGAAAGAGGAAGTGCTTCTTATTCCCCGACCGGGTGACATGTTATATAGGACCAGTGAGAGTATGTGAGTCAGACAAAGACTTTCTATTTGACCATTCCCAGCCGGATGGCCAAGGAAAGCCATCAGCTAGTTCGAATCATAGATGTAGAGATGCAAACCAGTAAAAGGACGAATGAGGAGTGCGAAACGAGACTCGAGGCGAGGTGAAAGGAGCGATTGTTCGGAAAAAGGTAGAAGCGCTGATCTGGTACCATACTAGTGACAATCATCTGTTTGTACTTTACCAAACTTTCGTAATTAATTATTGGATTTCTGCGCCTTCTTTTTCTTAGGATTTCAAACATACAAAGCAGGAAATACTTTAGACTTATTGGACGGGTGGTTCCCATAAAGAGTAATTATGCCAATAACTTCTTATCTGAGGGTTTATCGTCCATACAAGTTTCACATTGTATTTAGGCTGCTCTTTTGACTTTCTCTACTCTCACGCCTTATTGTGCGAGCATCTCTGTGCAGGTAATCCTAAGTCTATAATAAAAAGTGAATTTGTTTGATAAGACCACTTGGCACCTTTTTTTCTACTCCCCTATGATGAACCATTAAGCATAGCTCCATGCTCTTCAAGTCATGTATCACTCCGTTCTTCTCCCCAGTGAAATATAAGGTTTTGAGTTTTCATGTAAAGGTACAGTGGACTGAGATCTTCAAACCAGGCATTTCCCAGTATCATGTAATACACACCCACATAACTCCGTTTACTCAGATCAGACTGCAAATTTTCACCTTGCACTTCACAGTCGACTCCCATGCATGACGCACCACATTCCATCCTTTCACCATTTATTTTACACAGCTAAGTCAACTAGCATTGGGGCAGTGTAAGTTATAGGTAACCCAAATGCTTTTGATACTTCTTAGTCTAGTACACTGGGAGTGGAAATTAGCCAGCCCTATTAGGAATATTAAAGCTTGATGGAAAAATAGAAATAAAAAGGTACAGGATAGATCGTATCATAATCAGCTTCAACACATACTTTATTAACGAGGAGGCCATACAAACAAGCCCATACATACGGATTTCATGCTGTTTAACTACACCTGCCTTTACTTTAATAGCGGACGTAAGATGCTCTCCCGAGTTACCCATTTATTGAGTTGCAAGTTGATGAAATTCCAGAAGATGCACTTTCCTACTTCATTTACTGCTGACCTGCTACTCTTGAAAAGAAATTGATTTCTTTGCTACGGTCAAAAATATTTTATTTCACTCATTTAGTGCTGGGGATGCGGACAGGCGTGGAAGATGAACATAAGAGATGAGCAGCTCGTACAAGTGTAGTATTGGTTAGTGTGCCAGAATGCCTTATATATGGTTGAATATATGGACTTTCTTGGATAGCTCATCTCATTTGTCAATGCATATTGTCGTTAATAGTGTGTTTTAATACTTGCTTAAAATTACTTGGTTTATTTCATCATATGAATGGAGACTAGGAAGGGATGATTTACATACAAGAAAGACGCCTTTACTGGAATTCTATATCGATACCAAACAAAGCTAACGTTTTGCCTAGCCGACTCGGTATTTACTCTACAGTCGGAGAAAAGAGCTTACCTTCTTTTTATGTATATTACCTGGGGACGCAGTTACTCGAAGAACATTCTTGCTTTGGGAGTTGCTCGCTACTATCTATATCCCACTATCTATCCCCCTTCCCTTGTAGATGGAATATCGCTTTCTGGCCCCGGACCTACTCCAATTGTCAAATCCTAAGATCTTCCCTTTTGGTTCGTAACAGACGATACACGTATCCTTTAACTCAGTGAGTAACTACCTTTTGTTTCACTCGTAACATTATACGTTACTCACTGGTAGGAAGCTCGGACTTACTTTTATCACGCTTTTCCGCTCCTCTGAGGACTGAAAAAGTCAGACATATGTATGCCCATAAGCAACTGTACTACTCATCAGACTTTGTTAGACTGTACGGCTGAATCCAAGGAGCAGGGACTAAAGTACGGTAACCAAGGCAACTGAGAATCAAGACTCTGTACAGCTTGTTTGATAGTAAATCTGCCGTGTTATTGAGTCAAGCAATATCTATGATAGCAGGCAAAATGCAATGTGGTAGATTTCCTGACCTAAAAAGATATGGATCAATGGGGGCGGGCCTCTTTCGTACGCCAAGACGGCTAGCTTGTATGTATTTGCTACGCCCTCTTCAATTACTTTAATTGCCAACCGGCTTTTTTACTGAATTTCTTGAGTCTTTTCTTTCTGCAAACCTGCTGTCTTTCCATAGACTTGGGGATTTCATCATAGGAGGAAGTCTCGATGTACAGGTACCTGACTGAAAGGTGTGTGAATTTCCAGGGAATAGAATATAATAGCATTGGCTTAGGCTTGGCACTCAAATCCCAGCCTTGCATAAAAAGTAAGTAGCTAATTTGATAATAAGTTGGTGAACATGCGCAATTATCGAATTTTCATCTATTTCGTCGTGCATTTTTTCTCTGACAAATGAGCCATTTGACTTACGCCTTTTATGATATTACGTGAGTTTGGTACCAAAACCACTTCTAATGAATAGAGATTTAGCTAGCCCACTCGAATAGAGTAGACAAGATAGAATGTTGCATATTTCCATATGTATCTATTTTGATACTAAGCCCATCTCCTTTGGCAGAGTCAGTATTAGGATTTCGTTATTTGACTAGTGAAGCTGAGCCAATTTACATTTCATATGAATGAAGTAGCCCTTTTCCTATAAACTCTGCTGCGACGAGTAAGGATTTGAACGCTGGCTGCTTGTCTTTTATCATATAGAGTTATTTTGGATATCTGTGTTTATTTCTTTGTTACTCTGTCCGACCGAGAGAAGAATGGGAGACCCACCAGCTCCATTGGATTCCTTGCTTGCTTGCTTTTTCCAAGAAACGGAGGGCAACAGCGCAATTGGGCTCAGCAGTTCTCTCCTGCAGCTGATACTATTGGCTAATTCAGTGTAGAGTTAGTAGGTCAACCTTTACCAGAAGTGCAGCTCCATCCTATCCGGCAGCAAGCATTCAGTAGTCAAATTCTTATTCAATGAGCAACAAGTAGCAACCAAGCTTAGTAAATAGAATAGACGGTTACGCTTTCGCTCTAAACAAACGAACTTATTCTAAGTGTATCTCTCGAACAACGTTATTCGCTAAGATAATAATACTTGGTTTAGTAACGGCAATATGAAATGCCTATCTCCCTTGCTTGTTAGAAACTAGCCCTACCTAGGTAGATTGGATCACATCAAGTAAGAAGAAAGCGGATGTGCTAACAAAAGAGTTGAGTAGTATCTTGGGCTTATAACAAAAAATCAAGGTCAAGTTTGATGTAACATAAGTAGTCTAAGAATATGCTTTTTCTTAACTAGAACCGTATTGCCGAAATAGAGTATTGCCGAGTATTTGATCTACCCTCCCTTCCTTTACTACTTGGGTTCGGTTCTCCTTCCCTTTCATCGGTTTTCTACTCTACTGGGCCAGCGATTGCCTACTACCAACAGTTCCGTACATACTTCAAAGGTGCGCAGCAAGGAAACACAGTAGGAAGGGGGTCTTTGACCCATGAATTCTCCTTGTTGCAAATGCCCACTATATATTCGGAAATGCGTAGGAAAGAAAATTCTGTACTTGACCGCTCCGGTTAATACTCACTCAATGAAATTTCTCCTACTTAGTTGACTTCTCCTTTGTGCGCACCCGGAGGGTAACCTATCAAAAAAGAGTCTTGTCTTCGTACGCACCCTGAGGCTTCATATCATAGGCTTCCCTCTAAAGCAACGTTAGTACGTAGTGTATCGCTCGTAACGCCAAGACTCGCTTATTCAAAACGCCTTCTTTGTTCGTAACATTAGTAGTTACGAACCAAAAGCTGAGCGCCTACTCACAGAGTGTAAACTCCTCTCCTCTCCAAAGATGCTCCTGCTTTCTCTGTTCGTAATCTTGCCTCTTCTGCTAATCCTGTAGTGAAATCGTAATAGGTACGGTTTGTTTCTGTTTTCGAAGTATAATAGGAAGAAAAGTCTTTAGCTTGAGTTATTGAACAAGCAACTACTCTAAAGCATAATTAGTCCGCCCGCGCAGCATAAGTTTGATCACCCGTCAGTGAGTCCGCTTTTTCGCCCGGTCTTGTAAGACTTGATTCAACAACACTACCTGCTGGTGATTCTACTGCCCCATTTATAGGTAGGTTTTTTGAATAGTGAGGCGCGAAGCGGTGATTCTCCTTTTTATATTTTACCACCAGATAGTCAAGGATGGATCTTGACTCTTTGAGAGTTTTTTTGAGTTCTATTTATAGGAAGGAATCTTCTTTACTAGGGTGTAATGTTTCTGTTTATAACCTATAGCCCAATTCCAGGATTATAACCGCGCCGACACATCCATATTTAATGAATTCCCCTTACTCGGTTTAATCTAGATCGCTATCAGGTCTGCTCGCATCAACGCTTTCAGTTACTGAGTAGTTTATTGCTTTCTTTGAAGCTGAAGCAGCAGATTCTAGAATAGCCCATACTTCTGTCGGTTATTGTTGAAATGCCTAGAGATAATAGCTTATTACTTGATTGACGTAATTATAGCTAGTTTCTTGAAATAATACTAGAATTCATTCATTTACTTGAAGTTTGAAGGAGATTCCCCACATAAAATAGCTTTTGTTATAGATTGAATTGGTGTTTACTCGGAATTAGTATTTCCTATTTCCTACGTGTATCTTTTCTACTAAATAGCGGCACTTTCTTACGGCCGAAAATAATATTCTTTTCTTTCTGTTATTGCTTTTGCTCGCCCACCATTAGTGAAATCTCTATCTGAATAGCCAGCCCGTAACGTAACATTAGCTAGAATCTGCTACTCGTTCTGTTCATGCATTTACAACTCTTAACCCTTTCTATTTGCCGTTGCTTCCTAGCTTTTGCACCCGAAAAAACGAACTTGAACTTACGGAAATTTCATCATACTTAACAGTTTGTGACAAATATACAAGCTCTCGTCGAAAACCGAGTACTGGCGCCCCCCTATAATAGTCTTGTGCATTCTGCACTTTTTGCCGCATATTATGTAAAAAAAGAGTTTCTGTAGTTATCGTTCCGTTAGTGCTGCGAATCAAGAGTCAAGTGCATACCTAGCTGGACCTTATTCGAAAAAGAGTTGTCCTATCAAGAGTATTAGCAAGTAGTAAGGTAAGCCAGTATTCAGTAGTTTGCTTTCCCGTTACCAGCTAGAATCAAAATACTCCAATACAAGTAGGCAGATTGAAAGTAATAAGTGAAGAATTGAATATCAAATAATAGGCCCGGGCTCTCTTTTACAGAATATTTCCTCATATTTTAGTTAGGTATTTACCTTTTTCATTTCCTACTATATAGAGGAACACACACTCATTTTTATATAGGAAAACTCATTAGGCATTGTGCTTCGTTCGCACAAGCAAGAACAAGTCTAAACGAAGTAAGTCAAGGCTCATCGATCAAACTCAAGATGGGGTTGGTGTTGTTGATGTATCGCTTTTTTGTTTCGCTGCTAAGTGGCGATTGGATGTTGAGGCTTTGTTTTCTTTGCGCTAAACAAGGGATGGCCTTTGATAAGAAGTGACATGAAGCCCGCCCGAATAAGGAACAATGAACGAACTATTGTCATTTTATGAAAGTCACACAATACTCAACAGTTGAAATCTGCATCCTTCACTAGCTTCACGGTTCAGAGAGAGATAGGAGAGGCTTTTCGTTCGCAACATTAGTAGTTACTCACTGGGTCACAACCCAAAACAAGAAATCCTAGGGAACACAATCACAGCCATAGCCAAGACCGGCCCAAAAGAGATGACAAAAAAGGGAACAATCATAATGCTCAAGCGATGAAAGCCAGACAGCCAGCCAAGGTTGATCTTCTTTCTCCTTCTTCTATTATCTCTCCACCCGAAGCTCCGCCCTCATAAAGAAGTTCGAAAGCAAGGGACACCTACCATTTTATTCAATTATGAAATTCAAGCAAGCAAGATAGTACGTGTTAATGGAGATTTATAGCATCATTCAAGTAAATACAGATTAAGATCGTAAAAACATAAGCTTGTAATATAGCTACACCTAATTCCAGACCGGTTAATGCAAGAACTATAAATAAAGGACCAAGATCTCCTATGAAATAAAAAATATTATTCATAAAGAGCATAGTCCAAGCAAACCCACTTAAAATCTTTACTAAACTATGACCGGCCATCATATTAGCAAATAGACGTATTCCTGAGCTTAATGCACGAAAACAATGAGAGATTAGCTCTAGGAGTACTAAAAAGGGTGCTAACGGAAGTGGGACTCCTGCGGGTAATAAGAAGCTAAAAAAATGAAGCCCATGTCTTTGAAATCCCACTATAGTAATGCCTATAAAAAGAGAAAAGGAGAGAGCCAAAGTAATGAGAAAATGACTTGTCACTGTGAAGCTAAAGGGTATCATACCCTGAAGATTACAAAATAACAAAAAAGTAAAAGTGACCAGGATGCAAGGGAAAAACTTTTGTTTCACATTTGCGGAAGGACCACCTATTTGTTCGTTTACCAGGTTCAGCACGAAATCATAAATAAGCTCTACCACGGATTGCCAAGCATTTGGCACTAACTTTCCCCCTCCCTTTTTCGTTACAAGCAAAATCTGAAGTAGGACCAACCCGAGAGTAAGCAGCATAAACAAGGATGAATTTGTGAATGAGAAAAAAAAGTCTCCTATTTGAATAGGAAGCAATGGGAAAATTTCAAATTGATCCAGCGGGCTGGCGGGCCCTGAACCAGCGGCATCTATAAACGGGGCTATGATATCCGATAGTGACCCACAATCTAAGGGGGAGTCCCAAGGAGCATTTGGAGCAGCTGGTTCTGGAAAAGGATCCATGGGCGGAGCTGGATCAGCAATCGTAGCCACGGGGGTTGGTTCCGCCAAACCAACGGGCTCTGGATTATTCATGCGTGCTACAGCTTCTTGTTTTTCTGACAATTGATCTAACAGAGAGTAGTGTTCGTTCATCGTATCCTTCAATTTGTTTTCGGCGTCTTGTAGCTCTTTATAGAGCACTTGCCGCCTCTCTTGCACTACAGCCTTTTCAGCCGCAGCTCTTGCCGTTTCGATAGCCGTTGTCACAAGATCGCTTTTAGCCATAATAAGCTGTGATTCAGCAATCTTGCTCTCTATTACATTCTGATAGAACTGGTCCCTTAGGACCTGTAGAGTTTCAGCATTTTCCATTTCAAATACTTTCCTTTTTTTTTTGCTTTTGTTCCCTCGCCCGGCGGAAAGGCCAGCGCTGGAGAGAATTTCTGGTTTTTTCACTATCGGGTTCTCTCGACCAGAGAGTGAATATTCTATTAGCGTGGGTTCTACCAACGAAAAAAAGAACTTTTTTGATTTTGCGGGCCACACCCAGACTCTGACTTCAATGGTGGGAACAGCCTCAGTACTCCAGGGTGAACATGAAAAAGAGTTTTCTCAAAAAATGAATGTATGATAGTGGCCCTCGGGGGTGAATTTCGTCACTTTTTCTCTTGTTTACGCGGTGATCTTACCCTGTACGTAGTCTATGTCTGGGGAGGTGGAGAGGTCCCCCACTTCGATTTCCGTCCCGTTAGCATCTACGATAGGAGAGTTGGGATGACTCCTCCGTTTCGGTCCGGAGCCGGACGGAGACCTACAACCCTTGCTTGTGGACCAGCTGCGGAGCTCACCTTTGTTCTATTGGTTTGGTGCTTTCTACCAAGACGATTTCTTTATACCCATCAAAGAACCTCGAGATGCGAATCCACGAAAAACGATATATATGAGAAATGCGAAAGAACTCATCATCTACTCCACGAGGGCGACCCGTGTAAATACATCGGTTTCTGATTCGTGCAAAGGGACTCTTTCTTGCTTGGCAACTTGGACAACAACGAACGAGGTTTTTCCCGCATATCAGACGGAAGATCAGTATCTTGACAAAGGCTCGAAGAGTTCGTCTCAATTCATTTGCAAGCAATCTACGTTTGTGATCTCGTATAATTTCGCTTATCTGACATCAACCTTAGTTGACATCAACCTCATCTTTTTGCAAAAAGCCGCTCCACAGTAGTAAAGTCTCATCTTTTGTGTTGGCCGAAGTGCAAATAGTCACATTGAACCCTCGAATATGCTCGAATATCTCGAAATGCTCTTCCAGTTCAGGGGAGAATTCTAAAAACTCCGTTTCCATAGCAAATTGAATGGAATTTTCCCGTATTTCGACCGGATAATCTAAAATAGACATTACTGTAAAGATTCTTACCAACAAATTGAACATTCCATGCCCTCGGACAACGCTTTGTCGTGACAAGTTACTTACATATCCAGTGTCTTTTTTGGACCCCAAGAATGGATTGGATCGAAAGGACTTTCCTGCTTTGAAATCAGGGCCCCTGCTTTTCCGTATGAATATCTGACCGCACAAAACCTCCGTAGCCAATTTCCAAAATTGGACTCTGAAATCAGAGACTCCTGCTTTTGGTACTAATCTTATTTCAAAGGATCCAGGAACTTCCATAACATTGGCGTAATTCTGTTTTAGCAAGAGATCCTGACGTAATATATCTTCGTAATGAAAATGGAGTGGAAACATCATGGCCTTTCTTCTTTTTTCTTCTTATACTCTAAGGGTGGAATTTCACCCCTCGAGTACTTTTTTTCTATCTAAAGAGAAGAACGATGAGTGGTAATTCTCTCACTCACGTCGTGTCGGAAATGGCTGAGGATTTGCCTCAAAAACAAAGAATAGTGGGATTGGTCGTCTGTTTGAAGCAAAAGCAAAAGGCGCGTAGCGTTCTTTTGTTCGTAACATTAGTAGTTACTCACTGGGCTAAGATAAAGGCGCGGATTCCACTTCAAAAAAGAAAACACACTATATACGAGAAAAACCAACCAAACAAAAGATCACCAAAACACACTCTAGTAGAGAAAAAAATACACTATTGTAGAGAAATATGAAATGAAAAAGAAGACAAGAAAAAGGCGCGTTGCCTAGCAGAAAACGAGGATATTCTGTGCATTTTCGAGATACCTTCGCCTTGGGATGGCGCTTGAGCTCTGATCGGAGCGCTTGGAGTGGGAGGAGAGAGAGGACGGAAAATTCCACCTTAAGAGCATGATTCTATACTGGGAAATTCGTCCAAGAAGTTTCTGCTTTTGCGGAGGCCCCCTCATGGAGAGCCACTTAATCCACCGTTTTGTGTAGGAGTAGGTCAGACATCTTAGGTAATTCTCTATGCATTGGTTCACTCCTCTCTCCTCTGTCCACGGACTGAATGAGGAAAGGGCTGAAGTGAGCCTATTCGGTGATTAAGTAAGGAAGATAGGGGCCGCATCCTGCTAGTCAAGAAAAAACTCTCCCTGCTACCAGCTCTCCCTATCTAGAAAGTATCGCTTCTTCCCCTTCTTCTCCTTCTTCTTTGATTTGTAGGACAACCTTAACACATATATATATAGATATTGGCATCGTAAATGACTAGCAATGGAAGGGACGCAGGTTAGCAAGAACATCATAGTCGGCTGGCAGCTTCTCCGCCCGCTGTTCTCTTTCTTCATGGGGTCTTTCTCTCATCCCAGGACGAGGTATACTCCCCAGGGCTATCCCCACAGTAACTCTGTCCCGAGGCATCTGAGGTCCGGGCAGGACCTTCTTGGAGCGCTGCAATATGTTGTTTTCCAAGTGGCAAAGTAACAGGTAATCTCTCAACATTAGGGTGGCTGTCTGTGATGTACATCATATTGAAAAATACGCCATACAGTTTCGGGTGGTGCTATGTATCTGCAGTCAAGATAATCTCAAATCTCGTCGATCTCGGTATGTTCATTGTTTTGCTCCTTTTGTTGCTGTACTTGGTGATTATTACTTGCTCTTTCTAACGCGAAATGATAGTTCGCTCACGGCCCTTGCAAATGTATTAAAATAAGTATTTTCCCATGGTTGATGTATGGCATAGAAGACCTAGCAACACAAACAAGCAAAGCGAAAAAAACAAATAGCGCCAGCATTGGCGCATCGTTGGAGTACTTAATAATAGCAAAAAAGCTCGCCCTACTATGATAGGCATACTTGACTTTCGTCACTGGCCTCTGGAAGCCTTTATGATAAGTAACATTTCTATTCATTTGCACATGGATAGCCACCAATAAAAGCTTCTCATTCATACCTAAAAGAGGGCAAGGTTGATCGGTTAGGACATCACTCAGTATGCTGTGACATGAAATAATACAGGTACCACCCCAATTCAGTGAACCGTTACGAGGCAATGCTCGATCGGTACTTTACCATAATTGAGTGTTTGTTCCAAACCCTCAACTGGAAATCTTTGTCCATCAAATCACCGAAAAGGGCTGTCCTGGCGAGATTTTACCATCACGCGGTACGGGTACCAGCTAGCAAAGGGGAGCCAATGGTCTCTTTTCTTCCGGCCTCTACTCTATGAGTGGGATAGTGGTGCTCTAACAGCTAGTGGGGCTATAGAGGGAAATGCACAAAAAGAAAAATACATTATTTAATATATATTTGGCGATAAATAAAAAGAAATAAATAAGTTAGTTTAATAATAGTTCGGCTGATCAGTAAGCCAATATGCATTTATAAGGGGTAAGCCCTAACGGGCCGAATGGGTCTATTTAATTTGTACCAGTAAAGGAGCCGATCTAACCAATCCTTATCAGAAAAATGAAAGGGTTTAATATCATATGAAAACCCTTTCAAGATGTTAGGGGAACTTAAAGGAAGAAAAGCAGTACCAATCCGCTTCAAAGCTTCAGTCCTAGCTAGCCTATCTTCGACGTAAGAACCGATCGATGAAGAAGATAAAACTGAATGAAACAAAGTAAGGTAACGAAAGCAGGTATAACATCTACCTTTAGGTCAGTCTGACAAGAAAGCCAGTCTGGAGTTGGAGTAAGGTCATTCATTAGGCTTAGGCGGGCAAGTAAGCCAGTTCCAATTCCAAGAGATGTTCCTGAACTATAAGGGGGATATCTAGTAAGGATACCCTGTCTTTCTAGTTTATTTGCCTCTAAAAGGTTTCCAGCATATAGCGAGAAGTATGTTATAGATTCCTCTATAACCCGGCTATGCCCTTTTTAGAATCTCTACTATTCAATATAAAAGAGCTTCCCTTGTTTTCAATATAGTGATTTAGGTCCTACTGTTGTACTATCATTAAGATGTTTACGAAGAGTAACTCCAGCGAAGCAGCTCCTTTTGTAAGGATACTCGGCATAAAATAAGAATAAACTCTACAGTAGTGTTTTTTTTTCTTTTTTTTATCATAAATAGGGTGTTTTTTTTCATTTCATTGCGTTAGTTGAGAAGCGGACCGAGCCAATGTGATCCCTGGATGTAGCTCTGCGGAGTTTGGGATCCGGTAATCGCTGTACGCGTAAGATGAAGGCAGAAATGATCCAAAAGATATATGCTCAACACTGGATCGTTTGGTGAATGCCAAATAAGTAAAGAAAAGGATGCATTGCGGGCTAGTTTTGTTAAGGAAGGAATCACCTAAGAAATCAGTGTTTTCAAGGCAAATTCAATACCAGCGTGACAAGAAAAAAGAATAGGTTTGATTATGTTAGAAGGAGCAAAATTAATAGGTGCCGGAGCAGCTACAATTGCTTTAGCGGGGGCTGCCGTGGGAATTGGTAACGTTTTCAGTTCCCTAATTCATTCCGTGGCCCGAAATCCATCATTGGCAAAACAATTATTTGGGTATGCCATTTTGGGCTTCGCTCTCACCGAAGCAATTGCACTGTTTGCACTCATGATGGGCTTTTTAATTCTATTCGTTTTCTAAAAAATCTTTTCTGCAAAAAAAGAATTCTTTGGTGTGTGTAGTTTCTCTGTCTTCCTGGGAAGGCAAATAGAGAGTACGAGGCTCCCCGAGCAAGCGACGGGAGGAAAGAAGAGTGGGTATGCGGGCTTCTTTCACTTGAGTTTTTGTTGGTGACCTGGAAAGACATGGAGGAAAAAATTGACGTAGGAGATGCGGCTTTCCCGTTTAAGGAATAAAAGCCGACTCTCCTTTTAGGTTACACTAGCTTGCTTTACCGCTCGATGAACTGTGCGTAAGACTGCTTGCATCCTTGTGATGTGTTTTTGAGAACCAGGCATGAGCAGGAGATTTTTGAATACGTACGTACCGGAGGAGAACGACTAGTAGCCGTTCCTTTCCGTCGTTCTATTCGAAAGCAATGACTTCACCTGAGTAATTTCGTATGTATATTCTATAAAGCCTTTTCTTATTCACCAGCCGCCTATCCTGGTAATTCGTATTCTGAAGAAGCTTGTCCAGCCAAGAAATCAGAAACTTCCCTAGTGACGGATTTCCCAATCCGAGTACAAATACTAAGTTGAGTATTTCTTTAGGTCTAGATCCTAATATTGCTATCCCAAAGGCAATATCTCAAAGGGGGCTCCGTAGGTCAAGTAGCAAAGGAGAATTCCCTATAAATATCGACAATTACCTAAGAGCCTAAGCAATAATCCGCCATTTTCGTATTGTAGAAGTCTACCGCTCCACTATTAAGTTCCTTGTTGAATGTAGAACTCAAGTCCTTAAGAGAGGTATTAGAATGGAGTATACCACAGTAGGGTAAGCATTTCAAATTGGTAGTAAGAAATCGTGCATCACATCCTCCCCAACTCGCCTTTACCGTATGGCTAGAGAAGAGAAGTGTATAATTCTCCCTATCCCTTTCTATTTGTAATCGGGAAGCTTATAGGTTTCAGCTTGAGACTCAAAGGTTGTTCGCCTTTGGTCGGCTTAGTTACCGCGAGCGACCCCATCGAAGCAGGAGCGAACCCGGGAATAAAAACGCTCACCCTTCAATTTATGCCCGAGCAAAAGTATCCTTACTTGCATGTCCAATGTCCCTAGGGTCTAATTGTAAGTTCAAGCATGTCGCATTAGGGTGCCTATGTCAGGTTGGGTTAAGTACAGCTCAATAGGATAACTTATATGATAGGATTATAGGAATACCCGACTGTCCATTCAGGGCAGAAGTCAGCTGAGTTCAATACGGGAAATTTCGTGTTCTCAGGTCTAAAGTTCCGAAAAATTCTTGCACGAATCTTAGAAACTCCTTCCTGGAGGGAGTTCTTCTCAGTGTTTCGGACGTAAAGCATTCCGCCCCCTATTAAAGTTTCTTATTCGTTTCAGCCCCAACCTTGGCATTCAGTTCCCCGGGAGGGAACCCTCGTTCAAGTTCTTGGGTTTCCAAACGTGCCAGATGCTCTGTTCTAAAGGAGAAGAGAGGTATTCCCGAATTGTTCTATCCTAATCTTCATATAGTTCATAGGCAAAGTATCAATTGCCTAAGAGTTAGGAGTAGAGTATTGTTTGACCTCGAATTCCGTTTCGAAGTCTTCCAAAGATATTAGGTTGCTCGCCCAGGCAGCCCGAGTTAGCAAGTAGTAAGTCAATCGGCAAGATCCAAGAAAGAGGTAGTAATCTAGTTGTCAAAGAGGAAGATATTGAGGTGTTATAAGTGTAAATGTGGGATAATGTGTGCATAGTTTTCTGTTTCAATTAGATAATGGGGAGTTATCAGTTTCAATTCGATATTGGGACCAGAGTGTTCAGTGTCAATTGTCTATTTCGTACTGAGTAAGCAGTGTTAATTCGCGTCATTTACCTAATATGAGAATAAGAAAGAAGTCTTCTGATTCCAAGCTAATGAGAGTATCTAATACCAGTTCTCGGTTCCTTGTAAGGTATCAGTATTCTTGTGTGTCCGATCAGAGTTTTCCGTGTCTAAGGTACTGATATGAGTTCGCTAAAGAGTGCTAAGTCTCTGAGTTTCCTACTGAATCCTAAGTAATAAGTCCATTCTGTAGCTTTAGTCGCTAAAAGTGAGTGCTGTTGATCTAATGTATTTTCGGGTGTTAAAGTAGAAGAACCCAGGAGACCGAAGCGAATAATGCACCGAGAAGGGGCCCAACGATTGGTAAAAGGGAAAATCCCACTCAATCCCCTGAGCCTTCGACGCCACTACTCAAAAAGCTACTAGCTAAGGCAAAGTGGCAACCCCAAAAGCAATGGCACGAGCAGAAAATCCTTCGGCATAAGAATAAGGTCACCTGGCTCTGGACTTGTTTCCGAACTACCCAATGAAAAAACTAAAGCCTTGTTCCTTTCTTTACTTCTTATCCGGGGAATAAGTATTACTTTACTGCTTTCTCTAATGAAATCTTTGCCCACAAAAGCTAGCTCGTAATCAATCTGTCTTTTGGACTTAATCTCTTACGGGCGCGTACTCCCTTTCCTCGCTTCCCTAAACTTCTTATTTCCAGATTGCTATTGCGCAGAAGATTAGGACTAAATGCATATTGCTCTTCTTTTCTTCTTCTGTTAAGTTAGTTAGCTTCTGTTTTACTTTCCCTCTTAGGAAGGACTTTCTTATTGAATTTCTCGTAAGTAGTGGGTGAGTGTTCGTGCAAGACTTCTTCTCTTTCTTTCCGTGATTCTATTCTACTTGTTTTTCTTATTCAGATGTATCGTTGCAATTACTTATATTATAGTAGACTACTCTATGACGTATAGACAAAGATTGAGGTGGCTTCGTTCTGTTAGAGCTCTCTGAAACCGGATCCATAAAGCTTTTCGTTCGTAACATTAGTAGTTACTCACTGGGGTAAGGCATTTCTATTGACCCAGCTGTGATCACACATCGATTAGCGATCGCTGAAGGAAGTTATTATTAAGTCACACTCTTCGTTACACTTCTGATGACTTTGGACGTGGCCAGTTGGGAATCTCTTCGTCCCTGTGTGTTGGCTTAGCTCGGTTCGGAAAAATCCGGCAAAATGGAGAATGCTTGCTCACGGAGTAGTTCCTCCGCTCTTGCAATTTTGATCTCAGAAGGTTGTCTCGATAGAAAAGTCCTCGTCTTCTCCACGGATCTCATTTGATCTTTTCTTCGGGAAATCCTTGGGTTCAATGCTATTCATGACCGCTCTCCATAGGGAGGGTAGAGGTCAATTAATATGAGTCAATGTGTACTGTATGGAGTGGGAAGGTTCTCCTAATCATAGTGTGTGAAGTATACAAAAGTCTAGTGAGAAAGAGTATAGGAAAGTGTATGTGTCATAGTTGTTTTGTGTTAGTAGCATTTTTTCTACTCAAGAGTAATGTGAGTGCAAGGGTCTAAAAGGGTGAATGTAGTGATCATTGTTCGAGTAATACTAGAGTGTGTTTGGAAAGGTCTCAAGCTGTGGAAATGTCTAAGGCAAGGTATGGTGTAATCATGCAGTAATCACTAAGGGTGGTTCAAATCAAGGGTGCTTTGCTTCCTATGGATAGGTCAGGTATAAGAAGGACAAGTGAGTAGGCATTTCAACGAGTTGTTGACAAGACATTCACAGAGTGGCGAGGCATAACGTGGTCGGAATAGCTAGTAGTTGTAGAAGCGCGGCTTCTATGGTCTATTGGTTCTATGGTCTATTGGTAAGAAAACCCGTCCCGCTCGGCTCCAGCTCCTCTTTCTTTGGACTGACATCAAAGAACTCCTATGAAAGCATTCGGAACTTATGGATAGATGAAGGAATAAGCTCATTGTAAGAACTAACTTCTCAAAAAAGTAAAGTGAGGCATTGGCGGTTAGTGAAAGGTGAAGGCGAAAGACCAACGACCGGCATGCTACAGAATCTATAAATCCCACTGAACATCTGACCGATATTGGATTGCCTGACTCTTATGCCAACATATAGACCGCACCTAACTGCATATGGTTAAAAGCATTGAACCAAGAGAACCTGTATGCCTCAATTCCAAAACAAATGCAGCATTTATTTGAGTCAAGTCAAAGGAGAAGGAATATCTTCTCCTTGAATTTCTTGGAAAAGCATACTCTTTTACGGCTGAAAACTGGAGGACTTACCAGGTTCATAGAGAATTATATGGAGTGGGGCGGCTATTTGTAAATCGAAGCAGTCTTCGCCTTCTTTGCGGGTGTGTGTCTGTGTGTTTTGAATGACATAGTTATTAAACCAATATGCTCTTATGCCTTGACTCCAAGATGCATCCTTTCCCCACTCACAAATGATTCAAGTGCCTATACTCTTTGTTGGTAGTAATTAAGTTAATACCTATAATAAATGGGAAATTTTGCAGCCTAAGGAGCTACTGAAATAAGCGAGTCTTTATTCAACAATGAAATACTTTTGTGATTCTTCATTTCTTTGTCAGACTTAGTGGTGTGGTAGAATGAGATTAGTCAAAGAAAAAATCAATGGCGAACTTTGATAGATTTATTAAGTAAGCGAGGAAATGAGAGGAAAGTCAGTAGTCAAGTTGGAATTTCAAAAGATAGGAAGTGATACAATAGGCGAGCAAACGTTAATAAACAATGAAAAAAAGGTAGAGTAGATGGAATTCGCGTTAGGGAGACTAGAGTCAAGGGCTTGTGATGTAGGAAAGTCAAGATTGGAGTGATGGGAAAGACTATCTGTTTCCAGTAGAATGCTAGGGCACAAAAGCAAGAAGAAGACCTCGCTACACGAATTGAAAGGAAAACTCGTACCTTACCTTGAAAATCCATTCATATTACACCTAGCCTTTTATCACACTACTATAGACGACGAACCTAGCCTTTCTAAGGAAACATCACTCCCAGCAGCAGTCTAGGATGCAAAGATTTGGCATATAGCTATATTGAAATGTTTGAAACTTAGAACCTAAACTTCTCTGTAGCTCCTTTCTTTCTCGAACAATTACTAGTTTTTGTCCTGAGGAGTTGCTTGCTTTTATTGTTTTATAGGCAGGTATGGTAATTTGTATACACGGGTAACCAATTCCACTAAAAGCCAGCCCCTAACAGATCCAAGGGAACTACTGGTTATGCAAAGTATTCAACTGGTCTATTCTCTTTGAAAGGGCATCCATAATCCATTTGAGAGATTCGGAGAAAAGAGAACGACTCTTTTTTAGTCCTTTCTATGCTCTCGCCTATGCACCTCCTGCAACTCGAAACCAGGGCACTCCCGCTGGCAGAGAATTAATACAGGCTTTGAAAAGCATTGGATTTTAGCGAGACAGACAGAATTGGAAATTTTACTAGAGCGACTCGTATCAAAAATTCAAGGACTGGGGACATCCTGCTAGTAGAAATGGTAAAAAAGAACTACAAGCCAAGCTATCCAACTGGTATTCCTTCCTTCAAAGCTTGGGTTAAATGGGTGCTCGGTACACCAGTTGCGAATACTATAGGTAGACTCGTTCCGAAGGTAGGACATAATAGTCTAGGGTTTGTTTGAATAGCTCTTCTTTCTTGGCTTTCAATCTGTTGTTAGAGAGTTCTTTTACAAACCAATCAAATAAACCTTCCCCTTTCTCATAGAGGTAGCCCTTTCTAGGCATCACAGTGTAGCCAACCTTCTTAGCATACTTTCACTCTTCACTATAGTCAACTCCCATAAATTGACCTGTTGGTAATAGAATTACTCCATTATCGTCTCGATAGGGCAACACTGGTTTCTTTATCTATGGGGGGCATATAACAAAAGCTTCAATAAAACCAAACAAATCTGAATAGATGTTCTTCTCTGTCAGTCACCTTCCTATTGCCGGCTTACCGATAGGCATAGGAAAAGCCTTCATTGCATATGGGTACAATGAATTAATATCGTAATAGAGCAAATCCTCACCTCTTGGTTTATACACATCGGCATGCCCTCCTCCGTAACCACGACGAATGAATATATATTCATTTGACTAAGGTATCCAGGTGTCTTCTCCGGATCATAAAACTCCTTTCGAACGATAGTAAGAGCTCAGGATGGTAGTGGTGTTAAACAGACTTGCCTAATTTTCGAATATTCTAGAGTCAGAACGAATAAGACAAAATGAAGTAGATCCAGGCAGATCCTTTTTTCCGCTACCTACTCACGGGGAGAAGCAATTAAGATAGAGGCATCAGGATATTCTAAGTATGATTTCGATAGGAATGCTCGTGTTCAGCAAATGAGTTGATGAGGGAATGATACACATCAGATCAAGAATGGAAAGTCGTTTTTTTCTCATAACCATAGGAAGAATGAAGTTGATGAATCGAAAAAGAAATTTTATTGAAAAGAAATGAACACAGCCCTCGCACGGGCGCTAGATTCAGTCCTCCTGAAAACTAGTTTAATGCTCGTTCGTTACTAAACCAATTTGGAATAGTCTTTCTTTCCCTGACTCTGACTGTCTTGTATTGAATTCGTCACCTGAGCCTAGAACCAATAGAAAGGTTTTCGGCTATCCCGCAACTATATATTATATTCTATTAGGAATCATACTTATATGATGCTCTCGCTTACGACTCTTCCAAACTATTAACTGAAACCCCTCCTTTATCAAAAGTCCAGTACTACTAGCTAGTTGTCGTGCTCGGATAGTTGTCGTAGCAAAAGCCATTGGAATATCTATTTAATATATTGGAGTAATCCGTTTTGTTATTGATTTACCACTAGGTAAGTTTCCCTTGTTTTTTCAACTAATAGCTCACTGGGCAGTTACATGCTTTTGCGCTTGCGAACACAGCTCTTTTTTCTACCTATCACTAGTTCTTGCTCACACCAGAATTTTCTCAATTTATGCCAACTTACTATCTATTAATGTGTCACTCCTGTATTTGTACTCGGTCTCGGATTCTACGGGAGTGTCCCAGGCTTTGGCTTTCACCATCGTAACGCAGCTTCGTAGGATGACCTTCGATTGATTTATGAGTCAAATAACTGCCCCCTGCATTCAAGACGGAAGGAACTTACTTTACCCTTTTACCCGGACTTGCACCACTTAGGCAGGCGGATAGATAAGCCTTAAGAAAAAGAAAAAGTAGGGCAGATGCTGACAATGCTTCAAAATACCAATTCTTCCTAAATTGCCTAAATGGTATGGTCGATTGCTGACTAGTAAGCAATTCAAGAGGGTACACCTTTTTTTCTTGCTACTACTAGTTGTTGAACTGCGTGAAAAGCGTAGATCAGTAGGGAGATACACCACCTCCCCTCTCTGTATTATGAGCGTAGTAGCTTGCTTTAGCTGGGCTAGGTAATGGTCATTCCATAAGATGTGTGTGTGGTTTTTCTATTGGTATCAATTATGGCTAGATCCCTTGGCTCTGGTGACTTGGTTGACTGCTTAATCGAGTTTGTCAGATCTGCACCGCTAGTAGTGATTGATTATGACTATGGAATTGGTTCGTTTTACCCGAACCGAGAGTTCCTCTTTGAAGATAATTTGGTACAGGTACCTCTAAAGAGAAGTATGCTTTTCTTTCCTAGCTCCATAAGAAGAAAGAGCTCCGCTCCAACGAACGGCTATTTGACTTGCAGCTCCTGAAATGTGTAAATCCCTGTCTTGCTCTTGCGTTCAGTGAGCCTCATCCTAATACTACTCCTTGCCTGACAAGCTTCGAATCTGGTCACCGAAGAACTACTACTTCATGAAATGCCGTCGATATTATTTCGAGTATAAACCCCTATTAACAAACTTAGCTAGCATACAGCCTTACACCGATCCCGGTCAGCTTTCTATTGAGCGCACGAAAGAGTGGAACGATAAGGAAAACAAGTAATAGGGCCTAGTGTTACTTACGAGATTACTCAGATAAGGTATTTTCCCTTGTAGTTACAGACTAATGATGCTACCGCCTGGATTTAGTTAGTGCAAAAAGGAGGACTTGCCTTTGTTAAGCATGTTGCTATGATGAAAAAACGTATCGTATAATCAGATGTGAAAAGGACCACTCTCGACCTCTATAGCCTAGGATGCACTCTGAGAAAGCACTAAATGTCTTAATGGATGCCCTTACCTCGAGTCTTTCCACTGGAAGCACAGAAAGGATACTCACTCGGACTACTACAAAGAACGACAAGGCGTACGCATTCGCCAAGTGAGTAGCCGCTCTAGCAGCCGTGGCAGAACATCTTTCTAGAAACTTTTCAAGGGTAAAGTCAAGTCTCCTCACTTGACCCGTTTTCTTCATTCTCAACTAGCACAGCCACGAAGGTTTCTTTGCCCTTCTTTACTACCTAGGCTGCAAGGCGGATAAAGTAGGCACACGAGTCTTCACATTAACCGTTGGGAGCATGCATAGTCTTACTTCATGCATGATGAAGGAGGCACAGTCTGGGTTGATTCCAAGAAATCTATCTCTAATAAGACGACCTTGAAATCGTATAGGGGCTCCACAGTGCAATTAGTCGTACCTTTATTTCCATCCTACTATTTGTAGCTCCACGTCCTTGGCAATGCCAGAGATTGCTTTCGCGGCAGAGTTAACGACCTTGATGCGGCTGAAGTAGGGGATAAAGGCCGATACCAAGACCTTTTGTTGCTCTTTTCGCTCGCAACATTAGTAGTTGCTCGCTGGGTATAGGAATGCGGCTTTGTTTCACAAGCTTTTTAGCACCGTGCAATTTGCTGAGAGGAATAAAGTACATGTGAATGCAGCTTTTGACAATGCGGATCGAGCACTTTATCAGACAGAAGGCGATACGGGAAGTATATGGCGGTATAGTTCTTTCAACCAAACGACAAAGGGGCGTAACTAAATAATATTAAGTTGGCAGAAAATTCCACTTGCTTTCATATGTTTTAAGAATCGAAAACGTCAGAGTTGGTTCCTACGGAGGATTTCGACAGAATTAGGATTGACCTCTTATTATATAGTGTCAAATATCATATATTCGTAAAGCTGCTCGTTCCTGCCTACTTTTGTCTTCCTGCTACAGGTGAAAGCGATTAACCAGATAAGTATACTTCTCGAGGAGAAAGACTTGTATCTCTTCGCTGTGCTTCGTCTTAAGCTCCTGGTGAAACCTACCTATCCCGTGCTTCATTTCGGTGAGAGTTTTTTGTATGAAAATAGGAATATGCCTAGGCTTTTGCTACTTTCTTCGCCGGCCACCTATTTCCCGTATGGTCGAAGGAAGAAAGCTATTATATAAAAGTAATAAGAAAATCGTAATATAACATGCACATTAGCAAGATTCATTTCATAGGTGTGAAGACAGACGGATCGATGGAAATGCTTCCAGTGAGTAACTACCTTTTAACTCTACACAAACGATACACTACTCTTTGAATTCACAGAGTAGTTACTTGTCCGAACGAAAAGACTATTCTTCCATTAGTGTTAACGCACGAATTCTCAGATTCTTCTTCCTAGGCTCTTCGAGCTATCTGCTACTTGTATGAAATTCTTCTATATATGCCAACAATTGTTAGTCTCAAGGAAAGGAATGGTACAGGAGGGCTTAGTCAGGATAGTCCCTCTTTCCTTTATATAGGCTGCTTAATGGGTTCATTAGTTAACGGGGGTTGCTTTTATAAGCTTTGTGAACCTTACGAGTGAACCCCTTTTCTTCTACTCTGATAAGAGCATTTGAAGTGTAAAGTCGATAAGGAGAGGGATTGAAAGTGCTTAGTAATACTATGTTACTATGTATTGTATTAAATACTTTGATATCGGTCAAGGTCATCCACTAGATATACTACTACCGGGCTGGGCTCTATATATAAGTGAGGAAAGAAAAGCGGATTTTGCATTAGGTTAATTCTTTTTTGCATTTGCATTCCAATAGTGTCATTTTTTGATACCTTTTTGTGTGAGAGTGACCGTTTACACACACTCTCGGGCCAGGTTAGTGTATCTTTTACCATTATTAATGGAATAGAACCATATGCCTAAACGAAAGTCAAGGCGTGTATCGTTGACGTTGAAGGGCTAGTCTTGAGAATTGGGAAGCTATGTTAGCATTCTCTATTTGTGGAGGCCAAGCAATTGAACGTCTAGCCAGATAGCTCTTTCTCCAACGCACCTACGAACCACTTTTCACCTGTCACTATTGTAAGCAAGATAGCGAACATACGTGCTTAACACACTTGGTGCCTTTCTTTGCAAGAAAATTTCTATATACGACCTCCGTTCATAGGCTTTCTACCAGGGAAGATGAAACTCAGAGTGCTCGAGCTATAGGTAAAGGCAGGCGCGGATTCGAGGTTACCAACGGAAGGCCACGCAGACTTAAAGGTGCGGGACTAGTTAGCTTCCATTCCTGAAATATTCCAGAAATATCTGATACTTACTCGAACAGCAGTCAATCTATTATGTGAATAAATGTAGTAGCCGGTCTTACCTTCAATCTAGAGTCCTCGTCTTACTTCCTTCACAACACCGTGTTAATAGCGCGGATGCTTGGCTGAACTTGTGTCGTTGGCTCAGACACACCAAGTACGACATTGGCTATAAAGCCGCCATAAAAGCATTCATTAGAAGAAATTCTAGATCCGAGTAGGTAAAGCAGAACTAGAATATGAGGGAATGGGGCGTCGGCTTGGGACAGTTACAGTTGTTATTAGCAGACTGGGGATCTACTATGCAGATGAGGAAATGTTTAGATAAGACTTTCATGGGTACCTTTCTGGAATTCTCTACTTACTGGGACTGATCGGAGAACTCTTGTACTGAAATCTAGCTGCTACCTGGGATAGTCAAATAATAGGACAGGGTGTAAGCTACTCGAATATGACTTCTTCCTCTTCGTATTGCTTCTTACACGTAATTTATTGGCTATAGGTAAGGTAACTCGACTATCTCTTAGGAAAAGTAAAATATGCATTCTGACTAAGGAATGGCACTAGGGAGGACTCACTAGGGGAAGCTGCTACCTCTACTTACTAGAATAGGCATGCATGAGTTGATGAGGCGCGTGCGAATAAGGGCGGGCAAGAACAAATGGACTTTGAAAAGGAGCTCTGAGTATTGGCTTTTATTGTAAAGAAGCAAAATACGCGGCACTAGGTCACCAAACTCTATTATCTATTCCTGTATTTCTGACTACGCAGGGGTCTTGTACGGAATGGGATAGGCAGGCATAGGAAATAGGGAATGGAGCTTGGGACACTAGGTGTCATTTATTGGGTATAGCGCAGCAGGGATTGGCACTGACAGTTGGGAAGTTGGGTATTTCTTCTAACTAGGTCAGCTTTTCACGGATGTATTCGCTTCGCGCCTGGATATTACTTCTTTCCAGAGCAGTAGTGGAAGTGACAGTTGCTAAAGTATTTCTAACCTATCTTCTCTCTTTCTTTACCCGGTAGAGTCGGACTAGAGAGACTTGGTAGGGCACCGGAGTGGGCTAGCTTCCTTATGATTTGGATTGGAAATCTTCTTTTCTCTGTCTCTTTCTCCGAATCTATCCTTCCAACATTCTAGAATTTCTCGTCCAAAGAACTTGTGCTGGTACTGTTTGGTCTGGTACGACAGTATCATAATTGCTAAAATTAGCTCGAAATTCTCCGTAATATCTCTGACTCCGTAATATCTAGCTAGCTTGGAAACAAAGTCAACAGATTAGAAAGGGGAAAATCCCATCTCAATCTTTATTTCATTTTTTCATAGATAGTGTGTTTTTAGTTTGTATGGTAGGTTTGGTATCAACCCAAAGAGTTCTATTACTGAAACGATGAAAAAAGATACAATGAGTTGGTTAATTACGAGGGATTTGCATCTAGTCAATATTTGGGTAACAGCCGTTTTTTATGTACCTCTCTGGTAAATACAATACAATCTGAGGATTGGAGTGTTCCCCGTAACGCAGCTGTTCAAATAGCAGCTGCCATTACTGCTAATGCAAGGAGAAATATGTATCCTTCTATAAGCAGAGATGCATGTTTCCACACAGATACGGATTCTGTTGTTCTTCAAAATCCTATTCCATCGGATGTTGGTTCTCAGAATGAGATTGGAAAGTTGTCCATTTTAGTATGAAGTGCAGGAGGGCATCTTCCTAGCTCCAAAAAGCTATTGGATAGAACCTAAGGGCTGTGCTAAAAATATCTTGGTACACAAAGGAGGCGCTAAAAGGCGCGTAAAAAAAGAATGGAAAAAGTCAAAATATTCTGATTTCTCTCAAAACTTCAAAGTCGAAGCCGAACATCCCTACCTATTATCTCAACCTGACTGACAATTATAGCATTTCATTTTTCATTCATTTCTCTCGTAGCTGCTCTCCTTTTTATTTGCCTAGCTGCCCAAATAAGTACTTAACTTGAAACTGACGGCTTGATTTTCATTTTAGGAAATGGTAAGGCGTTTGTTCACATTCGAAATTTGAAGCACTCCTAGCTGGATCTACGATCGATTTGAGAAGATCCCACTACGGGGTAAGAAGCAGGAAGGAGTGATGGAAACCACACAATGTTCGTCTACCGGTTGGTTCTTAGAACAAGTCATGCACAGCGTGCAACCGAGTATTACCCTTAACAGAGAAGTTAAGGCACCATTCAAGGATTGGGGTTTTGCTCAGTTTCAAGAATGGATTAGCGTACTCGTACCTTTACATTTGGAATAGCTCGCATATAGGTTATGTTGGATAGGCGGCGCATAACTCTATGAATGCGATGAAAGGCTCAGACTGCCGAGGAAAAGGGAAAGAGACTGATTCTCAAACTCTTTGGAAGAGTTTGGTCTTCTTCTTTGACCGTTCTCTCTTTTGGTTGTCAACGTTTATCATAGATAGACTGAACGAACGAGCGAGTCAACTTATATGCTTCTACTCAAGCATTACTAAAAAAGAAAGAGGAAATCAAATGCTACATCGACGATCTATCTATTCGATGCTCCCCTATTATACAATGCTCCTTCCTTCTACTTCCATGCTAAATCGATTGAAAAGTTTTTCTTTGATTCGCCCTCGATTCGCACTGTTGATACAACAATGCTATATACGATACGATTTCGATATACGATACGATTTTCCATGCGTTGAAAAGCTATGACTTAGCTAAAGAACTGTGACTTCTCTATAGAATCGTAATAGAAGCGAGCTTAACTAAGAAAGATAAGCTAGCTCCCCGTAATAGAAGAGGCAGTTGAACCCGCCCACCATATTATCTACCAACCTCCACCAATCACCAATTACCAAACTACCCAGCCATTCACAACTCAAGGAATCCATGTCACACACCAAAACTCTCATCCAACTAGAAGAAAGCCACACACACATTACGCACCTACAATCCCTATGCATCACATACCCCCACTTCTTTCTTTAAACCAAGCGTGGTAATATTCAATTCTATATTCTGTTGGTAACGCGAATATAGTTTCCCACTTTTTTGAAGGTAATATTATTGGGTTAAACCAAGGGGCGTAAAGCGCTTGTTGGAACGTAAAGCGGTAGGATGGAAAGTTTCCCCTTTATTCTCGATAGTCTGAAGTCGAAACACCTTGTAGTTTTGAATTGAAAGTGCCATTTCGTTGTGAAAAGCTTTGTTCTCTATGATTATGTTGCCAGAATTGGGTAAACCTTATCCTTCTTCTGGTCATGTAGATGCTTTCTTTCTAGACATTCTAATTATTTCCAGCTTACCCTTTTTAGATTCCTTCGGTGTTTAGGGACTGCACCTTTAGCTATCTATAGTAGGGGTACAGTTGGTACAGACTCTCGTTTCTCTAGTTGGGGTGGGGTTAGGAGGACTATCTCCTTTCTATAGTAGGTAGAAGCATGCCAGCATGATAGACTCAGGCTGTGTCTGCCTACCGTAAGTGTATGCTCGATGCTAAGTGACTCGTGTTTTCAAGGAGAAGTGTTATAGAATCTAGGCAAGAGGTTGTTTCAAGATGTAGTGTCGTAGGCCTCGCCTCGCCCAACAGGTGTCATAATGAGTTAACTTCTTTCTTCAAGAGTATATGCCTCTTGACTTACTCCCCTGAGCAAGTACACAAGCGATGTCTTCGTCTTTCTCTTATGCCCAATGGCTCTTATGCTTCTGGAAGAGACTGCGAATCTTATAGCTTGGCTAGTTACTGTATTTCTGAGATTATATTAGCTCTGTTAGCTCTAGCTCTTTACTTAAGGCAGCCCTAGCTTTGAAAAAAGCGAAGCGATCACAGGGTCGCCCCGATACCGACCGATAAGCAGTACGGATCAAATCAAATCCCTTGATTTCTTTCTTTGTTTCGGATACAGAGCCTGAGGAGGAGTAGGGTTTCGGATACAGAGACAAAGTAGGAAAAATGCAGTTGGTAGATTGGTTGCTTTCATTCCATGGGTAGATTGCTTCCTTTCATTGCAACAGATACAGGTAGTGTTAAGTAAATAGATTCCTGTAAATATATATAAGATGTGTTCAGGAAATAGCATACCTGTTTTTATTGCTAGTGTTTTTTTTCCTGTTGTTATCAGCTAGGTAGGTAGATAGGAGCAGCTATTCAGTACGGAGAAAGATCAGATATAAAGAGATAGGAGCTAATCAGATACAGAACAGGAAGAAGAGTTCCCTTTAAAGTAACAAGACATAACAAGCAAGAAGAAAGATCCAGAGGAGGAGATAGTAGATAGAGTGGTGCTATAACCCATCGTAGGACCGAAGTAGAATGCCTCCCTTATCCATACAGTACATAGCGAGCGAAGCGATAAAGGAAACAGATCCATCACAATCTCTTCTCCCCTTTCCCTCTCTCTTTTGTAGCTCCTTCGTTCGTTCCTTTTGTCTTTCTTTCTGTAATAGCAGAGATCAGTAATAGGCAGTAAAGTTATAGATAGGCAGATCAAGGAATCTCTTGCTAAAGCCATCCCTTGACTTTGATCCGGGAGGTGTAAAGAGGAAAATAAAAGAAAGTAAAAGCTCCGCTTAATTAGGACACCAAAAAAGGCGAAAGGCAAGGCTGCTATTCCTCCTTCAGGCTGCTCAATAGTTCGATCGTGGTTCACAAGTTACAAGGAGTTGGGAAGGGCAGTGACTAGTTCAACAAGGGCGGGCATGGTATGAATGTCATCAAGTAGGACTAGGAGGAGGTAAAATACATTTCTTGACAAGTAGTACGTAGGTAGAAGAGGTGTATGCAAGGGAAAGTCGGTTTTGTTCTTAGGCGGGAAGCGGTAAACCTAAAAGTAAACAAAGTATAGGTATGAACGGGTTTATGGAGTTCCGGTATATGCCTATTGTGCAGAAGCAATGGTCAGCGCGGATAGTTCATAGCTTGTGCTTGTCACGAGATATGCATTTCTTGGATTTCCGAAGCATGCTAGGCAGGTATGCTCGGCGTCAAAGCACCGGAAAAAGCATGAACAGATAGCCCAGAGGATAGGCATTTAGTCTAGTAATTCAAGTAGTTGACACGGGAAAAACAAAAGAAGGAAGGTGGAAATCAAAATACTCTTTCGGGGTATAGAAACACGAACACGTGAGCACTCCCACTAGTAAATGAAGAGATGCTGCTGAAGGAGCTAGATGGTTTGAGGGGAGGCGATGGACCCGAAGAATTATCCGCTAACCAATAGCGATGATATAATCATACAGGAGTAAGTTTCTCATCAGAGGGAGAGAGAGAGAGAATATTGTCCATCTTTCTACAGCTAGGCAGTTGTGTATGGGGTTGATGTGGAGGAATTTTTGGATTCTGGTTTTGGGGGTCTTTTTTCTCTGAGTGATGACTTTGAACGTGCCAGGGCAATGGTGTTCTGGCGATACTTTCATTATGATTGGGCCGCTTCAAGAATGTCAAAATTGAGGTAAATGCATTCTCCTCCGCTTTAGAAAAATATTGGGCAGAACTATGGATGGTATCCTGGAAAAGGACTTTCTCCCGATTATAGGAAAAGAAAGATCCGGCGAAGTGGCTGTGCAATGTTTTAGCAATACCTTACTAAAAAAACTTTTGTAGAATATAGTGGAACTTTTAGGCGGTAAAGTGATACCTTGCATCCAATGTAGATCTCTTGTTTGCAGAGATTATGGAAACAAGAAGGCCTTTCCTTTTTCACACTGACTACTTTGTAACGCTTTGTCTTTTGTTGAGATTTTTAGAACGGTGCAGCACTGTTAAGAAAATTGACCTTGAAGAACAATGGCAGCAGCCTTTCGCTTGCTGAAGAGGATGGTGTTGTTATAGAAGTTCCGCATGATACTCAATGTCTCTATCTTAGTTCTGCCCATAGTGACTACATTAGCTAGGAACTTCAATGGGTTTTTACCGTAGCAAGCTTCATGACACAGGATTGCTCAGGTCTTCTACGTCCATCTTGATTTGGGTGTACTCTGAGGATCAGTCCATGAAAGAAAACACCTCTACGGGCGCCTACTGGCCCTAATAAATGCCAGACTGGCTATGAAGAAGCAAATGAGCAAATCTGCTTAGCTTTTGGATGAACCGGTATCTGCTTCTAAGTAGCACGACCTCTCTTTTATTTCCTCTACGCATCAACCATTGTTAAACTAAAATGTACCAACCTCTACAACCCTTGCATCGGTTAGGGTTTCACCATTGCGCTTGAGTTGATTCACCACCGTTTGAAACTGAGCATAGTAGTGGTCATAATCTTTAGTAGTCATCAACCTAAAAGGAATAGAGGGATCTACCGTTACTGGGTTTAAGTCACCACCTACTAGATCTACAACTCCAGGGATCTTTTTCTGTCTTTTATACCCACGGGAATCTACTAAGCCCCATCTAACTGGTGAAGTAACCATAGGTCAATTTCTAGCTAATGGTAATGACTCAACTCCAAACAATGCCTTTACGTATGATGCTGACTTCAGTATGAATTCACCTCCGACTCGAACTGGTTCTTTCCCCTCTTTACGTAGATCTGAAACAATACCAACAACACCACGCTCAATAATAAACTAGAATAACAATGATGCTAGATTCTATGACTCCTTAGCTTTAGCTTTAGATTGAGATTGCGCTTTTGTCTTTTTCCCTGTCTCTTTTTTATCCATTGAATAATCTTCGAAACAATCATCTTAAAAAGGCTCACTAGTAAGAGTACCCTTTTTTCGTGCTTCTGTCACTTCAAAGAAGAATATTATGCCATGCCCTTAGATAATTGAGTTAATAAACCCTATGTTCGGACAAGGCTTGACTCTGCAACGTTAGAAAAGAAAACTGACATTACTCGTAAACAGATCAACTCCAACTCAGAGCGATCCATACTATTTACAACAGAAAGAAATAGAAAACTCAGATAGCGTCTTCTTGCTCCTTAGAATGTCACCCTTGGCTTAGGTTTTATCTGGCTGGATAAGCCAGCCCATTAAAGTAGGAAACCTACGATAAGCTATTGAAGGGTCCGTATACGATTCAATAGACAAGCTTTCTATCTTCATTTAGGTAGGGCTTTCCATGGTTTTTTAGAGTAGAGAAGACTTTAGGGTCTTCCTTATATAGGGAAGAGGCTTTCGAGACTGGAAAGGCGCTCACTTGCTTGCATCTCGTCAAATTACTACTTATTCTATTCACATTCATTCTTGAATCGGATTTCAACAGATACTGAACTTATTTGAACCAGTCAACTTATAACTTTCAATAGGCACCTTTCTACTACTTTAATTGAATATGGCAGTCGGCAACCATACCGATCTTCAACTATCCAACCAGTGCTAAGACAATGAACTGAAAACTCGATTCCATAAACTACATGTGAATCAGAGTTACTAGCGCTTTTCTTTTATGGCCAGGTACACTATATGCTTTGACCTTCCCTTAGAGGATCTGGGGGCGGGAACCCATCCACGCTAGGTTATTTATTTAGTCAGACCAAAAACGACTTTTGCTCGTAACGTTAGTAGTTACTCGCTGGGCGTTAGCGACACCAAAAACGAAGGGAAAAAGGCAGAGAGCGACTCCCTTCATGGGAACAAGCCACACTCAAAAAAACACACTATTTACGAAAAAACCAAAAACAAATTGGGCAGATTTGTCACTTCGTCATCTGATAGAGAGTATTGTTAAGTTTCACAAAAACAAGAGGTACTGCTTCCTTCCACAGCTTCTGACCTAGCTTCTGATAAAGAAGAGACAGACCCAAGGAAGTCCCAAAAGAAAGAGGCTGAGCTGGACTATGAGTCGCATCGTGAGTCATAGTACCTGGTGTGTGCCAAGCTGCCTTATTACAAAGTAGTACTTTTTGCAGAAATTAGGGCTGATTGGAACAATTTAGGCTTTTTTTCTATTGGGATTATGCGAGCATGCTTGGTTAATTAGGGTTTGCGTGCCAAAAACCTATACGTATTTTTCACAAACCTTGTTACTCTTTCTCAACCTTTACTTATTCGCATCCCGTGTTTCTCCTGTATACCTACAAAATAGATACTTGCCAACGCTACGTAACGCATACTCCTATACTGGGGTTTATTACTTTACTTACCCGTGAGCCAAGACGTGATGTTCTCACGTTGTCGTAGGTAAGGGCAGCGGAGTTGTTCAGTAGTTGCGGCACCGGAATTGGCAATGGTGAGTAGAGTAGTCCCACGGCTGCCATTAGAGAAAAAACTCGACAGGGCTTGTGCCGCGAAATACCGGGCGGGTTGCTTGTAGGATCTTAATAGGTTGGACAGAACTGGAATGGAGTGAAGTGCGGCATCTGAGCGTATCAAATCTCTCTCTTGGAACAGCAATCGCGTAATAATTCGAGCCTTTTATTGTCGGCGGTGGCTAGCCCTTTTCCTTTCAGTATAAACTAGAGTGGCACGTTTGCTATACCTTATTTCTTAAGTTGTACAGACTTTCTTCTTTTTGATTAGGAAAACCAAACCTATGAAAGGTGAACCGGATATCCCTTCATAAGTAGGATTTATAACTCTACTATACTAAAACCTCTGCTCCGGACCTACCAAGTGCTAAGCTTATCTAAATGTGTATACTTTCTTTCATACATCGCACCGGTGGTATTCATTCTAGTTGTTTTTTCAACTGATTATGAAACTCCTTCATTTCGAAGGTGGCTTTCAAGAAGGAAAGGAATAAAAAAGCTCAACGAGCGTCCATCGAGCTCCAAACCTTATATTCCAAGCGCTCAGACGAGGACAAACCAATCGAATAATCGACGAGTTTCAGGAGGGCGGAACTTGGCTCATAAAAACGAACGTGGAGTAGAAGACAAAACCGGGCATGCCTCAACGGGGGAAAGCTTTTATCAAGAACTGGGGTTGTAGGGGGGAGCGGATCTAATGGTATGGCTTAAGAAGGACCAATGATTGGAAGCGGCGCTATTCACCTCAGCTCCGGGGCTTCACATTGGTTTTTTCGGCCGGCCTCGCTATCTTACTTTTTCGATTTCCATTGCTACTTACTTTGTCCTCAACGCTGGGCGAGTACGAGAAATTAGTACTCTCCTGGTGGCACATCAGTCAGTCCTCTATCTATGCCCTTGTTTGAATTCATAGTATCATATGATGTATTCCTTTCTTAAGTCGTTCGTTCCTGTATGTATAGGAGTTCATGTATTCCTTGATGTATTTGCATTGGTGCTAGGATAACTCAACTATCTATAATATGCATAAGTTGTGTCTTTCCTTTGAGTGGGACTAGATACAGTATAGGGCTAGGGCAAGATACGCAGTAATTGTTTATGTCATTGCTTAAGGTAGGGCTTGCTTGTGAGAAGTGGTCCGATACTTAGGAGTGTCTTTCTTTTAACAGGGTAATCTTACTTTTGTACCCCTACCGATCATAAACATGCAAATATCAGCTTAACATGGTTTTTTATCAATTTCAATTGTCGGACAACCTTGTCTCTTTTTAATGATGCTATTAGGAAGCTATAGGCTAGGGCATTGCATAGTATTAGGAAACATAAGACTAACATTGTGATTAGTAGCAGTAGGCAAATAGGTCAAGTAGTACAGGAGTAGTTTAAGCAGGGAAATCCGACCTTACAGTACCTACTTTCGCTCCTGCCTTCGTGCTTTGCAGTTGGTAAAGTAGTGCTTGGGGCTTGGCATATTTATGAGTTAATGTCTGGAGTTAGTTCATAAAGAAGTGACGTATTGGCCTTAGTAAGAGTCAGTAGGGCAGGTCACTTTGGTCTAGGTGTATGGCTTGTGACTAGGAATAATAGAATAGCGACTAGGTAGAATAGCGACTCGGTAGGCGACTAGGAATAATAGAATAGCAGGGACCTACTCCATATTAGTACACGGAACATAGGTCACTTCGGTCGGTTAAAGCAGGTCACTCTCGACTAGATTAGATAGATTCTTCTTTGAATGGATTTCTTAGTTGATGTCTACGCCGTGTTTTTCAACGAATGGAAAAACGTCTTTTCTTGGCGAGGAGACCGTAAGGAGAAGTTTATCAACAAAACGGAGGGAGTTCCTAGAAGGCAGGCGCGCAGCGGTAGGAAGAACCAACAGGACCTTGTTGAATGGTATCAAAAGAGGGCTGAACGGCCATAAAGCAAGGTAAGTGGGTTGATTAACTACCACATGTGTTGTGGAGCTATAGAACCAGTCCCAAGACTGCAATAGGGGAAAGACCTTTCAGTCTGGTGTATGGAACAGAGGCAGTAGTTCCAGAAGGAGTTTGAACTAAATCTCACTGAGTCAACCATCTTTTCTATGAAGTGATCGCTTACATACTACAAAACCTAATCTACGACTATAATCCAACGAGAATGTTAGGGCTTCTTCAACCGAGTCCAATTTCATACCTAATGCAGGTTCTATAATATTGTCGCCATCATCATACATGTCCTCTACAACCTACCTCTCCTGAAAGAGGATACCATGTCTTTCCATTGCATTCCTATATAACAACCATTGACCTCTTGCATGCCGGCACTTCTTGACCTTTCTTGACACTATATCTATCCTTGCTTTTATAACATAGATAGAACCGCATAGATAGCTTGTAATTAAGCTCTTTGGAACCGAGGCGATACGGGCATAGCCCTTAGAGTAAGCCATGAAACTCGTTGAAATACGTGATATGGATCTCAACCAGCGCTCAAGCAGAAAAAAGGAGCAAAACACGTAGTGCATTTTTCTCAATTCTCCTCTCTCTGACACGTTAGCTACTTACTAAGCTTGAAGTAAAATAAGCATAGAGAAAATATGGGAAAAATATTCTGCCTGTAGAGAAATAGCTTCTTCCCCATAATGGAGTGAAACCTTCGCACGGAGTGAATTCCTCATGCTCTATACCCACGCTTGTTTCAACTATTGTGTATATTTATGCCTAGTCTGGAATGACTTCACTTGCTTTGTCCACTCTACGTGTTATAGGTGCGGAATAAAATAAACCATTGCAACTCACAAACAATAAAGAAAGACGATTCAACTTCACGCGATGTTACTGAAGTAAGGAATTCCGTTGCTTGCCACGGTTTGAATTGGAAGGGTGGATATGTTGTGGCAGGGAATAAGTCTAATATGTAGTCCTCGTAGGCGGAGGTGAGAACCAATTGCTCATGTCGAGCCTGTCCGTAACCAATTGTACTTCTACTTGTTTCTATTTGACTCTTGAGTTAGTTCCACTCTCAGCATATCATAGACAACATGAGGATTTACTTCTGCCAGGTCTGATGGCATTAACAGACCAGCCTCACATTTATTTTCTTTGATGAAATGAAACGCGCTCGGAATTCTTGATTCTGTAGACAATCGCACACGCCTAGTCTAGTATTTCATTTTACATTAAAGTGCTCGCTCGCTCGCTCTCCTTGCTTGTGAGCATGCGATACCGATTCATTAATTCACCACTGGGCCCACCAACCATATCTCAGAGAGTTGGACCCTATTATCCTAGATGGGTATGGCATGTCTAGCGTGTTCATTTATATGAGGAACGTGTCCTCGATCTGCTCGATGTGATATTTTTGCTTGCGATAAGTGATTGTGAACTGGGTATGATAAGGTGAGCCTAGCCTAATAACTACTTGAAGTTGAAGCGAAACAACAATCAGCACGCTTTAGGGTTAGAAATCCATCCTGGCTGGTGTCACATAAATAGATATAGTTTAGTTGCTCTATGGGAACGCTAAGGTCATATATGATTTGCTTCCGAAATAAATGTTGGACAACTCCTTTCCCGCAATCCGCTTTACCATGCTAAAGGGAGGTCTTCTTTGGTAGGTTCTTACTCCAATATTGATATACGGAATTGAATTCGAAAAGATAAAGTCGGATTGATTGCTAGCGCGGAAGACCCGCTCTGGTCGACTCGCCTTGATACTTCTCTTATGCAAACAGATGTTGCGCTTTCTTTTGTCAGTACCTTGTTCATCTATCTTTCTTTCTTCCAGGCAGGAAGTGTTTGATATGTTTCGGCAGGAAGGGTTGCGTTTCCATGGAAATGAAGGAGCCCGCATTTACCAAATTGCTTTACAAGTCAGGGATAGTATGGATATGGATCTAGAGGATAACTTAGCCCATCTGCAAGAGATGGTTACCCGGCTTAGAGAAGACCATGATTGGAAAGATATGGAAAAGGTGATACATCGAGCGATATTTCCGAGAACTCCGTATGGATAGGACGGAGACGGCAGGATTAAGTACAACAACCTGATCAGTGAAAAATGAAATCAAAAAGAATTGACGAAAAAAATGAAATGAAAAAAAAGACACTATTGTAGAGAAAAGAAGCAATGACCAAAAGACACTATTTACGAAAAACTCAACAATGGATGAAGATAGAAAGAAAAACCCGAAAAAAAGAGATGAGAGTGACAATCAAATCGCTGCGCGCCTTGTCTCATTTGTATTGAAAGTAGTGCTGAATAGCCTCATAGGTCGATTCGGTATCAATCCTCAGAGTACAATCACGGATATCGTCTCCCCTGATAAGTTCATGGAACTGGATAAAAATAAGATAATCTCCTACCACTCTCTAACCAAAACCGCTGTTTAAAGCTCATCCTGGGATGCGCCAGATGAACTCTCTGGTGACTGGTTTCCTAAGCTTGCTGCAGTGCAAATAGCTGCTGCTAGAACTGCTAGTGGTCGTATATACATGTACCCATATATCAGTCGAAAAAGACTGTTACTACACAGACACCGATTCATTGGTTTTCAAGCACCCCCTCCCTGCTGATATGGTATGTGACTATACGTTAGTAAAGTTCAAGTTAGAGTGCATAGTCAAGGAATCTTTCTTGCTCCTAAGAGCTACCATGTCACCACGGATAAAGATGAGGCCGCGTTGGGTGCATAAGGGACCTGCTAAGCGACATGTGACGAAAGAGTGGTTCCGGGCACAGTTGCTCAACAGAGATATGACAAAGAAAGTAGTAGTAACTAATCCCTGAAGAGTAGATAAGAAAAGTATGGAAAGACGAAACGTTAGCACCGAGCATACACTAGCATTTCCAACCTCAACTAAGAGAATTAAGATCTTCGATAAGGACGGGATATGGCTTGATACGAAGCCAGTTCATAAAGAGTTTACAAATATCGATTCCAAAACTCGTATGCTAATTTCCAGTCTAGAAAAAGCAGATCAAAGAAGAAAAGCAGACCAAAGAGGAAGACTGAGTTAGCTCACCATCCTGCTAGTATGAAGACAAAGTGATAACCTAAGTTAGTTCTCCTATTAAAGTACATTTGTGCTAACAAGAAAGAGAGAGTGTATTAGTCCTATTTAGATCATTACATTAGTGTTGGAACCGGGCATGTTTGCTTGACTGAGGCCCACCCTCTCTTCACTCCTCAGCCGCCCTCCCAATCACTATATTTAGTAATCTAGAAACAATGCCTTGTTCTTTGCTATAAACAATGCCGTTCATATTCAACCATCAGGTACGCCGCTACGCGCCTTCTCAATGTGATCTTTTTTCTTAGAGTGATGTTTACTACTAGTAGGCTTAGTGACGGTAGCATTATCAACAGAAATATCATTCCTTGGTTCGTTGGCATGTTCATTGGCTTGTTCCTTCGCTTCATCTTTAGCTTTTAATCGGACCCCTTTGTTGGATTTCTTCAGACTAGGACCTTTGGTTAGCTCACCGGTGTCAGGTACATCTAAGTGCCTGTACTTGTTTTTCATCCTCATTAATTCAATCATCCTAACAGCTTTAGCGTTAGAATAATTCCAGAAGAGAGGTTGTTGATCGACGGCTAATATGTATTTGAACCCTTTGGAGAAAGCTTTTAGAGGAATTACATTACACTGTTGAAATTCTTTGCTAAAGGATGAATCAACGTTTTTCCATTGGAGCGGTGATGATAGTCCTAGTAGAATGTGGAAAACTGTGTAGCTTGAGAACTCCTCTTCAGCAATGATAATACGAGAGCATATGAAGAGAGAAGCAATTCTATTGAAAAGTCCTGAAATGCGCTTTTCACACCGTGAATCAGCCTAACCTACTTATTACTTTCATACTAATCACTCTGCCAATTCCTATGCTATACTTCAGAAAGAAAGAGCCAATACGCTTCTTCCTTTTCTGCGAGTATGACCTTTTGCCCATACATAGGGGAATCCTACTTTTGTTATGCTCACTTTCCTCGGCTTCTTTGTTACTAACATGCCGTAGTAATTCACTGGGTGGATTAAATAAAGGAGGCTCGAAGAGATTAAATTGAATGGGCTAGTTTGGGCTAATACGTTTCCTTGCTTCGTAACTAACTAATAAGCTCTCTCGTCATACTAAGCTCGGTTACTCTAACAAGCAGTTCACAAGCTTAATCCAGCACAAGCTTAATCCGTACTTTGATCGTATATAGTGTAGAATGAAGGTGAAGTAAAGCTCTCTTTTACTATTACGTCACTTGCTCCTTGGGCTAGCTACACTTCCGTTACACTCGTCCGTTACACTCATCCGTTACACTCGGTTGTGTGTCGCATAGAAAGAAGTGAGCTAAGCTGAAGTTGATTCAGTAGATTAAGCCTGTGACTGGGGATTTCAATGATGTCACTTGCTCTCCTTTGACTAGAAAGCCGTTCATGCCGATCTGCTTTCGGTAAGCTCTGTCTCTTTTACTGTAGCAAGGGTGCGGTGCCGTAGGTTTTATCTCCTGCCGTAGTAGTAGTCCCTCTCTCGTCATACTAAACTAGTGGAAAAGGTACGTTCTGAAGAACAAGCAGCGTGAGTTCCTTAAGCTCATCGGTTCGTAACAGACGAGTAACGTAGGCATGTATAGAGTGAAAAAGGTAGTTCCTCACTGAGTTCAACAGAGTAGCACGCACTGGAAGGAATCGTTCCTCGCTCGGGTACGTATGTTGTCTCAAGCCAGAATCTATGGTCCTGGTTCAAGTGGGCAGTATAGTTCTCTTTCGAATTGGCGGCAAGCAATAGGCAATTTTCAAGTGAGTTGCTCTTTCTGTATATTTCATGGAACCTGATGCATCTTTCAAAGGAGTTTTTGGGGGCGGCAGATCCAATTCAGAATCTCCGGCCTGCCTAAGGTCGTGGTAATTATCTGAAGGAGAGTAAGTCAGTTCTGTCACTCTTCCTTTCTGCCGATAGAATAAATGGCTTGCTTGCTTGCTTTCCTAAGAAGTGTTGCTGCAGCTTCCTTCCCGGACTGAGTAATAAATATGAGTTCGCGCGCGCATTGTCTGTCTTTCAAGACCTAATAGTACGTCCGAATGACTAAGACGCCTAGTCCAGAGCGTGTTCTAAAATCCTATCCAGCGGGCAATAGTCAACTGAGCTTTGACTTTGCCCATTGATCATCGAACCTTTTGATATTCTCTTATATAGTGTATTTTTGGCATTTGCTAGCTGATCTTTGATTGAGGTCTGAAGCTCTTCTGCTTGCTTCAATCTATATAGTCTAGTAGCAATAAGCAAATAAGGTTACTCGTCAGAGAGAGTACCACACACTTACAGGCTCCTTATAGGATAAAAGACGCTCAAAGACAGAGAGGAAGAGGAACAGGAAGACGAACAGGAAGAGCAAGAGCACCACTCTCTTTGATTACCCTTATAGGATAAAAGACGCTCAAAGAGCAAGAGGACACACGCACAATAGACAACTCTTCTCATGGCAGCGGCACGCGGTAACAGGCTGGATGCATTGCCAGCGGTCAAACTAGAAGCAATATATAAATCCCGGGGATCAACATGTAGCTTGCTGCGGATCTGACAAACTAGTACGAAACTGTCGGTCGGAAATGTATGTCTATTGCTTCCTCAAGAGAGCTTTTTTCTCCATCTTCCACTCGCCTCTTCTGTAACTAGTATCCCGTGCTGCCAAAAGAGCTGCTGAGTCTTCTTGCCTTTGCTGCCTTGGATGCATTGACCTCTATCTTGAAAAAGGAATGAAAAGGGCACTCTTCTCTATCCTCAATATTGTTTTTCTACTCGCATGCAGGAAAGAGGGACTTCCTTTTAGATGGTAATATAAGCAGAACTCCCCAGGAACAACTTCAGGGTATCAAGATCCTATATTGGGTCTGTATACGCCCGAAGATGATCCGTCCGTAGAATATGCGGGAAATCACCAAATTAATTGGCTGAATTGAGTGGTTAGTTATTCTGGGGAGGAAGCCCGCACCCACTAGTGGAAAATGAGATTAACTTACTTCTCGACCGACCTCCTTTGTATACCACCACCCGCCTTCGGCGTGAGAAACGTAGCTTTAAATGGGATGAGTGCTTCGTTGGTAGGCTTGCTAACCTTTTAGTTGACTGATGGCATCGGGCTCCCGGGAGCATCAAAGTTGTAGATCCTAACGGATCCCGCTGAAACCTGAACTGTAGAATGAGAGCTTCGGGCAAAGCAGTGGTACTACTTCCAAAGAGTGGTTTAGCTCGTGAAAAGGAATAGATCTGAAACTCTTTTGTCCTCCACCTTTCTAGACGCTTTTTCAGGAATCCCTGCGGGCAAAACTCCCTGAAATGGGATACTATTATATGCTGGGCAACAAAGTCAAAACCAAAACAAGCAAGAAAAAGATTGCTAACCTCTCCTCCTGCTCTTAGAACTCTATTCTATCGAAGTAACGGAAGTCAAACTATTAAATTCTATATCATTGATTATTAAATAATGAATATTTTGGAAAAAGAAATTTCATTTATGCACGGTATTTCCTACTGATACTCGAAAGCATGCTTACCACTCTGACTGAAAGCTTACTTTTACAATCAATACCCAGCGAGTAACTACTAATGTTACGAGTGAAAAGGCGAGCAACTACGGCATGTTGCGAGCGAAAAGGGCGAGTGATTGTTCGAGCCCTTTTTTGAAAAGAATGAGCCAGCCGTGGATCGTAGATAGAAACTGAAAGCTGGTTGCGGAGAATTCTTTCTTCCAAGCTAGCATTCCGATTCGATCCATGTCCCAGACTAGTGCAAGAACTGACTTACCCCCCTTCCTCACAGCTATCTATGCAGCAAGCGGCTACGACTAAGACACCAGTAGTGTTTTATTAGAATATCAAAATATAGCACTTGAAGCAGAGTTAGGCGTGATAGCTGAATGTTCATTTTCCCCTAATCATCAAGTTTTAACGATTCTGAGCAATCCATTCTGGTATGTTTACAGTAAATTGGTTCTCCCCAAGATAAACTAGAAATCAAAGGCTGCAATTTACTAAGGATGAAGGGAGCTCGAGAGTTATGGAAAACGCGAGCAGAATTCAATCAACAAAGCGCGGCAATCATATTCATCACAAAACATCTCAGCAGATCAAAGGTCAAACTGATCTGACGAACTCACTATCGAAAACGTTTCAAGAAAATCGCGAATCAGTTACTCAGGTGAGGCCAGAGAACATGAGCGTGGGAAGCAAGAACATACCTCATCATATATGTTAATTTTTCACACGAAAACGGAACAGCGACAATCACAAAGCATAAACCTTTTTATAACGTTGATTGCTCGGGATTCAACCAGATTCACGAAAAGAGAAAACATCGATCATGAGAGCCTACCTAAAGTAAAGCACTTGCTCGAAAAGAACCCTGGCGAGACAGTAAGTAGAAAACCCCCTATCTATTTGGTTTGGGCATACTTCCCTAATAAACAGAAGAAAAAAGTAGCCAAAGAAAAAGTCGCCCCCAGCCAGGCAGGGGAAGAAGGGGGCCACACACAGGTCAAATCAATGTAGTACTTTGGATCAGAGAAGAGAGGACTTACTTACGTACGGCTATAAGTAGCCTGGATCAGAGAGGACGGGTGAGATGGTAGGAAACACTAAGCAGGGCTACCTCAAACTTTTTCTTTTTAGACTTCCTTCCTATTACTTTAGCTGCTACCTTAGGGAGTTAAGCTGGTTCTTTCACCCAGCGAGTAACGTATAATGTTGCGAGCGAAAAGAGCCAACTCAGACTCTATCGAATCGTAAGCAGTGAGCACTTTACTTCCGAGACTCTTCTTTATTCGTTCCTTCTTCTGATTCTTCTTCTTTTCCCGGTAAAGGAGGATAACTCCCATCCATTGGCTTTAGAGGCTTACCCTTCACAAGACCATTGAAGGCAGGATATCTATCTGCTTCTGGGCGGACTGTCCCCGTCACAGAGACTACATTAGCTACTACAGCTCCAGTGACAGTGTCAACATCCTTATCTCCTTAAGCAGCAACTCATATCCCTTAGCGTCTTACGCAAGACATCAATTCGAAGAAACCGCTTTCCATTTTCCATTATCCACCAAACCCCTTGAAAGACTGACCTACAGGCTCTACCGACTGACCTCCTGTACTGGCTGGACTGGCAGAGCTTGGGGCATTTCCGATTGACCCTTACTTTGACTCTTATTGACATAGGTTATTGCAACCACGAAAGGGTTAGTAGCAAGATCCTTAGCTACTAAAGCTGTCTATCTTGGTTTACCTGTCTTTTATTTCAGAATTCCTTACACTAAATTACCTCTGACCCGAACTGGTCAAGCAACTAATCTAGATGGCTATTTAAGAGTTCAGTTTTCTATTTTTCTTCCTCTGAGTATGTAACCCTTCTTAAGTTAAGGTAGGGGCAGAAAGAACAGTTACTCACTCCAAGCCAGTTAATAACGATATGGAACTTCATTCAATATTATTTTCTGCTTTGACTTTATGGCATCCCTCAGACAATAATATTCTCAACAAGATAAGATGCTACACTAAGATTAGTAAGACATTGCTCCTCGATACGCCGTAAGTAATTTGCTGAATTCATTATTCCGACCTAGTAAGTCACTTAATCTGTCGAACCATGCCTACCCGAGTGAAAGACTAGGACAGTTTTGGTTTTCTTGTTCACTACTTCCTTCGCTTCTCCTGAACAATTCACTTATTCCTAAACGAAACCAGGAATCGGAGAATGAATTCGACTCAAAAAACTAGACCGTCAGCTTATAAGAGTCTAGGGGGAAGCAAGAGTGCCTATGGAAAACTCCTGAGTTTCCAAGCAGGGAATTGGCTCTTCCACACCGCAGAGCTGTCAGCTAAAGTGGGAATCAAAAGTAGAAGACTAGTTTAGGTTCTCGAGACTTCGCTAAGGAAGCTTTTCCTTCTTCAAGTATTAAAAGGAAGCATGGTACGGGTTCTTTGGTACTCTTTACCCGATCGAAGAAGTAAGGGGTGAGCAGCGACTAGCTAGGAGGGTAGGCAGGTTGACAAATGGCTTTCCTATCACTTCAATTCGATACTTTTCTAGTAAAGGAGAGAAGAATGCGGTAGGCAGACACTTTTCAAAGCAGGAACCAACGGAGTGGAGTAAAGAAAAGCCCTCAAACTGGCAGGTAGTTTAGGCGCTGTCTCAATGACAGACAAAGGGATGAATTTGATTTCTAGGTTTACTTCACATACTCTATATAGAGATATAAAAAGTATAAAACCACGTAAAATCGTCCCCAGTAGTGCTAGCTACCTTCTAGGCTCAGTATACAACGGTAACGTGTCCAAAAGCTGCCGTGTGGCATCAACGTCTTGGACATTCCTCCCTCGAAACTAGAAAGTCTCTACTCAGGTAAGGAGAGGGGCAAACCACCTACTAGAAACAGAAGATCGATATCGCCCTATATGCAAAAGTAATACTGGCCTGCCCTATTTGAGATACAGATTCAAGGCCTACCAGCTCTTTTTCACTGGAAAGAAGCCATAAGAAAAATGGCCATAGAAAGCGATGAACTCATCAGACAGCTGCCTGTTCGAATGAGAGAAGCAAGAGACCAAGGTAAAGGCAAGGAAAGAGTTTGTACTGAATCACTACTGCAAGAGGCTAATCTATACCCACCTATGCTTTTGAACAAGGTCGATTTCTTACGTTCAAAGACGAAAGGTTCAATGTGGTTCCAGTACGTTCTTTTGCTACAGCAATCAAGTATGGTTTTGGCAGTGATCAAGATTTGTTACATGTTATTAAATCTACACATCAGCAGTTGGAGCTATAGCAGTAAGGAGTTGGTTTGAAATAGGCTGGCCTGGCCCTTGCATAGGAAATTCCATTCAACCATGAGAAAGAAAGACTGAGCTAGGTAAGCAAAACGGGTGTCATACAAAAATCTATCTCATTGAAATCTCAGGACCAACAGCTTTTCTTTAAACGAGATCTTCCTTCGTTCATCACTCCGATCTACATCCAGTCCTTCTGGTTTTTTCTAACGACCTACTTTCTTTTCTTCTTACTTACATTACAGGACCCAAGCTACTTTGAAAGGGGTTTTCCCGCAACATTATACGTTGCTCACTGAACGAAAAGCCTCATTATTCAAGACGTGAATATAAAGTGTATTGTACTCCCTGAGATCTTTTCCGGGATCTTGACTCGTCGTTGATCAAGGAAGCTATAAGGAAGATGGGTGGTAGGGTGAATGGACATTCGTATCCTCTCCGACTCGTCGGTTAGGAGAGTAGCGACCAAAAAGAAATCATTATACAGGATAACTGCTGTAGAGAGAAAATGTAGGAAGGAGCAAGTTGGTTTCAATGAGTCATGTGAATTGTAGAAGAAATAGGTAAACAAGGCGGGTTAATATATATACGTTGAAAAGCAAGGGGATAAATTGAACGAAATGAAGAGAAATCCATAATCCTATTTTGTATACTATAAGAAAAAGGCACTGAAAACTTGGAAACTGAAGATGAAATTGCAAGTTCCCTACCTATGAAAGAAGCAAGGGGGACTGGTAATCCTACTCTCTGTCTTGCTACCTATGACTGCTTTGTAAATCTGGACACGGTAACTTAACTGTTTGTGTCGAAAGAGACTTAAAACATAGCTTTGAAACTACTAACTGAAGCTATCAGACTAGGGATCTTTTACCGTTACCGCGTAGTGGGCTTCATCTCTTAATCTCTTACTAGCCTCATCGAATACCGCTAACGGTAATTGATTGTGTTTACAGAGTAGCTTCTCCTTACAACTCTTCCTGATCTGAAGCGCGAGTTGAAGGCGAAATTTCTTCCAGAGAATGTCTCGCATTGAGAAGGGAAGCGGCGAACGAAAGCACGAAGCTTCATTCATTCCTCTTTATTACTCAAGTTGTAAATTGCTTTTCTTCCCAAGAAGGAGATTGGTATCCTTGGAACAGTTCAAATCGATGTTTTATCGCTATTTGGATGAGCAATTTGACCATAATCAATTGACTAGAGGGTGTCCGAGAAATAGCTGTCTGGGTAATCGGCGAGTAGTCTATGTTCTAGGACCATATATGTTGAACTGTTAGAGGTTCCTGGTTTATGCCCAAAGTATTGCAGCACCCTTCTCGGTTGACACAAACCTCGTCTTTTTTACCAGTTGCGGAACCAGGACGTAGTGCCCCAACCTACATAAAGATAGTCATTGTGATTACGTTGTTCAGACGTGGTTCTGGCAAAACCTTTGATGGTCATGGCAAGCAAGGAGGTAAGCTAGCTGAGGAAAACTCTCATCTGAGGACTGAGTTGATTTCTGAGTAAATGTATGATGTAATTGCTTTTCAACGAATGTCTGTTGTGGCTTTTTATCTCTCTGCTGCTGAAAAAGAAGTTCTTCTTCTATACGGTTTCCTGTGACTTGATTCTCACCAAACTGTTAGTGAGTGAGTTGATTCAGTTAATTCAATATATTACGCCATGGGAGTTGCTTTTGTCTAAGGAGAGTAGGAGTTTCTTGAGTGAGGAAATGAGAAAAAAATGACTAGCGAAAGTACACATAGAGCTTTGTCACTAGGTAGGGCTAGGTACAGAAAAACTCTACTCGATAAGCAACTTCGTATTCGTGAGTGGGCGCTTAGGTAGACAGGAAATAGGCTAGGTCATTAGTAGTTGCATTGGCATAGGGAATGAGTGTAATAAGGAATGAAAGAATGAGCATATACTTTCTGTTGTGTCTTTTTTCTAAGGAAAGTAGATATTATAATAGTTTATTTAGTTTGAATAGGAGTCAGTCCTAATGATTCAGTTAAGAAATAAGCTGCCGTCTGCTTTACTACACTGATACCAGATTGAAATCCGTCCATCCCCTTTGCACAGAGCCCCTACCTCTGCCCACCAGAGAGATGAAAGGCCTACTGGAGAAGTCAATTCAGTACAATGAATGCGGTACCTCAGAACCTCACTTTCACGGTGCTCAGTTGATTTCAGTACATCTTTTATATACATTCGCTTATTAAGACCAACTTACTTAGCCTAATCAGAAGAATGACCATTAGAGAGAGACCTTTGAACCCGTAGTGGAGAACCAATTGTTCCCGTAGTGGAGAACCAATCAGTAGGGCAGCATAGTGCGAAGTTGCCAAGACTGACTCAAACTCTCTCCCAATCCTCCCTCATCACTCGCCTGTGGTTTGTCCTCACTCACTCCCCATAGATAGCGATGGCTACTGCAGCAGCAAGGACCAAACTGGCTTGAAGCGATAGTGAATGGAAGACATGCGATCATCATTGAGATAATCTAAATCAGATAAGAGAGATCTTGATGACTTAGCTTCCGCGCCAGATATTCTAAGCCGATTCCTGAGAAATACAGCTCGTCTCGACACATCAAGTAATCCATATGACTTCACACCTTTTAAGATCTATGTTGATTGGATCACATGTTCGATGCCTTTACACCTACCCCCTAGTAATCTCTTATTCGAGAAAGGAGCCTAAAAACTTGATTTTCTTGCATCTCAGGTCGTTTTTCAAATACGGATTGATTTGTTTTTAACAAGACGTCGGGAAACTATGGCTTCGCTTCGCTATTTCCCCCCCTCCTCCGTTTTTGCACGTAGGTAGAGAAAGCGGGTCAGCATATTGGAGTTCTTGCTACCACATTACATTAGGTCAAGCAGGTAAGGGATTGCTTATTATTAAGGATAAGAGAATAGGTCACAGTGATCCGTATTCGTGAGGAGAAGTTGTAAGAGAAGAATAGGCACTAGGGTAAGCATCTTGTACTTGAAGCGCTTCTTAGGATTAGGGAAGAAAGTCGGTGTAATTCGAATAGGTATTCCTTTCTGTCTTTAGTAAATTATATAGAAATATGTGTTTTGTCAACCAATGTAATTGTTCTTCCTTCCTATGAATATGCATGAGTTGTGACTAGGGCAAGGATGATAACTAAGCTAGAATATATCTCACCTCAAGAGAAAGAGCAAATGGATGTGACTTTATGGCAAGAAAGAGTAGTTATTAGAGGAGAATAGGGCAACGGACTAGCCTAGAGAATTTCTTGGTTTTGAAGGAAAGTAAACATAAGGAACCTAGGGCAGGGTTATTGTTTCTAATGAGCAGTGACTTTCTGTCAAAGATAGATTTTAGTATCTTAACAAACAAAAGAAAAAAGGGGCTAAGTTACCCGGCATAGATGAGTTTCTTTCTTACTACGCAGGGTTCTCATAATTGGCATTGCTTGGTACTAAGTCAAGTAGATCATTTATTTTTTATAACGAGGAATGAAAGCATATGAGATAGGTAAACTAGATTGGAGGATAGGCTTCTTGTACGACTAGTTCTAGGGATAGGTTATTTCTAGCAGTAAGAGTTTAGGTAGTAGCAGTAGGAGTTTATGTAGGAAATTCAGTTTCAGAATAGGCGCTTATCTATCATATATAGTTAGTTGTCTTTGCATTTCTTGTGACTAGGCATGGCATTTACTAAAATGGGGCTTCCTTAGGATTAGGCAACATAGGGATTGGGGATCTACTAGAATATGTGAATGTCTTAGGTACAATTCACTAACCTATCATCTCACAAAAGTAGGAAAGGAAAGTTCGGGATTTGGCAACTGGTGAGCAAGCTGGGCTCAGACTCGGTCTACGCTCCGGGGTATAACTGAGATGGGTCAGAGATAGGCTACGAAAGTACATATTTGTGGTTCGAATGAGGTACGAATATAGTTTCAGTGATGTTTTTTTCCCGGAAATAGATAGCTCCGTGTTTCTACAACCTTCTTTTCCCAAACCAGAAATAAAGATAGATACGACGAACTGCATTTCCGAAGTTTTAAGCTTCTATATCTTCCTATTTCCATAATAGCGTCGATCGAACCCTAAAAAAGTGCCATTCGGCTCAATAACAAGAAACAGAACCCACAACAACAAGACACAGAAACCAACTCCTTCCGGTGGCCCAGACCATGGGTGGTGGGAGTCGCGACGAATGAACAAGAAAGAAATTTAGGCAATATTGCGTGCACCAATTGAATGTACTATATATTCGTGTATGCCCTCTTTTCTATTCGTATTTTTTCCAGCTCCCTTTTTTGTCGTCTTTATTATACAATTTGTCTGAAAGCAAGGTAGGAGAAGAGCAGGGGGAGTAATTCAATCAACCAGTACCGTTCGTACCAAAGCTTCCACCAGCAGATGAGCCTAACATGAAGGAAGTTCGCTAACAACTATTTCTGGTGAAATCTGCTCAGTTCCGTGGTCTGACAAGAACCCATAGCAGAATCGTAAAGTCAAGCAAGGTGCCATGGCTGGATCAAAGAACTCATTAGACATGACAATCGAAGAGATTAGAGCTCAAATGGCGCAGCTACAAGGAGTAGTGTAACAGAAATATGTGAATACGATCGAGACGAGCATCTTATGAGAAGAGATGGATTTCTTTCAGCAGATCTCTTATCTTCGAAACTCTATCTATGTGAATACTGGTCTGATAATAATCAATCTGCGAGCAATTGGATTCCTCGTGTAGGCGCTAAATGGCAGCTGCCATTAAAGCCGCAGCACGCGTACAGATGCACCCTTTCATAAAAGGATATGATTGTTTCTACACGGATACAGACTCGGTGGTTTTTGGAAGTGCGCTTCCTTCGGAGTATATATCTCCAGATGAATTTGGTATGTGGGTGCGAGAGGGCATTTTCCTAGCTCCTAAAAGCTCTTGTTTAATACCTCGGGGAGTGAGGTTTTGGTGAACAAAGGAGCAACTAAGCCCCACCCATGTGGACATAAAATGGTATTTCTCACAATATCAGGATCTCAATCAGAAGAAGACCCGCCGTTTTCACTAATCCATTCTGTGCTTATAAGAAGAGTCTGGCTATTCTAAAGCGCGAAGTCTAGTATATACTAGGCGGACCTCCATCAGTCAAAAGGGTGCGTATCCGCAATGAAGATGGAATATGGATTGACACCAAACCGGAACATATAAAAGAACTGGAGGGACTTGATGAACGGACTCTTTTGCTTATCGAGCACTTACTTATCGAGCAGAAGGAATACTTCTCTCGAAAGTGGTTTTTCCGTATATGAATGGATTACTAACAACGATGTTTCCATTATACTAAGACATAGAAGGGGAAGAAGAGGAAGACTCCTCCTATCTACTCTTGCCAGGACCCAAGCTACTTTGAAAGGGGTTTTCCAAGGTCAATCAGCTTACTACTCACTCGCATACGTGAATACCTTGCGAGCATACTTTTTTAATAAATAAAAGAAACAAGGCAAAGCGGAAACCCGGGCCCCTGCATGCACTTCTTAACTTCTCACTTGAGAGAGCTCTTTAGTAGACAGAAAGAATTCTCTTGGTCTCATTGCTTGATCGCCTAGTTGGTTGTTGGATCTCAGCTTGAAGTTATGAGTGGAGCACAGGGGGTTAGGCTTCGTCCTCTTTTTCGAAGTTATACAAGCTCTGGCTAGCCATGTTCGTCATAAGGGTGATGGTGGGCGAATACACGCATGATTGGGAACCAGACGGGGGTCAGCAGTCATTGTTTCCATCGGGATCAGCCAGAGGGGAAAAAAGTACACAATACTCTACCTCACTCAACATAGAAAGAGAAGGTTTCTAGTACGAGAGTACACAACCTCTTCATACTCTATTTAGAGATATATAAGGTTTCTAGTAGCTCAACATGATGCAGTACGTAGATCTGACAGAGCCATGTTCTTTAGTGAAAGACGGCCGGCCGGGCCGGGGAGGCCGCCTGATAGAACGGTCTCATATGGCACCGTAGTAAGTAAGAAGAGTCGTTTTTAGAATATCTATTCCTTTCTTTTCCCGTAGGTGAAGTTTGATTTACTATTGGCTATTGGTATCCAGCCATTCCACCAACTCAAAGTTACCGACCGAGCTAGGATATAATTACTGGTAAAGAATTACTCGTCCTACTAGTTTGTTAAATCAGAAGCTATAGGTGAATAGTCAACTTCTGGGGTTGGCACAGTTACTTCTGGTTTGGATTCCTTTTTTCTAGCTGAAGTTGCAGTAGATTCAACCTCATCCGGGTTGGCTGGTCTTTAAACTGATCGAATTCGGCAAGCACAAGATAAGGACGAGATACTTAAGAAAATTCGAGCTAAAGTCTAGTCTGGTATTTAGGAAGGACGAAAGGGCGCAGCTCTCTTGAAAATACCACCAGATACATCAAAAGGTTTCCAATGATCGGAGTTCTTCAATTAATATATTAAAGCAGTAAAGACATCTACAGCCCAAAAGCAGCTGTTCAGAAGGTAAAGCATCAAAGAAGTAGAACAATCATGGGAGGAACGCGTGAACTTTTTATTACTAATATAGCATGCTGAATACTTAGAAAAGAAATCTCACTGCATTTCTCAGCAAGATAAGAGGCTAACCAAAGCCTAGCATCGATTCACCCCCACCTGCTGCTTCATAAGAGAGCTTGACACTGAGCAAGGAGTTGTTTGCTATTGCATGCTTCTGTCATGAGTCCATGCATTCATGTTTGTGTTTCCCTCTATTTTTTTCATTCGCTGCGCGCCTTTCAGCACATTTTCACTGGTCAAAACGAGAATTCCGTTTTTATACCCCTCGGATATAATCGTTGGGCTATGTGTGGATCGCCTTTCGCTTAGTATTCGTATTCATTGGGAGCCTTGAGCACCGGATTCCTCTTCCTCCAACAATTGAAACCTGAAAAGTGGGTAGAAGGATTCATTCTCGGCATCCCTGAAGTGGACTTCTTTGCTGTGCTACTATCATAGGCTATGACTCCTATCTCGAAAGAGTGAGAACCCATCTTCCTTGTATGCATCAGTTCTAGTAAGTCTAGATAGCAAGCCAGCCTTTCTGTTAGTCAATATGGTTGGTATGCTATTGAGTCTTCCTTATAAGGTAGTATATATGGAATATGACTGAGCTTAGGAATTAAGGTATTAATGAACTTCCTTTGCCTAAGGAGCTAGCAAGGAGAAAAAAGAAGAAAAAGCGGTTTTCCCAGTTAGCTACAAAATGCAAGTGTGCAATGCGTAACGGGGACAGCAGTCAGATATTGCCTATCACTCAGCTCCAACCTTCAATATATGCACTTCTCTTAACTGGTCGGCATTACAAGCACTGGAAGCGCACTTAGAATACTCCCAGGATTTGGCTTAACGCTTTCGTGATCAGTTCCATACAATGCATGTTACACAAGATACTTCATTTTACTACCTATAAAGAATTCAGAAACTCATATCTGATATATTATATGAAATAAACGGTGCACTTCAATTTGACAAAACAAGTCAGGTTGTTGGGGATAAGGCTGACTTTCCAAATAAAATAGCCTGCCGAAGAGCTAGCTATAGAAATACAGTCAGTCGGGGTAAACTGAAAGAAGGAAATCCGCATTCATAGATAGTAGGGCAATAGGCTCACTTACTTTTTCAAGAAGAGGGTCGGTCAACTCTCGGCAGATAGGGTAGTTGCTAAATCAAAGCAAAGAAAGAGTGAGTAGAAAGAAGAAATGTATGTGGGTCACCATATATATAAGAGTACCTCACTTACTTGGTATCTCGGGCAACTGCTAGCTTTTCATCCTTGGTGCAGTATTTCCACCTTCTATTGCTTTGCTTGCCTAGCTCTTACTACCGGTATTTCCATCTTAGAACTAGACGCACTTAGCCAAAAGTGAAGGGCACGCACTACTCTTCCCTTTATAGGTCGAGTCTTTCACCCTGCTACTAACCATTGGCTTGATCTTCTTTCCTGGTCGGCATAAGCAAGATAACCCAATCTTTATGAGCTCAGGAGGCTTGATAAATGTTGAGACACCAAGCATACTTCTACTTACCTAAGCAAAGGTAGTACGTACTGCTCAATACTAGATGGTCCTCATTATGGAGCGTTCATTTAGGTTTTTTTCTTTCCTTTTGGGAATTTCAACCAGATCAGAACATGCAATAGCCATTATCTGTTGCCGTACCGGTGACCCTCTACTCTAAGCCAGTAAGAAACTGAATCAATAGATTCCGACCCTCTTTCGTCTTATCCCTCTTGTCCTTCCCGTGAAATCGACCTCAACGAATCCCCATTAGAGTTCGCTTTGAACTCTACTTGGCCAAAGCGCAGTCATTCTCTAGTTAATATGTGTAAGGGAACTGTTGCCGACTCCCTATTTAATAAGACATATTATATTCTTCGCTATCAACACCGAGAAACACGGAATTGTTAGGACAGCGGGCGGAGTCGATAGCTAGCCTTTTACTACCGAAACTCCTCCTATATATGCTATTCGCGGATGCGCATTTATTAATAGAAGAAGGATAAAGGGAAAGGAAGAAAAAGGAGGGGAAAAAAGACCTTTCATCATCAACACAATGAGAGTACCACAGAAATAAAAGAGAAAGAAAAGAAGCTTGGTTCACATCTGGTAAGCGAAAGAGTGAACTAGGCGTTGAGTTCACTATACGGATTAGCTCATTCGAAATCTATATAGAGTATCTCAATTCAGCTCACTGTGCTATCGTTCACTCCGCCCCTCAGGGCACGCACCTTTGCTGGGTGGGCGCTACCTCGCTTAATGAAAAGCATCAGAAGAACGAACTTAAGATGAATGAGTTGAATCAGGATTTCCTCGCCCCTTCCATGAATGTTCTTACGAGTCAACTCGCTTTAGGGCTCGGTTTTCTTCCAGCTTGTCAGAAATTGGAGCCTACCAGTCACAGGTAAGAGACCTGATCCTTTACCACATGGAAGACCTCTTGGTTAGGAAGGGGCGCTCGCTTTCTATGTCCTAGGTGTGACTGACGCATTCCAATTTACTTGTAGGCTTGATACACTTACCCCTTACTTACTTCGGCTTTGCTAGTAACTTGACTACTTGACGGACGCACTAGGTGTGTTTATTCACCCGTAAGTGGGTAGAAGGGCGGACTATTATCAAGACAATACCTTTTTGTCCGATGCTAGTGGGTGGGTCCTAGGCCTATTGAAGTAAGTTGGCATCATACGGTGACACCACTTGTAATCTCATTTCTTCTTTCCTAGACTAGGTGGGCTTACTCAATCCTAACATTTCAATGAGTGAGGCTGAGGCCGCTAAGGGCTTGAGTTGGACTCCATAATCTAGCGGGAGAATCGTGGACATCCTTTTGCTGGGTGTAATAATGAATGGGCGGGGACGCGATAGTGCCTCTATCCGCGCTAGTACTAACTGTCTGTAGATAGAATTATGAGTACTGAATATGGATTCTTTAATGCGTCGTGCTTCTGATGGTGGGCAATGTATATATATGAAACAAGAGGAAAAGATTATACTACGTAGTACGCCGGTGTATCCATTTGGTTTGAAAAAGTATACAATGTGCTCAAGCGATAGATTATTTGTATGGCAGAAGGCTTATGATGTTTATCCTCCTTATGAATGGTGTGTTTACAAAAGGGAATTTATAGGTGTATACTATCTATAGTGAAGAACTCAAATATGCATGCCCAATCGATTGGCTACAGTCCCACTCAAAGGAAACATATATGAGAGAGTGTATGGTGTCTTTTATCAGTTTCTTCATTAACATAGATTGCCAAGAGAGAAGGAATGAATCTAGGTAGTGACAACGCCCCAAAGCTTTGTACAAAAAGAAGAACTCGGCGGGCGGGGCCAATGAAGTCGGTAGCGAATCCTCACTCAAGTAATAAAAAAAAATGGACTTATATGATGAGTTTCTGTTATATATATGAGTTGCTTCTTTCTATACAATTTCGTTCTTCGAATTGCCGCTCACTCAATCTTTTCTTTCTACACTCCCTCCCTCCGGCTCTCGTACTTGTCTTTCCTGTTCTACGTACCACTTGATCTCTTTTCCCAGAAGTGCCGTACGATCAGTCCTTTCATTCCTAGAGTGTACGTTTGGCGGGCGAGGGGTCTATTTAGATGTATTCCTTCCTAAGCTAAGAGGAGTGCAAAAGAGAAGGAAGACCTACTTAATTAACTAAATGTCTGTCTGCTTCCAATCTTCTGTCTAAAGACTAAAAAGAGGCCGCCAAGGTAAATGCTTTTTCTTTATAAGCAGATCAAGTCCTCGCTAGCAAGCCAACTTCAATATTAGGTACTTCTCTATAAAGAAAGCGCTTGACAGATATTCGTGGGCGAAGAAGAATTGGGTTTCGCTAGAATGAAAGGGCCTTTGGTGGAAGCACTCCCTCTTAGGCTAAGCCAGTACCAAGCCGAAAACGTTCCAAGCGAATCAAAAGATCAAAAGGTGCTGTGAAGTTCAGTCGCCCATTGTCATGAATAGAAAGAATTAAACCTCACTCAAATCTTTGATTGGTGGCTTGCCGCACGCGCCTCGTTTAAATAAAGATAGCTTTGTTTCCAATTGAAGCTTATCGCTTCGCGCCTAACTCACTTTGAAAAGTGATGAGAATCTACGAAGAGAGAGGACCTACTTGAATACAAGGGCGCAGCAGGCACCAGTACCAGGAAAAAAACAAGCAGCACAACCACAAGGCCGCTAAGGGCTCAAAAACTTGGCTCAAGGGTGTTTTCAGCATAGAAACCTAGATTCCTCCATCGGGTACTGTGGTTGATACTCGCTTCCCCCGGCTGCTCTTGAGCGTAGCCTTCCGGCGGCAGGAACTTAGGGTCGATCTAACACTACGGTAGATCTTCTTTCTCGTACTATGAAAAAATGCACACTGTTTTTGTAGGTTTTCGTCATTGGTAGAATGGGAAGGACGAGTTCAGTTCACTGTGAGTTTGCGGAACACTTTTCTTCCAACCGGCAAATGCCAAGGAGGACCGAATCCAACCGGTAGGACAATGCCTAGTTCAATGAAAATTCACCAGGATATTCTTCCTCTAGGAAACTCTATCCGGTTCTATATATTTCTGACTATGTTTTTGCCGTGTTTCAGGCTTGCCCAAGGGTTTCGTGTTAAGCATATGAAAGAGCTGATCCCAGGGAACTTTTTCGTTTAGCCAGCTTGCCCACTTAAGCCCCTCTTGCTTTGGACTGAGCGGCCTCACCTTCGCGGGAAGAACAGTCCCTATACGATGGAGCGACACTGGTCCGTCCTTTTCTACAACGTTGGACATAAATATGAGTGTTGCCCACCTCACCCCTACACTTGGCTCGAGATGCCATCGGAGCGATGAGAGGCCTTTTTTCATATAAGCCAATTTGGAGGTTTTGCCTTAGCGGCCTTAACAAAAGCATAGATCTATCTTAGTTAGCATCTGCTTAACACATGCAAGTAGAACGTTTTTCTCGTATTTCATTTTCGGTGTCAAGTCGGTCTCTCATGTCATTGCTACCGGCTACTCCCATGTCTTTCTTATTGGCAAAACCAAAGCCCCTTATCAAAAAGTCTCCTTGCAGCAAGAAAACGGATGCGCTAAGTTAGCGCAATGGCTTTCGCGCTAGTCTAAGCTTGTTTTGAGCAGATTCAAAAAAGAAGAGAAAAAACCATGGATCTCACCGTTATTTTGGCCGAAGTGGCCCAGTATTTGGAAGTTGCACAGGCGACTTTTCAAAATATCCAAGAGCTGCAAGCTCAAAACCAACAGCTCACCGAATTGATAGAAAATAAGAAAGCTTTTTGACATCAGTTAGATTTCATTATCCAGTCGGAAATCTCCCGGCTCAATGCGAGTATTGAGGTTGCTACCCAGACACAGGATTTCTTGCGGGATGCGATCGCGAAAATCGGGAGTCAAAATCCTCCCACAAGGTAATCGCTTTTTTTGCTGAACCTTACCTAAAATGGTACCCGCTTGGTGTGTCCGGGATTATCATCCATCCCTCTTCCACTGGATTTCTGCTTTATCGCCCCGCGCGCCGGGCGGGGTCCACCCCCCCCCCCTCCGATACCGCCGAGAAAATGGAAAGAATATGTTGATCATGAAAAAAATAGAAAGATGGCTTTTCTCCACTAACCACAAAGATATTGGTACTCTCTATTTTATTTTCGGTGCCATTTCTGGGGTGATGGGCACATGCTTCTCCGTACTGATTCGTATGGAATTAGCCCGACCCGGTGATCAAATTCTTGGTGGGAATCATCAACTTTATAATGTTTTAATCACAGCTCACGCTTTCTTAATGATATTTTTTATGGTGATGCCCGCGATGATAGGTGGATTTGGTAATTGGTTTGTTCCTATTCTGATAGGTGCACCTGACATGGCATTTCCACGATTAAATAATATCTCATTCTGGTTGTTGCCCCCAAGTCTCTTGCTCCTCTTAAGCTCAGCCTTAGTTGAAGTGGGTACCGGCACTGGGTGGACGGTCTATCCGCCTTTAAGTGGTATTACCAGCCATTCCGGGGGAGCGGTGGATTTAGCCATTTTTAGTCTTCATCTATCAGGTGTTTCATCCATTTTAGGTTCTATCAATTTTATAACAACTATCTTCAACATGCGTGGACCAGGAATGACTATGCATAGATTGCCCCTTTTTGTGTGGTCCGTTCTAGTGACAGCATTCCTACTTTTATTATCACTTCCGGTACTGGCAGGGGCAATTACAATGTTATTAACCGATCGAAACTTTAATACAACCTTTTTTGATCCTGCTGGAGGAGGAGACCCCATCTTATACCAACATCTCTTTTGGTTCTTCGGTCACCCAGAGGTTTATATTCTCATTTTGCCTGGATTTGGTATTATTAGTCATATCGTTTCTACCTTTTCGAGAAAACCCGTCTTTGGCTATCTAGGAATGGTTTATGCCATGATCAGTATAGGTGTTCTTGGATTTCTTGTTTGGGCTCATCATATGTTTACTGTGGGCTTAGACGTTGATACGCGTGCCTACTTCACCGCAGCTACCATGATCATAGCTGTACCCACAGGAATTAAAATCTTTAGTTGGATTGCTACCATGTGGGGGGGTTCGATACACTTCAAAACACCTATGTTATTTGCTGTCGGGTTCATCTTTTTGTTCACCATAGGAGGACTCACTGGAATAGTTCTAGCAAATTCTGGACTAGATATTGCTCTACATGATACTTATTATGTGGTTGCACATTTCCATTATGTACTTTCTATGGGAGCCGTCTTTGCTTTATTTGCAGGATTTTACTATTGGGTAGGTAAAATCTTTGGTCGGACTTACCCTGAAACTTTAGGCCAAATACATTTTTGGATCACTTTTTTCGGGGTGAATCTGACCTTCTTTCCAATGCATTTCTTAGGGCTTTCGGGTATGCCACGTCGCATTCCTGATTATCCAGATGCTTACGCCGGATGGAATGCTATAAGCAGTTTCGGTTCTTATATATCCGTAGTTGGGATTTGTTGTTTCTTCTTGGTCGTCGCCATCACTTTAAGCAGTGGAAAAACCAAAAAATGTGCTCCAAGCCCTTGGGCTCTTGAAAAGAATTCCACCACACTAGAATGGATGGTACAAAGTCCTCCAGCCTTTCATACTTTTGGAGAACTTCCAGCTATCAAGGAGACAAAAAACGCGCCGCTGTAAATCTGCTCTTTGCAAAATCAAATAGAAACCCATAGGTTTTGGGGTGAGGCGTAGGCCTCAGAATGAATCAAAGATAAGAACCTAAAAGCACTTTTGAAAAGACAAGAATAACCCAAACTAGGCTGGCTCGCTCCTGTAGCTCACTGGCTCGTTCATGCGCTGGCTTTGTTTTTTGAGAAAAGGTCCCTTCCTTCAATATCATGATTGGGTCGACCAGGTAAGGCCCGATCTAGAGTGAATAGAAAATCACAAATGTACATTGCTGTTCCAGCGGAAATACTATTTTTAATTATACCACTTTTACTAGGAGTAGCCTTTTTAGTGCTAGCTGAACGTAAAGTAATGGCTTTTGTGCAGCGTCGAAAGGGTCCTGATGTAGTGGGAGCGTTCGGATTGTTACAACCTATAGCAGATGGGTTGAAATTGATTCTAAAAGAACCTATTTCACCAAGTAGTGCTAATTTCTTCCTTTTTAGAATGGCTCCAGTGGCGACTTTTATGTTAAGTCTGGTCGCTTGGGCCGTTATACCTTTTGATTATGGTATGGTATTGTCCGATTTGAACATAGGGCTACTTTATTTGTTTGCCATATCTTCGCTAGGTGTTTATGGAATTATTATAGCAGGTTGGTCTAGTAAGACGGGGGGCGGCCGTTCGGTCGCCTATGATAGACGGACCAATTGGTCAAAAATGGGTTTGTGCCGCGGGTGTTGAACGATCTACTCTACACAGGTGTGGGCTTACAGGGCTAGGGCTCATCAACCAACACTTTCTTTCATTCATCCAAAGAGGTCGGTCACGTTTCCGGGCCTAGGGATCGAGAAGTGGAAGTCATAAAAAAGATATGTTTCTCTTCGCACCTCAGATCCAGAGTCAAGGTAGCTTGTAAAGCTCGCCTAACTCCAATTATAGCTGTCTTTTTTACAGTCGAAGTAAGCGGCGGCCTTAGCCTACTATTTCTTTGTATTTAGTAGGCGAGCGAGTTAGCGAAAAAAGGGCTGAGGGCGTAGCGAGAGCGTCAGTGCGTACTTAGCCTGCATTCTACTACGTTAAGTTAAGTAAAGTCACAACGCTCGGCGTTCAGAGAGTCAGGGGAAATACCCCACATAGAAGAACCCGCTGTTCACAACCAAAGGGCGTAGCTCTTTCGCTCCCCGGGGGCCGCTTCGCACCACTTCAAGACGACGACTATATGAATGAAAATTCTATTTAAAAGGCGCTACTTTTTTTCGCAAGCCTTTTTCATTGTCAGCCAACGTTGGTTGGCCCTCGACCCCCTGGGAATCCGTAAATCTGAGAGCATGCCGCAAAATACAGGATGGTCCCCTACGCATTGAATTCTTTCCGGAACGGAAAGAATTCAAGTACCTTACCCCCCCATCATGGTGAACCTCTCCTTGTGATCGGGATGAGGTAGATGCCTCCCAGCCGGGGGGCGGATCGAATCAGAGTTTCCTTAGGTAGCCACCGACCTACAGTTATCCTTAAACTTCTGCGCTTGGTGGAAAAGAAGCGAACAAAGGTACGCTCGCTTGCTGTCTTGTTCTCTGCCGCGGACTGGGATCGCTCGCCAGCTAGGCCCTCTAGAATCAATCAAGTTGGAGCAAGATTGTATGAGAACATATTACCCAAACAAGCAACGGCTGCCTGCGCGAAAGCCTAAAGCACGCGCATCCTATTCTTGCTGGGGACAAGGGGCGGAACGACCTCTCGATCTACTTACTGCAGCCCAGTACGAGCGTCGTCTAGGCGTGACCTCTTGTTCTGATCTCCCCTACGCCTAGGACGTTGTCTGGGCCAAGAGCCATAGTGAGTTGCTGTTTCTATTTGGTTCTTCTTTCTCGTTGTTGATACCGGCAAGACCCAGCCAGATGATGATGTATGCTGGTTGGTAGTGAGAGGACTCTGAGTACCCGAAAAAAGGGCGCTGGTAAAAAAAAAGAAAATGATTGAGTTTCTTGCTCCCCCTTAGCCGCGGGAAAGGAGTCTATCTATCTGCCTAGCTTTGGTAGATTTCCCCCAACGCAATTCAAAAACGGAAATTCCACGAATCCCTGAGGTGGATAAGTCCGACGACTCAGCAGCAGTGCGGAATGGGTTTTCTTCTCGTCCGGTGGATCTGATCTATAGTGAGGGGGCAATACATACCAAAAGGTTCGAAGATGGAAGGCTTTTCTAATAAGCTATAAGTGAGATGAAAATTTTCACAAAGTTGAGTACGGTCGGCTCTACACGTTAGTAGTGTATCGCCTTTTCACTCTACACATTATACGTGTATCGTCGAGTAGTGTATCTCTCGAAAGCCGGTGCGCGTTAGGCGCATCCGTTTTCTTGCTGGGGTTGATTCCATTTTGTATCTACTTAGGGCGTAGCTCGAGTTTATTACTTTTGCACATAGGTAAACTGGATATATATGTACTGCTTCTTCGATCTACGTACGGGTTTTCTTAGAAAAGGAAATCCCATCTTCAAATATTTAGTTACAGAAGGCGTGGATTAGCACACATTCCTAAATAGATGGAGCAAATAAAGGCCACCGGAGGATTTTCATTTTGTAGTTCTAAGTTGCCAATACTGGCTTAGTTTAGAGCCGGGGTGGAAGATCTGCCCATTCACATAAGCTTTCTTTCTATCTCCTTTATTCAAAAAAGAATTAGCCTGGGGCTTTTTTAGCTTTATTGTAATATCCTGGTCCTAGCAGATAAAATTAATGGGCTTTTGGCCGGTCCCGTGGGAGGATTTCATGCCCAAATTAATAACATAAGAAGGAGAGGGACTGGCTTCATTGCAATGAGTTTGCCAGGGTGAAGAATTGAGTTTTTGAGGGGGAATCCAAGATCGACTTAAAGAGATGACTATCAATCGCTTTCCTCATACAACACTTTTTTCTAAAAGCTCCGCACATTTGGATCATCACCAAAGAAGATCCCCAGATAATCATTTCTATTCATTAGAGTAGGATATTCGCCACTATAATGAATCAGGTTATCATAAATCAGTCTGTTTATAATATATATAGGTGGTAGCAGAGAAGAAAAGGCCAAGCTATAATATTTGGCAATGTCTCGGGCATGAGAAACAGTTGTAAGAAAGTTGTCGTGCACTATGTAGATAGGTATATTATACATTATAAAAAGGTTAATGACATAGCAAGCTATAGCAGCATCCTTCTATCTGGTGTATGAAATTGGCAAAGGTGGACCTCTTAGTCTTTGCGCGATCCCTTGTTTCTGTTGGTACAATCAATGTAATTTTATTTCTCTTCTTTCTCTTCCACATAAAGATGTTTTTTTTTACCATGTAATCCTGTATCGTGGTCAAATAATGATTTTGATAACGGACTTTTTTATTAAAGTAGGACGCAACCCCTCCTACCTCGTTTACTAATGTCATCAAATTGTTGATGGCTGGGAATCTATTCTCCCAGAACTTGTAGAATACATTAGCTATCTTGTACGTTTCATTCTTTTTTAGAATGCAGCCAAGTTCATTTAGTATATCAGATGTTGCACTGTGTTTTGTGGGGTATATACTTGTTTTTCACTAGCTTACGAGTTAGATGCCCACATCTTCGAGCCTTTTATCTTCTAATAATGAGTCCAATTGCACTTTTAGCAATAGTAAGAGAAAGTGTTACAGATCTTTGCTCTCATCTTTCTTAGCACTACAATCTGTGACTAAATTTGTACATACAGCTAACTCCTTATTGAAGAGGAGGAAGTAACTCATTATTTGATATGCTGAGGAGGAAGCATCCATACTGATGGGTATATTAGTATATGTAATTGCACTTAGATTGAGAAAATTTCCTATGAAGGGTTTTTTTCTCCTTTAGCAAGATCCATTATTTCGTTAATTTTATACATCTTCTCTAAATGATCTGCTAACCAGAGTCTTGCATCACATAGAGATGTGAATGAATGGTGATGAAAGGCGGTAGCCCCGAGCAATATAGTTAGCAGCATATCATCATTCTCTTGAGTGTAATTCTTTGAAAATACAACCGGAATAGTGAGATTTACGAAATCAAAGTTTACTATTCGGTACTTTTTCCCCCTCCCGCGCAACTTCTCCCCAGTCCCTTGGCAAGGTTTTCTTTTTCCACGTTGTCACAGATCAGTCTTTTTCTCAACGCAGTGAACAAAACTCAAGCTTTCGCGCGGGCTATTTACTTACTTTACTTATAAAAGCCCGGGGAATCGATAAAAAAAAAATTGACGTACGTATATGAGAGAGGCAGAATAAGCGCAGTTGGTGCTTTAGTTGTAGTAAAAGCAGTAGGTCCAAAGACCTAACTTCTTGTTCACGCTCTCCTGCAATTGTTTCTTTTGTTAGAAGGGATTTAGTAGTGGGAGTAGCAGCAGTAGTGCTAGGCTGACTTTCATGAGTCCCTTTTTTTCTTTCTTCTCGGCAAAAGATCTTGCTGTTGCCGTTTTGGGTGGTTTAGTAAGTCCGGTGGGAAGGAAGTGGAAGAGAAAGTAGCTGCGATTGCTTGAGTTCAATCAGTTGAGGTTGGTTTGGTTCAGTCAGGTTTGGTGGTATCCTTTTTGAAGTCGTTTTGATCCCGGCCAACGCGGTTAAGTCCTTCTTCTGATTCTATATCCATTTACCGGGAGGAAATCCTATTCTTCATTTGCGTTAACAACAGCATATGTCTCTGCATCAGTATAAGCTTACATACCTCTCCACGACCATTTTCAACGCAGCAACGCAACACTTCGATTTCCCTTATCGAGGGAGTTTCGTTTAGCCCAGTTCTAAAGATCGATCCTCGCCTTTACACACTTATTTTTGGATAGGGGCCCTCCGCTCTTTCTATCTTATTATCCCCGAGGAGCCTCCAAAGTCAGTCAATAGACTACCTAACGTTTAGGGCGGGCAACAAGCCCATTTTATTAGTTAGAGTCGGGTACTAAAGACCGGTTGGCAACCTATACCCAGCCCTAGATTCTGCTTAATACTTTTTTTTATTGGACCTCAGCACTTTGCTTCAGCTTCTACCTCGAGTGGCGCGGCTTGCTCATCGTGCTTTGCTCCTGTGTGGTAGTATTTTGTATACTCGTCATAAGGCATTTAGGACTCCGGGGTTCCATGGGAGGTGTCGAAGGGTTAGGATTTATCTTTGCCTTTGTCGCACACATCTCTTTCTCTCTTCTCCATCACTAAATTGCACCAAATTAAATTCCCATGGAAGAAGATCAATCCAACAGTGATCCTTTCTCTTCCTTCATAATTAACTCTCACCCTAATCCTATGAGTGGATTTGCAGATCCTAACCATATGAATCTCAGATTGAAACTCTCTTGAGTAGTGAAGATGTCCCGTGAGAAGTTGAAAACATTGAGAAGGAGCGCCCGCCAGAAACGAGAGTGGAAAGTTCAAGGTAAATGATCATCCCTTTTCTAATAGCCTAAGACCTGACCAAACTATTCAATTTTGCAAACAAGTCAAATACCTCTTTTCGAATGTTTATCATGATTTGTATCCGTTTTTTTTACTTCAAACAAAAAAGGAATAGAACCGGATTGATGGTAGTAAAGTCAGTCCATCTGCACTAACAGACAGATTCTCTCTATTCTTCGTATCACCGCTTTCTATAAGCTTCAGTGAAGCAAAGCACTGCAAGACAGGTGGATATTTATACTAGTTGAGGACCTACTCCTTCTATTCTCTTTCCCCCAACCTCGTTTGAAGACAATCAATGACATGTGCAAGAACAATAAAGCGCTCTACGGCCTGAAACAGGCACCTATCACGTGGTGAAACAAGCTATCCTCCACTCTCGCTGCTAAAGTAAAGTAAAGCAACTGGTTCGTTTTCCCGAACCATATGAAAAGACAGACCGATAGGCCGTATCCTGCCTACCTCAAAATACTCATAAATTACTACTCTGGAAACTCTATTAGTCAATCTCTTCTTGTACTGTATGGTGTAGTAAAGGACTAGTAACTTGGTGAAAACCTTAAGCTGTAAGGGGTGAGTTAGGGGTTGGTCTGTAAAGTGCTTCTGGCTCTTGTGGTCAGTTAAAATGACCACTTTACCCCCGTGGAAGTAGTGCCTCCATCTGTCCACAGCCAGCAAGATGGCAAGGAACTCCTTTTCATAAGTTGATAGCTGCTGATTCTTCACTCCCAGTGCCTTGCTTAAGAAGGCGATTGGTTGAGAGTTTTGCATTAGCACCGCTCCTAAATCTTGATCACTAGCGTCAGTTTCTATTAAGAAAGGCTTAGTGAAATCAGGTAAGGCAAGCACAGGTGTGGTAGTTACAGCTTGTTTCAATCTGTTGAAAGCTTCACTGGCTTGGTTGTTCCACCCCAAACTATTCTTCTTCAAAAGATCAGTGAGGCCCAGAATTTGGAAGAAATCTCCGAGAAGAACCGGTTAGGCCTAAGAACCCTATCAATTGCTTAATTGTCTTTGGTTTAGGCCAACGTTCCATTGCCTCAATCTTTGCCGGGGCAGTTTAGACTCCCTCTCCTGTTCTTATATGCCTTAGGTATGCTATCCTGCGTTCCCCAGCATTGACTTTCCTTGGCCATACAACAGGTTTTCCTTGAGTACTCGTAATACTGTGGAGAGGTGTTTCACATGGGTGGAGAGATCGGAACTGTAAATGAGGATGTCATCAAAGAAGACAAGGCGCGGAGCGTTCAAAGGAATTGAAATTCAAAGCGCCAGGAAGTCGGGGACTCCCTTTCCTCCTAAGAAGTAATGCCATGTTCACAGCATAGGATATTTAATGTTTGGCAAGGAAGTGGCGCCCGGCTTAGATTTCACGTGTTGGTTGCCAATAAGTTGTTTTTGAATGATTCGCGTTAGCCATTGTAGGGGGAGAACGAGATGTACTTTCTATCTAAATGAAGTAGCCAACCAAAAGATAGTGTTAGGTCTGGGCTAGAAAATCTTCCTATTCGTACTGGAAAGAAAAGAACAAGCAGGTAACGAGTTCCGGTAGAAACTAGAGGATTGGCCGATTCCAGCAAGTAGCAGTGGAAGCAAGCAAAGCAAGTAAAGCAATCAAATCCGTAGTCAATCCTATCTTTTTCACTAGTTCCATGGATAAGTAAAGAATAAGTGAGTAGTCAAAGGTAAAGAAAACATGGGAAAGCAGTAAGGTAGTAGTATAAGAAACACCTCCATATGCGTATGGAGAAGGAAAATATAGGTAGCTTGGTATAATGAGAGGCAAAATCTGAAAGAGGTTGGTGATCTTTCCCTATTTATGGTAGAAGTCATCAAGCTGGGATGAAACATAAAGAATCTCTATATACGAGTTGATGCGCGTGCATCATCCATCGGTAAGCTTTGCCGGAAAGAAGCTACTCAACGTTTTTAGGAAGCTACTGCCATCGAAGCTCGTTTGCTGAAGATGAAATTACTTCTCTCCTGCTTTTTTTTTAGTGCAAATGGTTTGTCCATACGTCCTGGCGGCCTTACCTTGAGTATTGTATTCTTTCTTTTAAACGTTTATTTTGAATAGAGAGATTGGATGATGCATAGATGTTGACGAAAGGTTGAGGAGAAGCCAGGACTATGGACTAGTCTTTAGAATTTCCTTACTTCAGGAGGTTTCAAATGAAAAGAAGGACTCAGGCTTGGTAGAAATTGAATCAGAAGCGGAATCCTGCGGATGCCAGGCTGATGCTTATCGCGCCCTTAAGAGTCAGATGTGCGGGAAGATCCCCTCTTTTTCTTGTCCAACTCCAAATATAGATATATGATATTTTTAATATAAACTAACTAGTCTATCCAGGGAGACTCCGTGTCAGGCAAGAAGTGTAGCTGATACCACCCCACTGTCTTTCTTTCCTAAGAAGTGTTGCTGCTGCTTCCCGTACTGAGTCATAAAGATGAGGAAAGAGCTGATTCGATAGCATTTGTCCGGACAAGAGCTTTTTATTTCTAAGAGCCTTCTTGAACAAGCCATTCAAAGAGGGCATTCGATGCAGCTCCTTCTGCCCTCACAGTGTCCTTTCGCGGATTCGTCTTCCTAACAATGAGGCAAATTGGCTTCATTCCTAGCATTTATCCCCTCCAAACCTACCTCCTGCTAGCAAGGGCGCGTTGCATTAGACTCCCTAGGGAGGGATTCAAGTCTTATTGCTAGCAGGGGACGCCACACTAGCAATTGATCGGATTCACTGTCCCTGGTCTTCTACTGAGGCAAAAGCTTAAAAAATAGCAGCCTATTCATGCCATCAATCCAAACAGAGTCCGCATCCTAAGAAAAAGTGCCGATAGAAGGCGTAGTCAGTCTGACGCATTCGAGAGCATCTAGAGCAGCTTATTCTCGAACATAAGAACCTAGTGGGATTATGCCAAAGACGGGCTTTCCATAAGGGCGAATTCGCATAACAGCATCCAAGCTGTGAACAAATGCCGCAACTCGTCTGCTATTCGAAGAACAGTAAAAAGAATGAAGGTAGCTTGCTTCCAATCCCTTGCCAGAATTGACTTAATTAAAGTTTCAGCGCGGAAAATAAAGGTTTTCCTACAAAGCAAGATAACTATTATCCAGTTAAGAAGAGATATGAAAAATAAGTTACCTTTATCTTTTCCTATATTCTTTGCATTTTCAGTAGTTCTCGTTGAGGTGATAATGGGCGGATTTCGGTTGAGAAAAGTCAGTATAGTTGTTTTTCCTGGAGTTAGGAATTCAGTGCCAGACATCAGATTACTAAAAAGAATAAAGGCAAGCAATCAGTTTTCAGGCGCAACGAAGGGCTGAGTAACTCGGTAACAACTTCGGGTTGGCTTGATATTCAACTTATACCGTGACATTCGGCGCAGCTATCTATCGGATGCCTCGATTTATTTCTGAAACTACTTAACTACTCGCTACGCGCCTAACGCCGTACCGGTACTCTATGAGCGTGCGGATTCGACTTCGAATCTTACCGCTTGCTAAAACTTCGAGCTCGGCTAACTGAGTAGAAGCAGTCCGACCATCGCCCGCGCAGTAAAACTCCACATCTAGCAGTACCCCTGCGAGCTTAGCTTTTTCTTGGAAATATGAGATAAGCTTTTTTATTTTGGAAAATCTTCTTAAGAATACTCCATTTTGAAGTCTGATCCGATGCTGGTATTACTACTCTATTACTGAGATCAAAGAAGTATATATAGTCGCGGTACTCCTCTGGAATGTTTCCCAATAGAGGTTGAAGCTTCTCGGCCTAATATACGCTTAAGTAGAACTGGAAAAGAAACGGGATAGGGTACAAACTATCCATCAAATAGAGACCGGGATCCCCGCTCACCACATTTATATTGCTCTGACAAAAAGGCGGGAGTCGATTCTCCTCCGTCTTCCACGTACGGAGTCATAATAGCACATTGCAGTAAACTGCGTACATAGTCATTGATCCCATCAACATCTGTGACTTGATTCTATATAATGCGCCAGAGCGATGAAGGTTTCACACTTGTCAGGCTCCTTTCATATCGAATGATTAGGAGCTCTCTCTCTCTCTCTGGGAAATCCTGAGCTCTTAACAGGCCTAGCTAGCTGCCTTAGAAGAAGAAATTAAACCGAGGCTCGCACAGCACTAAGAGTCAGTATGAGAGGCAACTCTCGTTGAAAGAGGGATTAGCTATCCGCAACTATCCGATCATCAACTGTGCAACAAGCAGTTCCAGCTGATCCATCCGTTCATCCTAGTTCTAAAGAAAGGTTCTCTTGCTCGCTACTGGCTTGGTACTGGGCCTATGTGAGCCACCCAGTCAGTCTGAAGGTTCTTCCGATCCTATTAGTAAGTCAGTCCTATCAGCGAGTGGGCATGAAAATTGTCTTCTTTCTTTTATGCTACGGATTGGTTCCTTACCTATAGTTTCAGTCGGTGCCAAAGAAAGGCAGAAATAACATAACTGATTAGCCCTTCAACTTGGACTTTCCTATCAATTCAGCCCTTGTCAAGATAGGACTAGGACGGCAGTAAGAATCTTTTGTAAGAACCCCTGGTTTTTATACACATGATTCAAGAACTCTTGATACACATCAGCAGCTTTGAAGGGTATGAAATAGCTTTCTTTGGGCAATAAGGACCAAGAGCAAAAACCCCTCTATTCTCTTATGCTATAGAATCCGCTTATACACTATAGAGGTATACAAGGTTTGGAACTAGATAGGAGAATATTCTGCATTCTCGAGCAAATTACCGATGTTTCCCCTGGCACTACTCTTTTTCTCCTGAAGCTAGCGCGCGGGTGCTTTTGAGAAAATGATGGAGAAGTAAGCAAGAGGAACTTGAGGCCTACAGTCTAATTCTTTCATTGCCCCTGTCTTCTCTTTTGATTTTTCACCGAAAAAATCCGGTCCCCTGACTCTCACTTTAAATCCGGCAAACATCCTTATACGCACTATATTCTATTTGAATTCAATCAATAGATCAGTGACCGAGGGATTAGGCTAGAGTTTGGTAGTGTCGCCTTGATTCAAAGAGCTTACTAGTACCTATTTACTTCCGAACCATTATATATTATGTTAAGATTCTATCTGCATCTCGTTATGTCTGTTCTTTGAGAAAGAGTAGTGGGCCCTCCGTACTCAAAAGTATATTTCTTAAGGAAACACTGACTTTTGAGTGAATATCGAGTCAAAAGGAACAGCGGGGAAGGTTCAAGCTGGACTGAAGGGGGGAGGAATTCATCGGAATTTCCAGAAAGAAAGACGATTTTTATATGAAATAGCTTGTCAAGTATATGCTTCAGGCAAGTTTCTTTCAGTCAGCTACTTGAAAAATACTACTTACTTGGTGGGACTTTCACGCTTATGGAAAGTCTGGTACTATCATTCTCAGGTATTTCTCCTCGAAAGGAAACTAAAGGTATAAAATCTGCACCAGGCTGTTGCACTTTTACTGTACTTACATATGCATATTGGGTGTGGGTAAGAAAACTCTTTTGCTTATAAAAGGTATTCTTTTATATGTGCTCGATTCGTATTTTCGTATCAGAAAAAAGATAAAAGGTATTCTCCTACGAAATAGCTGGTAACTTGGTAGAATTTCTTTAAAAGAAAAAGGAACGTCCGTAAAAAATGTGTATATACACTCGTAGTCTGCCGAATGTCTATTTCATCCTAAAATATTCCCCCGGGAGGGAGTGTCTTCTGGACTTAAAGGAGGTCTGCCTTTTCGGGAAGTATATTCGGGCGATACCTGCGGAGAATTAAGAAATCGCTTTCGCTTGCTCACAAGCAAAGAAAATAAACACTATTTTTTCAATTCAGTACGGAGTATAAAAATAAACCATTCCGACAGTATAATGTTGATTCTTTTTTATGAAGGAACAATATTTCTTTTATTTAATGCGGCTTTGTCGAACAACCTCATGTTGTGTACGATCTACTCAGAGTGGAATTAACTTGAGAAGACAATAATAATAACTTGAATTTTAGCCATTGGATTGATCTATTGGACAAATGGATACAACAAGCTCGACATGAACAATTAGTTATTAGCCTCTGCAATGATAATGTTAGATTCTTTCCTTTATTTAATAGATCAGGATTGACAGGAGTGGATTATATAACTACCATGGATTTAACCCACCGAAGTCTTTTTATGTGTAATACGGATATAACGGAAGTATAATTAAGAACATTGCTATATGCAGGCAGATAATCTAGAAGCTAATACATAGCCTACGTGAGACTTGGTATCTATATCTTTTCTCATTACAAATCAAAGAAATACTAGTTTGTTTGCAGTAAAAAAAAATACCAACGTAAGAGGGAAGATTACATTTCAGTTAATGAGTAATTTACTTGCATATAATTCTCGCCTTAGTGGTACTCACCTTTACAATTACACAGTAACATAATGTGTGAAATGAATTGAAATGGGTTCTTAGCTCCTTTAGCTAATTGCATTTTTTCTTTCATTTGAGCGGTTCCCAACTCCAATCCATCCACTCGACCCACTATAGAACGTGTCCAAGCAGCTGCTTCTTCTTTCGTTCAGAATGAATGATGATGGACACCTACAGCCTGTTCAATAACCCATCGACAGCTTATTCTTTTTTTCCACTAGGAGATTCGTTTCCATATGGAAATGCAATCCAGCTTTTAGCCAAATCACGCTCATGGAAGTGAATGATTGCCAGTACGATAAATACGACCTATAAAGTCAAGGCAGGAAAGAAAAGAGAATACCCCGCATAAGCACTAGCCAGACTCAATAGGGATTGCTCATATCTAGCTCTTTTAATTCGTTTTTCTATGATTCGCATAATAGAGGAGAATCGAAATTGACCCGGATATCCTTGATTGCATCCCTAAATTGCTTATTAGCCTTGACTGAGGCTAGGAATGGTGGCATTAGAAGACCGGCGGACACTAACTCATTCATTGACTCAATTATGGCTGTTAATACTGGACCGTTAACCGCGAAAGTGACTCTCTGGAGTCTACAAATAATAGTAAAAAATTCATTATATTTCTCTATTGAATTAAAGTATGCATAGAACGAAATCTTTCGATGTTAACAAACGATAACGAAGAGCTAGTTCTGCTGTACTAGGTGAAAAGTAACCACCCATAAGGTCTGAAACACAAGGAGCACGACCTCTTCCCAGTGTAGACGCTTCCCTTTATGGGGAAACTTTCCAATCCACCGGAGGAGATACCATAGGTAAATTAATAGCTGTAGGAAGGATGGTCAGGTTCAATGTAGCCCTTTAAAACGTTCTACACGGACGAGTAACTACCCTCGCAACATTATACGTGTATCGTCTGTGTAGAGTCTTTTTGCTCTACACTAACTACGTGTATCGCCTTTGAACTCGTAACATTAGTAGTTACTCGTCGGCATCAACTAAAAAAAATGAAGAAGAAAAACGAATTTGAAGTGCAAGTTCGTATGAATGCGAGATAGACATCACAGATCTCTTTTTGCCCACTAAAGCATTTCATTGTTGAGATCTTTCTATCAAAAGGGCAGTTTAGGTATGTATCTCTGTCCATAGTCGTCTCCTATTTTGGAAGACTGAGACTTGCGACACAGCAATTTGATTCAAATAACATGTCATTCAAAGTTGAGCCGTGTTAATTGCTCGTCACGTAAGTGAATTTACGAATAGGGAGCCCAGGTGCCCAACAAGTCAACTATTTCCTCCGTTGTTCAGAGGAAGGATTGTTGCGTTCCTTCTATAGCCGTACTCGCGTATGAAAAACGTGTGCCTTATAGAGTCGAGTAGGGCTAGGCCAAAAATACCTTGCCAAACCATAGCATAGACAAGGGTTTCGCCAAAGTCGACGCTAAAGCGAAACATTCCACTTCAAGAAGAAGGGATACTGGTATTTCAAGTGATAGAAGTAGGCATTGATCCCAAAGAATGTAGTTCAAATCTAGGCTAGGAGGAATGCGTAAGAGCCGAGGTCAGGTTGCTGGATCTTTATTAAGGCAGGAAGTGATTTCTTTCAATGGCAGCAGTCTGAAATGAAACAATCCCCGCGCATTCAAGAGCAAGCCCATATAGGAAGATCCCGTGGGTACGAACTAGCATTCGATTCTGCGCACGTGAAGTAGATTTCTCTTTGAACTAGTGCTATTCCATTCCTACCAGTGATAATTCCTTTTTGAGGTCTTTCCTTCAACAACAGAATTTCAATAACCTTGAGTAACAGGAAATCCTATTTAGGTCCCTTTACATACACGGGTATTCAAATAAGCTGCTTAATGATAAGTGGGTATCGCTCTACTAATAAGTAAGTCGTTAGCTTATCCGTCTCTCTTTTGATCCTGACTTCTTCCGCTAAGGCCGATTTTCTTCCTATCTTTATTCTTCTACGCAGCACCAATCCTAAGCTAGGGAACGCCAAGGAATGCTTCCATTAATCATGGGTGGAAAGACAGGTAGGGGGCTGGCTTACTATGGGGAAGGGGAGAATAACTCCAAAAAGTATATAGCTACACAAGGGAAAGTCTTAGACCCTAAAACGTAGCCCTACTACACCAGGCCCGTACTCTAGAACAAAAGTGCATGAATGAGTTACATGCAGAAAATAGGCACTTAGGTACATAACAAACATTGTATAAGTAATGGATGACGCTGCCTCCCTCGTAGTAATGTGCTTAACCTTCCTAGGGAGATTCTATATATATTTTGGAATTCTTCCTTATAAGACGACTTAAAGACCAAAGCGTGGCAGGTAAAGGCACTAGAGAAATCTACAAATAATACTGGTCAGGAGAACCGGAAGCTGATTGAAAGCTTCCCCTTGATGGAATCGAGGATTGATGCAGGCGAAATCTTTCCAAGGTACCGCAAGGTGTTGGAGTGGCCAAAGCTGGACTTTTCGTGAATATACTCTTGAGAGCTTTATTCTTTTTTACTTCAACAGTTAACATTCTAGTGCGGCCTCGCCCTCGATACATTCTCTCTCTGTGCTGCTATATTACATGCCCGAACTTCCCATTATTTTCACTTCCATGAATCAGGCCTTATCATAAGAAAGATAAGTTTTGAACTTGGGCTACGTATTTGATGAGTCGCTTGGTTGTGGCAGAAGTGAATAGCTCCACCTTGGTACTTACTTCCTTTTTGCATATTGAAAGAACTTTGAAGAGATTCGTAGTATATACTGAATTCGATCGACGCTCCGCGCCTCGCCAACCTTTCTTTGAAACCATCCGGTACCACGCACTGGTGGTTTACAGTCGATTAGAAATTATTGGTGTTTCCGCCTCTCGATAGACTACTTTCCAAGCATTTTAATGAAAAATTCTCAAAAAGAAGATTGAATTTCATTATCCGCACAACAAGTTGATTTTCATGTGATCGATTGACCTGGAAAGAACCTTATTTGGACTTAGAAGCTACGAAAGGTGGAAAGAAGATTGGGGTAGTTAGTCAGATGGACATAAGTGGCCTTTCCGTAGATCTTTAGCAAGAGCTTTTGCCTTTGAAGAAGGTTTCGCAGAATAGAAGAAGTTCGTTCCATTAACACTAGCGAAATGCAAAAAAAGACACTATTTATGAGTTTAATGAAGAAGAAAAAAGGAGGAAAAGAAAGCTAAAGCTCGACTAAAAGGAGCATTAATGACTTGCGAGGGTGTGCTCCCCTACGAAGTCTACCGGAATTTGTTCATTCAAGGACTAGTGTCAAAGCTTAACATAGGCGGTTTTCGATGCAGCAGAATGCAATCGTTCCTTCCGTTTGTTTCTATCGTAGTTTAGTTGATGCCTAAGCGGCAGGTGGTGGAAAGGTAGATATGAAAGGGGTTGCGTCCCATTCTATTGAAGTAAACGAATTTCTTTATGCATTTCTCAAAGAAGTGAAATTTCAAAGCAAGTCTCGGATCGATCGTACATTCAAATTTCAGTAAATAGGGGCGAAGATAACTCCAATCACATACCCAGAAAAAAGTCTAACCCGAACCTCTCTTCCCACATAGGTCCCCTGAAGTAAGACTGGCTCCCCGGCCTTAAACCTTTGATTAGCCACAGGCCGATTCATAACTCGTTGATGAAATGAGATTTTCGATACGGGATACCCTTGAACAGTGCACCCGGAAATCAAGAATAATGGAAGAATTTCAATCTTATTAGTTCTAAGTTGGTTCCTATAGCTACGGCTTTCCATGGCGAGTTATAACCCAACTATTGATGTAAAGAAATTGGGGAAGAATAAGGCGGAAACGCAACGGCAATAGCCAAGACAACCCGAGACAAGGAAAGATAGAATAGTGCAAAGAGTCCACTTCCAGAGGAGAAAAAAAATCAACACACAATAGGGCACGAAATCCCATTCTTGTAACTGACTTGAGCAATACCAAAATTGAGATATTCTAATGCGAAATCCGCATAGTTTCAGAAGAAATTGCATCTTCCTCGCGGTCAGTTTCATTATATCTTCGTATGAAGACTTCGAGTGGCCGGACCAATTCTTCGCTATTATACATAAGATTTTCCTTAGAAATACATTTTCTAGCCTTACTCTTCTGACGTGAAAAACCAATTTAGGACAAATGGTACAAATTGGTAATACTAGCTTGGTACAATACCACTTTCTGTACCAGTTTCTGCTCAACGGTTTTTTGAAGGCTTACAGAATTTTTTATTAAGTTGGAGAAGTGTTCTAAGCTTTGAAGTAAACAGAGATTCGAGGAAATAAACGAATCTGCCGATTAGGGATCCCAGCCAGGGAAACGAACCTCCAGGTAGGCAATTGGGTCCACTCATTCCGAAATGAGGAATATACAATTGAGAGGCTTCTTTACATCATGCACAGGCCAATGGAAAGGCTGACGATGACTTGCTTGCACTTATTTATACGAGAAAGCAATACTCGAAACTTATATCCAAAAATCCAACTTCTAAGCAAAAGGCTTCGGGGCGCCTAACGGAAGCGCCTAGCGTTCAAACTTAGATCTTCCTTTTCATCTTCTAGTTGCCCACCGGAAACTACACCTACAATTCGTACGCATAACTCCAATTCTGAGTGCAGAGTCGCAATGTTATAAGTGAAAGACACTCTATCTGTGACTGCTAGTACCACGCTAGAAAGCAAGTAAGAAACTTCTAATCGAATTGAACCCTCCTATGGATACGGCTTGTAATCTGACCTCGAACCTTCAATCGCCCTTGCAATCTGACAGCTAATCCTGTAGTGAAATCGTAATAGTAGTATCAGCTTGTTCCAATCTGAGAACTGGCTTACGATGGTACTTTGTCTTCTAAACCTACGTAAACGGCTTATGCATAGGAAACTACAGCTACAATCTGAGCTTAAAACACGAGATACTCCGTATCGGGCTTATGCCTTTTCCTCTTGGCTTGCCCTGTCAAACTAATAGCTTACTTTGTGTGGTTGCATTCTGGTAGACTACCTTAAAGCTTATTCGCTGACTCAGCATTCTGATACCACTGATACTCAACCCACATCCTAGCTTTGATTCTGACTTGGCTACTAGAAATCTGCTAAGCGAAAGCAAGAGTTAACAAGCCAATACGAGAAGCTTATAGCGGATAACTAGAATCACGACTAGGATTCAGCTTTCTTACTGTAAATCTGATATCTTCAACCCAGAATTGTGTAGCTACTTATACGACTAAGGCAGCGAAACAACAAATGCTTTATAAAACAATAGATATGGAAAGCAAGATTGAGAAGTAGAATGAAATCTTGTTACTTACTTTATCACTTCCTGTTACTGGTAATACTAAAGAGTAGAAAGGCAACCTGATAAGGATAAGTCAGAATGCTAACAAGGAAGAAAACTCTCGATACGCCAGCTGCACTTGTAATCTCATATCCTATTTTCATCTTATATCTGGTAACGAGAAAAGCAAAAGTTTATACAACCTTATCATAGTAATGATACGAAAGAGGAAATGAAAAAGGTGATACGAAGCGAGCAACCTTATACCTCTCTTGCGATCTTACCTCTGGCTTGAAACCCGATGTTTGGCTTTAACTCTATACATGCCTACGTTACTCGTCCGTGTAGAGTTCAAGGTAGTGTATCACTGAGTTCAAGGAGTAGTGTATCTCTCCAAAGAAAGGCCCTAGTTAGTGTTTCCCATTACCTAATAAATATCAACAGTTATCAACATAAAAGAAATCCGTTCAAAAAGGAATAACATCCCTAGACTCAAGTACGGATGGGCGCGACGAATGAGCTAAAGTAGGCACGTGCAACTCAAACACAATACCTATCAGGGACACATTATGATGAGATAACCTTTCTCTTCTTTTCAGGGCGATTTGCGACAATCACCTTCACCCCTGACATGGATGCTTGCCATCTCTTATTCGGTAGACCTTGGCAGTAGGATGTTTATGCACCACAGCATGCAGGCGGATAAAATGTGTACTGGTTGGAGAAGGAAGGGGTGAAGTAACCATTGCTTCCGTTGAGAGTTCACAAGCGTCCTAACACTCCAAAGGTGGAGGGCCGGTCCTACCCATTACGCTTTCTGAGAAGGAGATGGAGGCTGCCATGAAAGAATCGTGGGTGGTTCACGCCTTGATTGTGAAGCAGATCCTAGCAGTTGATGAGAAGCAGCAAGCAGAAATCCCGGAAGCAGTTAAGCCTTTGTTAGAAGAGTTCAGTGGAGTCATGCCTGACGCTCTCCCTTACGGGCTACCTCCTATGCGAGATATCCAACACCACATTGACTTGATTCCAGGAGCTAGCCTTCCAAATCTGCCTCACTAAAGGATGAGCCCGAAATAAATCAAGTTAGATTTGACAAGAGAAGGTCCAGGAGCTGCTGCAGAAAGGGTATGTTAGGGAAAGAAGGTAAGCATGGTAAGCTGATAGCAACGATAGGGCCCATACATATGCCCTACACCTCTTGTTTCGTAGATGAACAACTCTTTTCTAGTTGCCCAATGGTTCCTCCTCCAGTCACTCTTGGTAGACCGTTCGTTCACTTCCACTATTCGTTCGAGAAAAGCCCTCATTAATTTGAATGGCTTACCGCATAGTAAGAGTGCCCATATGATCTGGCGAAGTTGCTTTCCTTCTAGCCGTTTTGCCTGGTTGATAAAAAAAGATCTAGTAAACATAACTCTATAATGGCACTTACCTTGCTTCCTTCTCTCTTTCTAGAGCTTCTTATGTATGTGGCTTGAAAGCACACAACTAATAGAATCACGGCTCACCTCAATAAGCAATTGAACTTGGGATAGCTTACCTGCCTCTCGGCTACTTGATCTATCCATTCTGAAAGTTCAACTTTACTTACACATTATAGCCCCCCTTCTAATAAGCTCTGGACCCAAAGCGAAAGCTGTCTAAGATCCATTTCCCTTCTGACCGTTTCAGGATAGATAAGCAGAGCTGCCCTTAGATGAGATAATGGCACACTGCGAGTAAGGATCACTTTTTCCTCGGACCAGCCTAGTATACCTATTGAATAAGGATTTTCAAAGATATCATCACACAAATCCAATTTATACAACTTTTCCTTTTTATCCCCTCTTTCTTTTTCCTTGAAATCTTTCTTTGACTTCTAGTGCTATCTTCCATCCGTTCCAGTTCATGGATCTTCTTGCTGTAGAACGAGAATTGGATTGATTCCTATAGTTCTCTATTTGCAAATTCATTACTTAATAACGATCTTATAGGCTTTGTCTCAGGCAGATCTGGAGCGACTGGATTGAACAGAAAAAAATTACTCTCACAGTCTAGAAAAAGTCAAGTCCACTAAAAGTACATGCACTCTGTTCTTACACTTACACTTATAGAGGATCAAAAAAGGACTCTCCACACTATAGGTAGATGGCTAACATCCCGGGCTACGCTATCTACGACTACTGCCAAATTGTGACTGAGCTCGAAGGGAGAGTTTATTGCTTTACCCGAGACAGTTTGAACCTAGATGTAGTTTAGGCGGTGACTCACATCTGAGAGGATAGATAATATATATATGCAATTCGCCACTTATACTTTATAGGCTTTCCTCTCCTATCTAGCTAGAAGGCCTTTGGTTGGGTGCCGGGCTTCCTCCTTCTAAGGAGTGAAGTACAGTCCAAAAAAGTAGAGTCCTATTTTCAATAAAAAAGTACAGACCACCACTTTCTCTAACAAAGAAGAAGAAAGCTTACAAAAGCTGAGTTCAAAGGGAGAAATTGAGTACCAACGTAAGTGAAACGAGAAAAAGGCTAATCCAATCCGAAGCCCATTCTATATTCTTTTTTGCATTGTGTAACTCAGTCAGGTATAACAGAGAGAAGGCGACTATTGGCTTTTTCTTTGAAGTCGCTTTCCCCTTCCTTACCTCGATCAGAGATTGCCTGGCTTTTTTCTAGAAATACTTTGCTTGTGGTACGCACAGTAGGCTTTCTGGCTATAGGATGTATTGGAGTCAACGCCCCGCGTACGTAGCCTATCCAACTCAGTTCAGTTATCCGGAAATGCAGACTTTTTCTATCAAGTTCGCTCAATAATTCATTGCCCAGCACGCACTTACTTTGAAAAGAAAGATTCATTTGGCGCGCTAACGCTCGGTAACTTTCTGTATTATTTTGCTTATTATGATACACATCGACCAAGAAAGATGCCTCATCAGTCAATTCAGATAGTAAGCAAGAACTAGGTGGATTCAAACAAGATTGTGAAGTTCTTTTCATAATCAGCCCTTTTTTTGTGCTTTTGTTCAATAGAGCCAGATCCCTTCCAGCCAACCAGCCATATGAACCGATATTTAGTCCGGCTTGCTCTCAGCTTGATGTTTGAAAGACTCGGTTGCTATTGGACTTGCCTAGTAAGCCAAGAGGGAATCACTCAACACGTTGTCGACGTAACTCGGCTAGCGAACGAGGAGATAAATAAGCTCTTGTTCAAAGGAGAATGGAAAATTCTTTGGTTCGATCTTAATAGTTTTTTAAGATCTATCCAGGCAAAAGCCAATTAGGATTATTCCTTCACTCGGTTCTCTAAATAAAGGGGGAGCAGTTGCCCGTCAGCTGGCCCATTCCGCCGTCGGTCAGTTATTCAGCTAGGCAGGGTCTCCCGTATCAATCTTTATTTCAATGCCCTCTCTTTCATCCCATACTATCTCTTCTTTCCTTTCAAGCAGCTAGTTATGTACCCCAATCAAGACAAGCGAGAGATAGAAAGGAAGAGGTATTTCTCAAAACTCTAAGAAGACTTTCAACTAAGAAGGTATGCTGGAGTAAGCTAAGCACTAAGAGACTAAGCTCTGCAATTTCAGCGATACTGTTATGGAATATAGGAGTCGCTCGTTTCCAAATGTCTATCTATATCTATACCTCCCGGGTAATCTTTCAACTCAACAATTGGCATTTCCTCCACAAGCCAATAAGAATGAGCACGAGCCCCCCCTTGGTGCAAATCTCTCTGTGATAAGTCAAGTAGTCCAACCATTTGCAAAAAGAAGTGAATCAATCTACAGATGGGTCTATTCATTGGATATTCTAACCAAAAGATAACTGACTTTCTTGTCTCAAATTAGTGGTTTGTAATGACATAGGAAGATAGAGATAGGATACGATCCATCCCTAGCTGATGAAAGACTATGTTTCGCGCATATCCACAAAGAGGGTCTGATCCCACTTACGTTTTGCGGGAATAAAAGAGCTACTTTTTATTCTCGAGTTTTCTTTCCACTTTCACTTTAGTCAACTTTCTTGTACGATCCTCAGATTTCTCTTTTCTTGATGCTCCAGCTATCCTTCCAAAATATGATCTGTTCACCATTGCCTACATCGTTACATATCCCCACATCCACCATCTCTGCTTCTTTGCAAACATCCTTCCAGGGTACCTTGCTTGAGCCATTCTGGTTTCATTCCAGAACTTAGAAATTCAACGTCTTCGCTATACGACAACAGGGGATTGGACTACTTATATATAAGACTGGAAGGCTGCAACTGGAGGCAATTGGACAAAAGTTTTCAAAGAAATCCCATGCCTTAAGCAGAGTAAAGTAACACATCCACTAAATGCAATACAAATAAAATAATCAAAAGCAAATTTCTGACTTCCAGAACGCATACCCATGGCATATCTCGGCCTAAGGAAAATAAGTGTTAGGATGCTAACTAAAAGAGATGGCTAAGGGGCGTAGCGAGAAGTCAAGCAGGAAATAAAGTCGGCGTATTCTCTACCCCAGTTATGAAACTTCCCTCTACTCTTTCGTGACACACGACGTTGGAAAAAAAAATACTTTAGTTAAGGCCTGGCCTGCTTCGTGTAACTGCACATCGAAAGCTTTCTGCTACTGGTACGTAGACTGCTACTTTTTAAGATTTCCAAATAAGGCTTTCGTTGCGTAATGCTCCCCCTTTCAATCTTGAGAAATTCCAGTTCTGTTTACTCTTATTTTTCTAGACTCGCTAGGGTTACTTGTGTACCTGCTTAGTCTACCAACTGCATATGCAATGTAAGGGCGACTACGGTTTGCAACGTACATTAGAGACCCGTGAATCAAGATGTTGTTGGAGAACGAGGTTCTCCTCCATTTTGGGAACCTGGGAGTAGACACAGGTTTAATATCACAATAGTTCTATTTCTTCAGCAAGCATGTTCTCTATAAAAAGATAAAGTGTTTATGCTGGAACGTAGGCAGTAGCTTGGTTTGAAAGGGATGAGGACTATTAGGTTGGTAGAAGAGGTAGCATATCATAAGAGCATGCGTCGTTATTTCGAAAAGCTTGTTGTGGTTCAGTTAAGGACAGTTGCAGTATAGAATGGTTAGAGTTCTGTTGAAGTTTAAGTAGTTAATTCAAGGAAGGAACTTTTCTACGCTAAGCTCAGGACTGTACTTTCTGTGTTAACTAAGGAACGAATAGGTCGAATAAGTGCTCCTAATAAATACCCTGTATTCCAAGACAAGTGGGACAAATGTCGGCGTGGAATCGAGATAAGGACCTAGTTGCCGTCAATCAATGAAGAAATGACATCAGGAGAGTTGCCAGCGAGTGATGGAGCGAGCCTATTCCATTGTTGGCCAGAGCATTAGCGTCTGTCTGTCTTTATTCGATTTCTACTTTCTTAAACGTTGTGCTATATTGATCTAAAACAACTAGTTGGAACAAAGCTACCATCAAAGATATTCAACGCTGGCCTAGCTTGATAGAAACCTAAAGTAGCTACATCTAGCTCTATGAAAAAACCTCTGCCAACGATCACTAGAAGAGAAACTCTCCTTTCGACTAGCTACCTGTATGGAGCAACGGCAAGCTATAATATATTCTTATCTAGCCTAGCGTGCTATAAACCTTCGGAACTACCAGTAAAGATACAGCTTAGAGAGTTTTCAAAGTTGGAAAGGAGAAAGACAACCTATCAGCGACTAGCTACAGGGAAGAGATTCATAGAGATAAGGGTTCTCATTTCTCCTAGTGATCTTTGAGCATATCCTATAAAAAGGGGGACTCATCCATCGTACATGATCCGATACTCCGGATTCTGTGCAAAGGGTCGGGGGGCTTTTAGAGAAGTGGTTTACATAGTCTCTCCTCACGACCAGACGTTGGTGCTTTCTCTTTGTGCTGAGATGCGGTCTCTACAACAGTGCCGTGTTCTGACATCGGAACATCAGCAGTTGTTGCTAGTTTGGAAGGAGTCAATATGACCTCTAGTGTGTTGTTCAATAGAGATAAAGGCAGGCCTTTCTTTGCTTATGCTTATGTTGTTCCGGTGGCGGGTGCTCTTGCTGATACGAGGACAAGGCTCTTTCCTACTTTAATAGGCCGAGAGTGGGGCGGAGTTTCGGGTGGAGTTAGGCGGGGAGTCGGGCTTGTGTTGTAGCCGGACGACTTTAGAAGACCAGTGCCAGTTAGTCTTGCGCTTGAAAGAAGACAGCCCACTGGTAGAAGAAGTTGACAGTTGAGGTGCGCAGCGAATTAGCACCTCGAAAACGAATCTGAAAGCAGCTTTCCGTAGGCGAAGAATGAATGCTGTAGGGCCTCTCTTAGTTATGTACAATGCATGGAGAGAGACGGAATGCTGCAATTTTATTACAGTCCTGGAATGCCAATCGATATTTCCATAAATCCGGAAAGAGAACCACCGCAGTACTCGGTTGGATATTACTAAAAGAGCCATTCAGGATAGTATTAATCGTTGAAATGAGTTGTTTCGGACAGTTTTTGAATGATTCGCGTTAGCCAGGGAGTTAGAGATGGGATGAAGGCAGGGCTGTCAAGCCGGGAAAGGCAGGGCTGTCAAGCCGGAAATCGAGTTTTCTTTTATTATGCCTATTTCTTGGTTTTGAGTATAGTTCTGAAGTGATAGTCCTGAATCGGTAAGAAAGCGACTCCCTAGTAGCTGCTGAAGAAGCTAAGAAAGAAGCCAAAGAAGAGGTCAAACATTGGAACAGCTGGATCAGAAGGATCGTTGGCAATTGTTTTGGAGAAATCTCAAAAGAGAAGATACCCTTTTTGTAGGAGGGATTCCAAGTAGCAGTGTGTGGCTGCTGAGAAATCTGAGTCGTTGATCAATTACCATGCTGTGTCTGTATGGCTAACTCCTCCCATTATCTCTTGGCTTCATTTCCCTGTCTACACAAGCATTTGATTATATAAGGACGGCGATCGAACTCAAACCTAAAATAAACTCAAGCAGTAACGGTCCACAAAAGAAAGGATTCAATTCAATAAGTACATCATTGTCACGAGTCAATTTTGATATACTTGTGAGGGAACATGTCAAACAGAAAAAGATGCAAAGCTCCTAGGAAGAGCACTTTGCCCAAGAGCCAAGGTGGTCCTGCGGCCTACTTGTAATTGATCGTTACCATTGTATGGTGAAAGGGAGGAAAGATTTTTGATATCGGATGTCACGCGGTTCGTCGCACCGGAATCCACGAGCCCTCCTTCATTCGGTGTAGAAGCAGGGGCATTAAACAGCGCTTGGAATTGAGGAGGTGCAGAGGGTATAAATAACTATGAGTGATCAAACCGATAGTAGCAACTTAATGCTGTATGGCCTCTTTGAAAGCAGATTTTACACACTGCTTTGTCACCTCTTCCCTGCGCAGAACCAGAAACCCCATGGCCTGCTGCTTTATTAGAAAAAGGAGATCCACGGCCTGCTGCGCCCTCTGCCCCGATTGGGGCGGCCACCTCGACCCTGTGTTGAAGGGTATTGAATCGGATTGGGTAACAGGCCTTGAGCTGAAGAGGAGTGACCTGAATAGAATTTCTGACCAGGCGGATTTTCTTAAAAGGGGTAAGAGCGTGCAGGTCCAGAATAGCTCTTCCCCGGCGAGTGCTTTACAGTCTGGAACTTCAACCCAGCATCTCATATCATATCGAAAGTAGGTCTGGGAAATCTCTACAGAGTCAGAACGAGGAAGCATTTTAAGCAGTGATTTACTTTTTCAAGTAGGAAAGAAAGAAGGCGAACAGGCATAAGGAGCTTCCAGGATGAAAAGTATGGAAGTAGCTTGCTCAGAGAAGTAACGAAATCCGGTTTCTTTTTTAGCACTGACTCTGGTAAAGTGAAGAGGAAAAGTACGAAACTAGAAAAGCGATTCCACGGCCAAACCAAACTTATTGAGGAACTAACTACATACACTTATCCTGTGCACAAAGAATCCGAATACGAGGCAAGCAAAGCATATTTGAAATACTCCTCTAAACCTCGCTTCCCAACGACCGAGACTCTCCCCCACATATCGGCTGGTATCAGTCGGGCACTACACGGAATCCTATATATCCACCACGAAAAGGCGGTGCTTACGCCAGCGCCGACGCCTGAGGTTCGTACGGATGGGTTCAACGACGAGCAAGATGGAGCGGTTCACAATGCAAAAAACATGGTAAGTTAGATAATCTATTTTACATTAAAATTCGGCAAATACCATGAGGGTACAATGAGGCTATTTACCCACTCACTACAGGATAGGTTGACATTCAAACTAGACATTTATGCTATGAGTGCTTATGTGCAGCTTGGGACACCCGCAGCAAGAAATTCTCTTCACTACGTTCTTGCAATTGGGTCCGGGTTGGTTGGATGTCTAATTGTATAGGAGGCGGGAATTCTAGTGTCTTGTACCTGAAGCCTTGGCCCACTTTTCTTGCTAAGTAATGGGGCGCCAGTAGCGAAACATGTCACTGAGAGACTCGACTGCAAAAGACAAAAAGATGGGCTGTCAAAAACGTAGAGTAGGTAGGATGGGCAGTTGGTCAGAGTAGGCTTGTTGGAAGTACTAGGTAAGAGCAGAACTAGGGCAAGTGACGTCAAGTAGGCAAGAAAGCTCGTTCTTGTCTAAAGGAGAACTCTACTATTTTGCTCATATATGTAGAAGTTTCTTTGAATAGGGAAGGGAAAAAATACATACAGAAAAACCAAACTAGAGAATGGGCATAAGCCAGTTATTGCGTATAGGAGGGCAGAGAGTATTAGTTCATTCTATAGAAGAGGTCTTCGTTGGCTCTATGTCTGAAGTTAGCAAATTCAGTGCTCAAATGTATAGGAATAAGAGGTTTCGGAATAAGAGTCGCAGTAAGGGGGGATACCCAAGTCCTTCCTTCCTATGTCTGTTCTTGAAGTGACGGACTTCCTGGCTTGAAGCTGAAGATGGTGATTTTTCTCTTCTTACTGCATATGAATAGGAGTTCTGACTTTCCAAGTTATGGCTTTGTAGGACAACCTCAACTATGACATCTTTCCTCTATGAGTTAATGGTAGGTCGGAACATACCAGATAGGGATGGGCGGCTAGGTAACTTGAGAGTACAGAACCTAGGGCTAGGGCAAGGGATTAGTGCACATAGGTTAGAGGACGACTCGGTGAGGTCATTTCTGGTGTTTTTGCTGTGATCTATGAGTTCTTACTGTCCCTTTCTTGAGTCTAACTCAACTCTCATCTTTCTAGAACCCATGAAGCGAAGGCTTGGCATTGGTAGGGCTAGGGAATGGGACTGACCGGCGTAGCAAGGTTTGGACTTGAAGTGAAAGATTCGGTACAGTAGTGTAATAGCTCATTGGTATATGGGTCGCGGAACCTTCCTCTAATATGTGATGTGTTTGATCTTGTAAACGAACTAGACTATCTATGTAGGGCGGTGTGTACAAGCAGAAGGACACTCGGTCAGATATGTAAACTTAACTATACGTCGATCAGTCTTCTCACTATACGGCCATAATAGAATACCTTTCTGTCTATTGCCTTGGGCAAGCAGGTCGGGTCAAGCTTGTCTTTGGTCTTATGGATTGGGACGGACTAGATAGAGTAGGTCGTCACCAAACTATATATGAGAATCCTTTCTTTCAAAAGCTTAGGTAGGTCTTCTTTGTTCGTAACATTAGTAGTTACTCACTGGATAACGAAAGTCTAATATGTACTCGTCTCTTGTCACTAAGTAGGGGCTAGGTCAAGTAGTTCTTAGGGAAGTTACAGTAAGTGTCTCCCCGTAGTGTTGATACCCAATAGGTCAAGTTAGTAAAGTAGGAAAATAAGAGAGAGTATTACTTAGTTATAGTTCTAGGGAGAGGTCATCACGGGGGGAGGCATAAGTTTCACAACGTTACGAGGGGATGTTAACTTTTTATGCTTATCGAAATACGTAAGCTAGGCATTCAATGGCAAAGGAAATTGTTGTCTGAGTGCCCGACAGCCAAAATTCAGCCTTCTCTCTGGAACCAAGAGGTCAAAAAACTCCTGTGAAACACCACAGGTAAGTGACCCCTTTGGGTTGTAGGACCACTGACACAGAGAACTCCCCCAGAGCACTACTCCTCGACTCCCGGACAAAGAAATGGAACGAGTGATCGGAATCTTCCTCGAGGTATATTTTGTATTTCGAGGTGGTAGTGAAATCTCATATGTGCATAACCATCCTCGATCGTTCTTTCGAGTTCTATTTTTCATTGATCTTTCTATCTGGTGTTTTCAACCAACTCAACGTTTGCCAAGGAAGTCTTTCACAACAAATCATTATACTCAACTCTTCTTCTAGTAACAACAACCACTATCTATGAGGAAAAAGACGAGAGAATCCTATCTATTGGAAAAGACAGAATGCGACTTTCCGTGTCGTGATTACCCACCACTTTTCCTTGTACACGGTCACGCTTGGATGAAAAAAGGAGTCCGCCCCTATAGGAAAAAGTACTACTTTCTGGATTGAGCGCTCCAATGCGCCTATCTCTTGCAAACAAAGAGAGTCTGATACACTCATCTTTAGTAATGTTCCCGAGGGATATATCTTCCGGTGTGGTAACCACTTCTATTCCTTCTGCGAATACAGCACATGCTCCTACTTATGTTATGATACTTGCTTTCGCGCAGGCAGCCGTTGCTTGTTGGGTTTATTACTTTTTGAACAACCACTCTAGTTGGAGTAAAAAGTATAGGGTTCATATGTGGGTATGCATCTCTTACCCCCGCCCGCCCGGGCAAACTATTTCTTTAAGACATTATGGTGCAATGTAAATGCAGCGGCATCCACCGTATAGGTACAACCAACACAAGACAAGTCACACTATGAGATGAGAAAAAGTTTCCTAGCTTGTTCAGAGGCTAAGGCTTGCAGATGAGGTCTAATACGAACGAACATTGGCAAGTAGTATTATCAACAAAAAAAGAACCTTTTCATACTTCTAATTAAATTGATCTAGTCCCAGGTCTACGCCCTACTCTAGAACAACGAGGGTGGGATTACTATCTCCTTGGTTTGCAGGTAGAATGAGTGAGTAAATACTGGCTGGGAAAAAGAAAGATCGGACAATGGCGACGTATATACAGAAGTGGCCGCTTCCTCACGGAATTGCTTTTCCCGATCATAGTTCCGCTCGGACGCTAAAATTGATTTGAGAGCCCGCCTTCTGTTCCCGATGATACCTGAGGCGATACTCGCCTTGGCAAAAGCTCTAAAGTTAGTTACTTCCTATCGATTGACCAAATCTTGACCGCACTTTTGAATTGAAAATAGCTGAAGGAATGAATATAAGCCGGATGGAATTTCCTTGTGGGAGGAATTTCCCAATAGGATTTAATGGAAAAGTGCGAAGGGTCATAGAGCGGGAAGCGGGCGTCTTACTTAATAGATAGAATTTCCACTGGGATACCTGTTAATTTCAAGAAAAGGGAAAATCCCTCACCAGCAGTGAAGTGGGGAGAAACAGTCAGTATGCAACCTCCCTCGGAAGCCCGCCCAAAAACAAGTAGTCAAGCCTGGGATTTGAGCCCGACTTTCCAATTTCGTAGATAGAACAGTTCTAGTATAAGGTTAACCCGGCCTTCCTAAGAGTACTAGGTTAAAGGGAAGACCTCTACTAAGCTTCAGTACTCGAGCGAGAAAGGTTTGGTTGCTTCTTTGCTCTGCTTGAGTGCATCAATCCATTCATCCCCTTCATAGCTTCCTTGCAATTCAATGACCCATTTTGGTACTAGCTCTGTAAAAAAATGAAATTAAGAAATTTTCGTTTGGTTTTGCAAATTTTTCCCTCCTCTCCTTGAAAGGGCACCAGCCACTTTGTTCTCTATTCCCTTCTTATACTCTATCCTATAATAAAGGCCGAGGAGTTTCCGAAGACTTTTTTGTTGCATAGTGGTGTTCCCCCTTTTTTCAAGTAAATGTTTCAAGCAAATTTGGGCAGTCTTAATTCAAAAAGACCCCTCCCTAATAGGGAATCCCCCCACTTGGTCACAGCAGTAACTAAGGCAAGCAATTCTTTTTCATAGGTTGATAAGCCTTGATTCTTAATGCCTAAACTTTGACTAAGAAAACAAAGTAGCTTTCTTTACTGCATCAATACGGCACCTATTCCAGTTTGGCTTGCATCTTTCTCTATTACAAAGGGTTTGGTTAAATCAGGTAAAGCTAGTACAGGAGTTTAAGACATTGCCTTTTTTAACAATTCAAAAGCTTGTTGAGCTTCACTATTCCAATTGAATGAAGGCATCTTTCCTAAGTTGGTCAGTAAGAGGTTTACTTAGTTTATCCCAGAATTCTTGACAAATTTCCTACAGTATCCTTTGAATCCGAAAAATCCTCTCAACTGAAAAACGGTTTTTGGTATAGGGCAATTAAGCATAGCTTCAATTTTGGTAGGGTCAGTGGGCACTCCATCTTCACTAATTATGTGACCTAAGTACTCGACCTTCTTAATTCCAAATTCACATTTGCTTAGTTTAGCATGCAATCTTTTTTCTTTAATAATCTGTAGTGCTTTGGGCAAGTGCTCACTGTGTTCCTCAAGTGTATTACTAGAGATTAATATATCTTGAAATACTTTTTTTGGTTATTTTTTGATGATGTAAGAACAACGCAAGAAATTTAGCATAAGTAAGTATTCGATGTCTCTTTTGTTTGTAGAAACCAAGAGTTTCACTTTTACAGAAACTCAACTGCTACATGTGGATTCGTTGCTCGAGAAAGAGAACACCAAACATCCTCGTGTTGGATACCTTTCCCGTTCAATACTGCTTTACTAAAGCACATCAAATTCTCCACAAAACCTTTCCATGAATTCCTAGCCCCTATTGCTACTGATGAAATGGAAGGAAGAACTGAACAAGGGCGTAGCTTAGTAAACCAATATCATACTACTGTTTTTCTCGACACATGAAACACTCTCCACCCGTAACGACAACCTAGAAAATGAGTTCCTGTCTTCCACAGTTTTCTTTCTGAAAGGAGCGGTTGGCAGTGTGTGAGAAGTGATCGATACCCGTGGGTGCGATATAGAGGAAGTAGCATAACAGAGATTCCTTAGACAAGGAAGATTTCTCTTAATCACTCGTCGTCCTCTTGACTACAAAGCAGCTGTCAGCTCGCTTCCTTAGAATCTTTAGGAAAAACCAGGCTAATGCTTTCCAAGTATCTGCTGATCATTTCGTTACCCGACGCGAGTAAGGCTGTCTATTTCAGACTCCCCTGTTTCCTCTGACGACGACGAGGTTCAGATGGGACTGGATGAGATCAGGATTGAAGAGCCTTTTTTTGCTCTTTCTACGAAAATTTGCATTGAAAAATTCGATGAGCTAGCCACAAAAACCACTATTGAATTGACTCTCCTGTCACTTCTTTTCTTTCCTGTAATCAGTTCCTTTTCACTCGTAACATTATACGTTACTCGTCCGGAGTGAAAGAAGAAAAATAAGCACTATCTTGACTTGCTTTGATTGATATTTGAACTAATTCTTTCGCTTTGCAGCACTTGATATAAGGTTTTCATTAAACAGTACTGAATATACGCTTTACAGGGCTTTCTGCTTTGACTGTAGAAAGAGCTTTTGATTCCCTGTCTGCTTTATCGTGTGTTTCTTTTTTATTGTAAAGAGTTACTACTAGATATTTGTCTGTCTGTGTGTGTGCCATTTGCTAATTAGAATAAGCAGCCAGCCCGCCCGGCATAAGTGAAAAGCACTTTATTTCCTTTGCGCTACCAAACCTGTGTGTTAGAATAATGCATTACCAAATCTAATAACCAAAAGACTGTACATTGGTTCATGTCCATTGATTTATGCCCTCTTTCTCAAAACAGGTACCGGCCTTCTATACAATTACGGTTATGCTCATGATTAATAAGACTTTTGATTTATCCTGCTACAATCTTGGATTACGTGTGTGCCCGTTTGTTTTGCTCGACAACCACAGCTTTTTTGCAAATGCCCCTTCCTTAATGCTAAATTTCGAAGCAAGCAGCGAGCCGTCCGTAGGGTTGAAAGAATTCCACTAGATAAATGCTGAAAATAGCTATGCTTTAGTGAGAGTGTCCATGGAGATGCGCGAGTTGCTTTAGCGAGCGGGAAAAAGATAGCAAGCAGTAAACTCTCTCTCTGCCACGTCTTTCAAGAAGGAAGGCTGTCCTAGGTGTACTTTATGTTTGTATTTCTTTGAAAAGCTTTCCTTTAGTCTGTACTGTAGGGGTATCCGGGCATCAGCAGTGGTGTAAAAAGCAGTAAATGAAGCACTTAACGAGGAAGAAGTATAGCAGAGAAGCGGGCACTCTACGTATTTCTACTCCTTGGTGACCTGCACACACATAGATAGGCCTTACTGACTTGGAAAAGTACCCTCACCCGAGTAGGTAGAACTCAAGCTGGCTCTCAATAAATATAGACTCTATATATACTACAGCATACGGGCGTAGGTAGAACTGACTTTGTTAAGCCTTAAGTGAAGTAGGTCCCTCCCGTGTATCTTTGATCAAAATATGCCTCAACATCCATCCGCAGTACGGAAAGTAGTAAAGCGGTGAGTCCAAAGTAGGAGAACGCAGCCCGAACCCCAGTAAGCTAGTGAAGAGATAATGGACCCTATAAGTAAGCTAGTAAAGAGATATTTGACCCCAGTAAACTCCTAATGCCAAATCCTAAAGAAAAAGAGGAGGTATGGAGAAATGCTATGGAAGATGAGATCAAAATGATTGAGAAAAATGAGACATGGGAGTTGGTGGAAAAACCAAAAGAGAAAGATGTTGTTGGGTTGAAGTGGATTTACAAAACAAAGACGAATCCGGATGGTTCGTTGCAAAAATGCAAGGCAAGATTTGTTGCAAAAGGGTACTCACAACAACCCGGAATTGATTATAAAGAGACATTCGGGTGGGTAGCAAGGCATGAAACAATAAGGATGTTGATTGCATTAGCCGCACATAAAGGTTGGAAGCTTTTTCAACTTGATGTGAAATCGGCTTTCTTGAATGGAGTGTTGCAAGAATAAGTGTATGTTGAGCAACCACAAGGTTATGAAGTTGAAGGTGAAGAAGAAAAAGTGTACAAGTTGAAGAAGGCATTGTACGGCTTAAAGCAAGCACCCCGTGCATGGTATGGCAACATTGATGGATACTTCACCGACAAAGGATTTTGGAGAAGTCCTAGCGAGCCAACACTCTATGTCAAGCATGGAAAACCCGGTATGCTTATTGTCTCTCTTTATGTTTATGATTTGCTTTTTCCCGGGAATGCTGAGAAAATGATGCATGAGTTTCAGAATGACATGATGAAGAGATATGAGATGAATGCTTTTGGTTTACTTCATTATTTCTTGGGTATTGAATTTGAGAAAAGGGAAGAGGGTGTTTTTATTTATCAAAAGAAGTATGCCCAAAACATTCTCTCTAAGTTGAAAATGGAGAATTGTAATCCGGTAATGACACCACACCATTGTTGGTGAATGAAAAGTTGGTGAAAGAAGATGGTAGTGGTGATGCCGATGCGGCACAATAGAGAAGTTTGGTTTTTCCTTTCTTCCCTAGAGAGAGCTTGGAAGAAATCAGACTGACTGACACCTAAAAAAAAAAGAAATCTGCCAAATCGGTTGTCTTGTCCTACTAGACTATTATGGGTTCGGTCACCTACCAATTTGATTACTCAGTGAGAAGCGGATAGGCAGGTAAGTCAAATAGCTTCATTCTGACAAGGAAAGTAGAGAACAATATCAAAAACTTTCTAGAGAGTGGAATACCGGCTAGAAAGGTGGCACTAAGGTTATCACACCAAAGAACCGGAAGTGTGCAGCGAAGTTCCGCTAAAAGAGACTGTAACCAGGTCAACTCTGCTGCTGCAGTGCCAAGGCTTCTGTACTCGGCTTCTGTACTGGATCGAGAGACGGTAGGTAGGCTGCTTGCTTCTTGGCTGACCAGGAAAGCGGACCCGTACGCAATAACCTGTAGTGGATTTCCTGTCATTCGGGCACCCAATGAGTATCAAAGAACGTGGAGCGAAGAATGTTGGCTGAAAAAGAGGCCATATGATATCGTGCCCTTCAGATAGCTTCGTATGCGCTTCAATGCTGACCAGTAAGGAAGAAGCTAAGGGCGTGGCGGGATCCCAATCAGCCGAGCAGGTTCTAAAGTGTGATATAGGCTTAGAGAACGTATAGGCAAATGAGGATGGTCAAGAGTGCTTGTCCGGGAGCTTTCTTAAGATACCTTAGATAGAAAAGCTTCCCAGTAATGTTGTTGAGGGTCACAAATATCGGTACTGGTATTGGTTGGCACAACTACTTCAATTTTATTGGGATTATTTTGGGAATGGTTGGGCATATGAAAGGAGAGCTTTGAAAAGAAAAGAAAGAATTCTTACCTAGTCAAGAGAGAGAAGGTGATTGGTCGACTATTAGAGTTATAGGACGTCGTCAAAGCGCAGCACATAAGCGCATATTCAGTATCGCAACCTTTCTTTGTGTGTTTGATTTCTTGTTTGCAGATTAGTTGCTTTCGTTCCAGGTTTTATCAAACCAGTTACTTTCGTTCCTGATTCTTGCAAGTACGATACTAGATTTCAAGATAGCAAGTGGGGAGTTAGAATTCAAGCTTGCTTTGCGGTTGTAGTTTCGTATGTATTAGGCTTGGCTCGATCTCATACTTCTACTTATAATAATTCAAGTAAGTGAGTAAGCTTGGTGCTCGTTTAATAAGTGTTGATTGCTAATAGGTTTATCGTTTCTATGGGCTGGCGGCTTACTCATTTACAAGGAGGAAGAATTCCATCCAGCTATTAGAAAGATCAGCCGACCCTTCGTATCCCTCGTATTCAGCCTTTCATTTCTATAGTATGACCAAGAACGCTTGCTCCTTTCGATACTTTAATTCGAGTTAGAGCGTTTGATTTGCTGTTTCCATTCTTGTTGCTCGCTCACATAAGACTTCAAGTCAGATCTCAGGTTTTCAAGTAGCAAGTGCATCTCTCATTTCTATTGTTTTACGAGGCAGATAAAAAGGTAGATATAAGTTTCCAAGCTCGTAATTGCTCTATCGTATCACGTTTAAGCGAACCCAACAAGTGATTAAGCTTTTCGTCCGGTATTAGCTATAGAATGGAGCTGGCGCTTCGAGAGCTTAATTTAATAGCAGTTAGAAGAAGAAAAACAAGATATCGGATTTGCAAGTTGTAAATAAGCTTGTTAATTAGTGCCTTGAATTCCTTTTGTTAGCAGTTTAATTTCTTGTTATAAGCTTTTCGTATCCATATTATCAGATTAAAGGGCAGACAGAAGAATCGAAGCTTGCGGGTAGGACATCAGAAACGTAGGCTTTGGCGTATCACCTTTTGCTTTCTAGCTTGCAGATTCCAAGTCAGGAGTCACTCTCGTATTAAGAAGCCGTACCCGGTTTGGAGTCAGAAAATCCGGATTAAACTCACTTCTCGTCTTGCTTTCTCGTATACAGAGGCTTACAAGAATAGAAGACAGGTCACAAGCGTTGTAGTTTCTTGCCTATTACCAAGATAGAAGTCGCTTAGCAGATTTTTGGTTTATGCTTTCGTAGCCCGTTTCGAGAGTTGAATTATCTCTGTCATAAAGAGGAATGAAAGCCGTAAGCCGATCTGTGTTAGCAAGTAGTTTCACTAGCTAGAGTAAGGTTTCAAGGCAGATATAAGTTAGTAAGTGCAGCTAGGAGTTCGAATTCGAGCTATAAGCTTTAGCCGTAAAAGTAAGAATTGAAGTCGTGCTTGAAGCGTTTTGCCTTTCGTTTACGTTTGATATTCGCAGGGGGGTAATAAGGTCTCAAGTCAGCTCGAACAATTAATTGTTGCTATCAATCTTATCCTCGATCTTCTGGCTCAAGAGAAGAGCTCAAGTCAGTTTCAAAGATTGGGTTGTCGTATCCAAGCTTAAGGAAGAATACGAAGTCAGCAAGCGATATGTCGTTTCTCTAGTTTGAGTTGTACGAAAGGCAGATTCAAAGCCAACAATAAGATTTACAGCCTGCAAAGTTTTTCTGTCATTATCAGTAGTCGTATTAGTAAGCTCGAGAGTGTGGTTAATCCTTCTTAGTCGATATCAGATTGCAAGGAAGCCATGTAGTGGTATTACCAAGTAGCAGCTCACTTAGAAGATAGATTCCTAGTAACAAATCAGCTAGTCGTGTCAGTAGTTTGAATCGATGCTGTTAATTATGATTTCTACTTAGCAGAATCCACGGCTTGCTATAAGGTTTAAGCACGGATATAAGGTCAGCTGTCAGCTTACTAGTTTCTATTGTATTAGGCTGTAGCTGTAGTTGTTGGATTTGAAGCTTCTAATTGGTTTGACGTTTACGTACCAAAGTACGATTGCAGAATTCAAGTTAAAAAGAAGAATTGAGTAGTCGAGATTCAAATCGGAATTTGCGTTTGGCTTTTTCATTGCATTACCTGAATAGGTAGGTATTGTAAAGCTGATTATTCCCGTATAGCTTTGAAATGGGATTTCCCCTATCTATCGAGTCGAGACTTGACTGATATTGGTTTCAATTCTTACTAATAAGAATCGAAGCAGCGTGCTTTGTTCTGAACGAACCGGAGGATGGTGGCTTCAGACATATGGGATGAGGCAGACCGATACACAGACACATAGCTATTCTACCTAGAAAGGAAGACAGCTCCATCAAGACCACCTTCATATCAGATTTGCGCCTCCCCGAAGAAGAAGGAGTGATGCAAGACCAGATGATGCAACAGGTCAAACTATCTTGCTTTCGGATCGTTGCCTAGCTATAAGTGACCCCCATAGATAGGTCTTGCCGGTACCACCGTGTCCATATACAAAGAATGTATGGCCTTGATTGTGGTAGACGGAATGTAGGACATATTATATATATAAATACACACAGACATATAATTGTGCATAATTAATACCCGCATAGAGCTGTGCCGCTTCTAGAGAAAGGCAAGGTGTATTGGTTGATTTACAAGTAGATTATGTACGTTTGTTTCGGACTGGTTTTGGTCATTACTAAACATTTCCAGTATGGAGTCTTGAGTATTGCTTATAGAGGTATTTATCGCGTCGTTATTGGTACGGCTACTAGGAAGCTCTGAACTTGCATGACTCGTGAGAGTGCTTTCTCTTCTGAAGCGGAATCCTTCCCTAGAACAAAAGAAATGTCTTGTCATAATTGGCGGGAAAGAGTGCTTCAGGCAGGGTTAATCACACTTGAAGGCATTGATTTTGAGGTCCGTGGAATCCAAAGTAGGATTAGGGATACAAGATGAGAAGCGTTTGGATCAAAGTCAGAGGATTCCCCAAATCCCAGTTGGCTCAGCACCGTCTACTCGCACTTGAACTGGATAGGACTGAAACTCAATAGGGCGCAGCTAGATCTTTCATTTTCGAACGAGTTGCTCCTCTTTTTGTACACGAACCATATCAAAGCAGGGACCGCCACTTCCATGCGCTGTCTACAGCACACTCAGGTATCTATCTCTATTGAGCGAGCGACTAGCTTCCTTACGACCATCTATTTCGAGTGCTTACGAGGTTTTACTTGATAGATGTGTAGAAAGGCTCTGTTTTCATAGTTAGCTAATAGGAGCTGACTCATTCTTACCTCCGGGTTGGAAAGTCTCTGATTCAGTCTGATCTCTGTCATTCGATTCGACCACTCCAAACTTAAGATCTATTATGTAGATCGCGAGTTCGCTCATAAAAAACAAAATTTCCGCAGTAGTTGAAACATATTGGTTTTTTCATTTCATCAAATAGCAAACACTTGCTCACTGCTTTAAAGAAGTGCGCTGAAGATAGCACTGATTTTGGCTGAGCTCTCAACGAGTGGAAGGCTCGTGATCTGCTTACACGTCCTGGTCTGATTCGTTCTCCGGTGATCGCCAACCAATATGATTTTCTTCATTGGTGAACAATTTCATAGATAGAGAGGACAGAAGTGAAATTCGTTCAATTAGTTGGGGCAATAGCAAATTCCTGCTAGCCCGTAGCGTTGAAAGACGAGCTTGCATCGAGAGGAGCAGCGTCCTTAAGAGTGAGACCGGCAATCCCTAGTGGAACACTTTTACCTAGCACTTCCCAGTTCCTGTGGTTGTAGAAAGCACCTTTCCTAGCAGATAAGGGTAAAGCTCTGAAAGCTCATACTAGTGGAAGCGAGAATATCATGTGATTTTCTAGTACAGCTTCGTTTCATTTCTCCAGGAGGTCATCGGCGGAAACATACATGACTTCAGTGTTGAAGCTGACTGAGTTGACACGAAGGACACTGACAACATGCATGTGTTAAGCATATCACTAGCGAACACTATAGGAATTGGTTTGTCTTCATAGACTAGAGAGAGGACCAGGTGTGCATAAGTACTCTCTCTACTATGGAGAAACGTTGACGCCTCCCTTCGCAAATCTTGGAAATCGTTTAATGTGATACCAACTAAATCATCCTTTCAAGCAATTAGATACATTCTTTCCGTCGATCAGGTACCCGATGCGAAGAAGGGAAAGGGACTAGACCTGTTTCGTAGCCTTGGGGTTCTACTTTCTTTCTGGGATGGGATGAGACTTGCTTTTCTTCTTTCACATCTTTGGTTTGGGACTGATCCGCTCCGCTGCAAGTTCCATTATTGCAGTTAGCTCGACTCTAAGGGACTAAGGGAAGGGTAGTTCAATCACCGGGAAATTCACTTAGTAAGGCCCGGCCCGGTAAAGATAATAGGAATAATAGGAGTTTTCCTGGCTTGCTGCTGCTATAGAATAGGCAGTTGTTCACGAATCAGCAGATTCAATATCTGCGACAGGAATAGGATTTTATTCCCTGAGACCGGGAGTTTCCTATAGGAAGAAAAGAAGGTCTATTCAGGGAGGGTGCCTTTAGGTAGCTAGATGCGCATAAAAGCAGGCAAAGGTAAGTAAGCACTTTCATGTTAATGCCAGTAGGAATCGAATTCTCTCTAGACTAGAACCGGGATAAAGAGACTGGCCTTAGTCTGGCGAGGTTGCCCCTGTGCCTATGGGAATGATTGTTGACTTAGGATCTGAAAAAAGAAGCTCTTTCAGATTCGGAACTCTGGGGCAGCTGGAGCGACTAAAAGGAGCTATTGAATCCACTGCTGCTGTTCTTCAATAAATAGGTGCATGGCCCGCCCATCAAGAAGAACTTCCTCCAAATTCTCTTTGTCTGATAGCGGCGCATTCTCCCTGTTCTCCTTGTCTGATAGCGGCGCATTCCTCAGAAAAGTCTGATGTGTATTGGCTCCGCTCTGCTTTCTTTTTCGAAGAGTGCTTTTTATGGCCGGGGTATGTATATAATTGACTTGGCTGGTAGAATAGCCTTGGGCATATTGTCTTCTATCTATATAGGTAGGTTGGAGCGCATTTCCTCCACACTCCGAGGTTTCAAGGTAGGTACGTAATAGGTAGGTAGGTGGGGCTTGATCCTTTGCTAATCTTATAGGATGAGACTTTCTCTTCATAAAATAGATTTATTTGTTTATCATCTCCGGATAAATATCCATTACTTGCATTTCCAACTCTTAAGTTAAGTGAGTGTGTGTACTTTAGAAAAGTATAAGAGGAAGCGAGTATTGATTCGTACTCTTCTTGCCAGACTGGCTTAAGTTAGATTATTTGCCTTACTTAAAGTCTAGTGAGTGGAGTTGCATTTGCTCTCTTATCTTTGTTCTTTTCCGAACTGAATAGAAAAGAGAATAGCTAGACGCATAAAGATTTGTTAGGGGCCAGACTTACTGAGTGTTCTTTCTTAATGGAGCTATCCAAGGAAGGCCTTTTTGCTCTTGGACCACGAGCATGCTCATTTTTGACTCAGATTCCAACCCCGGTTGATGGCAAAAACTATGGACCGATCAGTCTCATCCACTGGGTGCAAAGAATGCTGTTTCAATTCATTGCTAGCCGCATGCAACCTAACATTGACAGTCTCATCGGCGACTCTCAACCAGCATTTCTCAAGGGGGGGAGTTATTTTGTATAACTTCACATATATAGGAATTCCCCTCTGCAACCGACAAAACTTATATTCACAAGGAAGGCATTCGACCATGTGAGTTGGGACTTCATTGGGGTGGCGCTTCTAGCGTTAGGATACTCTCAAAAGGGAATCACTTTGATTTCGCAATGTGTCCTCCATAAAGGTCTTGCTAAATGGAGGGAATGCTGGATTACTAGCAATATATAATTCGCCAATTTCATATTTATGTGCCGATTATTAAGTCGTTTCCGTGTTTTGTTCGAATCCTTTCCCCGCGCAATGAGCCCACACCTTACTAAGACCTTTCTTTCACACACCTCTTTTTACTGTACCATCCTCGACCACACTTCCTGCTGAATGATGGACTGAAATGCTTAATCTATATATCGAGAACATTGTTTATATAAATATTAGTTTCCAGGAATCAAAGTAATCCCAAGCAATCTAATAAAGAGGAGGCAAGTACGCTTTCTTTCCCTTGCTTTCCAACAAGGAAGGGATTGAGCTTAATGAAAGAGTTACCTTATCTTTTTAGAATATACCCGTAGAAGAAAGAGAGTACGCTATTGCTTCCGCTCATTGACTACAAATTGTATGAGACTGGAGGAATTATTCCTCACCTCAGTATTACTCGCCATGTTCGGTTTCCCGACATTTCGTACTATTTTGATTAGTAAGCGCTTTCTCTCTATTGCTAGAATAAGGTAGCGCTCAAACACAGTTAGTTAATAGTATTTTGCTTGATGTTCATGTATTTCTTTTACACACAGACAGGATAGGGCACTTTGACTTTTTTTACTAATTAAGTATTGCTCCATATAGCACTCTCTAGTAAGATGGTGTTTTGCCGAACCCTAGTCTACTATGATATCTGGCTTATACTCGATATCTGGCTTATCCTAAATATCTGGCTTATCCTCCTGCAGCATTAAACCATAGCTTAGCGCTGCGTTGAAGAGACCCGGGACTTTCTTTGTGCACTCTCGCTTCAACCGTCTTGTCTCTAGTGGTTGCAACACAATAACAAAGGAATAAGTCTACTCCCATGAACAGTTATGTCAGCTGCTATTGTAACAGCTGCGTTCCTTGGTTTATTATATAACTCCGAAGTGTGACTGGAATTAATCAAAATAAAATATTGCTTACTTACCTGAGAACCATTTCTACTTCAGAGTTACTTGTATCTTCCTTCAGCGCATATTTCATTCATATATGGAGCTGCGTGAGTTTATTTGAAATCGACCTAGGAGACTATTCCCTAGCCTCTTATCATAATATGCTTATCCTGTACCCTTACTTACCCTTACTCCTATTACTGAACATATCTACATACACCATTACCCGCATCATAGAGATAGCCACCAAGATAAGAGATAGCCAGGTCGGACGTTATCTCTGAATTTCTCAGCATATTCAAGTTCCTATGAATAGTAAACTACGATATACCAGACAAATAAACAATACAGTCTTTTATGATTGGTATGCAAAGAATGCCTTAGTGAGTCAGGGCATTCAACATATGCCTCGGAAAAGCAGGTACTCTCTCTCGAGCACGAAAGCCGCCCATCAGAGCACTCTCAGTAAGGGGGTGCCGGGAACTCTTGAAGATATCGATAGAAGAACATTTCTTTTTAATAAGTTTCAGTGGACGCGGAGCCAACAAGTTAAGTTTTTCCGCGTAAGGTCAGGAACCAGAAAGGCCTATTTTGATAAGCAAGGCATTGCAAACAAATAGGTAGAGCAGAGAGCTGACCTAGGGAGCGAGCTTGTTGTAGTTGCTCTAAAGGGAGAAATACAGGACTGTCTCGCTACTACTTCCCCTTTACTTTATTCCCGGGAAAGAAGGAAGGTCGAATCCGGGTAACTAACTCTTCCTTCTGCAAAATATATATCCCAGCTCGTTTTCTTCGAGCCTTCCCCTTACTCGTTCTTGACCCGGTTCACTGGAGTAAAAGGATTCGAACCTTTGCATGTCGGTACCAAAAACCGATGCCTTACCACTTGGCTATACTCCATCCATATGGTTGGCCCCTGCCTGGGGGGAGGAAGGAAGACGCAAAAGAGGCCTATATCTCAGATTTCGGCCCCGGAGTGCCCCAAAAGGAATCGTGGATCCTAGAAGTGGATTACCATATGGGTATTGATTTCTTAAGCAACATCATTCGTTGGATAAGTTGTCCCTTTACTATATATGATATTCAATATGATATTCATCCCTTCCTGGCATGAACCCCGCTGGTAGGTACTAGCAGGTAACACCAGGAGCGTAAAGTAAGTTCTTTGTGTCACACACTCTAGGTTCATTCATCTCATTATGGACTGTACAGAGGGAAGAAAGAAAAAGAAATACGGGTAGTTTGAGGTGGTTAGAGTCAATGCCATCTCGAGGCAAGTACGAAAGCCTGGGCATATTATCCTAGAAAGAGATTTTTGACCTTGTCCTTGGCAAATCCAAACCAGGTTACTGGAGTCCAAGTATGCGGCTACGCCCTTACCCATGTCAACGGGCGGAGATTCTCTCCGAACAGACAACCCTTGGCATGCTGGCTTTCAAACTCGGATATGGTTTAAGATTCTCACTAGTGGAGTAACGCACCACTGGAATGAATGGAAAACTAGAACTTAGATCAACGTAGAAAAGACGATAGATAACCACAATTCAGAAAATTTAGTATATAGAACTAAATCTCTAAGCGTAACACTACCAAAGTACGGTGGGCAAAACAACCTATATCTGGTAATTTGATTGATTTTCTCCAGTGAGTAACTACTCTTTTCACTCAGTGAGTAACTACTAATGTTACGAACAAAAAGACAACATTAGTAGTTACTCGTCTGTGTAGAACGAAAAGCCTAACTCAGCAGGACATAGATCCTTAGCTAAAGAGTCTAAGCTGCGAAGTAAAAGCTTGAAGGAGTACACCACGTTACCGGCATGAAGAAGAACCTGTTTTCAGTGGCACAACTTAAATCAAGAGAAAACTACGTGCTATTCAGTACGCAGGACGTCAAGGTGTAACGAGAGATAAAAGCGTACCTTAATGAGGAAAGAAGGAGTCAATCTACGTGATGCCAGCAGAATAAGCTGTAGTAAGACCCGGCGACAATTCTAATGCAAACCGTGAGCTTTACTAAATAAATTATTCAAAGATGGTGTCGAATTTCCCATAGTGGTGAGCAAGAACTAGTGATAGGGCAAAAGAGATAAGTATAGGTGATATTTTAACACCTTGAAAGAGCCATACTCCGCATTTTATTAGCGAACCCATTCTATTCCCAGGTTTTTTAGAGCATGCATTTTCCCTTGAAGGCGTAGCATACAAAGCCTCATCGATGCAGCGAAAAACAAAACAAATAACCACACTATAGTCTAAGTAATCATTACTACAAAACGTGTACAGACCCATCTCTCTCTTCCTAGCATATGTGGTCAAAACTAGGTAAGTATGCTTAAACATGTCAGATCCCCACTCAACAAGGTGGTAAAAATAAGCAAAAAATACATTATTCTTGAAAGCCACACAAGCACTTCTTCTAGTGTGCATCAACCAAAGGGTGTACATAAGCCGGTGCTTTGAACTAAGATACCCTCTCCGCCTAACTACACTTCTTATAATCGGGATCTATTTATTAAAGACTAAGACATGAAATAAAGATATATGATTGATGCGCCGATAAGTAAGACATTATTAGAGGGTTTTAGTGTAGCGCAGGAGTCTGCTTTAGCCCAAATCCTTGTCCCTACAAACCAATCAAAGTTCTCTTATACTAGATCATACAACCAATAGAGCCAAGCCACACCCGCGTTACTGCTTCTTTTCTATAAAGCACATTATCTTGACTACTTGTTACCTACCTATTTGAAGCACTACTTCACTACCAATGTATTGAATTTATTTGTCTTTTGCTCGTCAGTCATTTGATCACTATTCCTTTTGCTGTGAACGCTTCATTTCCTCTATCTCATAGAGAGTGCGCTTTCAGTGTTTCCAAGTAAATGGTAAAAAAGGAATCCGTAAGCTAAGTTAACAGTAAAAAAGCCCTTATCTTTCTATCTCATCGAGCCTGTCCTTTATGAATAATCCTCCCCGTTGGTCTATTTATCTTCTTGTCTTGAGTGTTTTCCGGGATTCTACTTGATTTGTCTTTCCCAGGCTTAACGTGAATGCCAGCTCGTTAAGAATAAAGTAAAAAGGGAGTGCGCCGTAGTCTTTGACCGAGCTCTTTCACCTGCCTATTGTCCCTCCACTCTGTTTTTCTGTGGTAAGAGTATCTTTTGATCACGTGAGCACCTCAACAAATCCGCCCGTTCTCAAGAAAGCTCTCTCGCTTGAAGTAACGCTCTCTTCTTAAATAAAGTTTCACTTTTACTCTCTTTCCCTTCTTCCAACGCTGGCACTGCAGAAATAGTAGCTTACAATCATTGTCATAGCAAATACCATTCTTTACCATTAGCCGTTGAAAACCCACTCTCCTTCCCTTGAATCTCCTGCCTTCCTTTTCAGCTGTTTTGACTCTCTTGCCTTACTCAAGTCCTGTAGGTGCTTTCTTCCTCGGCCTAACTCTAGTTGCGCTATTGCGCTATTATATTAAGGGCTGGCTGCAGAATGAGAATGAAGAAAGGTCCTCGTTGGCAATGGAAAGCCGCCGTGCAAGTGGTAGATCGCTCTGTCATCAAAAAAGGTACGCCATATCTCCATGAAAGAATCGAAAAAAGACCGAGCTCCTATTTCTGGATGAGCGAACCCGGTATTTCGATTATTATCTGGATGTTGTGATCCCAGAATAGCTAGACCAGAAAAGTAAGCCAAATTCCCGGGAATTGGAAACTTTCTCACTTTCGAATTTAGATCTATTAAGATAAAGGAGATTGACTCGAAAAGATCAAATGCAAGTTAGTCCATTTGGAATGGGGAGGAAGGTGTTAAATACGGGTCAGCCTGGGAGGAAGTAGACGACCTGATAGCCAGAGTCAGACCGCCCCTCAAAACGTAGATCTCGAAGTCCCCCTTCCTTTCCTACAGGTTCTCCAGTGACACACCAACAAAAGAAATCGAATTTCATATATAAAGCGCCAGGAAGCACTTCTATTCAGGTATATGAAGAATGGTTTTTTGGTCCCTTTCGTCCAGTGGTTAGGACATCGTCTTTTCATGTCGAAGACACGGGTTCGATTCCCGTAAGGGATAGGTACTGATTCCCGCGGTATCATTGCTGAGTGATCGGGCTTGAAAAGGTGGTCCGGGAGCTTTCGGAGAAGGCCGAAAATACATTTTTCCTTTGAATTACTCTGACATTCCATGTTTCTCAATGGAAGATCGGGGGTTTTTTGAGCAATTCTTATGCTAATCCTAAGAAATTCAGTTCAAGAAAGAAGAAAATCAATTTAGGGTTTCACCAACAACCAGATTGTGTGCTTATTCTGAATCCAGATAGAAAGTCATCGGTCATACTTACAGCTGATCGATCACAAATACCTATAGCATCCATAGTGGATTCTACGATCCCATGGGAATCCTCTATTCGAATCACTTATCCAATCCCAGCAAATGATCCTATACAGTTTGTATATATATTTCGTCATTCGATCACGAAAACAGTGATTCTTGCACCTAAATGAAAACCAAATCCTCTTACTTAACCCCAGCATCCTCTTAGAGATCAGGGAAACAGACATTATGTGCCCTATCCCCTAGGAAACTAACTTCTGAAAGCCAAAACTCACATTTCTTCAACTTAGCATAGAACTTGTTATCAAGGTCTGAAGTACCATCCTCAAGTGTTTCTCATGCTCCTCCTCAGTCTTGGAGAAAATAAGTATGTCATCAATGAACACCACCACGTAGTCCTCAAATTGACGTAGCATGTTATTCATTGTCTCCATGAAGTCAGGAGGTGCATTTGTCAAACCAAATGACATAACTCTGAACTCATAATGCCCATGCATGGTGGCAAATGCAGTCTTCTCAATATCTTCCTCTCTTACCGGAATTTGATTATAACCAGATTGTCAATCAATCTTGGAAAACTCCCTAGCACCCTTCAGACGATGAAACAACTCATCAATGCGGTGTAAAGGATACTTCTTTTTGATAGTCACTGCATTCAACCCACGATAATCCACACACATGCGCCAACTTCCATCCTTCTTCTTGGTAAAGAGAACCGGAGCTCTCCAAGGCGACACACTACGCCGAATCAACTTCTTGGACAATAGGTCATCTAATTGTTTCTTCAACTCTTCTTGAAAAGGTCGAGACAAACGATATGGTGCTATTGAAACCGGTCTAGTACCATGTATAAGATCCATACGAAACTCCACCTCATGCTTGGGAGGCATTCCTAGCAACTCATCAGGAAATACATCAGGGTAGTCTCGAACCACACGAATCTCTTCAATCAACAAAGGCTTTGTTGGCTTCTCAGCTAAGGTCCAAAGATGATATTCTCCGAGAGGCACATCGCTCCCATTACACCGTACATCCAGGTGAAAATAAGATGTATCAAGATTGAAAGAAGAACTACTGGTGGAAAAGGATGAAAGTGGATGTGGCAAAGTATGTGGCATCATGTGGAGTATGCCAGCGAGTTAAGGCTGAGCGTAAGCGCCCTGCAGGAAAATTGCAGCCACTAGAGGTTCCTTTGTGGCCCTGGGATGATGTTACTATGGATTTTTTGGTTGGTTTACCACGTACCCCAAAGGGGAAGGATGCTATTTGGGTTGTTGTGGACCGTATGAGTAAGGTAGCACATTTTATACGCATTCGCTCTACTAATTCAGCAAGTGACTAGGCTCCTATTTACATGCGAGAAATTGTGAGGTTGCATGGAGTACCTCATACTATTGTTTCAGATAGAGATGCTAAATTGGGTTCCAAGTTCTGGGAGAGCTTGAAGGGCGCCTTGAGTACTGATGTGATGCTTAGCACTGCTTTTCACCCTCAAACGGATGGTCAATATGAGCGTACTATTACAACCTTGGAGGATATGCTAAGGTCATGCGTTCTATCTTGGAAGGGCAGTTGGGAGGATCATTTGCCACTTGTGGAATTTGCCTACAATAACAGTTATCATGCTAGCATTCAATGCGCACCTTTTGAAGCTCTTTATGGAAAGAAGTGTTGATCACCCCTTTGCTGGGATGCAGTGGGTGAGAAGGCAGTTCTAGGACCAGATTGGGTTCAAAAGACAACTGAGCGTGTGGCTTCAATTCGACAACATATGCTAGTTGCGCAGAGCAGGCAGAAGAGCTATGCTGATGTTAGAAGGCGAGGCTTGGAGTTTAAGGTGGGAGATCAGGTACTTCTCAAGGTAACTCCTATCAAGGGTGTTGTGAGATTTGGTACTAAAGGGAAGCTTAGCCCGAGGTATATTGGTCCATTTCCAATAGTGGCACGAATTGGAAAGTTGGCATATCGATTGGAACTACCGGAGTCGATGAAAGGTGTGCATAATGTGTTCCATGTTTCCATGTACAAAAGCCAAGCAAAAACGTATGCGCGTATAGATCACAAAAGGTCTGTAGATTTTCTCTTTCTTTATTCCATCCTTTTCTTTCCAAACTTTCTTAAGCGGAAAGAAATCAAGTTCTTTCTAAACTAGCCTACTAAGCCATGCATCTAACTTGCCTAACGTCACTAGAGTTTCAATAAGTATTTTTTTCTTCTTCTTACTTACCCGTACTACCAAAGCAAAGACTGAGATTGAGTAGAATTTCTCAACTTGGAGCCGAGACAAAACCTATTCATTATTGCAAGAAGGAAAGTCAGTCAAGAAGCCAACGGATTAGATAGAAATAGGCTTGGTCAAGTGCTTCAAAAAGAGGTGACCCGAACGAATGATTGAAATTCCACGAGTGATTTATCATAACAAAACTGTAATTTTATCGGCCTTAGCGGAGTCTATTAGCTCATGTTGCCCTTCGCACTGGCGCTCTCACTATATTAGCATGAAACTGAAGCTGAAAGTGGAAAAATCAAGTTGGGAAATTCTTGGTATGATCCTGCCCTGGTGGAAAAGAGAGCGGAGTTCCTGGAGGAATTACACCACAAGATGGAACATTCTAATGGTCCAGTTGTTTTGGGAGGTGATTTCAACCTAATAAGAGAGATGGATGACAAAAACAATTCCAATGTGTATCTCCAGCTCATGGAGAGATTTAATGACTTCATTGATTCCTTCCACCTTAGGGAGTTGAGGAAATGTGGAGGACATTATACATGGAAAAATAAGCTGCTAAACCCTGTGATGGTCAATTTGGATAGAGTGTTAGTCTCTAATTGCTGGGATACTAGATTTCCTATAGCTAGGGTTACAGTTTTGACTAGAGTTGGATCTGACCATTGCCCTCTTGTGTTGGATACTGGAGAGGGGGTGCCAAATAAATCGGGAATCTTCAGATTTGAGAAAGCTAGGATTTGACTTCAGACAACAAGAGTTTTCTTTACTCTCCCTGTGCCTATGGGCAAAGAGAAGAGTGCAGGCACAGAAGCAAGATTTAGTCAAGACAGTCATCAAGGGAAGTCTGATCTATTATTATCATAGCTGAAAGGCTCTGATAGGTCAAAGGGGAGTTCCAAGCCGCTGACACGTAGATCAGGCGCTACACTAAAAGCACTTCGGAATCCTAGAGGAAAGGTGAAATGCTTGGGGGTAGGTCAAAAGCGCAGTAAGGACACCAGTCTCAGTCAGGGAAAAGAGAAAGGAGAAGGCCTTATGAACGTATGCTTGATGCTAAGTGAATCTTCCCACAAGGCGGCTAGTCACTTACTGGATTGAACTGTTTTCAGTTCTTGCTTTCCAACCGTAACTCCGTGATACACCACCTTTCTTACCCGGCTTTCTGAATAGGGGCGGACTCCACTACTTGTTTGGTAAAGCGTGCCGAGCAACACTTCCCTACTTTCTCTTTGATCTAGATTCCCTCTCTTCTTCTGCACCTTCTCTTCTTCCCAATTCCTGGAATGAATGTTGTTTTCAGTGAGTGTTTTCATTACTTATATTCTTCTCAATGAATAAGAGTCAAAAAGCCAGGTAATTCAGTCAGTCAAGGAAGAGAGATTAGTGTAAATGGTAAATTGAATATTGAAAGAGGCTGTCTATCTTCCATTAGTAATCCTATCATTCCAAATAGTAATCCTGTCATTAGAAATCTCATTGTCTACATCTTTCTTCCCGTGATTTATCTATAGGAGTCTAGTAAGAAGCATAATGTGCTCAAACTCAGAGAGAATGAACCTGCCGTTAGTAGTAAGTAGATTCTTTCCCGGCTATCCATCCTCCCCCTAACAGCCCCTCTGAGCAATTAATCCCTCCTGAATATATTCCGTGCAGAAACCAGCTTTGCTTCCTTCTTACTTTTTCGAGTAGTCTAGAGCTGCTGGGAAATAGTGAGTTGAGAAAGGAGATAGTGAAACTTAACTAGTCTTTGTCATGGAAGGGAGCTACTTCTCTCGAGTACTATCAGTACAGAGGACTTACTCATAGGCAAAGGTTACCAGTACATAGTGGATCTATTCTAGTAGATGGATGGACCACACCAACCTCTCTTTCTAGCCGTAATCGATAAGGAAGGAAATATCATGGCATGTCAAAGCAATAAATCTATAATAAATAGGTAAAGAAAGGCATATACCCTGGGGTAGGGCACCATGTGTTTCTGATTTGAAAGGTGGGTACAACTGGCCTAGTACAGCTGAAATTGCTCTTCGTTATAGGTTGTTAACATCAGAAGATTCTGATCATTTCTATGCTCACTTTAACTAAATTCAGAAGTCTAAAGAGTTCTGTACTTTGATTAGCTATCTTCAGGAAGTTCCTTTTGCTATTAACGAAGAAGTGTTCAAAATCATTGAGGATAGTATGCATGAGTTAGTATATGCCGGTCTTCTAATGCCACCATTCTTAGCTCTGGTCAAACCTAAATTAGTGAGGCAGGCTCTGAAAAATGAGCTAAACTTTCACCCAGTGAGTAACTACTAATGTTACGAACAAAAAAGGCGGATCACTCGCTCTTCATCGTAGTCCTCGTATGTACATCTTTCGTATTGCGAGAAATCCCCGTCCCCTATAGAATGTGCCTGATTTTCGTATTTGGATTCGATTTAGCTTTGTTAGACGGGTAGGAGCCGGGCAATGGTGCCGTTGAATGGAAGGATATTTCATCGTGGAAATGTCTGATCCAGTTTAACCGGTTTTTCCTTTTTATTTTCATTTATTTGGTGTGTTAGTCTATTATAAGTGTGTTTTTAATTCGTTTGTGGTTTGTATTAATTTAGACATCCATACGCTGACATGTATATGTACTTACTTGATTATTTCAAGTTGGCCCATGGGCTTTTCCCTAAAAAAAAATCCAATTGATAACTTGAAGAAGTTACAGCATACAGCTAATGTAGGTGAAACCATGCATGAGAAAGTTTGATAAGGTAAAGGCCAAACTGTTAAAGGATAATCCTAAATTACATTAACTGAAGCCTTTTTTGTTCAATCTTTTTGAAGTGGTTTAAAGGAAGAAGTCAGACATCTTGTAAGTGCTTTTGACCCTAAAAGTGTTAGCAAGGCACTGGATTTAGCCATGCATTGTGGGCGGGCTCAGGAGAGTATGTCAAAAAGGTAAAAACCAGTGCACAAAGGCAGCACAAGTAGTAACTGGAATGCAGGGAAGTGGGGTAGTGACAAGAACAAGGCCAGTGTGGGAAAGTTCAAAGCTATGTAAGGCAAGCCTATTAGCACAAATCCAAAAAGTCTGTGGGATGGCTCAAGGTTTGTGTTTCAAATGTGGAGAGAAATATTTTCCTGGTCACCTCTAAAAGGTTAAAAAAGATAAACTGGTCCAGTCTGGCGCATCAAGATAAGCCAATTATGGGATTGAATCTCACGATTTGTATCACTCAGCCGGGGAATTGCTTTCTTTCAAGCCATGCGCCGTATAGTCTTTGTAGATGGTTTTTCAGAATCAATGGAAGTGTTTGTTGGCAGAATCCATGGAAGGATTTTCATAGCCAGCTTATGCAGCAGATAATATGTTGACTTCTTATTCTGAAAGTGGTTCATATGATAAGTCACGTCTTATTTCTATTCCGAAGAGTGGGGGGTCTCTCTTAACTTAGACGAGTAATAAAGCAGGTCAAGGTAGAGTCAAAGCTCGGTTGAATGAAAGAATTGCATCACGTGATAGTAACGCTAAAAAGCATTTTGACTACGCGGAACGCCAATTGTATCAATGGCTGCCCGACCCAGAAACTTCTTCGCCTGGCACTAGGCTAGAACCCGTGATCTTGATCACACCACGTGAACCAGTAAGCGTATGGGATTATTTATGAAATTCTGTTTTTGCAAACAAATGGAATGAAATGAGAACTTATGCAAATACGTAAGATGGAGTTTTCTATCTTGGTTTGGTTTGAAGGATTTAGGAATGTCACCCAGTGGAGGATCTAGACTTGATTGAGAACCTCCTTTTTAGTATGCGCATAAAGGCGCCACCATGTTTTCAAAACCGAAAATACGGTTATTATGCTGACCTGACCATTGCCTAACCTTGTTCTATTTCACTTTTGATTCCAGATTTTGACCTCGTGGTCTTCATAAAAGTTTTAGCACATAATCGATTTTTATCTATGTTTTTGCAAATTGTCAGGAGCCTCAGGATGTAGATCCCCGAAATATAACTGCCATGGCTTGCCCTGCTCTTCCTTTCAGAATTGCTCGCGTGAAAGCGGGTCACCTGTGCTGACTCCTCAATCGTAAGTTTCGGTCGCATGCTTTGCATTCTTTCGGCCTTTTCAGAGATTTCCTCCGCCCGAGTGTCGTGTAATGCTTTAGAAGGGAGAGCTCTTGATAGTTGAAAAGAAAGTTAGGTTTACGGAAAAAGAGCACTTTCTAAAGCAGTAGGTAGTATAATAATTAGCAACAGGAACAAACATCCGGTAATTTTTTATAGGTTAGTCATGCGGAAATTCGGGACTTTGACATGAAAATATCATACAAGTATTAATAACACGACCTTGACTATCAACTACAGACTGGTGAAAATTGAAACCGTTTAGGTTGAAAGCCATACCCAAAGCAGTGAACCAGATACCTACTACAGGCCAAGCAGCTAAGAAGAAATGTAAAGAACGAGAATTGTTAACACTAGCATATTGGAATAAGTACACCCATGTTTAGGTGTTCGTGGTGGAGAAATGCCAAAGTACAACACAGACTGAACTCAGCAGCTCGCAGCGAAACCTATGGGGAGAAATCAGATTTTCAATTACTTGTTCTTGGTAGACAAACAAGGGTAAGTTGATCAAGTACTAGTTGGTAGACGGCTAGCATAAACCGGACCACCCGGGTCCCACGAGTGAATAGAAAGTAGATCGATTTAGCATCGGGCTTGCTTGCTTGATCATCTCTGCCCAGCATTTCGTCTCTTCGCCCAGTGATACACTACCTTTGTTGTCACTCGTAACAGACGAGTAACTACGGCATGTTGTCTTTTTGTTCATAACAGACGAGTAACTACCTTTTTCACTCATTAGTAGTTACTCACTGGATGGTAAGAAGAAGGGTTAGGGAGGGGAAGAGCCGATAAAGCATTAAAACAATAATTGTATTCCATCAATTGGTATTGCATCATTTACCGTACAACTATAACTAACAATGCGGTTTGTTACTAATCTTTCCATGAAGTTGTAACCAGTTCTGCGCCACAGCTAATTCCATACCTCCATGGTGTGAGTCGACTTAAGTACTTGGACCAGATCCGTAGAAAGTACCACTGTCTAATTATTAATACGCAATAATCAATGCATATATATTTATTGAGTCAAAAGAATTTCTTCCACAGATGAGGAAATAGTCTGCAAATACCCAAACATAAGACCTCTTCTCTTGGAGTAAATCATTAATACCAATGTCTTTTTCCTACCATTGGGAAACTAGATCTGGCATAGCTGGTAAAGAAGCTCTACCCAACTAGAAGTGTGCGGTAGTGTGCGTTATAGTCAAGGCCCATTCCTTTGCCAACGCTATTCGTAGTCTTACTTTCCGTATCATAAATAGAGTAGACTGAACTTGCCTATGTAATGTTTCAGTGGTTTGTAGGGCATTATCGTAAATAGAAAACTCGATATAGAAGACGTCCGCCCCTCTTGCTGTAAAGGTTTAGACCAACAGTCCAAGGGGCTTCGGCCCAACTCTATCACAGTAGTTCACATGTCGTCGTTCACAGTAACAACGCTTCCCATCACAGTAGCTAGTCCCATAGAGTGATTTTCTATCTGTGATTCCCAACGCTCCGCGCCTTTCTTTTATATGAAATTCTGATCAAAGGATGGGATGATCGTGCATTCGACGAATTCGTTCCAGGTTTTAGAAAACAAGCTCCTTTGTTCCTGGCTGACTTAGTTTACTTTGGGAATCCTGAGGTGTGGCCAATAGTAAAGTAAGGTTGGTGAGCGCGGTAAGGAGTTGGTCGAATGAACGTGGACTGGGCCGACAGTTAATAACTACCCGATAAATAACTCTGACTTGTCCTCCTTGCTCAACGAATATCATAACATGCTAGGCAGTAAACGTACTTGTTGCCTTATTTGCAAGGATGGAGATCTGTTCTTCCTTCAATTTGGCCGGGCTGTTAATCCTCAGGACTGAGAGGCTCTTACTTACCTTATAGCAACTCTTCCATAATGCATACATAATTCCTAGAGCTAGTCAATAAGTAGAGCATCTTACTTCATATACTCAACTCACGGAACAGCGGATGCAATTTCTTCCCAGGAGTAGGAGTCAGTATAGGCTTATTGGACAAAGCACTCCGATCGATCCTCAACCCAGAACGAATAGCTACCTTGAAGTGGACTTGCTTGGTCTTCTACCTAGCAGCGTCTCCTGTCAGTGCGTCAGTGTTCATATCCCGTCGATTGATACCCTAAGAAGAATGGAGAAGCTGACCTGGTCCTAGCCTTCAAGAAAGCTCACTTACTTGTGGGGCAGCCGGGCATTAATCTGATTAAGGTAATTTCGCACGGTGAGTAACTACTCTTTTCACTCAGTGAGTAACTACTAATGTTACGAACAAAAAGACCACATTAGTAGTTACTCGTCTGTGTAGAACGAAAAGACTCAAAACTTTTGAACTCAAAGGGTTCCCAAAATTGTACCCAATTGAGAGTGTGTGTGCCTAACCTTATGGATGCTTCTTAGGAGGTGAAACAGCGCAGCTTATCATCATGATCTCTACAAAAGGAACTAAAAATGCCAGTGTCTTTCCCGATCCAGTCGCCGCATCAACTGCCACATCCTTGTGACCTAGAAGGAGGAGCGGTATCCATCAACCTATTCCAAAAGAGCTTATTTATTTGCTCGCAACGCTGTAATTGACTTACTTATTACTCTAGCTTATTAACATTTATCAACTTAAGTGGGCGATGGCATTTCTGTTCTGAATCCGGAGTATTAAACTAGTTTGATTTCTTAACTACAAGAACAAGCTTCTACGCTATTTCTTGCTGCAAAAGCCTACTCTGCAACTTATCCACTAGTCCGTGCTGACTTGCCAACAGAATATGTTTCTCCTTACCCAGCTTCTCCAGCTTGACTAGTTTATCTCGTTGGTGCTTATCTTTACTATCCAACCTTTTCAGCGAATACTTCTTCTTCACAAGCTTTTCCGGGTTAGTCCTCTTTGCACAAACAAGTCTATTCTACTAAAGCCGGAATTGATGATCCAAAGCTCTATTCCGAGTAATTTGACTTAACAGCGTTACCAGTTTCTGCTTTTTCTTTTACTACTTGAGCTCTTGTTTTTTTATTATACTGGGGTATTAGGATTCTGTAAATACCTGTTCCTATTAATTAAGCATTTTTCCCCCTCTCGCACATCCTACTAGCAAGCAGAAAGAAAATACCTATTCTGAGCATAACTATACCTGGCTTATAGCTTCCCCTCTTCAACAAGAAAAGTAGGCTTAGGACGCTCCGCGCCTTGCGGATGTCTATTCTGAGTGGTTTACTTTTGAAACGTTACCTGCACCAACGCACTTTTCAATACCTTTTAGACGTGACCCGGCCGGCCTTGTCTTGGCATATTGAACTTGGTTATCCAGCTTACCCAACTTCAGCACTTGTAAGGGAAACTTTTGACACTAAACCTTTGCGTATCCTGGCTCTCCAGCTACTCAAACTAAAGCAGTGACTTCACCTGAGTAATTTGATATATTATATATAGCCCTTTCTTATTCACCTGCCGCCTATCCTGGTAATGCGTATTCTGAAGAAGCTTGCCCAGCCAAGAAATCCATACCTAGCCTCTACGCTAAACCGGTCTAACTACCTACTTCTTGACCTAAGCAGATGCTTTTGACTTGCTAGCTGACTTGTGAAACAAAGTACCCCAGGGGAACCCAATATCATTAAGCAAACAAGAAAAAGTTAGAGTCAATACTATGACTCAGATACAAGCAAAGCTAACAAAAAGAAAGCAAAACAGTTAAATCACTGCTACAACCATAGAAAAGACAACTACACAACAGACTAAGAAACTAAGCTTCAGAAGCATCTGAGACATGCCCATCTTCCCCAGGTCCAGGGTTGACACTGGCTGCACAGTAGCAATAGTCGCAGTCCTTGCAGTTGCTGAATTATATTGGTTGAAGCTTGCTTCAAGACCTGTACTAGTACCTGTCCAAGATATAAAGGAATTTCAGATATGAAAAGTTAGTGCAGAAAAGCTGCAGCCTTATTCTTCTGCAAAAGCAATGCCATTTCTATTTTGCCAGGTCACCCAACAACTAATAGCTAACAAAGATCCCACATAGATTCTGTCAACTTTACACAAAGATTTACACTGGGACCACATGTCAACAATACTAGAAGGATTAACTAGAATTCCTTTTGGGTTGCAGGCATTAAAAAAAGACCAAAAGTCATTAACAGCTTGAAAATGAACAAAGAGATGATCTACATATTCACCATTATGAAAAATATAGCACTTATTTGGTCCGACCCAGCCTCTCTTCATTAGGTTATCCTGAGTTAGGATCTTATTATGCAGCACTAACCAGAAAAATAACTTAATCTTAAGAGGTAGCTTGAGGGTCCAAACAGAATCACATTTCCTCATTCATAGTGATGCCCCCATTATTGAGGAAGTCATATAAAGATCTAACAGAAAAGATTCCAGATGGCTCCCAAAGCCAGACAGCAGAATACTTTTCAGCACTACGGGGAGTATTATCTAAAATATTTTGAATGGCCACTTTCTCTTGTCTCAACAAGTTAGAAACCCCTCTAGTAAGGAAGAGATTCATCTTTCCTTTACCCCAAACCTCAGCTAAGGTGGCTGTAGGTTTCTTAGTCTTGTTATAAGCCAAAGGAAAAGTCAGAGCTAGCTTGTCACTATCATACCAATTATCATCCCAAAAGTTGATAGTGCTACCATTTCCTATTACCTTTTTCAGGCCAATTTTCATAATTGGGAACAAGGAACACACAGCCCTCCATAGAGGAGATGCTGTAGTGACTGCCCTACCCTTATATTTAGTCATAATTAACTCTAACCACAAAGACTGCTTATCCTTATAGAAGAATTTCCAGGCCCACTTACCCATCAAAGCAATATTAAACTGCTTGAGATTAGTGATGCCCCCCCTCCATACTCTTTCTTCCTACAAATGGTGCTCCAATTAGTAAGATGATACTGTCTAGCACTAGATCTTTTTGGGAATTACCCCGGAGAAAATTACTCCTAATTCTATCTATCCTATTGATGACCCAGTTAGGGCACAGAAACATAGATAGATAATAAATTGGAAGGGCTGAAAGGACAGAGTGAACTAACACGAATCTACCCCCAAGAGATAGCAAGTTACCCTTCCATTTGGATAACTTTTTCTCAACCTGTTCAATCAAAACCCGCCAATCTTGCTTAAGAGGCTGCAAGAAAACGGATGCGCCTAACGCGCAACGGCTTTCGCGCAGTGCAGCTCAATCCGTTGCTTGTTCCCTTTTCACTCGTAACATTAGTAGTTACTCGTCTGTTACGAACCTTTGAAAAGAGCACGATGACTTCGTATATACGAAATTTCTCGATTGATTCGAGTACTTGTGAGTGTGATCCGAGAATTGCTCTTTTCGCTCGCAACATTAGTAGTTACTCGCTGGGTTGAAAAAGAATAACTCAAACTGGTGCATGCCAGGTGCGCTACTGGAATGTGAAGAGAACTTGGAGAAACTGCTATAAGGGCGTAGCCAAAAATGTCCCTCCTGACGTTTCCAGAGGTGGTAAAGGCCCCATCTACTTCGAATCCAATCGATCACTGAGCGTTGCTTGCCATTTTATCTCTCTCAACGTTTATCGTATATAGAGCGGAAAATCAAAGTCAATCCATGAGAATGGAAGTCATTTCAATAACTAGAGGAATCGGCCTAAAGACGTGTAGAATTGCCAGCCCAAACGGGATTTCCTCTTTCTTGAACCAAGCGAGAAAACGGATGCGCGTCCTAACGCGCAACGGCTTTCGAGCTTAGCCGTTGCTTGTTGGAACGAGCCAGAACGCGAGTGAATTCACTCAAAGCCCAGAGGGAGGGGGCCCCGCCTAGTTCTCAAACATCTTTCTTATCCATCGCTCCGCGCCTTCTTTTTGCCTTCGACTTCGGCGGCTATGACCAATTCCCCCCTACCTAGCTGAATAGGCGTCAGCAAGCAAAGCTGGTCTACCTGGAATTTTGCCGGATGTCTTTCTTAGAAAGATTCCCGGATGAAGTCAAGTAGTTTGTTTCTAATATAAAGAAAGGCGCATACGTGGGCGTGCCGGGTTCCCCACTACTTCTTATTTATTAAGGGGGGACTCTCCTCAAGACTTCCTACTGTGGGAGAGGTGAACCTCAGCCATCTACCTACTACTCATCTGACACGGTGTGAAGCTGACTTGCAAAGAAAAGAAAGACCCCTAATGTTTAGGTTTATTTCTAACTGTTGACTGTTGTCTACTAATCTGTAACATGTGAGAATCTACTCAATGTTAGAAAATTTCTTTGCGAGCTATTTTGATCTAAGTGGGCTTATTCTCTGTCCCGTGCTAGGAAGCATTATTCTTCTTTTTATTCCAAATTCCGCAATAAGACTGATAAGATTTATTGGTCTGTGCGTTTCTCTTCTCACTTTTTTGTATTCCCTTGTTCTTTGGATCAAATTCGATCCTTCTACGGCCAAATTTCAATTTGTGGAAAGCGTTCGATGGCTTCCTTATGAAAACATCCATTTGTATATGGGTCTAGATGGTCTTTCATTATTCTTCGTGATATTAACGACCTTTCTGATCCCAATTTGCATTCTAGTGGGTTGGTCTGGGATGAGAAGTAATGGGAAAGAGTATATTATAGCATTTCTAATTTGTGAATTTCTAATGATCGCCGTGTTCTGCATGCTGGATCTTCTACTATTCTATGTTTTTTTCGAAAGCGTGTTAATCCCTATGTTGTGCGGAGCTGAGCATCTTATATTCGCTGGGATCAAGCTTTTCCTCTGCAGGGGCCTTGTGCAGTCAACCCCCTACGGGCGGTCCCCCGTCGTCGTGAAGTAGTAAAGGGGGCCGCGAAGCTTTCGGGAGGAGGGGTAGTCTTGTGCGTCAGCATAGCATTTCTGGTCGAACCACCGAACCACACATCTTTTTTTGGTGGGAGGGTACTCGGAGTAGTGGGTACCGCTACGGACCTCAACACGCCTACTCTGGTCTTGTATGGATATGCAGGAAGGGGTGCCCCTAGGTGTGTGTAGGAGGTGTGTTTGTTCGCGGGAATGGATTCCTCGTCAAGTCAGGGGGGTGTGGACACACTTGCGCGAATTCGGGTAACGGCTACAAGGGCGAAGCAAGAAAGGAAACTTTACCCGACCAGGGATGGACGTAAACTCGTAAGCTACTGAGGGTAGGGATAATCGTCCAGGTCTTATTGTTGAACAAAAAAGCCGCCCCGCCACAGCAAGCAGGTGAGTTCCTCTGTCGTCGCCGGTGAGTTCTTGGCGAGGAGACCGTAAGGAGAAGTTTCTAAAAAAACGGAGGGGAGGATCGACCCGTTCAGTATAATTACGAAGAAAGACTGTTGCAAGCAGGTGGAGACATTTCTTTGGCCCTCTTAAAAAGAAATGCGGGCTTTTCGTTCGTAACATGCCTACGTTACTCACTGGGTAGAGCTCGGCTTTTCTGGCTCTACACAATAACAATAAAGGTTACTCGCCTTTTCACTCGTAACATTAGTAGTTACTCGTCGGGTCCTGTCCTAAAGAAAAATAAGAAAAGAAAAAGGGCGGGTCTCTTTATGCATCTTCGTACAAGTGGAGGCCGGAAAGATAAAAGCAATTGAACCGCTCACATCACAGTAGTCGTAGTTGCGTAAAGGCCGGCAGTCGGGGGGCAACCATAAAATAAGGCAATGACTTTCACTGATCTCTATCTATAGAAAGTTCGGGAGATAGATCCGCTGCGTGAGCAACCCGACTATGCGGGGCATGTGCTCTAAAGGAAAAAACGCGCTCAATCACCCGGGGCCCCTCTGGGGGGTAGGCTCGCTCCTCCCAACGCTGGCTCCTTCATTCACTCGCTGCTTCGAAAGGCAGGTTTTTGTGACGGGCTTTCCCCTCCGGCTAGCCCGAAAGAGGGCGGTAAGCAGGCCGGGCCCTACCCTACGGGCGGGCATCTCCCGCTACGCAAGCAGCATTCTTCGCCACCACTCGAGACGCAAAAGATTCGAGAGTAAAGGCGGAAAAGACAAGCATAGTGGTCTAATGACAAGGGCCGACGACGGAAGCTCGGGACGGAGCCGTATGATGCGGAAGTATCACGTACGGTTCCCTGAGAAGGGAGTGGCTACCCACTGGAGCTTCGACCAAGCACCACCGGTCAATTCCGCTTTGGGGCCACCCCTTACTCTACCATCATTATAGGGGTATGGGGTTCGAGACAAAGAAAGATAAAGGCAGCATATCAGTTTTTCCTATATACTTTACTTGGATCCGTTTTTATGCTATTAGCTATTCTGTTGATTCTTCTCCAAACAGGAACCACCGATTTACAAATCTTATTAACCACAGAATTTAGTGAGCGGCGCCAAATCCTTCTATGGATTGCTTTTTTTGCCTCTTTCGCCGTCAAAGTTCCTATGGTACCAGTTCATATTTGGTTACCTGAAGCCCATGTGGAGGCACCTACGGCTGGATCCGTCATCTTGGCAGGCATTCTTTTAAAATTGGGAACCTACGGGTTTTTAAGATTTTCAATACCCATGTTTCCCGAAGCGACACTTTGTTTCACTCCTTTCATTTATACTCTCAGCGCGATTGCTATAATATATACTTCCTTGACCACTTTAAGACAGATCGATCTTAAGAAGATCATTGCCTACTCTTCAGTAGCCCATATGAATCTGGTGACTATTGGTATGTTTAGTCGGGCGGCGGCCGTTAGGTCACCTATTTGGAGTTATGGACACACAAGCAAGGCCAAAACATGTGTGCCGGGCGTGCGACCCATCAACCTACTAGCAATAGGGGGGAAAACATAGCATGTCGCAACAAAAGCGTCGATTCGAGGCGTCAGCAAAACACTGCCGTCTGTTCCAAAAACAAAAGCCCTTAGCACCTCGGGACGGGAGTGGGGAAGGGCCCGCAGACAACAGCAGCACCGGCTCTACGAAGTCCGAATCGAATCTTCTTTCGCTTTATTTCCCGTGAATCAGGGCGCGGCGAAGCGAGCGCTTCTAGAACTTTTTTGCGCTTGCTTTTTTATTCTTGTGGCGGGCGTGGCATGAACGAAAAGCGAGATGAACCCAACGAGTGAATGAACGAGCCTAAAGTAGCAGATTTATAGATGGCCTGATCTCTTCTGATAGATCGAAAGAGTAGGAATGGATATAGAAGAGGGAATCTATCAATAATCTGGGTGGGGCTGCGCACCTAATTCTATCTATTGATGAGACAAGATATCTATCTATCTATTATGGATCCATCAGAAAGAAATAGATATGTCTCTTATGGAGTCTACATCGTATGTAGAGCGCCCAAGCGCTTTTTTGGCCAGCTCAGTTCTCCATCGGTCCAATCCAATGTCATCTCATGAAAGGAAAAAGAAAATGTAGTTAGTTGTCTTGTTCTTGTTCTAGCCTAGACGCCCCGGCATCGTCCCACACAGAAAGAAAGAGCGCTCCGCCCCGGCCCGACGCGTAGGTCCGCTAACGTCAAGTGAGGAGTTTAGCCTGAACTGGCGAACCGAAGTAACTTTCGTAACCATACTTCCTACAGCTAACACGTGTCCAGTCCAGCGGGAACGCGCAGCGCAAACGAACGTGAGCTGCTATACCGAATCCCCCGCTTACCATCGGGGACCGAGTGGTCAGGCCATGACCCGCAGGGGACGGAATCACTCATTCTTCTATTGGGTGGGGACAACGACAACTCCAAACGTAACACGCCGCCTATACCTACCGTTTAGGTGGCACCAGCGAGATCCAGCTAAGGTAAGGAACTTCGTGTCGCGGCTTCTCCACTCCGCTGCGGTCTCTTTCACTTCACTTCGTTGCCTTCCCGCGCGCGAAGCGAATGGGCGCTGCGCCGTCGGGTCAAATTTGGGGCGGGGGGCAGAGAGAGACCAGAAGAATGATTCATTTGGATCGACGAGCCCTTTCGTGAATCAACGGAATGTCTCTAATTCCATATCTCAAAGAAAAAGTCTTTTATGGCATGTGATATGATCGCGCCTGCCTATAGTAGCCACCAGCTGCGCTCAATATGCGGGATTTCCGGTGTATCAGATCTTTCGCTTTGAAGAATTTTGACCTAGCGAAAAAAGAAAGGGCTCTCCGCCTTCGCGCAAACAGGCAAAGTAGAGGCAAGACGAGGAAGGGGAGTTTTCTACGAAGCGGTAGCTTCACCCGAAAAAATATACAATAAAACAGTAGCGACCAGGGGCCTATTAATTAGTTGAAACTCGACGCCCCGCCCCCTACTCTTCACAAGAAAGGTGCACAACAGAAGCTTTGACAATAAGCAGACGGCTCTATATCTAAAAAGGGGCTGCTTTTTTCGCCTTAACTACTTTATCGCCTTTCATTTATAAGTGTTCCATTCAGTACAATACAAACTAAAACTACACCAAAGCCCCAGGGCCACTCACTATATAAGCTATAAGTAGCGCCTAGCCCATAGTATAGTTGAGTAGTTGGCCAAACCCCCATGCTCACGACATTTTCTTGATATTGATGGAGTTGGAGGGAGGAAGAGACTACCACGGAATCCACCCATAGGCACTCTGGTGACCTTCGTCACCAAAGCGTCACGACAGTTCCCAAGGGGTGGTTCCCATTATCTTCTTTTTCCTCCCAATCAGTCGGAGCACTACGTAATGCCGACCACTACGCCGCTGGCGGAGAAAGCTCTTCGAGCTTCCCTTCATTCGCTTCGCGGGAGTCGCACACAGCACATAGCTGGAAGTCAGAGGGCCCGTACTACCTGCCTAATCCTTCGCTCCGAGGGACCGTTGAACGGAAAGCGCCTTCTCAAAAAGTCGGCAGAAGGGAAGGGGCCTATGTATTTGCATGACCCCTGCCAATTTCACCCTACCTACACCCGGAGCCAATCCCCTAGCGGTCCTGCCACCACGCCGCAGAACGGGAGCTCGTTTGGAACCTTGGATTTGTGCCGTAAAAGCGGTGGAAGGTCAAAAAATATGACGGCCGCGCCTACGCTAAGGTCGGCAAAAATATGGACACCCGAAGGAAGGGCCCGGCACGCAAAATCCTATCCTATCCGAGCCCATCATTGCACTTCGGACAGCCGGCCTTCGCATCAGAAGGAGCACCCTCCTTTCGAGGTACCAAAAAAAGGTACGGTCTTTATTTGTGTTGTTGGTTGGTCTTTCTCAACGTGGGTCTAGAGCAAACCTTTCTTGACAACGGCCGTTCACATGAAAGAAAAGAAGAAATCCTTTCTTCACGGTCGGGCGCATTTATCAAAATCCTCCAGGATCACAAGTGTAAGGCTAAGCAAGGGTGTGGAGGCTGCGAGCTACGGAACAGAAAGAAGCAAGCAAGCAGGGAAGAGTCAAGGTTTTGCCGTAGCGCGCCGGAGAGCAAGCGTAGGCAACCAAACGTTTCAATAAGGCGGCTACTCAAGTAGTTAGCTAGCGTTTTGAAGCTGACTTCCTTTTGTAGCGCGCGTACTCTTTTGGAGTCGCACGGAACGAGCCTTTTTTTCTTCCCTAAAACGACTAGCTAACCTTTCTTTTTTTCTGCCGCCACTGGGTGGCCGCCGGGGAAACACAGCCCGGCCCACTCCGCTGTACCGGGAGTGGGGTCCAACAAGTACTTGCAGCAGAGGAGCCCGACAGCACCCGGCCCGGCGCCCCTTCTTATTCTGTAAAGCCTACCTCTTTTTCGCCAGGGCTGACGCAGTGCGCGCGCAGATAAGTAAAGAGAAATCCCATTGGGGCCGGTGCCTTTTTACGGTCTTAACTCCTCCCTCCATTTGTATGTAAGCCGTGAAAACTTCCTTGATGTCTGAGGCGGGGGGAAGGGGATGGGCCTACCTATACCGAGAGGACCCCATAAAGGGGCAGTTGAGAGGTTCCATATGCCGAGCCGAAGGGAAGAACTTCTGTACGGGATCGTAGTATGGTTCCTCGTCTCGTCCTCGCAGCATTGAAGAGTACCTATGCACTATGTTCCGGTTCACTGATAAGGAAGATAGAGTTGGGGTGGTACGATGTGATACTCTAGTATGCCCCGGAAAAGGAGAAAGATGCGCAACCTGCAGGAAACGTGTTGTTAAAAATGTTGGGGATGAAAGATCTCTGAGACTACCATCGATCCGACAGAGCGGAACGACCTGAAAAAGCAGTGGAGTTAGAAAGCCGTATGATAGGTGGTAACTATCTTGTACAGTTTGGGGGGTAATCGGCGTACTCCGTCCGGGGGAATATTAGGCTCTATCGAACATACAGGGAATTGGCGGTAGCATTCTACTGATGTTAAGCCATGGACTGGTTTCTTCAGCCCTTTTTCTATGTGTTGGTGTTCTATATGACCGACATAAGACTCGACTTGTTAGATATTATGGAGGTTTAGTGAGCACCATGCCGAATTTCTCTACAATTTTCTTATTTTTCACTTTGGCCAATATGAGTTTACCTGGCACTAGCAGCTTTATCGGGGAATTCCTAATCTTAGTAGGAGCTTTCCAAAGAAATAGCTTAGTAGCCACATTAGCAGCGCTTGGGATGATTTTAGGCGCGGCCTATTCCCTTTGGCTATATAATCGTGTGGTTTCTGGAAATTTAAAACCCGATTTCCTCCAAAAATTCTCCGATCTAAATGGCCGCGAAGTGTTCATATTTCTACCTTTTCTTGTTGGAGTTGTTTGGATGGGTATTTACCCCAAAGTTTTCCTGGACTGCATGCATACATCCGTAAGTAACTTAGTGCAACATGGCCAATTTCATTGAGAGGAATCAGCAAAGAAAAGAAAAGAAATACTGGCCTTCCGGCCAGGGGGTTTACATAGACTTCACATAATTTGAATTGCTCGGACATTCTTTCCACCTTTTCATGGAATATTTCCATAATAACGTCAAGATATCCATTTCCTTGAGTTAATTTCTTAAATGTTTCAAGAAGAAATACGATTTTCGCTATTCTCGAATTATGCATCCAATCCAGTTGTCGGAATTAGAACTTCGAATTAGTAAAGGTCATTATCAAATGCAAAAAATAGACAACTTGGAAAATGTAACGTTTCCATTTCGGCGAGATGGCACAGGTTTTTTTTCCAAAGACGACATTCTAAGTTTTCCCATGCTTCCAGGGGATCCGACCTATAGGCTACATTATATGGTTCCACTCTCAATCGAGGATCGTCTGGTTATTGATGCATTATCCGGTGTTTTACTTCATAAAGCCGGTCAGTTTCTCGATCCTAAGGTTTTTATTGATGGAAAAACTGTTCTGTCAGGAAACGCTACACCAGGGTTGCGGGAGGAATTCAATTCTTGGCACAATGTCCACTCAGTAGCGGTATTTGATATTCATGAGGTGCTCTCTCATGTCGATGTCAATCTTCTTTTGGAAACCGTAAAAAATAGTCTAAATGCTGACCCTCTCGTGTGGAAATGTGTTTCTACCTCTTTTTGTGTTGCTCAAGAGCTACAGCGAAGTATGGCCCGGAGCTTTGAAGATGAGTACGGCACTCCTTATTGTGGCTTGCCTCTCATAGGTTCCCTTCCTCTCGTATTTTGAAATATCTTTTCAAATATCGATATCCACGTACAAAGAGTGATCGGAGACAGGCCCTACGCCCGTCTAAATTTCGAATTGATTTTTCCTGTCTTTAGCGAAAATCCAATCGACGAGGAACCGTATCTGCAACTCTACGATTTTTTTCTAGCACATCGAGTTTCAGTAGAATGGGTGTGGCTGTATAACAATAGTGGGTTGGTTCACCCACTACACTTTGTCTTCTCGTAAGTGCTCGGAGCCACAAAGAGCTAAAAAGTAAAGATAAAGGCATTTGGGACAATAAGGTACAAATGTTAGTGGAATCATATAGTTCATATGTTAGATCACTCAACTATCAGGGAGATGAATATGTAGGTTATGCTTTGAAATATCAAACATTCCTAAAGAAGCTTCATCAAAAGGATAGCCTCAGCTTCGCTCTCCATCCATAAATAAATATACACCACTGTCCAATTGTGTTAGGAGTGTACCACTTCTTCAATGTATGTTACACCGCTTGTCTCAAAGAAGCTGTGATGAATATCTTTTCCATCCTATTCTCACATAGACTAAAAAAGGGATGCTCACACGGCTACTCTAACTGTATTCTGTATAAAAGGTTCAAAGAAAGGGTTTGTGATCCATCATTACTAATTCCATCATTCTCTTTCATACTGTTTGATTGTTCCTCATCCTCTTGGTTGTCTACTCATCTCCTAGCGAATCCACCCAAGCTACACAATACCCAAACTCTTCACAACATAATAGAAAACATTTAGATATCTTATAAGTGTGCAGAGGACAATAGAAAGTAAACGTTGATAGACATATTATCATAATATAGTGAAGTAGTGGACAAACCAACCCCTAGTGATCCTTTGAGGAATACATGCCTGGGGTATGTATACTTGAATGAAACTCTTGCTTGCGCATTTGTAATGTGTAGGTAGTTAACTGCTGTCTTTCTTTGTTTGGCCGGCCTTCCTTAGCGTCTTTCTAGTTTAGCCAAATTGAAGGTGTTGACACTGCACGGTCCATTTTCCTGTATGAAGCCCATAACGAGTTCCCAAGAAAAGAGGGAATTCGCTGACTGAGAGGAATCATGGTATAAACCAACTCTTTCTTAAGTGGAGTGAGTGTACTTGATCTTAATAAAAATACTGGCATTTCCGATACAGGGATTTCCTCTGGTATGGATTGAATCTACCAATTGAATAGAATTTCTTGATATACCATGGGAGGGAAAGGTGAATATCTATCTATACTATTGTCTTACTCATAATCTTTGGATGGATTTACCAGACTGAGCTGAGGGGTGTCCCAGACGGAAGAGATGGAAGCACTCTGACCAAAACAAAGTAAATTCAACGTTGGCTATTTTCTCTTTGATCCGGCACCTTTTCTTTCAACTTAAGCGAGATCTTGAGACTTTTCACTTCAAGGCTGAGAACCATGAGTAGTGAACTGCGATTACAGTAGCTAAGCGAACAACTAGAGGGAGAGTACCCCGCGATTCCATTTGTTCTCTTTCTGCTTCTGCTGAGCGGCTTGGTGAAATACGTATATCCGTTGGAGCTTCTGGGGCTCCCAATGGGAAGGATTGCCGCCCTCTGGGCCTAGCCCATCCATTCTATCTTTTCTCAATCGAGGGAGCTTTCTCTATTGCTTGTAGACTTCGGGTCCTCCCGACAGCTTTCATTCCAACTCATATCTCCCATGGAATTGAGGAAAAAGAGTCTAACTCACCTTAGCTTTTAGACTTAGGTGCTACGATTTCATCTCTCCCTCACTCCTTTTGCTTACTGAGAGCTTATAGCTCTTTCAACTTTCGGAAGTCGTGGGCTCTCGCCTCTGTAAGAAAGTCTGCTCTCGTTCTCCCGCTATCGAATTTGAGATATCTCAAGGTACCAGAACATGTTTATGCCTCACCAATCCTATATCTTTTCAGGGTCCTTTATTCCCCGCACCATATACTCTGAAAGTGGATCCTGCGGTATGAAAAGTGAATTGAAGAACCTGGCAGTCTGAAACTCACCAATGGGATTCTGTGGTTTCCTCCGGTTGGTGTAGATATAGAGCTAATAAAAAGTCGCTCATTAGTGTAACTAACGTATGAACCCATCTTTCTCTGTAAGGCCATCGAAAACCCTAGACGAAGGACTAACGATGTGAGGTGATTAATTCGGGGAATTCTTTCTCTATACTGGGGATTTACGAAGGACTAAGGCCAACGTGAACCTCCCTAGAAGAGGTAGCTTCAGACTTCTCAGGTACCCTGGAACTATTTCAATCTAGGATTTTAGCACTAGTTCTGTATTTGCTCATTTTAATTTATTATGTTTTCCAGTCCAGTCTCTTTTCAAGGCCGGATATTGCTCATGCAATTGGTGTTGTGAGTCGCTTTCTCTCCAATCCTGGTAAAGAGCACTGGGCAGCTGTTAAATGATCCTCAGGTATCTCAAAAACACTTCTAGAGTATGTTTGTGTTTTGGTAATGGCAAGCCTTAGATGGGTACACAGATGCAGATATGGCTGGTGATGTTGATCAATTGAAACGAGTGAACTTTGATCCCCTTTACTTGATTGATAGGAAAGTGAACCTTGGCTATATTACGAAGAGCCTTACTCTATCATATAAAAAGATTTACACGTTGCGAAGAATGCAGACTGGACTAAACCAAGGAAGTTAGAATCTGGCAATGCATCAAAAGGACTCTCTCTTACGAAATCCAATCGGACAATATTGGAGAGACCCTTGCTACAGAAGAGAAAGAGTTACGCTAGTATACTAACTTGAGCGAGCAAAGGCTTCAATCGCTGTACATTTTGGGGAATTTCAAAGATACAGATTATACTGAGTGCATTACCCGGGTGTGTGTGAATGGAGTGATTTCACATTTGTTGCTCATTTTCACTTCGACTATATAGTAGTTACTCACTCGGGCATTGGGTTTAGCTCATTTACAGGCTTGGAAAGATTATAGTAGTGGGCGAGTGTTCATTACCTGACGGAAAGAAGCTAGTTACTTGACTTACTCTTTTCAACGTCTTTCATTTGATACTCTTAAGTGGAGTTATTTATTAACGAATGAATTACCAGACTGACCAGACTTATTGGACTGGGTGAGGTCATTTCCGAGAACATTGTGGAATATTGGATGTAGTTCTTTCGCTTACGAATGGGATTTGTTTCAATTTGCCAAATCGAATTTCTAGAATTGAACCCAGATGGATTTACCCCTCGAAGAGAGTGTTTGACTTTTGAATTGAAAAAAGCAGAGAGTAAGAAGAAGAGCGGCTTTTCACACGGTGAATAATATCATAAATCGTGTCTTTTTTCTTTTGTTTGGTATTTCAATTGAAAATTTATGTTGTTAATAAATCCTAAGTGTGAACGTGGACTGTTAACAGCAGATCTCGGACTGTCAAAATAAGGATATCGTCTTTCAAAAAGCCCTTAGCGAGCGGGTGAAATAAGAGTAAAAGCGCATATCGTTCTCTATCTATGACTCAGTGGTAGCACAGGGTAAATAAAGATGGGCTCATTCCGGATCTACCTACAATATCAGTAAGAGTCCCCTGTCAAAGTTGACTGTATTCAAACCTGGGGCAAGTAAATAAATACAAGTCAACTCCTAGAGTTCAAGAAAGGAGGAAAATTCCTGTGTCCCGGTGTCAAAGTGAGAGTAAGGTGTGGTAAGACACAGCTTCAAAAAAGTAAGTAAGTCCTTGAACTCAATAATTCTCGACTCCAAAATTCGTGTCAAATCCTAATCAGTGTAATGTCCGAAGAACCTTAACAGTGGAACAAACAAAGTTCAATATCCCTAGGTTTTTTTTCATTCCTAGCCAACAGCCAATGTAGTTGGGTTGGGACAATGGTAGTTCATGCCACATAGAAGTGAGAGATATCGAGTGCTATCGGAGGTGGAATTTGAGGGTTGACTTTTCTAGTAACTGAAGTGCTCTCCCGTAGCCAAAAGAGTGATCAAGGCCTTGTTTTGATCTTATACTTAGCTATGCGCAAAGGACGTCTTTTCCCAAACAAAAGAAAAAAGACACTATTTACGAGTAAAATGTAGAAGGAAAAGGAGGAAAAGAAAGAACGAAATTCTCTGTTCTTAGTACCTGGCGCTTTCACTCCAAGCGCCCGTCCTCCCCTTAAGAAGCAGGAACGAAAGTAACTGCTCTCCAAGTGAGAGCTGGAACGAAACCCTTAGGCAAGGTAAAGCGAAGCTCTATCTAATATTCGTTTAACAGCTATACAGGTGTACTTGATCTTTCGGTGATGGCTCATCTGACACCGTGATCCACGACTTGAGCACTAACTTTTTCAATTCCGCAGATTACTACGGAGAATGAACTATGACCTTATACACAGGAAAAGATTAGCTCAGTCCCACATAAAAGGCATATAGCTATCAGGTACTTGCGACCTTCCATGATCTAAACTCTGCTTGCTTTTTAGGCTTCGGGATACTAGTACGCTAAAGTCAATGACCACATTGATATTGGGAAACGCGTAACCTTGCTCAGACATAGCAGACACTGAGTAGCGGGACAGGTGACGTGCTGATGCTTTATAGTAAGAGTGGTTCGTTGCGTGACGCGTAATGGAATGACTGGATCTAGCCAACTAAGCCTACTAAATTAGTGGTATTCTTGCGGTGATCTGATACCTACGGATTCTCCGCTTTGCTCTAAGGGCGTGCGAGATGCATATTTGGTTGGAATGAGATATTTGCCTCACGCACACTTTTCTTAATCCTTCCTCATACACTAGAAACATTACACCCACAGACTTCCACTTAGAAATTTTTACTACAACTCTAGTCACACACTAACACTTGCTTTTATGAATACGATAACATATAGGGCTTTGTCGGTTAACATTTACTAGATAAGTAGTAGTAGGTGGGGCCTTATATGTGTTTAGTTTCGTCTGTCTTCACCGGCGAGGATACTGTTAGGAGTATGTGTGTAAGCTGCAGTGGTTCGCGCTGGTCTTCGTATTCCGAAAGGGGACAACCTCTAGTGCACCGGGTGCTCACTCGCCACACCAAAAAAAGGGGTACTGCCCACAAGACTTCCCCTAAAAAGTGGGGAAGGCAGCCCATTCGAGGCTTTCAACTGTGCTTACTTCTCGGGTCCGACCGCGTACCATACATAGGGCTGCCCGCACCTCAAGTTGCCATTACGTCGGTATCAGGGAAAACGCGAGAGGCCTAATTCACAACCAAATAGCATCTAGTAGCACCCAGCTTTCTTGCTGCTTATAAGCGTTCCTATTTGCTTGCCGCTCCGCGCCTATATCGAATAGAACCAAAGAAAGACTCCTTTTGTCTAAGGCACGTACTGAAACTCATGAATACGGGTATCTTTTGATCCAAGAACTATCCTGCCGATTCCTCAGAATAATTATCTCTTTTATCTTAGAAAGAGATCTTGCAGAAGAGAACTTAGCTTTCAAAATAAAGACATTCATTCGAGAGCAAGTGGATAAGTGTAGAATGCACACCAGTCAGGTATCAAAGAAAAAGCGTACCTACTGGGATCAGTTCAGATGAAATGGAAGGAATAAATGAAAGTTCTATCTACCAATGTAGAGTCCGCCCCAGCGAGTAACTACTAATGTTGCGAGCGAAAAGAGCCAGGAAGAATTCATTTTCTACAAAGGCCCTGGATATTCCGCTTTGGCAGTTGGTAAGTTTGTCTATGAAGCGAAGTTCCCAAATAGAAAAGATCAAAAAAGACTCTCTTTTGGTAGATGCCATTGCTCTATATTCCGCATCTGCACTAGACCGAGCGACAACACTTTGCTTTTTGCTCCTCCTTTGAAGTATCTCTCTTCTTCTAGTTTGTTTTTTCACTTCGTCCCTTCGTTCGGGCTTACTTAGTTAAGATAGCTTTCTCGGCTTAAAGGAAGCAGAGCACGTAACTCAAAAACTCTCCTTATCCTGCATAAGGGAGGGCGGCTTGGTCTTTATTAAGTCCATACTAAGTTTGGAAGGTGAATGTTGAGCTGGCTGGCTTTCTCTTTCATGCACGAAAGAAAAAAACATGTGGACTTGGGTCAGCACTTTTGCCTCTTGCTTCCTTTGACTCAAACTCCAGTGTTGATTACTGATGATCGAAATCACAGGGAAAGAGTGAACACTTGGAGGTAGTCAACGCAGAACCAACGCAAGACACACCCCTTTGAACGGACGGCACAGAAATGCACTTAACTACCTAGATTCGCCAGCTTGAAAAAGAGGGGCCCTTAGGGCAAATGGGAAGTAGGACGGGCAAGAAAACTACTGAGCGTGCTAACGCGCAACGGCTTTCGCGCAGGCAGCCGTTGCTTGTTGGGTTTCCTACTTTCGAAATAGTTCATATAGTAGTTCATAGTTCATATAGTTCGTGTTCAGTTAGTAGTTAATATAGTTTGTCGTGTTCAGTCATCATGCTCGAGCCCTTCTCCTTTCCTCATGCTTGTACTCTTCTCTTTCCTTTTGGCATCTGATTCTTCTTTCTTTACCATCTTAGTGTGTGACCCATTACCAAGCACTATAGCAACAGCGCTCTCATTTAGTCAAGCTTTATTGGGGAAGGTACTGAATCAACTCTCTTCGCGGGCTTCACTGCATACTTCATTGACAAAGTGAAAAGCAAGAGGTTCACATCATTTCAAAGTAGACGACTAGCTCCATGATATGGTCAGTTACTCATGAATTCCTTCTTTCTCTTTAGTGGGGTCTACTATTCGTTCTTGTGCTTTCAAAGCCTGCTCATCATTTCAATAGCTGTCTTTGACCTCCTTCACCCGGCACCAAGCTGCTTGCCAATTCCAACTTACCCTTTCTCCATAACCTTTCGAACCCGGGGTTGAATTCTGGCAGAGACAGGAGAAAGCAGGTCAAAATCTCATAATAGCTTACTCTTCTCCATCCCCATCTGCTGCGCCCTTCTCCTCACCAAGTAGTATTCGTAGACCCCTTGATGATCTCCCAAGTCCTACTATCCCTTTGGTTGTAGAGGGAAATCACCTTACTTTGGGTGCACTTATTACAAGTATGAAACCAATCCTCGATCTGAAGATGGAGGATATCATGAGCGACGACGACGCCTTTTCTCGTGTCCATACTCATCTCACTGACATCAACTCGCAGCACCCCCAGCTACTCTTTCTGGTGAACGAGATGCCGTAGCGCCGCTTCGCGCCTTGGGTGGACTGGGGCTTCGCCAATACGTATACTAGGCTGATAGACTGAGAGGACCTGCCTTCCATTACTACGTTCCAAGCCTTACCGAACATCCCTGTCAGCTGGGCTCTTGATCATCCGTAGCTGCTCTTTCAGTTCCTTTTTCTGAAAGCGATGCATGCCCTGGACTACTTTAGCGAAGTAGAAGTCTGGCTTGGCTAGTATATAAGTTTGTATTTGTCCAATCGAGATTTAGTTGGTAACAAGTTTGCATATAAGCTTCTGATCTGTGTTGTGGTTGAGGCTTTTATGCTCGGTTCTCATTACCAATTTCTCCCCTTGAAATGAAAATGTCGCCATTTCTCAATTGCCAACAAAATCGCAAGGAATTCTTTTTCGTAAGTACACATCGCCTTGACCTTCAGCCCTAAGCTACGCCCTTGCTGAGAAAAGCAATTGGTCGCCCTTCTTGCATTAAAACCGACCTGTCTTCCCTTCTTGAGATCTTTCTTCTGTATCTTCTCAAATAATACCATTGGGCATCAGCTAAAGAACAGACCCTGGGGGGTAAGGGTGCGTAATAAGAGGAAAGCATTTCAGGATAAAAGTACGAAGCCATGGACAATTGAATACCTACCTCACCTCAGGCAGCAAGGGCAAGAATACTTAGCTGCCCAAATAGCCTTTCTCTTAAAAGATTGGAAATCTAAAGACAAGCTCCGAAACGAAGAGGTGCAATAGTACCGACCTACCCACAGTTGACATGCTGTAAAAGCCTGATAGTCAACAAAGGGGCGTTAGCCAGATACAATTGCAGAAAGAAATAGAGGCAAGTTATGCTTTTTTCGAGTGAATGAACGAGCCAGGAAGAGCCATCTGTCTTAAAAAAAAAATCCAGTCTATCTATAGATGATATTAGTTTACTTTCTTTCTTTGGTACTGCATAAACTCATATATACAGAAAATGAAAAGATTCCACACAATGAGTAGTGGCATGCAGAGATGACTTGAAAGAAAGAGTTCTCTTTACAAAAGTGCCAAAATTCTATTTCTTAATAGACGTCAGTCAGTCGCGGGCAGCCCATCTTCGTCTCCCCCTCCATCAGCTTATTCAAGGGTGCATTAGTAAGTTTTCCGTTTTTTTCTAAATTACTGGAGGCTGCTCATCGGACCTGCTATTGATGTCGATTCATACACACGTCCATGACAACTAGAGTAAAGCGTTCTGCTTGCTGGCTGGGAGCTGTATGAGCGGTAACGTCCACGTACGGCTCCGTGAGAAGGTGGACGGAAATGGCCTTGTTGTACCTCACTCCCGTCTTCAATGGGGTCTGCTCTTTTTTTTTTAGGAGAGTATGCCAATATGATCTTAATGAGGTGCGGGGCTTTGCATCTGACATTCGTTGGGCTTCCCTCTGCTGCGGTAGCCAGCGTCCCGGCTTTTTGTGCAATAAACCCCTCTGGCCGAAGACTAGTGATAGGTGGTCCCGCGGAGCTTTCGGAGAAGGGTAGCCCGGTGTGTAAGCACAGCAATGAACCGCGGCGAACCCTCAGACGACCCATCTAAGATTAGGAGGAGATCCTCAGTAGTAGTGACCCTTTGACTCTTCCACGGGCTTCTACATGTACCGAATGCTCATACGGGAAAGTCAACTCCTGGGTCTGGAAGCAGAGGGGTTGCTCCGAGAAATCCTTTCTTTATCGTCCATTCCAGGGGGTGCGGACACACCTGCGCGGATTACAGGTGACGGTTACAAGAATGGCGGGGAAGTGAAGAGTACCCGACGACATTCAGGGATGAATGTAGACCCATCGGGTAGGGATAATCATTCTGGTCCTGGGAGAAGTGGCGAAACCAGTCTGAGCTGAGGGAAGCCAATTGAGTTACTGAAAAAAGGACCGCAGGAGGCGAACCCTCCGCCCAGATTCTCAGAGCTGCTATTGCGGCGAAAGAAGACTCCCATATATACAAATTGATAAAAGGGGAGGAGCTGGCTCGCCTTCATAGAAAGGCGACCGGGAGATGCTTTTTTATTTATAGAATAGAAGGATAAGGTCAAGGAAGTTTATAGACCTAGGTAGGATAGGAGTCTTTATAAGGGTAATAGAGATGATGATAGAGATCATACTGAGAAAGGGGATAATCTCGTCCAAGTACAACTCTTATTTGAACAAAGTTCAAAAAATGCGATCTTTTTTGTCTAATAGAACAAACACAAATATCTTAATTGAGTCCGTAAAGATAAAATCCGTTTATCAAAGTGCTTCTCTGATTGCTCAAGACATATCCTTTCAACCGAGGAACAATCAAATCTCATTTCGTTCCATGTTTAGTAAAATAGTCAAGGATATTCCATTAAGAATGCCAAAAGGGGTGGAGGGGCTACGTATTTCTTGTTCAGGTCGATTAGGAGGTGCGGAAATAGCTAGAACTGAATCAAGAAAGTATGGAAAAACATCTTGTAATGTATTTAACCTGAAAATAGATTATGCTTCAGCTAACGTATCTACTCGTTACGGTATTTTAGGTGTCAAAGTGTGGATCTCATATAGTTAAAAAAAGGGATGTGCTTTATCCGAAACGTACGAAATTTAGTAAATATAGTAAATGCAGATGTAGTCGGGGTTGCAAACCGGACGGTACCCAACTTGGTTTTGGAAGATATGGCACCAAAAGTTTACGAGCTGGTCATCTTTCATATCGAGCCATTGAAGCAGCGCGTCGCGCTATAATCGGACA